AAAATTATATAAGAATGATAAAAATAAATAATACTATCATTATCATTGTAGTCGATATTATATTTGTTCTTTGATCTTTTTTAGAGTCTCGTTGGTAGAATTTATATAGTAATTCTCTTTGATTATATTTATATTTCATATGAAAGATTATTACAAACTCGTTAATTTTATTATATAAGTTTTTAAACATATATTTCGTCATATAATCGATTAAAGTATAAACGATTTTTTTGTTATTAATAATATTTAATGCTATATCCCTATTGTTAACGGTGTATTTTAAGTAGTTTAATTGATTCTCTAGAATATATAAAAGCTCAGATGATATATTTACTAATAGTATAATTTCCTGGTAAAAAGAATTTTGTGAATTTTTTTGGTATACAGAAAGTTCTTCTTTTTGAGTTGTTAAGTTGATTAAGTGATTGGTCACAATCATGCTAAGCAGTACCATGAAAATATAAGTATTATCAACTAATATAATGTTTCTCTTGAGTATAACGCTTATGAAAACTAATAAACTATATACTGAAAGAACAATTAGGAATAATCGAATAATTTTTTTATATAATTTATAATTTTTGTATTGGAAGCTTAATGCAATTAAACTTAATGTAGTCATTATGATTACAATATATTTTGGTGATCCAATTAACATTAAACTATAAACAAATAATATTAAATTAAACTTTACTTTAGGATGTGTAATATGTAGCCAAGTGATTGGTTGATATATATGTATCTTATATTTCATTGCAAAATAAAAAAATATTGATGTTAATTTTCTCTAAAGATAGACATTAATATTTAAATACTATATTATATGTATATCTTTATAAGGCGGGTAAATGGCGAAATAGGTATACGCATTACACTCAAAATGTAACGACGCAAGTCATGAGGGTTCGATTCCCTCTTTACCCATTCTATCAAAAAAAATAATTTTTTAATACCTTTAATTTATCTTAATTTTTGATTTTATCATGCTCGTAAAATGCAGACTCCTAACTCATTTAAGTGTTGAGATGAAATTGTGCACTTTTTAAGTATTAGTAACATGATTTTAAATGAGATACTTTAAATATACATGATATTACTACTATTTTAATGCAAAATATATTAAACTTGACCTTCTCTCGAGTTAAAATATAGTCAGTAGTAAATTAATTTAATTAAAAATAAGTATCGTATCTAGAGTATAATAATTATACTATATTTAAACTACATTTTCACTCAGTAGAAGAAAAGTAATAAATGATATCATTTTAATCGTTTAAAAAAAATATTCAATAATATATCTTCTGAATATCATATACTAATTCTTTAGCAGAACCATGATAAAAATTATGTTCATGTTTCTAATGGTAGAATAATTAAGAAAAAATTGTCTAATGGAGGTATATCAAGAGATAAACTATGTGAATTACTTACAATGCATAAAGGATCTAAGACATCCCGTAATATAATTAAGATGAAACTTAGAGATAATCTAATAAACATGGCCGAACTAATCAAATCAGTAAAAAGTTTGATATATAGTTGAATAGGATAGATGCATTACAAGTTGTGATTAAGCGGGTTGTTAATAGTTAATTACATCGCCATGTTTTAGAACTTGCTATGTATAAAATATTATATTTAAATATTATCTTTTACTGTATGACATACTTTTCTAAAAAACAGACTGTAATTACATTACTTATAGTTTGTTAGTATGAATCACATGTCACTAATTAATTAAGTAAAATTCGCCACACATTTATAATGTAAATCAATAAATATAAGCCATGAAATTTGAAACTACGTCTTCGTTTCAGATTTAGAATTAGCGAAGCATAATAATTCTTTTGCTCCCCTTTTTACCCATATCTCCATATATATCTCAAAAAAACGAAAAAATAGAATTAGAACAAAAAATAAAATGTGAATAATAGACTCTTTGATTTTATTCTAGAATATGTATTATAATTAATAGTACATAATTATGCTACTTTGCTAGATATAATTAGAGTGCTATCTTTGATAATTTTTGGCTAAAGCATGATTTTTTACATGAAATAGTACTTAATTGTCTTTTAACTTTAAATTATGGTGTAAGCATGTTTATTGACCCTTCTGAAGTTGATTTTAATTTGTTATAAGATGGTAACACAATTACTTTAGTGAATAATGGTAGTGTTGGTGCTGCTTTCTATCAATCTAAACCATATTTCGCTACCATTAGTGTATCAACCTTGAGTGCAAAATCATTTACTTTAAATAAAAATATAGGCTTATTCATATGCACTATATTAAAACAGGAAAAATTCAAATATAGTTACGGTAGAAAATGGAATATGCAAAAGTTACAATATACAAAAATCAAACTACCCAAGAAATCTGATCAAACTCCCGATTGGCATTATATGGATACATTTATCTCTCAATTATCAGTATGATCAAATAGTCTACTTTCAATTATGTACAACTTTATTAGCAAAAGTATTAATTAGACATAAAATTATCATATTTAAAGTAACCTATAGTTTGAAGTGTACTACACTTAACATTTTAAGTTGAAACATGGATAAGCAGTGAGTTCATCAAGATATAAGAAGATTTAAAATAATCACCAACTTGTAATTGCTTGATAACTTTTGAATTCTAATATTTATTATTAGGATCTTTAAACAAGTCGTTTCACAATTCATATACTTAGTTGATTAAGAATTCTATTTAATTCTGGTCTTTACTTGTTTACTTTGCGAAGTAGTCAGACTTTATAAAGCATTAGATTTGGGCAATAAACCATAGATCACCGGTATAAACTCTTCAATATATATATATAATTGTTTTATATTTTAGTTTAATTGTTTATTCATACAGTATGTTAATATATACATAATGCTTAATTGAGCAGTAATTTTAAGTTAACTTTTTGTTAGTTACTTACCAAAGTTAGATAAAAATATATTAATTACATTTGTCACCAATAAACATTATGTCTTAATTTACATTATATAGTAACATTTGTAATGCATCAATTAACATTGGTATATTCTCGTTTGTTATATAGCTGTATGATTTCTGATAACTTTAAGTTATGTCCTTAATAATGAAGAAATAAAATACATTATCAATCACGTATCAGAAAGTAATACTTTATATAGTTGTGATTTTTTTAATTTATAATAAATATTTGAAACTTTGCTACATTTCAGAGCTATTTTGATATAAAGTTGCGTATTGCTCTTTTAGGACATACAAAGAATTATGTCTTTTCTTAGTCTCTTAGTCAAAATTGATAGTTTAAGGCTATCATATACTTGGGTTTTTGTTACAAAAGCGTATAAAAGTTTCTATACAATACCTGAAGTTGAATATTCTAGATGTAAAGGTAAGCAAAAATCTTATCAATTATTTAGAAGGAATATATAAGGTGAGGCTATTATAATTGAAAATGGTAAACTGAAAAACCTTAAATTTATGATTAAAATTAAGGCTTATAGATAAATAAAAAGAGATATTCAAGTACTGTACCAAAGTCAAGAAAACTAAGCGGTCATTATTATGTTTCTTTTACAAGCCTAGCTTTTTTTACGTTTGTGATTCAATATGCATATGTGTTTAGCCCAGTGCTTCCATCTTATTTAAGTGAGAGTATTATGGCCATATCAATGTTTTTTATTTTAATCGGTATTTTAAGAATTTGAATAATTATCTACTTTAATATTTGGTATTAGTTTACTTTATGGTAAGATTTTAAGTATATATATAATTTTTATCATATTATTATGACTTTATTAGTTGTTGGTGCCACTGGAACATTAGGAAGGCAGATTGTAAGAAAAGCTTTGCAGGATGGCTATCAAGTTAAATGTCGTGTGTAGTATTTTTATGTACAAGTTTATATCAATATTTGGTTTTTCTAAAGCTATAGTTTTATTGTATAAATAATTAATTTGTACTTATATTTGATATTTGAATCATGGATTGAGAAATCGTAATTGAAAATTTAATGTAACCAGTTATGATACTATAATAATTTATATACACAATTGTAATGTATATAGATATATATGCTAAGCTGATTAAACTTTATGTTTGTTTTCAGTTTAATTCAAAAAAATTTTTTTATTGATTTTTGTACGTAATATTAGACAAGCAGCTTTCTTGAAAGAGTGGGGCGCTCAGTTAGTTTATGGTGATTTAAGTATCCCTGAAACTATCCCTCCTTGTCTTTATGGAGTCTCTGCTGTTATTGACGCGTCAACTGCAAGAGCCTTTGATTCTTATAATGCTTCTGTGATTGATTTGGTTGGAAAAAAATATCTTCTTGAAGCTTCTCTTAAAGCCAAGGTTGATCGCTTTGTCTTTTTTTCTTTAGTGAATATTGATTCATATGGAAATGTACCTTTATTGAATTATAAGAAAATGCTAGAATCAATGATTCAGTCTTCCGGAATTAAATATACCATTTTTAGACTATCTGGTTTTTACCAAGGATTAATTAATCAGTATTGTGTACCTATTTTAGATAAACAACCTATATGGCTGACTACTAATTCACCAAGTATGGCTTATATGGATACTCAAGATATTGCTAAGTTTGTAGTAAAGAGTTTATGTATGCCTCAATGTGAAAATTCTTTACTTAATTTGACTGGTGATTATCTATGGTCTTCTGAAGAGTTAATTAATATTTGTCAAACTCTTTCTGGTCAAAAAGCTAAAATAAATCGTATTCCTTTATCTATGCTTAAAGCTTTGCGTAAGTTTACTCAATTGTTCGAATGGACATATAATATATCTGATAGATTAGCTTTTGCTGAAGTTCTCGCAAGTCAACAAAATTTTATCACACCTATGGATGATATTTATAATTCTTTTGGCATTGAAAAGTCAGAAATTTTGACTTTAGAGAAATACCTTCAAGAATATTTTGCAAGAATTTTGAAAAAATTAAAAGAGTTAAATTATAATCAAAAACAGAAACAAAATGATATTGTTTTTTAATTTTACTAAAAAAAATATAGATTTTTACTATAGTAAAAATCTATATTTTTTTTACCAACCTTTTTCAGATTGACTTAAAACATAATTAGCTACATCTTCAATATCAGTATCAGTTAAACGTTCTCCAAATGCAGGCATTGCATTTTTACCATAAGTTACCTGTGTAGTAATTTTTGCTACGCTATTCATACCGTATTCTTCTAAAGCACTTTTACGTAAAGTTTTGTCTGGAATAATTACGTTGTTACCACCAGCATGACAAGCTGAACAGTTAGCTGTGAAAATTTGTTCTCCATGCTCAAGGTCTGCAGCGATACTAGGTGCTGATAAAACACATAAACTAACTAATAATACACTGATTGTAGCTAAAATAGTTTTTTTCATAAAATTCTCCTAATGAATTTGACTTATATAGTAATAATTATCCAATTATATTATTTATAAATTACACTAACTCTCAAGAAAAATATAATTTAATTAAAGTTAGTCATAAGATATATTTAATCTGTTTTAATAATAAATTTTTCCTCCTCCCCATTTTTCTGAAGCGATTTTAGGTTGGATTAAAATATGACCTGCTATTGCAAATAGATCATCATCACTTAAGCTTCGCATTTTTGGAAAAATATCTGCACTTTTGATACTAGGATGAATTTCCGCAATAGACTCTGATCCATCATAACTTGTAGGATTTTTCATATAGTCAACCAATGCATTTAGATTGTCACGTGAAGGTGTTGCTAGGCTTAATGATTCTGTTTCTAAACCTATGTTTGGATTAGTTTTTGTGATACCCCCATTATGACATGTTGCACATGAGCTATTAAATAGACGCTTACCTCTTTTCACTTGTTCTGGTGTCAGTGTAACCGTTGTTCCCGATGCTTCTAGTGGCACTGTTCTTGTCGCTTCATCTAATTCTATAGCGATTGTTTTATCTGTTGTTAAAATACACGCACATAAACTGATTATGAAAGGTAGCCAAAAGAATTTTTTTAGCATATATAGTTCTCCTTAAAACTAATATATAGATGTCAACTTAAAAAAAACACGTAAATTGTAAATATTACGATATTATAACCTGAATATTCTTATTATATTATTATATCATTTTGACGCAATAATTAAAGATTATAAAATCTTTGATTTTTGTAATCGATGATTTTGGTTAAATATTTTAACATGTTTATAATATATAATATATCAGAATTATTAATTTAACTTGTTTATTGACTAAAATTTACATCTCCTATTTGTTTTTTTTGTATATTATTCTTAATATTTTTTTTGTATATAATTAGTTTTGTTATTTTGATGAGGCGTTTCATGATAAATTGCTTAAATATAAGCTTTATTAAATACATAATATAAATTATATTTATTTGAATTTTTCAATAGAATAACCTTTCGTATAATTTTAAATATTATAAATTGGGTTATTAGAATTCAGTCCTGAATTTTATTCTGTTAATTTTAGTTGTCTTATTTTTTTATAAACAAATTTAAATTTCTGCGTTTACTTTTGTATTTTAATTATTTAATCAAAAAAAATCAAACCACACAATTTATTATGTATTTTGTTGATTATCACAATTTAATTTCACTATTTTTTAAATCTTTGATTCAATTGAGCATGTATTCGTGTAATTTTCTACTTTTTTCATGTTTTTATTGTTTACTTAATATAATCGATTAATTTCTTACGTATTTTTCCGCTAGCGACTAATGCCTCTAGTTGTTGTATTTCGTCTTCATATGTTTTTTAATAGATTTATGAATTTATCTTTAAGTTGTGCTACATGTAAATTTTTATTTATTTAGTACATATTTTAGTTTGTCTATAATTATTCTGTTGTATTAATTTCTTTTATATACAAAAGCTATGTGTTATTCAAGATTAATTGTAGTAAATCAATAAATATAATTTATATTTTTTTTGTTAAAACTAATCATAACACTGATTTTTTTGTTAATTAGCTTTTTATGTTTTGAAATTTTGGAATCAAGATATTGATTGTAATCTGTATCGTTTGATTGTTGTTTACTATATTGTAGTCTATATATTTTTATTAGATTACATAAACAAGCATACATTATTTTTTTTTATTGAAAAAAAACATATACTGATGGTCTTACGTACGCTAAAGGAATGAAATCTTGAGTTATTTTAATCATATCATTAGATGTAAAATTTTAAAATCATTTTATGTGTTTTTCGTTGCTATAATTCTATCATTTAAATATTTATGGCGACATTATCTTAAACAAGATTAATTGTATAATTTTATCATAAAAGCAAACTATATTACATATAATTTGTTATATTCTTTATCTATAATTTTTGCTTCTAGTAATTAATATAATAATTATATTTCAGTAATCTAATCTCGATTATCTTTGTAAGCAATGTGCATGCTTTCTATTATTAACTGTTCTATTTCTGCACCGGATAGTTTTTCTGTTACTTGTGCTAAGTTTTTTAGGTTGTATTTATTCCAAGTGTTTGGTCTTAATCTTTTTAATATTACTTTGATTATTTCTTTCCTCTCATCATAAGTTGGTAATCCTACAAAAAAGATTTCATCAAATCTTCCTTTTCTTGTTAATTCTGCAGGTAGATTATTTATTTGGTTTGCTGTAGCGACAACAAATACCCCCGATTCTTTTTCTGATAACCATGTTGTGAATGTTCCAAAAACTCGACTTGTTGTTCCACTATCTCCTTGACTGTAAATTCCTGTAAATGCTTTGTCTATCTCATCTACCCAAACTATACAAGGTGCCATTGATTCGCATATATTTATCGCCTCTCTAATTCTCGCTTCGGATTCTCCTACAATGCCTGTAAATAGATAATTTTGTTAGCCTTAATAAACATGTTTAGAATACTATTGAGTAAAACTGATTGAAATGAAATTTTTTATGTTTCTTATTTCTTTTGTACTAATCTATAATTAATTTATTGATGAATTACTGTAGACTATTGTAAAATCTTACTATAATTTTATTAAATCATAATCTTAAGAATATAATGTTTCCTATATGTTTGAATAAATCATTAAAATGTCTTTGATCGATTTTTTTACAGTCATTTATTTCTATAATTCTGATTCGATATATGCTAAAATTATTATACTTACTATTTTTAATAGTATTAACAAATCTTAATTTGTATGCGATCTGTAAATGTTGTAGATGACTTGTTTTAGGCTTTACTTGTTTGAAGAAAATATTGGATATATTTAAATCATCCATTGTTAAATATCTTAAGACTTAAAATTTTAGTGCATTAGTTAAATTAGCTTTTACTATATTACCTTGTAAGCGAAATGCATAGCATCATTATTCTACATCGCTTTTAATCAAACTATGTTTAAGCATTTTATTTTGTTTAGATTGTTTTATAGCAATAGTACTTTCTAATTTATTATTTTCGTCAATATTAACTGTATTTTTTTTACTTTAAATTCATAATCGTTTGTACTAATATCATATCTTACTTACGCTTTCCTATATCTATTAAAATTAATATATTTGATATTATTTTTTGAAAATTAATTGACTGTAGGTTACACTGTTAATTTCCTGTGAATGAAAAATTATTTTTTTTTCTGTTCTCATAAAATGAAAAATATTGTTTTTTTCTTGCATTGATGAATTCTTTATTTTTTCTTAATTTATTTATAAGAGATTTATTAAATAATGCTTTAATTGTGAATCTTATAGCCTTAATAAAGGCAGCTTCCATTCGTGTGCAATAGCTTTTGCAGTTAATGATTAACAGGTAAAAACAATTTTTTTATATTGCAATTCCCTAAGATCCGTACATGCACCTCTCGACGCATACGGCTCAAGCATAACAAAGTTTCTTTGAATAGTCTCATTTTTATTTTCAAGAAGCTATAAAGACGGTTCACATGGTTATTCGTATTATAAGTTTAGAGTTATATTGTGTTAAATATTCGTAAGAATTATCAAATAAATAATAATATTGACTTCAGCTTAAGTGTAAAAGAATTTTTGAATTTTAAGCTCTACTACAGTATATTCATATTTTATAGGTGCAGTATGTAATCCTATTTTATTTTTTATTTTGGTTATAATATTATCTCAGTTTGTTGACAATTTGCTATATTACGATATTTGCCATGTGTAGTTACTTTTGTGATTCTGTATTGTAAGTTCTCGACAATCTTGTTAACTTTGGACAATTATACTTTAGTCCATTGTTGTTTCTTAGCTGGGTAATAAATAGTTTTATAACATGTTTTTAGCTATTTATTTCTACGACTCTGGCTTAGTTTTCTATCGAGACTTCAATTTCAGAATGACAATTATGCCATAAAGAAGTCAGCTGTTCCTTTCGGTCAAAGGCGCATTTATTGTGTTATGTTAACTTTTCAGCCTTTATCCTCACTATTACGGTCAGGCATTCGCTTGCTCTTCAATCTTTTACCCTCCACAACATATTTTATAATTTATATCTACGTTTTAGTGATTAATGAGATAATTAATTGGTAGAAGTGTAGGGTTTACCCTGCCTTAAGATAAAGATTACTAGTAGCTTCCAGTTAAGTAGACGCCGGTCTATATTATACGATACTGTATATATTTGGAATAATATATAACCTATAGACATATCTGTTAATTTTAATTTAAAATCAACATTGAATCTATAAAGGATAACGGCGCATTGTACCTCTATTCTGCTCTCTACTAGTTTGTTGGTTTATAGTGATTTTCTAGGCATAGACTGTCAATAAAGATTTTTGTTGCCTAGCTAAAAGCAAAGATATTACTATTGTTTCTTTTAGTATAAAACCTTATGTGAGTATACACATATCTAATTATAATTATTAAAATGTCTTGATATAATTAAGTATAGTTGAACGACCTACTCGCTTATTGTTACTGTTATTTGAAAATAACAAATTATACTGATTAATTTTACAATTGAGCGTTTAATTATGATGATTCTCCACTTAAGAACCGTACGTATAACTTTCACTATATACGGCTCACAGGTTTATAGAACCTTAATTCTGGATTCTGGGATTTTTATATTTGTAAGACGAAAAATGCTTTTGTTAAATTTCTTCTAACCAAAAAAAAATATGCTGCGATGTAAACAAATGTATTGACATTGTCTATTGATTGCTATAAACCACGGTTACGTACATAGCTATATACCTAACTTTTTGAGAAATTTTTCTCCTTCATACTTTGAGTATCTTATTTAGATTTAGATCATTATTATTTTTATCTTCTTTAAAAAATCTAAATAGAAGATGATTCAATTTTATTTGTTCCAAATATTTATATTGAGTTTTGATTGTATAGTTGTATCAAGACTCTGTTGTTTTAAATTTACTTGATTTCATCCATGATTTTTAAATATGTTTATACGAATATATATATCTATTACTTATAGAAAATAATATATATTTAAATAAGAATCAATTTTTATTTTGTTTAATTGGATGCCTTTAATTATCGTAAAACTAATATAACAACTTAACAGAAAAAAAATAAAATATGGTACCTTAACATGAGTGAATGTGATTTATAGTCTTTTTTATCAAATATTGCTATAATCAATAGTGCTGTTGGACTTCAAATCTATTTTCTGATTCAAATAATTAAGGTTTGCATTCTCTTTAGTTATACTTTTTGAGTTAAAATTACTTTTATTTTTGATTGAACTTTCTAATAAATATTTGATTGTAATACATCTTTATCTATTACTTTATGGAATCTTAAAGTTTTTTGTTTGAAAACAAATCATACGTATTCTTTAAATCAGATATTTATTCCTTATACATTAAGTTCATAAATTACAGGTCACTATTCCAGTTCCTTGCACACCTACTAATAGTAAACCTTTGGGATTTGGTAAGCCATATAATTTTGCTTGTTCAGAGAAAGAGTTCTGTCTAATACTGAGCCATTTTTTTAATCTATCTAGTCCTCCAATCCCTGATAATGCTTTTGTTTTATCGTAAAACTCTAAAATTTGAGTTTTGTTTATAATTTGTCTTTTTTCTGTTAAAATAGTGTAGAGTAACTAATTATTCAGTTTTCTATAGAGATGTAAATATAGATTTTATTTCTATTTATTCAATTCATCAAGCTTAACTTGTATGTGCAATTCCATTTGAATAATCTTATCTATTTCTTCATTGATATCTGTTGTTTAATATTGTGTGATTTAAAATTGTAGCTTTTTATTTTATGATTTGTAATGACTTTTATGATTATATCATCAAGCATACCATTTTTATATCCCTGCTCTATGTTAGAGCTTTCTGCTAATATTCGAATAAATATTTTTCTTATTGTTTCTAATGGTAGCCCTTGGCATGACTCTATAAGATCATTTAATATGATAGGATTTACTTTTTTATTTGTATGTTGCAGTAATTGTCCTAGTTCTTGTTTAATTTCTTGTTTGTTAGGTAAAGGGAAATGCAGAATTGTGAATAGGGGTTTAATATTGTTTGGAATGTTAACTGTTGAAGCTGTAATTATTATTATAAATAATTTGTTTTTATGATTTAGCTGCAATTAATACGTTAGTGTTTTACAGCTAAAATATGTTTTGTTTGATATACTGTTTTTTTTATAAGTTAAATTTAAGCATACATATGTATGTAGTGAATTTTACAATATGCACTCTATGTCTATCTTTGTAAATATTAATTTATATGCATTGTTGGTACTTTATTACCTATGTCTTACATATGATTAGATTGTAACTTAAATTGATAAGCTAAGTTTTTTAGTTTTCTTATTATTGATACGTCATTCAAAAACTGATCAAAGTCTTTGAGTAAAAAAATGTTTTTGTTTTTAGTATGTTTATCTTACTATTAGAAACTAGAATCTTTAAGTTAACAATGATATTTTCTCTTGTTCTAAAACTATATGTATAAATTTAGTTATTAATAGTTTAATAATATGTTTTATTAATCAAATCAGTTCATTATTATAGAAATAAATTTACTATTTATATTGATGAATCAAGAAACTGATATTGGTTCTATACAACTTTCTTTTAGAAAGTAAAGTAATTATTCTCACGTTTTTTTACCTTACGTAAAACACTTTATTTTATTAAAAGGCATATTACTATGCAAACTTAGCAGTATAATCTATTGTATATTAGATGTTCATTTTAACTTTAAAGTGAAATTATTGACAAAACACTATTTATGTTGTTTATGTTTACCAATGTTCAGAATAATGAAGGTCTTAAATAAAATTTTACTTTGATATTGCTACACACTTTCTGCAACTTCAAGAGCTTCTAGAGGATGTCAATTTTAGAAGTTGTCTAAATTTGTAAGCTATTTGTGTCTATTGTTGTAGATAATTTAGCTTATTTTGTATCTTTAAATGACTTGTTTTACAATTATCATATTGTTTTACATCTAATTCTGGCTTTGATTATGGTTAGTGTTATTTAGTGATTGATATGCTTTTATTGTTATGTTATGCCGTTAAATAATGTCTCACTCCTAACTGCAGTTCCTTTATCATTGGGATTGCTATAATATCCGTTGATAAAATCCCAACTATTGATAGTCCAGTTATTTTTTAATTTAGCAATTTGGTTAAGAGTTGTCTCCATTCTTTCTTCTTCATATGTTGGTATATAAATCAGAGGATAACGTGATTTAATTAGAATGTTGAGCTCTTGTAGAAAATTCATTTTGCATTATTGTTATTTTTTTTTTCTGATATATGATGTTTAAAATATATTACAGATAGTCTGATATATCAAGTTCTTATTAGCGGGTAACGCGATTCGAACGCGCGACATCAACCTTGGCAAGGTTGCGCTCTACCACTGAGCTATACCCGCTCTATACTTAATAAGTATATTATAAAAATACATTCACAATGTCAAGTATCAATTAGGTTTCTTGTAATATTCAGCTGAATGTTATATAATTTATCTTAAAAAAGTGAAGGCTCAGTAGCTCAGTGGTTAGAGCAGGGGACTCATAAGCCCAAGGTCGCAGGTTCAAATCCCGCTTGAGCCACTTTTTTTTATATGTATGGGTATACTGGAGAGGTGGCTGAGTGGTCGATAGCGGCAGATTGCTAATCTGTTGTACGGTAGGTAACTCCGTACCGAGGGTTCAAATCCCTCTCTCTCCTTCTGTATTTACAACACTAAGAAACACTATTATTTCAAGTTTTAAAACTATTATAATTATTACTATGGCCAAAAAGATTGTTGCTATTATTAAATTAGCATTATCAGCCGGTAAGGCTACTCCTGCTCCACCTGTAGGTCCAGCATTAGGTCAACATGGTGTGAATATTGTTATGTTTTGTAAAGAGTATAATGCTAGAACAGCAGATAAGGCTGGATTAATTATTCCGGTAGAAATTTCTGTGTATGAAGATAGAAGTTTTACATTTATTTTAAAAACTCCTCCAGCATCGGTGTTGTTAGCTAAAGCTGCTGGAATTGCTAAGGGATCAAGCGAACCAAATAAAAAACAAGTTGGTTCTATTAATCGTGAGCAAATCACAGAAATTGCTGCCACAAAGTTACCTGATTTAAATACTAATAGCATAGAACAAGCTATTAAGATTATTGAAGGAACTGCGCGTAATATGGGAATTGTTTTAAAAGACTAAATTAGTCTAATAAGTTAAGTATAAATGAGGAAAATGCTAGCATGGCAAAAGTTTCTAAAAGAACTAAAGATTTGAAAAGTCAAATCGAACCTATAACATATAATCCATTAGATGCAATTAAATTGATGCAGCAGACTTCTACAGCTAAATTTGTCGAGACTGCTGAAGTGCACATACTTTTAGGTCTTGATCCTAAATATGCTGATCAGCAGCTTAGAGCAACTGTAATTTTACCAAAAGGTACTGGAAAAACTATTAAAGTAGCTGTTATAGCAAAAGGTGAAAAAGTTAAAGAAGCTTTAGATGCTGGAGCCGATATAGTAGGTTCAGAAGATTTGATTGAAGAAATAGGAAAAGGTCAACTAAACTTTGATAAATTGATCGCAACTCCTGATGTAATGCCTTTAATTGCTAAACTTGGTAGAGTCTTAGGTCCTCGTGGCTTAATGCCTTCACCAAAAGCGGGTACTGTAACTAATGATATATCTAATAGCGTTAGTGAATTTAAAAGTGGTAAAGTTGAATATCGTATTGATAAAACGGGTATTGTACACGTTCCTTTCGGTAAAGTAAATTTTGCTGCAGAAGATCTGTTAATTAATTTAGAATCTATTCAAGAATCCATTGAAAAAAATAGACCCTCTGGTTCTAAGGGAAAATATTGGAAAACAATGTTTGTATCTAGTACAATGGGGCCTTCTGTCGAAATTGATCTAAATTCAATGAAAGAGAAAAAATAAATTTATGACACGATAAACTCTTAAAGAATATGTTAAAATTCTATTTTTTAACATATTCTTTTTTTTATTTTGAAATAGCTAAACTTGAACGTTTTTTTCTTCTACGTAGTCTTATTACTCTTCTACCACCAACTGTACTCATTCTTGAACGAAAACCTGATTTTTTTATTTGCTTACGTCTTGTTCCACGTAAAGTTCGTTTAGTCATTTTTCTCCTTATTTATATTGAACCATATGCTAAATTATAGCGTTATTTAATATTTGATAATTCGTGTTTGATGTTATCAATTGAGTTTTCTTCAAACTCGCCTACAAATACGTATCCTATTCTTAGCTTTATCCAATCTATGAATATACGATTAGTAGATACTATTGCTGCGATGGGTTTATGTATAGATTTTTCTAATTGTGAAAATTCTGGTTTTTTTAAAAAACTAGGATCGGTAATTAACCAAAAATCTATTTTCTTGTTTATCATAGAATAGTAATTCGTTCTTTCTCTTAACACTTCTTCGAGAGGTTCTTCTTCTAGCAGAAATTTTTTGCTAGCAACTGCGAAATAATATTTCTATGATTGAGTATTCCATTTTATTGAAACTATTTAATAAATGTACCAGTAACTCCGAATGATCAAGTTTTGTTACTTTTGATTTATAGGACTACTCTCCACTTCAGAACCGTACGTACATCTTTCAACATATACGGCTCACAGGTTTACTGGGAATTAATCCCGCATATTACTATTATTTATATAATATCCTTTATAGATTGCAATTTTTGTTTTCTCTTTTTTATGTAAGTATGTTTTAGTTTTATAAAATAGACAAACAAAGAGATTTAGATGGAATAATATATTGTATTTGTTAAGAATATGTTGATAAACCATTTTTATGTATTAAAGTTACATAAACAATTTTAGAGAAATTAATCTCTTTTCCTATATTAAACTAACTTTTATGAACGGCGATTTTATTCCATCTTACCGTACAATGTAAAGATAAATTAGTTCATTTCATTTGTTCCAAATATTTATCTTGAATTTTTGGTATCATTTGATCGTAATAAATAAAAATACCATAATTCTGTTGTCTTAAATGTGTTTTGCTTCACCTACGATTTTACCCTATTATTGTATTGGCCAAAAAAATATAATCAAGGGATAGAAGAATCGTAAAAGTTTACAATTAAAATTTAAATTTATAGGCTTTAATTATGCAACATAAGATGTTTTATACAAAAAAATGCATATATCATATGATATATTTATTGTTAAACCCATTTTGACAATATACTAACTGCTACGAGTTGATATTTTTGTTACTCTTTATTCATTGTAATTTCTAGCTTCTCATATTTATTCTTAGGTTAACTAAGTTTATTTTGTAACCTGAAGCTTAAACTATTGCGGATATTCTATTTGTATCCACTTATCTTGCTAAGCGTGCTAGTTTATTAAATCCAATGAATTGTATAATAAATATTTAGTCATGACATGTTTCTGATGATAATTTATCGTCTTAGGTGATATTGAATTGTGCCCAAGAACAAATCACACTAGCCATTGTTGTCTGTATTAAGTTGATTGTCAGACTATAAACTATTTTTATAGAAAAAATAGTTAGTTATAGTTGATCCAAAAATTTTATAGGTATGGTCAAAATAATCAATTATTTTTTTTTAATTTAATTCTTGGAATTAAGGTTCAGTGAATAAATTGATGAAATATATGATTATAATTCCAATTAAGAACCGTACGTACATCTTTCAACATATACGGCTCAAGGGTTTATTATGTCAAAAGCTTCTTTGTATTTTTTGAATCTAAACCATAGTAAATCTATATTTCAAGTTACTTGTATTAATAATACAATCTACCAATGTTAGAATGCAAGCATGCAATCTTGGAATTGTCTCAGATGATTGTATTTTTAATAATTCTTGTTTTTATTATGTTAAACTTTATTGTCAAATATTTTTTGATTTAACTTATTGTGTTTCACAAAGTTACAAGCTCATGAAAATTGACTGATATTTTTGTTAGATTCACAACCTATAAGTAATCTGATTAGGGGATAAAATTTTGCTTTTTATAAGATTTAAATAAACCGTACCGCATATTTTAGTTTTGTAGTCTATTTATAGAAGTTAATCTCTTTCTTGTCCGAGCTGAAAATTATATAGATTAGTTTTGAATTGTAACCTAATAATGTTAACTCTCTTTTCTTTTCTTATTGAATTGATATGTACCTTTACTTATGTCAGAATTAATCAGATTAAAAAACATGTATCATGTATAATATACGCTTGATAAAAAAATATTGATGATATTAATTGTCGTAAATTTGATTTGACAAGGGTAGGATTAATAATATAGCATGATATAATGATATTTTTTATATTGTTTTTAAGCTATCTGATATCCTCTTACACAATTTTAGGTTAAATGTTAATTGATGACTAATAAAAATCAGGAAAAGAGTATGACTCGTTTTTATTTGTTCCAAATATTCATCTCGTATGTTATATTAAATGCTCATAATTTCACCTATGATTTTATCCTCTCTGCATTTGATGACAAATGATCTTTTACGACTGAGGATGCACTCTTCATCATTGTTTATATTTCTATAATTTCACGTTAATTAGATGCTTTTAAGGTATGATGTAAATTTAATAACTTTTAAGCCAATCATTCTAATTGAAAATTCTCTTTTTTTATGTCTTCCTTTGACTTTTGTTGCTCAATCATAATATGTTTTCTATATTTTTATGACACACTCGAAGAGTTAATTTTTTGAATTATAGTTAATAATACAGCTTGAGATAATTGTTTAAAATAATTATTGATGAATATTTAGTTGTATATTATGGAAGTCAATTTGATTCCATGCTTTATTCTAGAGTGTTTATGAATGCTCCTAGTAACAAATCGTACTTTGTCTTTATAGTTACTATTATATATAAAAAACAATATATTTGCTACTTATTAATGAATTTTAATTTTATAGTATGTTTTTGCATAATTTAAATTTTATCTTTAATCTTGTATATAATATTTTTTATTTAGACAAATTTAAGTTTCTTGGTTCAATATTCTGGTCATGATTATAAAAATATAGGGTACTGTTAACTAGTGTGCTATCAGTACCTTTTTTTCTTACTACATATGTGTTCGCTTATTACATTATAATCCCAGCTGATTACCTCTACGATACTGTAAGTAAGCTGCTACTAACAAACCAGTTAAAGATATTGGAATTAAGCCTAAAATGATACCAGACAAAAGGGGTTCAACCATAGTGTAAAATTTATGTAAATGTTAATATCGTATATATGAATTTTTTTATAATTATAATATAATTATAGGATTAAATATACTTTACTACAAAAATAATGATTACAACATACTTAATTCATAAATTTCTATATTTTGATTTATTAATTTGAATGATATATAATATAATTTATATGATATTATTTATCAATATTTGTTATAATTTATTGAATTTCCAACTATATGATCAATTATTCTAATCATATATTATATAAAACTGAAGAATTACTCAACGCAGCGGATAATAGATATACAATGACAGTGCAAGTAGCACAAAGAGCCAAGCGTAGAAAATATGAAGATATTGATATTATTGATAATAATAAAATTAAACCAGTAATTCGTGCTATCTTGGAAATGGTTGATGAGATTACTCAACCTGAAATTATTGCCGATTAGTTTTCTTTATGTTGATAATTTAATGTTTTCTTTGATTGTTATCTAATATTATTTAAATTTAAGTATGAATATGTCTAATAGTTTAGAAAAGGTTGAACGAACTGGTGCTTTTGCACTTATGGATAGTTTGATACATAATGGTGTGGAGCATATTTTTGGATATCCAGGAGGTGCTATTTTACCCATATATGACGAACTGTACCAATGGGAAAAGCAGGGAATGTTGAAGCATATATTGGTTAGGCATGAACAAGGAGCATCCCACGCTGCAGATGGATATGCACGTGCAACTGGTAAGGTTGGTGTGTGTTTTGCCACGTCAGGCCCTGGAGCTACTAATTTAGTGACAGGAATTGCAACTGCTCAGATGGATTCAATACCAATGGTTATTGTTACCGGTCAGGTAGGTAGAGCTTTTATTGGTACTGATGCTTTTCAGGAGGTTGATATTTTTGGTATTACTTTGCCTATTGTTAAGCACTCCTATGTCGTACGTGACCCTCGTGATATTTCTCGTATTGTGTCAGAGGCATTCTTTATTGCTAAAAATGGACGTCCTGGTCCTGTTTTAATCGATATTCCTAAAGATGTCGGTTTAGAAAAATTTGATTATGCTTTATTTAATTCAAGAGAGACTTCTTTACCAGGATGTCGTCCAGTAATTCAAGCAAATCCTAAGCAAATTTTAAAGGCTGCTCAACTAATTCAAAATTCGGATCAGCCTTTATTGTATGTTGGTGGAGGAGCTATTACATCTAATGCACATTCTGCGATTAAGCATCTTGTAGAATCTTTTAATATACCTATTACCACAACATTAATGGGAAAAGGAATTATAGATGAAAGTAGTCCTTTATGTTTAGGGATGCTAGGGATGCATGGAACTGCATACGCTAATTTTGCTGTTAGCGAATGTGACCTTTTGATTACTTTGGGCGCACGCTTTGATGATAGAGTTACTGGTAAATTGGATGAATTTGCGTGTAATGCTCAAGTTATTCATGTAGATATTGATTCTGCTGAAGTTGGTAAAAATAGAATACCGCAAGTTGCTATTGTTGGTGATGTTAAGCCCGTTGTTGAACAATTGCTTTTATGTCTTAAGAGTTTAAACAATAATACTGACTGTAGTATAAGTAATAATTCTTGGTTGGATAGATTGAATGCATGGAGAATGGATTACCCATTGCTTGTTCCTCAACTGTCAAGCATGTTATCGCCTCAGCAAGTAATTAGTAAAGTCAGTGATATATTGCCCAATGCATATTTTACTACTGATGTAGGTCAACACCAAATGTGGGCAGCACAGTTTGTTAAAGCTGGTCCAAGAAGATGGATTTCTAGTGCTGGTTTAGGTACTATGGGATTTGGTCTGCCTGCTGCAATAGGTGCTAAGATAGGGTGTCCAGAAAGTCCTGTTGTCTGTATAACTGGTGATTCTAGTTTTCAAATGAATATTCAAGAATTAGGAACTGTTGCGCAATATAATTTGGATATTAAAATTGTTATTATAAACAATCACTGGCAAGGAATGGTAAGACAATGGCAGGAAGCCTTTTATGGTGGACGTTATTCTCATTCAAGAATGGAAGAGGGAGCTCCCGATTTTGTACTTCTAGCACAATCTTTTGGTATTCAAGCCATTAAAATTACTCAAACAGAAAACATAGATCATTTGTTTCAGCAAGCTCTAGAAACTAGCGGTCCATGTTTAATTGACGTGCATGTTATAGAAGACGAAAACTGTTATCCTATGGTTGCCCCTGGAAAAAGTAATGATCAAATGCTTGGACTAGAAAAATCTTTTAAAGCCCAAGCTATAGAATAATATAAGTCGATGAGTTGTTTTGTAGGCTATAAGATACTATTTTACCTAGTATAAATTTTTATTTTTATTAAAAGTCAGTACAATATTATAAGATTAAATATAAATTTCATATTGTTAGATATTGCAATTACCCATAATGATATATAAAAACGGACAGTTGACAAAATCATAAAACTAAATTATAAAAAGGTTAATTGCATTGATTTTGATGTTTAATACAATAAAATAGGACTCAATAAAATGAATTATGAGTTTATTACTTAGAAATATTTCTTATAAATTGAGTCAATACCAAAGCCAAAATATGAAAAAAATGTTAGTGTAAAGTAATCTGAATATTGTTTATAGTATTTTTATTTTTGTTCTTAAATTATATACTGTTGATTGTATTTAATTTATAGACAATTTAAGTTATCCTTTTAATCATATTGCTCACTTTTTTTACTACTTTTATTATTTTTATATATTATAAAGCATATGAGTACAAAGATTACAGATATTGTAGAACAACTAAAATCATTGACATTATTAGAAGCAGCAGAATTAGTTAAAGAAATCGAGCAAACTTTTGATGTTGATGCTTCTGCAGCGTCAGGAGGAATGATGGTAATGCCTGGTGCTGCAGATGGTGGCAGTACTGAATCGGTAGAAGAAAAAACTGAGTTTGATATTGTTTTAGAGTCTTTACCTGCTGATAAGAAAATTGCAGTACTGAAAGTTGTACGTACTATAACTGGTTTAGGTTTAAAAGAAGCGAAAGAGCTAGTAGAATCAGCACCAAAATTAATCAAGGAAGGTGCTTCAAAAGATGATGCAGATGCAATTAAAAAGCAATTAGAAGATGCAGGTGCAACTGTTGGAATTAAATAGATGTTTCCGAATCTTAACCTAGAAGAGTTAAGATTCGGAAACAAATTCCTGTTTATCTTAATTGGTATGTATTGTTTTTATGAATAAATTGTCTAAATTACAAAACAGTGCTTTTATACTATCTTTTGGTTCTAATAAAAAAATTATGCTTAAGTATAAAAGATATATAAAGTATAATCAAACTTATATTTTTACTTATTGCACAAAAAATCATCCAGATGATATACTTAAATACTTGTATACTAATCAATATGTGATCAATACATTAACTGCTGATCATTATTCTTATTTAATTTTAGAGTTATTTAAGATAAAAATGTGTTTTTTAACTTCTCAAGTATATATTCGTGTGTGACTTAAATTTTTATAACGATCTCGGTGCCCCTATTTAAAATGCATAATTTTTTATATCAAATATCATTTTGTTCTAATTTATATAATATTTTTTTAAGTATGTTATTTAGTCTTTGTTTCTATTATTTTTGAGCATCATGAATGGTTAAATGCTTATTATACTATATATATGTTTATACATGACTTATAGTATAAAAAAAATACAATTAGGATTTAATTTTTAAAGCTAATAAATTTAATAAACTAGACACTATATGAGCAAACAAATACTTATTTCTGATACTTATGGGGTTGGTGCGATTATAATTCAGGATTCTGTTCAAAAAATTGTAGTATCTCATCTAAAATATCAAATAGGAGATATTTATTATGGTTCTGTCTACAAAGTTTTTCCAAGTATAAATGCTGCTTTTATAAATATAAACAAGAATGCACATTATAATAATGGTTTTATTCATCTACATGATTTAGTTTACAGCAAGCGTCAACGCATTAATCAACAATTATATTTTGATAAAATTTATAATTTTATTATCAATAAGCAGAAAATTCTTGTGCAGATTGTTAAAGAACCTAACTTGAACAAAGGACCACGCTTGACTATGAATTGGACAGTTGCTGGTCACTATTTAACTTTAATGCCTTATAGTAATATAATTCATGTGACAAAAAAAATACATTGTAATGATTCTCGTAGCTTTTTATTAGCCTTAGGTAAGTTATTACAATTTAACAATATTGGTATCAAATTTAATGAAAAAGCTGACAAAATCAGTGAACATATATTGATTCAAGAATTTTTTCGTTTAAAAGAACAAGTTGTTTATAGTATGAAAAATATACGGAATCTTTATATTACAAGTTTTTATCATTTTTAATATGATCTTTATAAAATATATAGATTCTTTGCTTAATAATGTTTCTGCTTTTTATGAATGATTTCTTTATTACTCTATCTCATGAGGAGTTTTGTGATTCCATATCAAAATGACACTGAATTTAAATTTAGTAAGATCTAATTGCTACAATAATTTGTTTCTGAATTCCATGGAATGTGAACATTTTTGTGTGTAGTTTAAGGTATTTGTTTATGTTTCATGTTGATAACTTTATTATTTTTTAAGTTATAGTCAGTTGTACATAATTTAATATTGTCTTTACATCTGATAGTAAGATTATATAAAAAGAATACGATCAGTAAGAATATGCTACTGATAATATTTATTATCTTTTATACATATTTTTTTTAATTTATTCGATTAAGTGTTGTTGTCAAATTAATCAAATATTATGACAATATGTTATTGAAATTTATTTCAACTAATAATAACTAGTCAAATTATAAAAAATTTTTTTTAGTTATAATTTTTATTGGCGAAAGTTAACTTTCTATCTTATTGGTAATAGTTTTATACAAAATCTAATTCTAAGTATTTTCATGTCAGTATCTAAATTAAAGAATATTATGTATTCCCTTATTTTATTTTTTTAAACAAATTCTTAGCGTAAAAGCCCCAAATTTAATACATCGTAATGATAATCTTATTAGTAACTGTATTCGTGATTATTATTCTGTAGACATTAGTGAGATAATGGTTGATACTAGCTCTAGTTTACATCAAATGAAATTTTTTTTGGCATATTGGCAATGTATTTTACCTGTTAACAAAATACAGATTCGTCAATATACTAATTCTAATTATTTAATTAACTCATTTAATTTAAGTCGTATTTGGAGTAACTTGTCACGTGATAATATTAACTTATTAACAGGTGGATACTTGATTATTGAATCGTTCAATGCCATGACTATAATAGATGTTAATTCTGGAGGTTTTAGTAGTTTACTGAATGTGAAAGATGCTGTATTATATACAAATCTATTGGCTGCGAAAGAAATTGCTTATCAACTTATTTTACGAAATATTTCAGGAATTATTTTAATAGATTTCATTGATATGATCAATGTTAGAGATAAATTATTACTTCTGGAATATTTAAATGCATTATTTGAAAAAGATTATGCTAAGCCTCAAATTGTTCAGTTTTCGGAGCTAGGTATTATTGAAGTTACGAGAAAGCGTGTGTATCAAAGTTTAAGTGTGATTTATTCGGTGTTGCAAGTAAGCAAAAAAAATCTCGATATTTATTTTTTTACTTTCCAAACAACATCAACTATTAATTGTTTGAACTATGAATTTTTAATATTCACTTTGGATCTATTAAACAAATCCTTTGTATCTTTAGAAAAATAGCATGTAGTTTAGCTTGACTGCTCGATTATTGAATTCCGTTTTGTTGTAAATTCTTCTAATTAAGACGATATTATCGAGTGCTGTATTCATTAGTCGTTATGGTGACCAATTAATTTGATAGTCTACAAAAACATCCAAAATTGATTTGATTAACTAAAAAAGTATGAGATAGTTATGATCTAATCATGATAAAGAATTGATTAGATGGGTGAATTGACTAGCCTATAGAACGATGAATATATAAATTTATGGAATAAATAAAAACGATTAATTCCTATTATTTAGTTATAGTTTGTGTGTCAAATAGACAATGATATTGGGAATTATTGTTTATGCAGGAATTCAATTATTCTGAAAAAATTGATTTTATATAATTAATTTTGGTCTATAGAGTATCGTGATTTTACATAATAAAGCCGAATCTCGCTACAAGTAAATCAATTCATTTTAAAAAACTTTTATTGAATTTTAAGATTTAGTTGTGAATTTTAAACCTAGAAGCTGTATAAGGCAAAAGTCTTACGTACAGTTTTACTTTGGTGTAAATTATAATTTGTGTATATAAAGCATTTTAAATTTACCGACTTTAATATGATGTATATACTTCAGGTTCTTTCCGTGATTACTTGATTCGTCGTACAATTAATTTAAACGACAACTTTTTGTATCAATCTTTCTCTTGTGTCTATTCTGAAAATATTGTTTCTGTCGCAAAAATAATGCATTATTGTAAAAATAAGTCATATAGATATAATTACGAATGTGCTCATTATTACTTAGAATAATAATGCAGAATAACCTGTGTTTATTATCGAGAACAAATATCAATATTGATTAGTTAATGTATTTTTGTTAATTTGATTTAATTAAGTTCTTGAATATTGTTAATAATTGTGTTTTCATTACTGCTTGATGATATATCTGAGTATGAATGGTTACTTTATTTATAATTCTAAAACTTTATTTTAATCCATTTGTATATTATCTATTATCTGCAACATTTTATGTACTATTATAATATTTCATGTAAAAGTTCAGCAGATTATTGTAATATATTTAGTATGGAAATATATTGGTTTTAGATTATATTTTTATAGCATTATTTAATTTTTTATATATAGTTTTAAAAGGTTCTTATGGAAACATTATTATTGATCGCTAAACTTCCTGAAGCTTATGCAATTTTTAGACCACTAGTTGATATATTGCCTGTTATACCTGTATTGTTTTTATTACTTGCCTTTGTTTGGCAAGCATCTGTAGGTTTTAGATAAAATTTTAGAAGGTATGTTTGTTCTATAGCGTACCTTCTAACATTTTTACTTTTGTCGCACACCGTTAACAAAGTAAATAAATTGTGTGCTTTAAAGTGCGTAAATAGTTTTTTATAAAGATTATTAAGAATATATTTAATGAAAAACTTGGAAAACAATAAAGAAAGATGTATTATATTTGGTAGATTTTTATTTTTTATGGAGTAAATAAAACACAATATGGCTGAATATCAGGTTAGATTTATAAATGAAAGTGAAGGTATTGATTCAACTATTACTTGTAGTGATGACACGTATGTTTTAGATGCAGCAGAAGAAGCTGGTTTAGATCTTCCATATTCTTGTCGTGCAGGTGCTTGCTCAACTTGTGTTGGGAAAGTAACAGAAGGTTCAGTTAATCAGGATGATCAATCATTCTTAGATGACGATCAACTTGCAAATAACTATGTTTTAACATGTATTGCGTATCCAACATCTGATTGTACAATTTTGACTCACCAAGAATCAGAAATCTACTAATCAACTTATATGATTAATATAAAATAATTATATTAATCATATTTTTATTTACATATTGAATTTAATTTAATAATAAGTTTAAAGTTAGTAAAGAGTAAATAATATTTTGTCTAATGTTTAAGGTCATGTTAAGAAAAAATTTGAAAGCATCATACTTGTATTCCACTAAAGGATCTTCTTGACCATATGACCTCCATCCTACGCTATCCATTAAATTTCCCATATTCTTCAAGTGTTCTGTCCAGAAGTTATCAATATGTAATAATGTATAAAATCTTTCAAGTTCGATCATTGTACCAGGTAGAATAGATTGTATATAAATCATTTTCATTCTATAAGTAATTACAAACTCTCTGTAAAAATATGAATATAAAAATGTTGGTGACATATTTTCAATGTCTTCGCGATTGATTTGTTTACTTAGTCCTAATATTTGATGTATAGAAGATAAGAATAAGTCATAGTTTCTTTCATTTTTACTTACAATGTACTTGTCAATTAAATCAATGATTACACTTTTGCCATATTGTAAAACGTAGGAATTTAAAGAATTTAATTTAAGAATTCTGCGACGTTCACTGTAAACAGCTTGCCTTTGTTTATTTAGAACTTGATCGTAATCAAATATATTTTTTCTTTGATCAAAATAATAAGATTCAATCTTTTTTTGAGAGGATTCTAACGTTTTTGTCAATAAAGGAGATTGTATAGGAGTTTCATCTTCTAGTTGTAGGGTTTCTAAGATATTCTTGATTTTTTCAACAGGAAATCTTTGAAATAATGTGTCATCTAAACTTAAGAAGAATCTTGATTGCCCAGGATCCCCTTGTCTTCCAGCTCTACCTCGTAATTGATTGTCTATTCTACGGGAAGCATGTCGTTCTGTTCCTATGACATATAGTCCTCCTAAATCCTTTATTTTTTCTCTTTCTTCATCTGTATGATCAGTAATTTTTTTATGTAGTATCTTATAAGTTTCAACAATAGATAAATTTTTCTGATTAGACAGATTAAAATAGTCTTTATCAGGTAAATGATTAATATAGCTTTGTAATAAAGTCATATCAAATTTTGAATCAATTAAATTATGGTTTATTGTTAATAAACTATTTACTAATATCTCTGAAGACGTAATATTTTGATAAGGTAGTTTGAATTGTTTCAATTTCTCATTGATTATATCTTGATTCAAATTCTGTTGTTCTAGAATGGATTTTAAAATTAACTGCGTAATGGAGTCAGCATTTCCACCTAAAATGATATCAGTTCCACGCCCAGCCATATTAGTGGCTATAGTTATAGTACCTTTACGTCCTGCTTGGGCAATTATCTCAGATTCTCTTGCTATATTTTCAGGTTTCGCATTTAATAGATTGTGTGGTATTTTTAAGTTTTTTAACAAAGAAGATAATACTTCAGAGTATTCAACGCTTGTTGTACCTACCAATACTGGCCGTTCTATTACAGACATATCATAACACTCATTAGCTATAGCTTTCCATTTAGAACCTTGATTTTTATAAATCAAATCAGGCAAGTCGTGACGAATCATAGGTCGATTAGTTGGTATTGATATAACTTCTAAGGAATATATTTTTTCAAATTCAATTTCTTCTGTTTTTGCTGTACCAGTCATTCCAGAAAGCTTATTATATAATAAGAAAAAATTCTGATAAGTTATGGATGCTAATGTTTTTGCTTCTCCTTGTACTTTTAGGTTTTCCTTTGCTTCAATCGCTTGATGTAAGCCGTCGCTCCATCTTCTTCCTGCCATGACTCTACCAGTATTCTCGTCAACTATGATAATTTCATTATCTCGAGTAATATAGTTACGATTTATTATATATAATTCTGATGCTTTAATTGCATTTAAAATAAATGGAGCCCATGGGTCTTCAACATTGTAAATATCGTTTACCTTTAAATATTGTTCACATTTTAATAATCCTTCATCAGTTAAAGTTATAGTTTGATTTTTTTTATCTACTTCGTAATCTGTTTCTTTTTTTAGTTGTTTTACTACTTCATTACTGATTACATATTTATTAGAAGCAACTTCTCCACTACTAGATATAATCAAAGGAGTTCTTGCATCATCGATTAAAATTGAATCTATTTCATCTACAATACAATAAGAAAATGATTTGAACATTACTTGTTCTAAAGAATTAGCCATATTTTCTTTGAGATAGTCAAATCCAAGTTGACTATTTGTAACGTATGTGATGTCGCAGGCATAATTTTCTTTCCTTTCACTAAAATCCATATGTTCTTGGATAAGTCCTACTTTTATATTTAAAAACTCATACACAGGACCTAATAGCTCAGAATCTCTTCTAGCAAGATAATCGTTAACTGTTACAATGTGAACCCCTGTTTCTGTAAGAGCATTCAAATACGCAGGTAGAACTGCAACCAGTGTTTTCCCTTCTCCTGTTTTCATTTCACTGATTTTTCCATTATGAAGAATTATTCCGCCAAGTAATTGAGTGTCAAATAATCTTATTTTTAATATTCTACGAGTAGCTTCTCGAACAGTCGCGAAAGAGTCTATTAAAAGATCATCTAAACTTTCTCCCCTATTTAATCTTTGTTTGAATTGTTGTGTTTGATCTTGTAAAGCTGAATCAGGCATTTCCTTATACTTGCTTTCTAAGTTGTTGATTCTTTGTACGATTATATTGCATTTACGTAGGTTATTATCAGAACTATTAAATAAAAAATTAAACATAAACTCCGTTTTATCATTTTTTATAAATTACTATTTTTATTAAATTGGGTTATTAAGAGATAGTATTGTGACTACATTATACACTAATATTATAAATACAACCAAGATTGCTTCGTTAAACAATTAGTTGTAGTTATAATTAATATAATTTAAAATAATCAATTTAGAGTACAAGATCCTTTTATTTATTACCTTTTTGATAGTTTATCAATTTTATTTTGATTTATGTTTTAAAAATATAGGAGTTCGCACTTTTTTTTTCTTTTTTGAGTGTTATATTGTTTCTTTTTCTTTTTGCTTTATTTGTACGCTTGTTGCTAATTTTTATTTCATCTACTATAATGTTTGAATTATATTTTTTCCTTATGTATTGCTTAATTATAGTATATAATCTATTGTTATTATCAATATACACATTTAGTAATAAACAATTTTCTTTATTTATTTGTAACATTTTAATCTGGATTGAAGAGCATGAAAATGTTGCAAAGGACTATTTAGCTTTCGATTTACTATTTGTTCACTTTTAAAATTATCTATAATATATGATATTTTCTTCGTGTATATTTAAATGGTTAACTTAATAATCATTAGGTGCAAGTATTTTCTGGAGTGATTTGTCTTATGAAATCTTATTTAGGCTTTATCAATGAGCAGTTTTTTTATGGTTTACAGAATAGAAGTCAAAATGCGTACCTAGATAAGATTCTAGTTTCAATCTCTGGATACGATAGTTTATCTTAATTTGTACAGGTTACTCTTATAATTTACTTTTTAATCATAAATAATGGATGTTGTAAATGGTTGATGTCACTCATAGGCTACTTGACTATATTATTTTTTATAAAAAAATGAATTTCTATCCTTAGAATTTGATCAAAGCTGCTAAAATTATTTTTTTATACACAGTTATAATTTTAGAATTATATTAAATTACTAAATTTGGACAAGACTCGATGTGTCTACTTAAATTGTTATATGATTTTTCTCAAGAGTATAAGAAACGTATTGCTATTGTTCACTTTGACCATAATTGGAGGGCAGATTCTAGTAGTAATGCTAGTATGTTAGTTATTTAATTATTAATCGTTCACAGATTTATCAGTCTGATCATAAAATTAATAAAACATCATCTTATTAGTGTTTAGATTATAAACTAAATAACAAGTTGAATTGCCGAGATAGAATTGTAATTATTTCAATATTATGCCTAGGCATAATATTCATTATGTACCGTAGGTATAATCAAAAAAAACATAAAAATTTAATTTTATTATTTAATTAGGCAATTATCTGTTTTTACGATTGATTTTAAAAATCTGAATTTTTACTGAATTTTAATCTATAGTATTATGTGATATTTTACATTGTTATTTATCAAATTTAATTAAATTTGATTCAAGCTATATAAACAATAAAAATTTTTCTGGTAGTTTTAGTTATATAAATTAAGTTTTACAAATAAATAATTTTGATATTGAATACTATTGCTTTACATATTCTAAAGCAATATTCTCAGAAGAACAAGCAAGAAAGTGGCGATATTTTTCTTTGAACTTATTGGCTACTCAATTGAACTGTTATACAATTGTGACTGGTCATACATTGACAGATAGAATTGAAACATTATTTTATTCTTTAATAAGAGGCAGTGGACTAGATGGTTGAAAGATTATTTTTATTTTATTTATTGTAGATATAACTTTGAAGTTATTTTTTGCTACATATTATAAAGTATAACAATAGATAAAGATAAGAGAATTTGTATTGAATTTTTTATAAATTATTGCACACTAAAAAATATTACCAAGAATATTCGTTAGTATATAATGCGAATGTATTTATTAGCTTTTAATTATTTAATAATGTATTAAGTTATTAAAAATAAATCTGAAGATTTGATTTTACATTACGTCTATGGCATTTTCTAGGCTTGATAATAATCAGGTGCGGGTAATTCATCCTTTAAATAATCTAAAAAGACAGGAACTATATTGGTTAATCAGAAAAACTCAGTTACCAGTCTGGACAGATTTAACGAATTACTCCAATAATTTCACAAGAAATAAAATTCGTAATGAATTGATTCCATACATTAAGACTACTTTTAATTCAGAGCTAGAAAAAAATTTATACGGTTTATTTTCAATTATGGATTTTGAAGTGGAGTATTTACAATTAAAGGCTTGTTTTTTTTATACTTTGTTAATTCATCCACAAAAGTATGCCATAAATAGAAAACTCTTGTATACTTTACATATAGCGTTACAAAGAAGAATAGTAAAAGTATTTTTAAAAAAATATTTCTCTAATAGTTTACCTAAGAAAATTATTGCTGATATCTTATTAAAGCCGATAACATACAGCGGTATTGTATATACATACAAAAAGTATAATGTTTATTTAGGTTCTACATGGATTTACTTAACAATTGATAAATAGAATAGAAAAACTCGGTTACAATAACAATTATATAAAAAATGTTTGCTGCTGTTTTCCAACCCTGACAAATTCAATTTTTAAATAATCATATGAACCGAGCATACAGTTACTTTATCATAATTATAATTAAATTTCAAGTAAAATTATTTATAATAAATAGATTATGATTATAAGTAGTAATATTATTTAATTATTAGATACAAGGGAGTTCATAGTATAATCAAAATTAAACCTTTTAGGATGAAATAGAATGGTTGACAATCAAAATGCTAATACGTTGATAAATCTACAATATGATAGTTTTGTAAACTTAATTGAAAAGTATAACTATCAGTTTAATTTTAACGATATAGTCGCTGGAACTGTAGTTAGTTTAGAGTTTTATAGTGTTTTGGTAAACATTGGTTCACAGCAAGCAGCTATGGTGCCACAACCTGAGATACTTGGGCGACAAGATGATCAATTTATACAGTTAGAAATAAAAAGACATTATGAATTTTTGCTTCTTGAACAACGTGTTTATACAAATTATTTATTGTCAATGCGACTTTTAAATAATTCTAGAGCATGGAAACGGATTCAAACTATGCAGGAGGAAAATGTATTCATAGAACAAAAAATAAAGTCATATAATAAAGGTGGCGCTCTTACTTATATAGAAGGTTTATTAGGTTTTATACCTAATTCACATTTATTAGATCAAAAAGAAGAAAAATTTCTTACATTAAAAATTCTAGAAATTAACCAAGTTAGTAACCGTCTAACTTTGAGTCATAAATGTGCTGTATTGGGTAAAAAGATGGATGAATTTTTCATTGGTAAAAAATTGATAGGTCGTATTAGTTCAATAAAAATTTATGGTATGTTTATCAAAGTTGATAATATAGTAGGCTTATTACATAAGTCTCAAGTAAGAAAAAAAAATAAACACAGTTTAAATGAAGTTTTTAATATTGGAGATGAAATTGAAGTTACTATAATACACATAGATCCGCAAAACGGACGTATTTCATTTTCTTTAACTTAAAATTATAAACAATTGAATTGACTGATGTTTTCATTAAAATGTAGTAATATATAGTCAATTATAATATATATTACAATGAATATTAATGGATTAAAATAATGAATTCATTGAACAAATATGGAGTACAAATAGTAGGAACTGGTTCTGCATTGCCTAAAAATTCTATAAGCAATGAAGATTTAAGTCAATTTCTTGATACCTCTGATACTTGGATTTCTACACGGACCGGTATCAGTAATCGCAGAATTGTAAGTGGTGACGAGTCTATAGTTTCTTTGTCTGTTGAAGCCTCTTTAAACGCAATAAAAAATGCAAATATTAAACCTAACGATATTGATTTAATAATTTTAGCTACTTCAACTCCTGAAGATTTATTTGGTAGTGCTAGTAAAATACAAGCTATGATTGGTGCACACAACTCTTTTGCTTTTGATTTGACTGCAGCATGTTCAGGATTTTTGTTGGGGTTCATAACAGCATCTCAATTTTTACGAAATGGATCTTGTGAGTATGCTTTAGTTATTGGAGCTGATATATTATCAGAATGGTTAGACTGGTCTGATCGAACTACTTGTGTCTTATTTGGAGATGGATCTGCCGCTGTAATTATTAAAAAATCAGAAATATGTAATATTATAGATTTTCAAGTACAAACGGATGGAAGACAAAGCCAATACTTGCACGTGCAGTCAAAAAAACAGCCTGAAAAGTTACAATCCCAGTTCATGGTTAGTAAAAGTCAATATAATTATTTATTTATGAATGGTAAAGAAGTTTATAAATTTGCAATTTCAAAGATTCCAACATTAATAAAACAATGTTTGGACAATAATAATATCAAAGAGTCTGATGTAGATTGGCTAGTGTTACATCAGGCTAACGAAAGAATTTTGAATACAGTCGGAGATAAGCTGAAAATCGATAGAGGTAAAATTTTAAGCAATCTAAAGAGTTATGGTAATACTTCAGCTGCTTCCATTCCAATTGTATTAGACGAAGCAGTGAAAAAAAATCAGATACAAGCTGATGATTTAATAGTAATGGCAGGCTTTGGAGCTGGTTTAACATGGGGAGTTGTCATTATGAGATGGTAATTCTTATTTATAAATAATTTAATCATGAAGCAATTTACTAATAGAACAAATTTTATTATACTATATGACAAATTATTCTATTAGAATGTAGTTATTATACCGAAAATAATAAATCCCTGAAAATTAAAATGGTAAAAAAATATTTTATTGATATGTCGAATAAATTAAAGAGTGTCTTCTCTGTTTGCATGTTGTTTCTGATGTTGACAACTTTTGTGTCTTGTTTACCACAAAAAACAGAAGCATATCCAATTTTTGCACAACAAGCGTATACTAATCCTAGAGAAGCAACTGGTCGTATAGTTTGTGCAAACTGTCATTTGGCACAAAAATCTGTTCATGTTGAAACACCACAAGCGGTGTTACCAAATACAGTTTTTGAAGCTGTTGTAAAAATACCATATCCAAGTGATGCAAAACAAATTTTAGGTAATGGTTCTCAAGGTGGACTTAATGTAGGTGCCGTTTTAGTATTACCTGAAGGTTTTAAGCTTGCTCCTAAAGATAGGCTGTCTGATGAACTTAAAGAAAAAACGAAAGGAGTTTATATACAATCATATAGTAAATCACAAGATAACATACTGGTTGTAGGCCCAATACCTGGAGATAAACATCAAGAAATAATTTTTCCTATTTTGTCGCCGGATCCTAGTACAGACAAAAATGTTCATTTCTTCAAATATCCTGTATATGTAGGTGGAAATAGAGGTAGAGGACAGTTATATCCAAGTGGAGATAAGAGTAATAACAATGCATTTAATGCATCTTCTGCTGGTCAAATTACAAGTATTGAAGCTTTGGAAAAAGGTGGATATAAAGTACACATAGATACTGGTTCAGGTGAAGTTATTGATAGTATACCAAATGGATTGATTTTACAGGTAAAAGAAGGAGAAAAAGTAAAAGCTGATCAAGCATTAACTAAAGATCCTAATGTTGGTGGTTTTGGCCAAGCTGAAACTGAGATAGTATTACAAAGTCCTGTTAGAATTAAAGCTATGATAGCATTTTTCTTTACAACTGTTTTAGGGCAAACATTCTTAGTATTGAAGAAAAAACAATTTGAGAAAGTACAAGCAGCAGAAATGAACTTTTAAGTATTTAACATTTTACTGTTGTACATAGATAAAAATCTTCACCTAAAACTAAGTTTAGGTGAAGATTTTTATCTAGATATTATGCAATTAGATATTTTTTTATAATATGGCAAAATTAATATGGTATCTTGTAGCTTTTACATTGACTGCATGTATATTGCTTAATAATCCTAAGGCTAATAATGTAGGTTTTAATTCAAATTTCACTGGATCTAGTCGATTGAAAAAGAACGTAAATACTGTAACATGGGTAAGCAGTTTAATTTTTATAGTTATAACTGTGTACTTGTCAATATTAGAAAATAATTAAAAAAAATATAGCTTACTTTTACAATCTTTCAAAAATTTGTAAAGTAAACTATATTCTTTTAATTATTTCCTAGAATAATATTCTACAACTAATAGCTCATTCAGACGCAGTGCTACCCATTCTCTGTCAATGATACTGTTGACTTTCCCTTGTAATTGAGATTTGTCTAAGTCCAAATGACTTGGTATGTTAGCTAGCCCTGGAAAGGCCATATAATTTTCAACCAATTTTTTTGATTTCTCATTCTTAGCAACTGTTAAAATATCACCTGGTTGGCACTGTATACTGCAAATTGTAGCTTTTTTACCATTGAGTAGTATGTGGCCATGATTAACTAATTGTCTTGCTGCAGGGATAGTTGGGGCCATTCCTAAGCGAAATATTGTATTATCTAAACGCATTTCTAATAATTGTAGCAATACTTGTCCTGTTGACCCCTTAACTTTTTTGGCAAGTTTTACATAGTTTAATAATTGTTTTTCGCCTAATCCATAATTGAAACGTAATTTTTGTTTTTCTTCTAGTCGTTTGGCATATTCAGAGGGTTTTCTTGCTTTTTTGCCATGCTCACCTGGTGGGTTTACTTTGCGAGCTGTTTTGCGGCTTAATCCTGGCAGTTCGCCTAAGCGACGAACTACTTTTAATCTAGGGCCTCTATAGCGGGACATTTTATACTCCTTGAAATTAATTAAATAAATAAAAAGTGATTATAGTATTTTGTAACTCTTAAACTTATAAGATATATATTATCTTAGTATAAAGCAATAAAAATAACAACTTGATATATTTCATTTAAAGTTTGTAAGAAAATATCTTTATTAGTAATTGTTATTATAGGAGTAATGTGATATTATTTATGTCGTGAATAAAAATATGAGCAGGGCTTGTAGCTCAGTGGACTAGAGCACGTGGCTACGAACCACGGTGTCGGGGGTTCGAATCCCTCCTTGCCCGTTTGTTATCTTTGAATCAAAAAGTCTGAAATCTTATTTGATCTAAAAAAATCTATGTACATATAGATATATATAACATATAATAGATGAAGATATATTTTTTTTACATAAACCTAGTCTTCAATTTTTTATTTTCTAAAAGTAATATATTTTGATTATAAGTGCTCTTTATCATTTCAGTTAACTTTCTTCAGAATAAAAAATTGCTAGACAATAGTGAAAGTTGAAAACAAATAATGAAGATGAATAAGTAAGCGTAAGTGGTTGGAATGATCAAATTATGTTTGTGATAAATAAATATTAATGTGATGTTAGAGAAGATTCTAGTGATAATTATCATGAACAATGGGGTTTTTATTGACAACAAGATGCCGTGAACAAAGATATTACGAGTAAATCTTGTAATTGCTTTTTCATTGTTTGTAAATTTGATTACAAAAAAAGAGCTTAAGCAATAAAAATATATATTTATATATTGTTTTCAGGTAGGGTAATACATACCACATATTGATCAAAGTATCACAAAACGACTTTGAGGAAAGTCCGGGCTCATACATTAAAATAGTAAATACTAATGAAAATTTAGTATAAGTTTGTGTAACTTTATAGATAATAATAAAAATAAGAAATATTATCAAATTCAGTTAACAAGAAATACGTTAGCATTAACCGATTGAATTACTGTGCATTTCATATTTTATTATGAGTTACTAGTTGAACTGTTATTTTTTTCTTAATATTTAATTATAATAATCTGTATATTCTTATATGTGAATCCATACAGTTAATGTGTGATTTATTTAATGTAAAAATAATTGCAATTTACATTCTTGTGTAGCGAACTATGTTATAAATTCATCACAGTTATAGATTTCTGTTGGTATTGATTTATACATAGCCAACTACTTAAAATTTTTTTATCGAAATTAAATTTATTGTGATTATTATAATAGATAATTCACAATACATAAAATCGTTACGATTAGCATATAAATAATCTATAATACATCGGAGTATGGCTTTTATAATTATTAGAATTATTAAATTAATTATAAACAAACTAATGATTAGTCAGGTGGAATGATTATAATCTTAAACGATAAAATCAGGAGTCTATAGAATAAATAAAACGATACATTTCTAATTATAACAGTAGTGGCTTATGTTACATTTACTTTAAGATAGAAAGAATATCGGATATGAGGGAATTCATTGTTCTCATAAGATTAATTTAAAGACTTGATCGTGATTTGGATAGTATACAGTAATATGCAAATCTGTGAGCCGTATATAGTGAAAGTTATACGTACGATTCGTGATTAGCGACAAATGTATCCGTAATATTGCGTGAATCTTGGTTTGTCGACTATTGATAAAATAGATATTACAATCTAATTTGATAATTATGAGGCAAGTGCCACAGAAAAATACCGCTTAATATTAATATAGAAAGTAAGGGTGCAAAAGTTGGTTAATGGCTAACTAGGAATACTGTGAAGTATTATTTTAGGTAAACCCTATTTGATGAGTAAATTAGTCTTAGTTTTATTTTTTGTATTTTTACTATAGTGATAATGCTAAATAATGTAATTAACTTTAGATAAATAACCACTTTTGTTGATATCAACAAAAACAGAACCCGGCTTATGACTTGCTTATTCACCTTATTGTGATTATAATTAATTCTTTTCTATTGATGAGAAGAATCGCTATTTAGTTTATATTAGAGACATTATAATTAGATAAACTATGATTTATGCAATAGTAGAGGCAAGTGGAAAACAATTGTGGATAGAGCCTGGTCAATTTTATGATATCAACAAAATTCATGCAGAGCCTGGAGATAAAATTGTATTTAAACGAGTGCTTCTTATTAATGATAATAATGAAGTGCATATAGGAAAACCTTGTATTGAGGAAGCACAAATTAATGCTACTATTTTAAGACACTTGAGAGGAAAAAAACTAATAGTATATAAAATGAAACCAAAAAAAGGAACTAGATTGAAGAAAGGACACAGGCAAGAACTAACAAGATTAATGATTGATTCAATTGAACTTGGTAGTAAAACTATTAAAAATTAATTTTGAGTAAAAGTATATAACATATGGCACATAAAAAAGGAGCAGGAAGTACAAAAAATGGTCGAGATTCTAATGCAAAACGCTTAGGAGTAAAAAAATATGGAGGTGAAGCAGTTCTTGCAGGTAATATAATTGTGCGTCAAAGAGGTACAAAAATTAAGGCTGGTCGTAATATAGGGATAGGAAAGGATCATACCTTATTTGCTTTGATTGATGGTGTTGTTAAGTTTAACACTGTTAAAGACAATAGAAAGCAAGTTAGTATTATATAATAATATAGTCGAGAATCTAAATTAATATTAATCAGATTCTCGACTTTTCTATAATGTTTTTTAGTTGCCAAAATTTCCTGTAAATAAACGACTTTTTAGGAAATCCTCGGCATCAATTGTAACTAAATCAGCTTTCGTTAAAACTTTGTTACCACTTGCAAATATTCGATTAGCTTGGCGCATTCTTGCTCTATCTATAGCATTTCGAATACTTCTAGCGTTGGCGAAATGAGGTTGTTTTTTTCTTCTATCTATGTATTCTAGTATAACTATTTCTGCATCATTGGAAATACGATATTGTTGGTCTTGTAGCATCAGTTTACCAATTGCTAATAATTCTTCAGGAAGATAATCTGGAAAGTCTACGTGATTCGTTACACGAGATGACAAACCAGGATTTGATTCATAGAATTTATCCATTCTATCTTTATAACCAGCAAAAATTACTACTAATTCTTTTCTCTGATTTTCCATAACTTGTAGCAAAATTTCAATTGCTTCAGCCCCATAATCTCTTTCATTGTCAGGTTTATATAGATAATAAGCCTCATCAATAAATAAAACTCCGCCCATTGCTTGCTTTAAAACTTCTTTTGTTTTTGGAGCTGTATGGCCAATGTATTGACCAACAAGGTCATCACGAGTAACGGTTAGTAGATGTCCTTTTTTTATATATTCCAACTTATGCAGAATGTCAGCCATTTTCATTGCAACCGTTGTCTTACCTGTGCCTGGACTACCTGTAAACGACATATGTAAACCTGGACTTGCAGATGTTAAACCAATGCTACTACGCAAGCGATCAACTAATAGTAATGCTGCTATCTCTCTAATTCTTGTTTTTACAGGTACCAAGCCGATTAAATCTTTTTCTAACTGGTCTAAAATATCTTGAATTTGGGTCTTTCTATATTCACTTTGTAAATCTACTAGTGTATTCATATAATTTTCTCTAGTTGTTTGATATATTGAAAAATTAGAAAAAGAATTATTAATAATTCTTTTTCTAATTTTTTATGAGTTAAAATTAATAACGAGTTCCTTCTGGTTTTTCTGTTGCGTAAGAGTGGATAGTATATCTCATTTGACGTCCATCAACCTCTTGTCTATGTAACGTGAAACCAGGCTCGTTAGCTGGACGTTGTACAATGAATGATAAACAACAACTTTCAACACCTCTTGTGTTGTCAAAAGCGTTAACTTTGATATATTTACCAGGATTAGCTTTACGACATGAATCTAGCTCATACATAATAGCAGCACCATCATTGATATCGAATAATGGTAATCCCCATAGTTCCCAGTAAGAGTTTCTTGGGTGTGGATCATCTGTGTATTCAATGTTAACGGCCCAGTTTTTAGAAACTGCGTAGTTAACTTGCTTTGAAATTTGCTCATCAGTTAAATCAGGAAGGAATGAAAAAGCCCCTTGTGTTAATCTCACGATCTTATACCTCTTAATTAATTAAATTTAGTAATCAGACGTAACTAAATTGTTAACAAAACAATTTAGTTAGTTGGTTTTTAGATATTTGCAGTTGGTGTTTGTACGAAGTCAGCTGTATCTGTAGATGTATAGTTAAATGTAATATCTTTCCATAAATCAAGAGCTGTTTGTAGTGGTCCGCAAGTTTTAGCAGCATTTCTTAAGATTTGAGGACCTTCAGAAATGTAGTCACGTCTTTCGTTACGAGCCATAACCATTACTTCCAATGCAACACGGTTTGCAGTTGCACCTGCTTGAATACCGTCTGGGTGTCCAATTGTACCACCACCAAATTGTAATACAACGTCATCACCTAAGTAATTAATAAGTTGGTGCATTTGACCACAATGAATACCACCTGAAGCTACTGGCATTACTTTACGTAAAGCAGCCCAGTTTTGTTCAAAGAAGATACCTTCAGGAAGATTAATATCTAATGATGGCTCTAAAAGAACATTGTAGAAACCTTTGATCATTAATGGATCACCTTCTAATTTTCCTACTACTGTACCAGCGTGAATATGGTCAACACCAGCCATACGCATCCACTTACAGATTACACGGAAGTTCATACCGTGGTTTTTCTGACGAGAGTAAGTTGAGTTACCTGCACGGTGTAAGTGAAGAATCATATCATTCTTACGAGCCCACACAGCCATTGTTTGAATAGCAGTATAACCAATTACTAAGTCGATCATACAAATGATGCTACCAAGTTCTTTCGAAAATTCAGCACGTTCATACATGTCTTCTTGTGTAGCAGCAGTAACGTTTAAGTAGTGACCTTTTACTTCACCACTAGCAGCAGCTGCACGGTTAACACCTTCCATACAATATAGGAAACGCTCTCTCCAACGCATGAATGGTTGAGAGTTGATGTTTTCATCATCTTTTAGGAAGTCTAGACCACCTTTAAGTCCTTCATAAACCACACGACCGTAGTTTTTACCAGATAGACCTAATTTAGGTTTTACAGTTGCACCTAAAAGTGGACGACCGTAGTTGTTCATACGCTCACGTTCAACGATTACACCTGTAGCTGGACCTTGATATGTTTTCAAGTAAGCAACTGGTAAACGCATATCTTCTAGACGTAATGCTTTTACAGCTTTAAACCCGAATACGTTACCGATAATAGAAGCAGTAAGGTTTGCGATAGAACCTTCTTCAAATAAGTCGATATCGTAAGCGATATAAGCAAAATATTGATCAGGGCTATTAGGCACTGGATCAACTCTGTATGCTTTTGCACGGTATAAATCACATGCAGTTAATAGATCTGTCCATACAACTGTCCAAGTAGCAGTTGAAGATTCACCAGCGATAGCTGCTGCTGCTTCTACAGGGTCTACACCTGGTTGTGGAGTTACACGGAAAAGAGCTAAAACATCAGTATCTTTGATTACGTAGTCAGCATCCCAGTAACCCATTTTAGCATAAGGGATTACACCAGATTCATAACGTTCGTTTTTGATTCTAGTCCGTTCTTGTACAGATTGAGACATTTATTCCTCCTCGAATTAAAGGTAGTATCATTAGGACTCTTTAAAGTAATATATCAATACATGTATATGTAGATATGTACAGTAGTGGTTACTATGATCTAGAATTTATTAACTAGATCATTAACCTTAATAAATAATATAACATTATATGAGAATCAAGAAATCAACTCTTTCTTTATAATACATATAAGTTTTTTTAATGTTTTAAGTCGACATAATAATGTTTTGAATAATCATTAGTGTTCTACCGTTTATTCTGAGTTATGATATAAATGATTTCTATAAAATTTTAATAAATAAGCAAATAATTTAAGTGAATTTAGTATTATTTTTATCTTCAATTAAAACTTAAGCTGCATTTAACTTATTGTAAATAATTATGCATAGTGTTGATTTGTTTATATAACTTATTGTTTTTTGTGTATTTCATTGTATCTATGTAAATATATTAATTAACAGCGTTCATAAATTTATTGCGAGATTAAAATAATATGATTGAAAGAGGATCTAAAGTAAGAATTTTAAGAAAAGAGTCTTATTGGTACCAAGAGCTTGGTACTGTTGCTACAGTAGATAAAAGTGGAATCAGATATCCAGTAGTAGTTAGATTTGAGAAAGTAAATTACAGTGGAGTTAATACTAATAACTTTGCTGAAGATGAATTAATTGAGGTTAAAAAATAATTAGAGTTAACTCTTGAGGAGAAAGAGGGATTCGAACCCTCGTTGAGATAATCTCAAGCAGTATTTCCAATACTACGTCTTCAACCGCTCGACCACTTCTCCATTATGATCATCATAGTATAACAATATTAAACCAAATAAACAGTCTTGAAATTAAAAGACTGTTTATTTGGTTTAATTTTAGTTAGTACCAGCAAAAATAAACTCGGGAAATTTTTCTTGTACTAAGTCTAAAGCTTGCTGTTTTCCTTCTTCTTGCCAATAATTAATGATTTCTGTAGCCTTGTTCAATAACTCAACTTTTTCTCTTTCTGGAATCCATGGTTTTGACTCAAGCTCAATTTTTAATTGTTCCCAAGCATCATTACGAGGCCAAAAAAAATATGAAGTTAATGGACTACTGCCGCTATGAATGATTTGATCAACAGCGATTGCAACATTATTATCTAACCATAAGATTTTCAATGTAAATTTAGACAAATTTGTCATAGTAATAATATATTATAATTCTTGTATAAGCTATACAGAAATCAAATGATTTACATGGCTTCAATTTAGTTTTTATATATTGTATTGTAGTTGATTCTAATATTTAACATAATAAATTATCTTAATAATATAATCTCTATTTAGGAACCGTAAGTACATCTTTCAACATATACGGCTCTTATGTTGATCTATATTTCTTATATCTCAATTGAGTTTAATGAATTTAGTTTATAAAATAATATTAAATTGATTTCTAAATTTCATATAAAATATATTAAAGTCGTAAATTTAGCTTTTATATATTTTCATGTGAATGCTAATATAATTTTAAATGAGAACCAACTAATTTATACATAATACTTGTTGTATAATTCTTTAGAAAAGTTATTTTCCTTCTTACTCGCATAACCCTATTGTGTTAATACGTTTATTTTTTTTAATGTTCAATATATATTTAATCTTAAATAAGCACAAATTCACCTATGATCTTAACCATAAAATACAATGAATCATATTATTTTATGTAATAGTATTGATCATTTATAGATTATTCAAAGTTTTATGTACTAATATTGATGTTTTTTAATGTGTCACTCTAATAATATATACAGACAATTTTCTTATTTTTTGTCCTGTTTTTTATGAAGCATTGATTTATATTCCTTCAATTTTGTAGTCTGAAAGTATATCTTAATGTTTTAAGAGTAAATCGCACAATATTAATTTAGTGTATCATAAAATTATTGTATTCATTCTTTAATTATATATGAAACTCTGTTCTTTATTTACTTATTCTATTTAAAAATTTACTGTAAAAAAATGTCTTTTCAATCAAGCGGTCTCTCCTTTAGGGTGCGTAAATTATTCTTTGATAATGTATATATGTAATATTGTTAGCGTTTTAAAAAACTTTTGCCTTAGTTAAAATATGTTTTACTGTATCTGTTGGTTGTGCCCCTTGTGATAAGCGATGCATAATTCTAGGGACATTTAGATGCGTAGCATCAGTGATAGGATTGTAAAAGCCAAGTTCTTCTATAGCGCGACCATCACGTCTAGATCGGCTGTTCATAACAACTAGTCTATAGCTAGGTTGTTTTTTTCTTCCATAACGCTTTAAGCGAATTTTAATCATAAATTGTTCTATTAATCTTTAATTAAGGGAAATGATTTGAGTCAATTACTATAAATACAATTATTTTTTTGTACTAATCATTATTAATTCCATATAAATTATTAAATTGATGATATATTATTCTAGATAATTGATAAGCTTGATAGTCTGTCAATTGCCATCTCGATAAAATACAGGAAAATTGATTTAACGATTTATCTGATAGAGGTAATTTATTGTACCTTGTGTATATACGTGCAAAAATTAACAGGTGAAATTGAATTTATGGCAATTCTTTTTTAATACTTCTGTTAAAAAGAATTTTTTTGAAAGCATTATGCAAATGATTTTATTTATTTTCAGAATTATTTGTTAGTCAAACAATATTTTATTGTGAAAATAAATAATATCTTATTGATCAACCATAAGTAGAAACATATTTTAAAATTTATTCTTAAGTGACTTTTGTGAATTTTTATTTTAACCTATATGGATTAAGTTTTATTTGAGTGTAGCTCTTAGGAATAAAATTAAGAGCATTTAATTGAAAACAAATAGTTTTAGATTCCAAAGAGAACATTATTGTATAGATCTTTACAACCCTAAAAATATAATATCATACAGTTTAATAAAGAAAAAGAATTATTGGATTTTAATTGTAGTAACATAAATTCTTCTTTATCAAAAAACCAAGAAGGATATAACACAATACGTGAATATGTTTTAAACATAAAACAATGAAAAAATATATTTGATAAAGTTGTGATGCTCCACGTTAATAGTGGAGCTTTGAGTGGTTTTATGTATAATTTTAAAATTATTTAGTTAGATAATTGACTTGCAAGCTTTCTTGATAACGCTGACTTTTTGCGGGCTCCATTGTTGGCGTGAAAAACATTTTTTTTCACTGCTCTATCTATTTTGCTATATGTTAAAGACATTAAGTTCTGTATTGATGACATGCTGTCCGGATCATTTACGTTTAACGATTCAACTTGTAACATAAATCTTTTCATTAGAGTTCTGACTACAGATTTATACGTTTTGTTAGCAATTCGATTACGATTATTAGTTCTGATGCGTTTTAAGACTGATTTTTTTTTACTCATATTTAAATTAAGATTGATTAATACTTGTTTTAGTGAAAAATATCATGAAAATTGATTTTTAGTGTAATGTCATTTATTATCATTATGTAAAAATGATAAGCTGAATGAAAATCAATATTGCGCAAATTGCATTCGAATTGATTTAAACTTTTCAAGTATATTTTTTTATGTTTACTATATTAAACCATATTCCCTTAAATTATCAATATAAAATTTATAAACTAGGATACATATTTTGTTTTAATATAATATAAGTTTTAGCTAAAGTTGATAAAATCTGTTATTTAATCAAAATTTATATTATAATTGAGATATAAATATATAATTGACAAATTGTTTTTACATAACTACTTGATAGTCGTATAGTAAACATGCGATAATGTAAGAATTTAAAACAATTCAATTACGATATAAATTAATAACGATAATTTAATTATGGCTAAAAGTAAAGGTGCACGAATAATAATAACATTAGAATGTACAACTTGTAAAACAAAGAGTAACGATCAAAAAAGAAAATCTGGTGTATTTAGATATACTAGTAATAAAAATCGTAAAAATACTCCAGTACGTTTAGAATTAAACAAGTTCTGCCCAAATTGTAATTCTCACGTAACATTTAAAGAAATAAAATAGTAATAATTGACATAACTTATGAGTGTATATAGAAAAAAACCATTAGCATTGAAACCGCACGAATCTTTAGATTATAAAGATATTGATTTATTAAGAAAATTTACTAATGAACAAGGGCGGATATTACCTCGTAGTATTACGGGTGTAACTTCAAAGCAGCAAAAAAAGATTAGTAAAGCAGTTAAACAAGCAAGAGTATTAGCAATTTTACCTTATATAAATAGAGATTTATAGTTAAATTAAAATCTTATTGTAAAGTGTATTTGTTAATTTATGACAAATACATTTTACACTTTAAGATTTTAATGAATAAATAGATTTATAATAGTTTCAAGATAACTAGAAGCATTCAAAATTACACATATTTTATTGTATAACACTTATGCTAGAATTAATTAATCACTTTTTTAAAACTGAAAATATCTCTTATAGTTCACCACTTGCAAATATTGAAATTCATGATTTACAACCAGAAGAAGCTAAACGCAGTATCTTGGAAAGATATTGGGAAGAAGATATCATTATAACTAAAGGTACTAAATTAAAAGCACTTAAACAAAGGAGTAAAAAATACAATGCTTTCCTAAAACGAATAAAAAAGAAGAAAAAAAAGCGACCTCTAAAAAGCCGAATAAAAAAGGCTTTAAACAGTGGTCATATAGAAATTAATTTTGATAAAATGTCTTCGTCACCTAAGCAACAAGAATTAATTTTGTGTAAATGGAAAAAACCACTGAATATTATCATCAATGATAAATTGAAACCAATGCTTAGAAAGCTTAAACTAGAAAATTCTAATGATAGTAAATACCTTCAGTTTTTGGACAATTTATCGCGTACACCGATTTTTGTTGTTAAAAATAATTTTCATGAAATTGTTGGCGCATATCCTAACGGAGAATTAAAGAAAAACGTTTTAAATCACTTGAATAGCAGGCAAACTAGTAAAGGCTTCGGTGGCTTATTTGTAGGTTATAGTGATGCACTTGATTTAAAAAAATCACTCAATCATAGGTATCCATACTCAAGTCAACAAATTGGTAGCGAAGTTAGTGCTATTACGCTTAAGGATGCTTATTTATTAAATCAAAGTGGTACTAAATTGGATTGTTACTTTGTAGCAGATTTTTCAGAGATAATTGCTTTGCTAAATAGATACAAATATAATCCAAACTTAACTTTTCATCCTAACCAAAAGTACGGAAAAAATTATTTCGAAGGGCAACCTTTGTATAGAATTGAGCCTTTTAGAGTAAGACAAAACGGGAAAACTAAAAAAATTATTTTTAGCTCTTCAGAGAGTGGACAAGAATTATTATTTACTAGTTTTGAAACCTTAAATAAAAACTGGCAAAATTTTAGAAAGAAGAACGCTGATGTTATTATGAACAAACGTCCTAAAGTTATTGTTTATAACTTAGAGTGTTTTTTATCTGACTATGAAACTAATATTCATAATCAAACGAAGGAATTCTTGATTGTACCTAACCACACGGCAATAGAAGCAATAAATACTTATATGCAAGAAAATATGGATAGAAATACTTTGCAGGCATTAGTATACCAAATAAAACCTCAATTAACATTTACAAAAAAATGGGTACAACGTCTGTTTACTTGTATGACTACAAGAAAATATCCTGAACAAATTGTTTCTAGTTTTAAAGATTAACATATAAAGTTAAGATTAATATCTTGCCTACAATAATAAATCGTGTTACTATTATTGCAGGTATATGGGTCGATGCCCGAGTGGTTAATGGGGGCGGACTGTAAATCCGTTGGCGACGCCTACGTAGGTTCAAATCCTACTCGGCCCAAATTTATACAATCAAGCCTTTGTAGCTCAGAGGTAGAGCATCTTCTTGGTAAGGAGAAGGGCACGAGTTCAAGTCTCGTCAGAGGCTATACTGTATGAAGATGTGACTAAAACATATTCTTGTTATTTATCTATTGCATTTTAAGTCTATATATGTTATAGTATTCGTCAGTATAAAGTTTTTGCTTTATTCTCAAGGGCGGTTAGCTCAGTGGTAGAGCGCCTGCCTTACAAGCAGGTGGTCACTGGTTCAAGTCCAGTACCGCCCAATCTCATTTTATAAACTAAAGGGCTCATCGTCTAAGGGATTAGGACAGGGACCTTCTAAGTCTCTAATGTAGGTTCGAATCCTACTGAGCCTGATTAAATTCATATAGTAGTTTTAATTCTTAGTTAAACAAAAAAAAATAGATAATATCAATTGATATTATCTATTTTTTTTTGTTTAGTTTTCTAACCAAATTTACCTGATGTTGATGCTATTACAAAGGCTGCATAAGTTAGTATATATCCTACAGAGAAATGTGCTAAACCAACAAGTCTTGCTTGTACGATAGATAAAGCTACTGGCTTATCTTTCCATCTCACTAGGTTCGCTAATGGAGTTCTTTCGTGAGCCCAAGCTAAAGTCTCAATTAATTCTTGCCAATATCCTCTCCAAGAAATTAAGAACATGAAACCTGTTGCCCAAATTAAATGTCCAAATAAGAACATCCAAGCCCATACTGATAAATTATTCATACCATACGGGTTATATCCATTAATTAATGGAGATGAGTTTAACCATAAATAGTCTCTTAACCATCCCATAAGATAAGTTGAAGATTCGTTAAACTGTGCTACATTACCTTGCCAGATTGTAATATGTTTCCAGTGCCAGTAGAATGTTACCCAACCTATTGTATTTAACATCCAGAATACAGATAGGTAGAAGGCATCCCATGCTGATATATCGCATGTACCACCTCTTCCTGGACCATCACAAGGGAAACTATACCCGAAATCTTTTTTATCTGGCATTAGTTTAGAGCCTCTAGCATCTAGTGCACCTTTAACTAAGATTAATACTGTCGTATGTAATCCTAACGCGATAGCATGGTGTACTAAGAAGTCACCTGGTCCAATTGTCAGGAATAAAGAGTTTTTCTCATTGTTTATTGCTTCAAGCCAACCAGGTAACCAAACGCTGCTTCCTGCTTGTGCTGCTACACTGTTTTGAGATGCCAGTAGAACATCAAATCCATATAATGCTTTACCTGATGCAGCTTGTATCCATTGAGCAAAAACTGGTTCTACTAGAATTTGTTTTTCTGGTGTACCGAATGCGATCATTACATCATTATGTATGTATAATCCTAAAGTATGGAATCCTAAGAATAGAGAAACCCAGCTTAAATGAGATATAATTGCTTCTTTATGTTCTAGCATTCTAGCAAGAACATTATTAGCATTTTGTTCTGGATCATAATCTCTTACAAAGAATATTGCTCCATGAGCGAATGCACCAACCATTAAGAATCCTGCAATATACTGGTGATGTGTGTATAAAGCAGCTTGTGTTGTAAAGTCTTTTGCCATAAATGCATATGGTGGTAATGCATACATATGTTGAGCTACTAGAGATGTAATAACACCTAAAGACGCTAATGCTAGACCTAACTGCATGTGTAATGAATTTGTTATTGTCTCAAATAAACCTTTGTGACCTGCTCCTAATCTTCCTCCAGGAGGTTGGTGAGCTTCTAAAATTTCTTTTAGGTTGTGTCCAATACCCCAGTTTGTACGGTACATGTGTCCAGCAACAATGAAAATAACTGCAATTGCTAAATGGTGATGTGCCATATCTGTTAGCCATAAAGACTGAGTTTGAGGATGGAATCCTCCTAAGAAAGTCAAAATAGCTGTACCTGCGCCTTCACCTGTTCCAAAAACATGAGTCGTTGAATCTGGGTTTGATGCATAGGCACTCCAGTTACCAGAGAAAAAAGGCTGTAAACCTAAAGGATGTGGTGCTACTTTTGTAAAGTTGTCCCATCCAATATGTTGTCCTCTTGATTCAGGGATAGCAACGTGTACTAAGTGACCTGTCCATGCTAGTGAGCTTACCCCAAATAGACCTGATAAATGATGATTTAGTCTAGACTCATTATTCTTAAACCATGATAAACCTGGCTTAAACTTTGGTTGAAGATGTAACCATCCTGCAAATAAAAATACTGCAGATAATATTAATAAGAATAATGCACCAGAATATAAATCATTGTTCGTTCTCATTCCTATTGTATACCACCAGTGATATACTCCCGAGAATGATATGTCTACTGGATATGTAGCACCACCTTTCGTAAATGCTTTAATTGCTGGTTGACCAAAATGTGGATCCCAGATAGCGTGTGCAATCGGTTTTGTCTTTAAAGGATTTAAAATCCATTGTTCAAAGTTACCTTGCCAAGCAACATGAAATAAGTTACCTGATGTCCACAAGAAAATAATTGCTAGGTGACCAAAGTGCGATGCAAATATTTTTTGATATAAATTTTCTTCTGTCATTCCATCATGACTTTCAAAGTCATGTGAAGTAGCGATTCCGTACCAGATCCTTCTAGTTGCTGGATCTTGAGCCAATGCTTGGCTAAATTTAGGAAATTTTGTTGCCATAGTAGTTATTTTGTCCTATTCAATCTTTATCCTACTGCGATTATTCTTGCTAAGAAGAATGCCCATGTAGTTCCTATACCTCCAACAAGGTAATGTGCTACACCTACAGCTCTACCTTGAGTAATGCTTAATGCACGTGGTTGAATTGCTGGTCCTAGCTTTAATTTATTGTGTGCCCAAACAATTGACTCAATTAATTCTTGCCAGTACCCTCGTCCACTAAATAAGAACATTAAACTAAATGCCCAAACAAAGTGTGCTCCTAAGAAAATTAAACCATATGCTGATGAAGCTGATCCATATGATTGAATTACTTGAGAGGCTTGTGCCCATAAGAAGTCACGTAACCATCCATTAATTGTGATAGCACTTTGAGCAAAGTTACCACCAGTAATGTGAGAAACTGTTCCATTTGGAGTTACTGTACCCCATACATCAGACTGCATTTTCCAGCTAAAGTGGAATATAACAATTGATAATGAATTGTACATCCAGAATAGTCCTAAGAATACATGATCCCATCCTGATACTTGACATGTACCACCTCTTCCTGGACCATCACAAGGGAATCTAAATCCTAGATTTGCTTTATCTGGAATTAAGCGTGAATTTCTTGCAAATAACACACCTTTTAATAGGATTAATACTGTTACATGAATTGTAAAAGCATGAATGTGATGTACCATAAAGTCAGCAGTTCCTAGTGTGATTGGCATCATTGCTACTTTGTTGTTTACTGCTACTACATCACCACCAAAAGCATAACTAACAGTTGCTAGTGCATTTGGAGCTGTGTTACCAGCAGCTAATGTATGCATACTTTGTACCCATTGAGCAAAGATTGGTTGCAGTTGGATAGCTGTGTCTGAGAACATATCTTGTGATCTTCCTAAAGCACGCATTGTATCATTATGGATATACAGTCCAAAACTGTGGAATCCTAAAAAGATACATACCCAGTTTAGATGAGATATGATGGCATCTCTATGACGTATCATTCTATCTAGCAGGTTATTATAGTTTTGTGCTGGACTGTAATCTCTTACCATGAAAATTGCACCATGTGCAGCAGCACCTACAACACAGAATCCTCCAATCCACATATGGTGTGTGAATAAAGATAGTTGAGTAGGATAATCTGTAGCAATATAAGGATATGGAGGCATTGCATACATGTGGTGAGCCACAATAATGCTTAATGATCCCATCATCGCTAGGTTAATTGCTAATTGTGCATGCCATGATGTTGTTAAAATTTCATATAGGCCTTTGTGTCCTTCACCAGTGAATGGACCTTTATGAGCTTCTAAAATTTCTTTCATGCTATGCCCAATACCCCAATTTGTACGATACATATGACCAGCAATAATAAATAGAACTGCTAATGCTAAGTGATGGTGAGCTGTATCGCTTAACCAAAGTCCACCATTTACAGGATTCAAACCACCTTTAAAGGTTAAGAAATCTGAATACGCGCTCCAATTTAATGTAAAGAATGGAGTTAAACCTTTACCAAAACTTGGATATAGTTGAGCCATTAAGTCACGATTTAGTAAAAATTCGTGAGGTAACGGTATCTCATTTGGAGATACACCAGCGTCTAATAGTTTATTTATTGGTAGAGAAACATGAATTTGATGCCCTGCCCATGATAAGCAACCTAGACCTAGTAATCCAGCTAAATGGTGGTTCATCATAGATTCTACATTTTGGAACCATTCTAGTTTTGGTGCTGCTTTGTGGTAGTGGAACCAACCTGCGAATAGCATTAGTGCTGACATAACTAATCCACCTATTGCTGTTGCATACAGTTGAGTTTCATTTACAATACCTGATGCTCTCCATAATTGGAAGAAACCTGAAGTGATTTGTACACCTTGGAAACCGCCTCCAACATCACCATTTAAAATTTCTTGACCAACAATGGGCCAAACAACTTGTGCACTAGGTTTAATACCAGTTGGATTGTTTAACCATGCCACATAGTTTGAAAATCTAGCACCATGGAAATACATTCCACTTAGCCATAAGAATATAACTGAAAGTTGTCCAAAATGTGCACTGAAAATTTTTCTAGATACATCTTCTAATGAACTAGTATGACTATCAAAGTCGTGTGCATCAGCGTGTAGGTTCCAAATCCATGTTGTTGTCTTTGGTCCTTTTGCTAGTGTACGAGAAAAATGTCCAGGATTAGCCCATTTTTCAAATGAAGTAGTTACTGGATCTTTATCTAATCAAAGTAGATAGTTATGTTTATCTCTCTTATTTTAAACTCTGTAGAACATTGTAATGTTAGGAGCTTACAGTTTATCTAAAACTAGAATTTCTATTTACTATCTTAATTGAGTTATATTTTTTTTTAGTTCTGTTTAAATTTTACTTGTGATCGACATTTAATTGTATATTTAAGATTCTTTTACAATCGATTATATGTCTTCATTTCAGAACTGTACATGAAATTTTCACTTCATACAGCTCTTAGGCTTGTAGACTATTAATCTAATATCTATATGAGCCAAGATTAATTTTATAATAATTAATTTTGTTAAAACTACTAAGTTTTTTCTTATCCATAGACTATACAGTTAAAGTATGTTACTAAAATTTTATTCTTTAGTATAAATCTGCATAGTTTTATGTTTTTATTTGTTTCAAATGCTTTTGTTTTTTACTATTTGTAAGTGTTCTCATTTTATCTATCATAATTTTATGTTAATCATCTTTGTTAATAGTAATGATAAAATCGAAATCATGATAATAACTTTGTTAAGTTAATTAACTAAGATACTTTTTTAGAGATATTCGCACTTTGATAGCTTTTTATTTATATTAACGATTAGCAATTAATTGTATTGTAAAATAATATTTCAGAGTTGATACTGTATTCTGTATCAGAGCAAATCTTACATTAACTGTTAACTATTTGAATTTTTTTCTTTTCTTAAAATTGTTACAGACAAAAAGCAAATATCTTACCAGTTATCTTTACTTTCTTTGCCTCTTGCTCTTTTGAGCTAGTAGTCATTGAGATTCTCCTCTCTTTATTGAGACAAGAAACTAAAACGCTCACATCACCGATAGATTTTAATATATTTTTCGCCAAACTGTGAATTAGCTAAAATTGCGTTAGTGAGTTTTCTTATAATGAATTATAGTCATTTTTTTACTTTTATATGTTTTTGTTAACAATTTTTAAAATCTAATTTTGTGTATATTCTCACATGTCATTATTATTTGTTATAATATGTTTATAGTTTTAAAAAATAGTTTTTTTTACTATACTGATTTTTTTATATAAAAAATAGTTAATACTTTTTTTTGTTTATTAAATAATATTGTATAATTTATACGACATATATTTCAGTTATTGATTTACGTGTAAATTATTTTAATTAATTTTATAGTTTTATTCCTAAAATATGTCAAATCAAACGATTCGTCCAGTTTTTCCTTTTACTGCAATTGTTGGCCAAGAAGAAATGAAATTAGCTTTAATCTTAAATGTAATCGATCCTAGAATCGGTGGAGTTATGATTATGGGAGACCGTGGGACTGGTAAATCTACAACAATTAGGGCTATTGCTGATTTGTTACCTGAAATTGAAGTTGTTAAAGATGATCCTTTTAATTCTCATCCTTCTGATTCTGAGTTAATGAGTGATTCTATAAAAAAATCGATTCAAAATAAAGAAAATTTGAATACAGATTTTATAAAAGTACCTATGGTCGATTTACCGTTAGGTGCAACTGAAGATAGAGTATGTGGTACGATTGATATTGAAAAGGCTTTAACAGAAGGGGTTAAATCTTTTGAACCTGGTTTACTAGCTAAGGCTAATCGTGGTATCTTGTATGTAGATGAAGTTAATTTATTAGATGATCATCTTGTAGATATTTTGTTGGATTCTGCAGCATCTGGTTGGAATACGGTTGAACGTGAAGGTATTTCAATTAGACACCCTGCTCGTTTTGTACTAGTTGGATCTGGAAATCCAGAGGAAGGTGAATTGAGACCTCAATTACTAGATCGCTTTGGTATGCATGCAGAAATTAGAACAGTTAAAGAGCCTCAATTAAGAGTTCAGATCGTTGAACAAAGGAGCAATTTTGATCTTAATCCTGATGCTTGTATTCAAGAATATGAAAGTAAACAAAATGAGTTAAAAGATCTTATTAAAAATGCGCAATTAGCTTTATCGCAGATAGAGATTGATTATGAAAAAAGAGTTAAAATATCTGAAGTTTGTGCTAAGTTAGATGTAGATGGTCTTAGAGGTGACATTGTTACTAATAGAGCTGCAAAAGCTTTAGCTGCCTATGAAGGTGCAAAAGTAGTTTCTGATGATCATATTCGTCGTATAGTTAAGTTGTGCCTAAGACATAGATTACGTAAAGATCCTTTAGAGTCTATTGATTCGGGCAGTAAAGTTGAAAAGGTTTTTGACGAAATTTTTTTTGATACATCAAATTAACAATCTGATGTTATGATTTTAACTTTACAAATCCTCATCTTTTAGTATACTGAATATTATGCGAATTTTTGTTAGAATTCTCTTGATATTTAAGACCATTTGTTATTCTTGAAAATTTACAAAATTGCTTTATTTTATAAAATCTTTGTAAAAAAATTATTAATATATTATCATGCCAAAATTAAAAACTTCAAAAGCTATAGCCAAGCGTTTCCGTGTTACCGCTACTGGAAAAATATTACGTAGGCAACCGTTTAGAAGTCATATTCTTGAAAAAAAACCAGCAAAACGCAAACTATCTCTAAGGAATGTAAAGCTGGTAAGTTTTATGGAAATGGAAAGTATTTTTAAAAAGATACCATATTCTAGAAAATAAGTTATTTTTTAAAAAATAGTTCAAAATTGAATAGGAGTAGTTAATTTTTATGACTCGAGTAAAACGAGGTAGTGTTGCACGCGCAAAAAGAAAGGGAGTTCTGAAATTAGCAAAAGGTTTTCAGGGGAGTCATTCCAATCTTTTTCGAGTTGCTAATCAGCAGGTAATGAAATCTTTAAAATATGCCTATGTTGGAAGAAAAAGAAAGAAAAGAGATTTTCGTCGTTTATGGATCACTCGAATAAATGCTGCTTCACGTATCCATGATATAAAGTATAGTAACTTGATTAGTTCATTAAAGCGCGATCGTGTTGCTTTGAATAGAAAAATGTTAGCTCAAATAGCTACTTTAGATAATTCTACTTTTGTTAAAATTATAGATTCAGTTGCTACGTAAAACTAATTACCTAATCGATATAAAATCAAATAAATTTTATCTTGTATCGATTAGGTAATTAGTTTTAATAACTATTTAAATAGTGATGAATTAATTTTTTGTTAATATACGCATTGCAAATATGATATTCGTTGAATATGTGTATCTGTACAGTATTAAAATTTGCAAAATACAAATGATCTGCCTTCCAAATAAATTCCCCGTTCGCACGATTATTGATTACATTACATGAAATTATATGTTTACTTCCAGCTATCGGTTCATCACAAAAAATATTAAAATTAATATAGTTATATTTTTTTCTAAAACTATTTGTTTCATTAATCATGATCAGTAGTTTTAATTTTACATAATTAATTTGTTTAACTAATTTACGTGTTCATTTATTAAATTGATAATTTATTATACAATTTTTATACTCTTACTTTCCCATTGATTGTGTTTCCATCAAATGATAAGAAAATATTTTGTTCTTTTAATGATTTATACAAATAGCTGGGACGTATACCATAAAATGAAGCTTTCTGAATTTTAAATTGACCAGGTTGCTGCTTTTCTATAATCTTATATGTATTTTTATTGTCATTTAAACTAGCGCTTAAACTTGTAATGTAAAATAAGCTGTTTGTATAAGTTATATGATCCTTAATGTTGATAAATTTAATATTGAAAGAAAAGTTAGTTTGTGAATATTTTATGATATTAAAACAATATTTTTTTATATATCTTGTACTATATACATATATTGGTTTAGTTCTTCCTCCTAAATTTAAAGTAGCTAATAAACCTATTAGACCCACTATATTTTTTGTGTCTACAATAGATATGAAAATATTAGATATTTGATTGAGTTTAATTTTTTTATTCGCTAATATATGTTGTGTTCCTTCTCTACAGTTAAATAACCAAAAGCTAGAGGTATTTTTTATTTTAAAGAAATCTGAAATGTGTTCATTTAGCTTTACTACATTTTTAGACACTGGAGCTTGCATTGTTTATAATATAAAGTTTATTTTTTGTGGCAGTATAATGGGTTATATTAATGAAGGTGCTTTTGCAACTAATTTGTAAGCCACAATTGTATCATTCTTGTTCCAATTGTTAAATTTATGAGTTACTACTCCACATTCATTATCTTTTTCTATTTCTTTAACATCCTCTTTTACTCTTTTCAATGAGTCTAATTTCCCTTCAAATATTGTTTCATTATCTCTTATTACTTTAATTAAACATTCTTTTTCAAGTTTTCCGCTTGAGACATAGCATCCTGCAACAACTCCTTTGCTTAAAGGAAATGTTGTTTTGACTGAAGCTATTCCTAATTCCTCTTCCATGTACTCAATATCCAGTAAATTTTTCATTTCTTCTTCAATGTATTCAATTAGATCATAAATAATATTGAAAGTTTTTACATTTACTTGACCTAAGTTTTTTGCAATTTTTGTATTGTTGGTAATATTGCTGTTAAATCCAGTTATAATTGAATTAGTAACTTTTGCTAAATCTATGTCTGTCTCTGTAATATCACCGGCTGCAAGTGACACTACTTTGATTTGTATCTTGTTTTGTGGTATTTGGCTTAGACAATTCATTATTGCTTCTAGAGAACCAGGTGTATCTGCTTTTACAATTAAATTAATTTGCTTAATTTCTTGTTGTTCACTTGAAACATTTTTTATACTGATTCGAGATTGAGATAATGCATGTTGATTTGGCTTTAAATCTTCATTGTAATTATTAACCAGTACTTTGGCCTCTTTTTCATTGTTGACTACTTGAAATTTGTTGCCAGATGTAGCAATTTGTGACAATCCGTACATATAAGCAATTGAAGATGGTGTAGCAGTTTTTATAGTTTCTGAATTGGAGTTTAGTAAAGATTTGGTTTTTCCAGTTATATTGCCAGCAACTATTAAATCTCCTATTTTTAAGGTGCCATTTTGCACCAATAACGTAGCAACAGGCCCTTTTGTTCTATCAAGGTGCGCTTCAATTATAGTGCCAGAAGCTTTTGTATTTGGGTTTGCTTTTAAGTCAGATAATTCCGCTAAAATTAAAATATTCTCCAGTAATTGATTTATATTAGTTCCATTTAAAGCACTAATTTCAACTATTGGAATATCTCCGCCAAGTTTGTCTGATAGTATCCCATATTCTATCAAGTTCTCAGTAATCTTTGATACGTTAGCATCCGGTTTATCAATTTTGTTAATAGCAACAATACAAGGTGATTTTACACGTTTTATGTGCTCAATGGCTTCTATTGTTTGTGGTTTTATACCATCATCTGCGGCAACTATTAATATTATTATGTCTGTTAAATTTGCACCTCTTGCTCTCATTCCTGTGAAAGCTTCATGACCAGGCGTATCTATAAAAACAACTTTTTCTATTTTCTCTTTTGTTTCTACAATTACTTCGTCTGCAGCAATCATTTGCGTAATACCACCTAATTCTTTTTCTGCAATATTTGTTTTTCTTATTGCATCTAGTAAAGTTGTTTTACCATGGTCTACGTGCCCCATAATAGTTACAACTGGTGGACGCTTAGTTAAGCTATCTTCTAAATCAACTGGTACAATTGTTTCAAGATTTTTTTCAGATTTTTCTTCATTTTCATCCCATGAAGTTTCTAGTTTAATGCCTAAGTTTGTAGTTATAATCTCTACTGTTTCAAGGTCTATTATTTGATTAATTGTTGCAATAATACCTTTCATAAATAGTATCTTAATTATTTCCATTTCTGAGATATTTAGCCTGTCCGCTAAGTCAGAAATTTTTATTGCTTCTTTTAATCTTACAAATTCGATTTTTTCTACATTGTTTTGATTTTTTACCTTATCTTCACGATTATTTATTTTTTTTGTTGGTATTGTTTTCTTTTTATGCGAAGTACCTTGAATACTTTTTATTGGCTTTGCGGGGCGCATTGTAGATAGACCTAAATTGCCACCTTTTGTTACGATGCTTTCATTTTCGTATAGGTTATTTTCATCTTCATCTAGATCTATCTCTTTTCTTGATTTTCTCTTATTTTTTAATTTATTTTTCTTATTTTCCAATAAATCATCTGTATCATTTTTATTTTTTTGCTTATATTTTGAACCAGTTTTTGAATTATTATCTTCAATGACATTCTTTGTAATATTTTTTATGTCGATGTCATTCTCAACTTTTTTTGTCGTATCTTTATTATTAATTGCCTCTTTTGGTGATAAAAATTTTGGATTTTTTAAATCTATAACTTTTTCTGTGCTGTCCTGTACAGAACGAATAGAGAATGTTTTTTGGTTTCCTTTTTTTGCTGATTGTGTGATTTTGTTGGTCATACTCTACGATTAATTTTTTATCTTTTTTAACTATTATCTGAATTGAATCTCTAATTGTCTCATGTTTTCAGAAATTGTTTCAGTCAATTACTTACTTATTCAATATTATTCATTCATGTTGTGATAGGTCGCAACAGCGGATGGTGAAACACGATTTAAGTATCTAAAAATCCAGTATTTAAATACTGTATCTAAAATAACGGGAAATGTTGAAATGAATAAAAATATAAAATCTCTGCTTTCTGGTAATCCGAAGTGTCTTAATGCAGCTTCTATTATTACTTCCCATCCATGTGGTGAATGAAAACCTACAAACATATCCGTAAATAGAATTATCAAAAATGCTTTAGCTGTATCACTTAATCCATAAATTAATTCATTAATAAATGATTTTAAAATTGATATATACCTTTTTTCCCATAAAATTAAAGACATTAAGACTGATATAGAGGTCAAATCTGCAAAAATATTTTTAATAGAGTTTGCACTTTCATTCGCATAGCTTATTGCAATTTCATTGGCTTTACCTTTTATTATTAGCTCAATTTTTTCTGGACTCATATCTGGAATTGCGCCGATTAAAATTTCGAAGTTAATCTTTTCCTCAAATCGCTGTAGCTCTGAGAATGCTCTTTCTTCTTGTGATGGATTTAGGAATATTGGAGTGACTTCTTTATTCCAGAAGTAGTCTATCATAGGATTAAACAATAAACTTTTTGATAGTTGATTGGTTAGTATTGGTATTGTAATTAACATAACTAAATATTTTATTGATGTAACAGTCTGATATCTAGATACTCTAAATTCTTCAATTGCTTCTAGTTCTGCGTTAGGGTCTAAATCTTTTGTAAACTTTTCAAAAGTTTTAGTTATCGAGCGAGGAATGGGACCTACTTTTTCTAAAGTTGATTGATTAATATTTTTTAGATTCCAATATTTCATATTCTATTGATTTGTATTTTTTTTTATATTTATTATATTATAATGATAATTATTGTATTGTAATGGATTTATCATAATCTTGCAAAATTTTTAAAACCTTAAAATACTTTTTATGCAATTCATACTGTTTTTATTAACGCTCGGAATGTTTCCAGCCTATGCTTTGCCAACGGTTCATTCGAAACAAGTAAGTAGGAACAATGAACCAGCTTTGTATCTATTAGATAAAAATTTAGAAACTCAAAGCTATTTACACGTAAAAAAAGAAATTTATTTCCTCGGAATCAAGAACAATACATTAATACAGCAGATAAAAGATTTATTCAATCTATATGAACTAGAACAAGAAATATCTTACGTTAGTAATGAATCTTTAGATAAACTTCAAAAAAAAATGATTGCTTCAAATCTTTTTGAAAAGGTTAAAATTATTGAAAAGTCTTTACCTGTAAGTAAGATACAATGTATTTTCATATATTTAAATCCTAAAGTTATCCTTAAATCAATTGATATAAAAGATAATTCTAAATCTTATATAAGTCGTCCAGCTTCGCTAAAGTTAATGCTTATGCCGTATTTCAACTCAATAGTTAATTTAGATTCCATTCGTGCTAAGATTCAGGTCATTCAAGATTTATATGTCAAACAAGGTAATTGTTGGGACAAAGTAATATTAAGTCAAATTAATCAACAGAAGTTAGCTATAAACATTTTGCAAAAAAAAATTGGTCAAGTTGATATCATTGAAGGTATGTTTATGGATTATAATAAATCGTTTACAGATTATAAAAAATCATTAAATAAAAAGGTACCTGTTGATTTTCTTGTACATACTCTTGGTCTTGATTTAGGTAAATCTTTAAATATTTACCAATTAGATAATCGAATTAATTATGTTAAAGAAAAAAGAATATTGGACACATGTCGTTACGATATTGATTCCTTGGATCACAGTTCTGATTTGTTAAAGGTTTCATTATACATGAGTACTTTACCAAATAAATCAGTTTATTTATTGTATAAGGATATTCAACTAGATAAGAATATAATTCAATCTATGAATTATTTACTAGAAAATTCAATATTTAACTTAATTAATCATTTTAATATGCATTATGATGATAACTTTATTTTTTTAAATGAAGATACGAACACTAATTATATAAATAACGAAATTTTGAAATTAAAGCAAGTCTTTTTTCCTTACGTAACCAGATTATCTAATGATTCTAATGCAGAACCGATGATTTTTCGCTTATTAAATTATAACCAGTGGGAGGATTTCTTTATTATCGATTCTTTATATTCGGGATTTGGAATTCGTCAGAACTTGCGGTATATAGGTGATAAAAATAAAAGTTTAGTTTTAGATTTTTCCTTGCCTATAACTACTTCTTGTGATATTTGTTATCAAGACCCTTGGTTCAATATGATAGGTGATAAATCTGCCATTTTAAATTTTTCATCTCATTATAGTAAGTGTATTAGCAATCATGATATTTCAGAGAAAATATTGAAATTTTTTAAAGAAAAATTTTTATTATCGAATTCAGATCAATATAAGCTTAAATTTTCTGATTCCTATGTCACAAAATTAAATTCTATCCTAAAATTACGTCATTGCATATGGCCTAAATTATTTCTAGAAGAGTCTTTTAGTTATGAAAAATTTATTCATAATTATATGACTACGTCTAATCTGAGAACGCGCTTATACGCCAATTATTTACATGGTGAGAGGGGAGTTGCTGAAGAATTTATTAAAATCTATAAACGTATGATTGATGATTACTTTAAAATCAATTTTCGTATAGATTATAATAATAATAAAGACACAAATTGGATTAAAGCTGGAACCTCTTTTGTTTTTGATGCGACAAATATATTGATTTCAAACGAACCCAGTAATAGTAATTCCAGTCCTTTGATAAATTTTCCGAGATTTTTTCATCATTTAACTTGGTCTCAATCAATATATTTGCCTTTAAGATATGATCCAGCATTAGAGCCGATTGACTTTTTGATGTGTGATATTACATTGAAACATTTGTTTGGTGATCTATCAAGGTTTATTTTAAAGGACGATCATGGTTATAAAATCGTAAATTATCATTCTTCAGAATTGTTGCAAAGTTATCTTAGTCGTTATAAGGTTAGTTTAGAGTATCATAGAAAGTGGAATAAACAGCTGTCTGCTTTTGCTTCTGTCTTACTAGATTATATACCTAAGCACGATATTAAATTAACGGGATTAGATTATAGTAACTTCAAGCTGAATGTAGGTGCTCAAATAAATATACCAATTCCAAGAGTTCCTCCTTTATGTGTTAGTTATGGTATTATTGATTCGGATGACTTAGGGTTTCATATTTATTTTAGGCCTAAACTCTAGGCTGAAACTTCTTATTTTTTAGTTAAATTTTATCCATTTTAGTGCTATATTATACTTATCAAAGGGTATGGCTTATTTTTAATAATGATGGTATTTGACAGTTACAATTTATATAATTATTATTGGAACTTTTGTTATTGTAAAACTATTGTTTTAAGCAGTTAGAATGAAACATGATGTATAAAGGTAAATACTATTTCTTCATACTTGAAATGAAAAGTTATATGTAATTTGAGTGTTACAGTTATAACTTAAGATGGAAATTTTATATGTCAAAATTTAAAATCATCCAAAATAATTTTATAATTAATAAACATTAATAATGTTTGAACGTTTTACTGAGAAAGCTATCAAAGTTATAATGTTAGCTCAAGAAGAAGCCCGTAGATTAGGTCATAATTTTGTTGGCACTGAACAAATTTTGTTGGGTTTGATAGGTGAAGGGACTGGAATTGCAGCTCAGGTCTTAAAATCTATGAACGTTACTTTAAAAGACGCTAGGGTTGAAGTTGAGAAAATCATTGGCCGTGGTTCTGGATTTGTTGCGGTAGAAATTCCATTCACTCCTCGTGCAAAGCGTGTGTTGGAACTATCACTGGAAGAAGCAAGACAATTAGGGCATAACTATATAGGTACTGAACATCTTCTAATGGGGCTTGTGAAAGAAGGAGAGGGAGTTGCTGCTAGAGTTTTAGAAAATTTAGCAGTTAATGTATCTACTGTAAGAGCAGAAGTCATTCAAATGCTCGGCGAAACAAATGAAGTTACAGTGGGTAGCAGTGGTTCAACTCAATCACGAAGTAAAACTCCTACCTTAGAAGAGTTTGGATCAAGTTTGACCAACATGGCTGCAGAAGGATCTCTGGATCCAGTTGTTGGGAGACAAAAAGAAATTGAACGAGTTGTTCAAATTTTGGGTCGAAGAACAAAAAACAATCCTGTTTTAATTGGTGAGCCTGGTGTAGGTAAAACTGCTATTGCAGAAGGCTTAGCACAAAGAATTGTTAATAGAGATGTTCCTTCTATTCTGGAGGATAAATTAGTGATTACTCTAGATGTTGGCTTATTAGTTGCTGGTACTAAGTATAGAGGTGAATTTGAGGAACGTCTGAAACGCATTATGGATGAAATACGTTCTACGGACAATATCATACTTGTAATTGATGAGGTTCATACTCTGATTGGTGCTGGTGCTGCTGAGGGAGCTATTGATGCGGCCAATCTTTTAAAACCTGCCCTAGCTAGAGGAGAGCTGCAGTGTATAGGTGCTACAACTTTAGAAGAATATCGTAAACATATAGAAAAAGATCCAGCCTTAGAGCGTAGGTTTCAGCCAGTAATGGTGGGTGAACCGAGTGTTGAAGAAACAATAGAAATTTTATTTGGTTTACGTGACAGGTATGAACAGCATCATCAGTTGAAAATTTCTGATTTAGCCTTATCTGCTGCTGCTAATTATGCTCATCAATATATTTCTGATCGCTTTTTACCAGATAAAGCTATTGACTTAATTGATGAAGCTGGATCTCGAGTTCGCTTATTAAATTCTCAGTTACCACCAGCTGCTCGAGAATTAGATAAGGAATTAAGATCAGTCTTGAAAACTAAAGATGAAGCAATAAGAGCACAAAAATATGAAAAAGCTGAGCAATATAGATCGAGAGAGCTAGAAATTAAAGCCCAAATTGCTGCTATAGCACAAAATAAAGATAACCAAAATGATCTTACTATTGAAGATCCAGTTGTTACAGAAGAAGACATTGCTCAAATTGTAGCTTCGTGGACTGGTATACCTGTGACTAAGTTAACTAAATCCGAGTCTGAAAAGTTACTTCACATGGAAGATACCCTACACGATCGTATTATTGGTCAAGAAGAAGCTGTGGTTGCAGTATCGAAGGCCATCAGACGCGCAAGAGTAGGCTTGAAAAATCCTAATAGACCGATTGCAAGTTTCATCTTTTCTGGTCCTACTGGTGTAGGTAAAACTGAATTAACTAAAGCTTTAGCTTCTTATTTCTTTGGATCTGAAGAATCTATGATTCGTTTAGATATGTCAGAGTATATGGAGAGACATACTGTTTCTAAAATTATTGGTTCTCCTCCTGGATATGTAGGATATAGTGAAGGAGGTTTCTTAACAGAAGCTGTTAGAAAACGTCCTTATACTGTAATTTTATTTGATGAAATAGAAAAAGCCCATCCAGACATTTTCAATTTACTATTACAAATTTTAGAAGATGGTAGATTAACAGATGCGAAAGGTAGAACTGTTGACTTTAAAAACACTCTTATGATTATGACATCTAATATAGGATCTAAAGTCATCGAAAAAGGTGGGGCAGGTGGTTTAGGTTTTGATTTATCTGAAAATCAAACAGAATCACAATATATTAAAATCAAGTCACTTGTTAACGAAGAGCTTAAGCAATATTTTCGTCCTGAATTTTTAAACAGATTGGATGAAATCATTGTTTTTAGGCAGTTGACTAAAGATGAAGTACGTGAAATTGCAGATTTAATGTTGAAAGAAGTATTTGAAAGAATTCGTCAAAAAGACATTCAATTAGACGTAACTGAACGTTTTAGAAATCGTTTAGTGGACGAAGGGTATAATCCTAGTTACGGTGCTCGGCCATTGAGAAGAGCCGTAATGCGTCTACTAGAGGATAGTTTAGCTGAAGAAGTATTATCTGATAAATTAAAGGCCGGTGATACTGCTGTTGTAGATGTTAATGAAGATGGAAAAGTGGTAGTACTTTTAGGTGAAAAACAACTTGTTAGTTCGTAAATCTGATTTTCTAATGTAAATCTTAAATCTCCCACCTATTTAGGTGGTGAGATAAAATTGAATAAATATATAATTTGATTTTTGTATTATTGTATGAAAAAATATACAAAGAAAAAGAATGTTAGGTACTGTAAGCTAATTAATATTACCTTGATATTAGCGTAAATACATACCCTACACAAAATCTTCGAATATATAACCTGTCTTAAGAAGATTAAGTCCTCTTTAATATTATATTAACTGAATGGTTTTCTATTACATTTGACATATTCTAACGATAAATTTTCCCAATCCTATAATTAGTAAAACCAGATTTTACGAGACTTTTTTATATTCTATAATAAATTTTCCTGTTTTAAACTCATACGATGAAAATATAACATAGGTGGTAATATTAACAGGGTGAACTGTGATCATTGATAAAACTATAACGATAACATCTAATACTATAATAAAATCTAAAAGAAACGAAACAATTGAGCTTATTAAACCTAGAAATAAGCAAATCGGTAAAACTATATATAAGCTATGGTTAAGTTAAAATACCTCAAATCATTGGTGGTTCAATATCTCAAACAGACTTTTAAGATACAGACAGGATAAGATTATATTTGTAAGTTTTTTTTGAATGAAAACGAGCGTATAAATTTTACATTCAAATATAGATAGAGAATCACGTGATCGACTCTTAACATTTACATACAACTTGTTGAATATAGATATTGGGAAATAGGATCTCACTTGAAGAAAAAATTAAATATGAAGTATGAGCTTTATGAGTGCTAGAATCTGCAACCTAATTAATTGATCATATTAAAGTTGTTTGAAATTATTATAGTGTTGCTTAAAACAAGAACTTGCCCATGACATTATACTCTCAATTGTCAAACTTTCTATATTTCATTCAATAATGTTACGTGATAATATTTTATATATATTTTTAGTTTTCGTAAAAATTGCCTTTTATTGTCTTATTTTATCTTTATTAAATCTCTAGCTTAGCGGTATTTTGTTGTCTTATAATTAATATCATTATACGGCTTCGAATTAAAATGACCTCAAAAAAATCGAAGAGATTATTATAAATTAAATATTAAATTAATGGTTAGAGCATTGATGCTCTAAATATGTTTTGTTATTTATATCAATAGGCATAGGCATATTATTTCTAATACGATTCAAGTAAACACAGTAAAATTTATTGTATAAAAATTTAGAGAAGATTTTAGGTTGTACAAATAATTACATATAATATTCTTTAAGACGAATAGGCTACTTACTTACTGTTTTGCTTAAAGCAAGGTACTTGATTGTTGATCGATAAAAGTGTTAAATTAATATCATAAGAGTGAAAAATCCAATTGAGAGATTATATTGGTGACACATCTATTTGAGCAAAAATATATATTTTGAGGTACTATATGAAGTTGTCATGGAAAACTATTTTGTTATGGTCTCTACCATTGTTTGTTACTATTTTTTTTATATGGCAAGGATTTCTAGTTTCATCTGAAAGTGATATTGGAAAAAACATCGCTAGTTCACGAATGACTTATGGTCGTTTTATAGAGTATCTTGACATGGGATGGGTGAAAAAAGTTGACTTATATGATAATGGCCATACTGCTATTGTAGAAGCTGTTGGCCCAGAGCTAGGTAATAGAGTTCAACGTATTCGAGTTGAGTTACCTGTGATAGCTCAAGATCTTATTCCTAAATTAAAAGCTGCAAATGTTGACTTAGATGCTCATCCAGTACGCGATAACAACGCCGTTTGGAACATTTTAGGTAATTTGTTGTTTCCTTTATTGTTAGTAGCTGGCCTTGCATTCTTATTTAGAAGATCTAATGGTGCTGGTGGTGGACCAGGACAAGCAAGATCTTTTGGCAAATCGAACGCAAATATTCAAATGGATGCCACTATCGATGTTACCTTTGATGATGTGGCAGGAGTTGATGAAGCGAAGGAAGAATTTCAAGAAGTTGTAACTTTTTTAAAACGTCCTGAAAAGTTTACTGACGTAGGAGCTCGTGTACCTAAAGGAGTTTTATTAGTTGGGCCTCCAGGTACAGGTAAAACTTTATTAGCAAAAGCAATCGCCGGTGAAGCAGGAGTTCCTTTCTTTAGTATATCTGGATCTGAATTTGTTGAAATGTTTGTTGGTGTAGGTGCTTCACGTGTACGTGATTTATTCAAACAAGCTAAATCTAATGCACCTTGTATAATATTCATTGATGAGATTGATGCTGTTGGTCGTCAAAGAGGAGCAGGAGTCGGTGGTGGAAATGATGAGCGAGAACAAACCTTAAATCAGCTTCTTACAGAGATGGATGGTTTTGAAGGTAATACTGGTATTATTGTTATTGCAGCAACTAACCGAGCAGATATTTTAGATGCTGCATTGTTAAGACCAGGTAGATTTGATCGTCAGATTACAGTAGATGTTCCTGATTACAAAGGAAGATTAGCTATACTTAAAGTACATTCGAGTGACAAAATATTGGACAAAAGTATTGTTTTAGAGTCTATCGCTAGACGGACTCCAGGTTTCTCAGGTGCAGATTTAGCAAATTTAATGAATGAATCTGCTATTTTAACTGCTAGAAGACGTAAAGATGCAATCTCGCAATCTGAAATTGATGTTGCAATTGATCGTGTTGTTGCAGGTATGGAAGGCACACCATTAGTTGATAATAAAAGTAAGCGTCTTATAGCTTATCATGAAATTGGCCATGCAATAGTAGGAACTCTATTGAAGAATCATGATGATGTTCAAAAAGTTACTTTAATACCAAGAGGCCAAGCAAAAGGTTTAACTTGGTTTACTCCTTCTGATGATCAGTTTCTTATATCAAAATCACAAATTTTAGCAAGAATTGTGGGCGCATTAGGTGGACGTGCAGCAGAAGAAGTTGTTTTCGGTGACTCTGAGGTAACAACTGGTGCAGGTAATGATTTACAACAAGTTACATCAATGGCTAGACAGATGGTTACTAGATTCGGTATGTCAGATATCGGTCCACTATCACTAGAAAATCAATCGGGAGATCCTTTCCTTGGTAGAAGTATGATGTCCGGATCAGATTATTCAGATGGTGTTGCAACAAATGTAGATTTTCAGGTTCAATTGATTGTTCAAGAATGTTATAAACAAGCTATTGCGATTATAAAAAATAATCGTGTTATTATTGATCACTTAGTTGACTTATTAATAGAACAAGAAACAATTGAAGGAGATGATTTAAAACGAATCATTGAAAATTATACTGCTCTTGTTGCAGTATAATATAAGTTCTACTATATTGGCCTCTGCTTATCATATCTGTGGTTTTATTTGATGATCGATAATCAAAATAACAGTAATTATCAAAATATGAATTTTGTAAACAGTTTACATTTGATTATTGATCATTTTTGATTATAGTTTTTATTTTTACCTTAAGTAAGTTTAATCACTTAAGTTATATTTTTATCATGAAAATTTTTAGAAATTATGTGTAGTTTTAGCGATTCTAATGAAAATTTGAACGATGGCACTATGATGCCTCTTGCTGACCATATACAAGAACTTAGATCACGACTGTTGAAATCTGGTTTAGCGTTTTTAATGTTTTGTGTTATTTTTTCATTTAAAGTGAAAGATATTGTATCTTTTTTGGAGAAATTGGCTCCAAATGTTAAGTTTCTTCAATTAGCGCCTGGAGAATATTTCTTTTCTTCAATCAAAGTTATTGTTTATGTTAGTATATTGTTTACAGTACCAATTTTATTATGTCAACTACTATTATTCATTATTCCAGGTTTAACAATTAAAGAACGGAATCTTATTGTGCCTATTGCTATCATAGCTTTATTTTTATTTGGATTAGGAATTTGCTTTGCTTACTATATTTTAATTCCTGCAGCATTAAAATTTTTCATTAGTTACGGCTCTGATGTCGTAGAGCCTTTATGGTCTCTTGAGCAATATTTAGATTTTATATTAATTTTATTACTTAGTAGTGGCTTAGCCTTTCAATTACCCATTATACAAGTTCTTTTAGGATTTTTTGAAGTTTTAACTAGTCAGCAAATGCTTTCTGCGTGGAGGTACGTATTGTTAATCGCAACAATTGCTGGTGCTATTTTAACTCCCTCTGTTGATCCTTTAACCCAGATATTACTTTCATTGGCAATATTTTCATTATACTTTCTTGGAATAGGATTTATTAGATTATTAAATTACTATACTCTCAGTAATTAAAGTATGGTTCACATTTTATTTTTAATTTATTAAAGATAAGATTATACTTTTGAACTGTACATTGATTTGACAAATATTATAATCTAAGGTTAGAATATACTCATGTTCTGTTCTAGCCCCCATCGTCTAGAGGCCTAGGACATCTCCCTTTCACGGAGGTAACGGGGATTCGAATTCCCCTGGGGGTATTTACTTATATTGACAAGAAAAAAAAAGTTTGTTTACAATATTTGTGTTTATATTTGATCTACATTTGATTAATACAATACTTATGAAAATATCTTGGAACTGGTTAAATAGTTTAGTTCCTTTAGAGAATGTAACGACTGAACAGTTAGCAGAAAAACTTACTGTTGCAGGACTTGAAGTAGATTCTATCAAACAAGTTAATTCTCTTGGTAATTCTAAGAATGACATAATTTTAGACGTCATTTCAACTGCGAATAGATCTGATGCTTTAAGCTTAATTGGTATAGCTCGAGAAGTTTCGGTTTTGTTTCAACAAAATTTTGAATTTTCAAAAGTAGAAATTGCTACCTGGTCATTATCTAGTAAGCATGAAAAAAAATTTGATCAGTTTATAAATGTATCTTGTTTGGTAACTTGTTTAGAAATATCTAAAAAAATTAATGTGCCTAGTTGGATTCAAGAAAGGCTATCTGTGTCTGGTATTATGCTGCACAATAATATCAACGATATCTTAAATTACGTTATGTTAGAAACAGGCTTTCCTTTACACTCTCTTGACATAGAAAAACTAAGTCATGAAGCAATAGATTATGATCATTTCTCCATAGCAGAAAATACTGTTAATGATGCGCCTTTTATTGATGCTACGAATAAACAACATATAGTTGATTCTAAAGCTGTTCCAATTTTGTATTATAAGAATAAAAAAATTAGTATATGTGGTATTTTTAATAACACAGATTTTATAGTCGATAATACAAGTTCGAAGGTATTATTGTACAGTTTATTGGTGCCACCTACTGTTGCAAGAAGAACAACAAAGTTACTAGTTGCTAATAACGATATTTCGCAGAGACTAGAGCGGGGTTTAACACCACAACAAATGGAGTATGCATACAAGAGGGCTCTTTATTTACTTAAATTTGCTGGTATAGATTTTAGCTCAACTCAATCTATTAGCTCATTCTGTTTGTCAGATAATATTGTAACAGTTAATATTTCACGAGTACACAAAATATTAGGAATTGCATGTCGGGACGAGTTGGATTCAAAAAAAATTTCAAATATTTTATCTTGTTTAGGCTTTCAAGTTGATATTGTATCAGATAATTTAATCATAAAAGTTCCCAATTTTAGATACTATGATGTTGTACGTGAAATTGATATTATTGAAGAGATCGCAAGAATTTATGGATTTGATAAATTCGTGGCATCTTTACCTAATTTTAAACGATTAGGGCGTATTACTTCTCGGGAGTCTTTAGTGAGAAAAATAAGACTATGCTTAAAAGATTCTGGATTAAGTGAGGTTTTGAATTATTCGTTAGAAAATCTTTCTGTTCATCAGAATAAGAATGTAGACATTTTAATAACTAACCCATTAAATATTGAGTATATAAGATTACGTCAGACCTTGTTAAATGGTATTTTATCTACATTAAGTTATAATGTGAAGAACAATAATAATTTATTGAATGTTTATGAGATTGGCAGAGTATTTTCTAAACAAGAGTCTTACCAAGAACAATACTTTTGTTCAGGAATTATGGGACAGCAATCTTTAAATGGTTACTGGAAAATTGGTTCTCTTGAAGGTGATTGGTTCTTTTATAAAGGTATTTTAGAAAATTTATTATTTGGTATTGGGTCAAATATAACTTGGCATAAAATATCTTTTGAAAAAAATTGTGTGTATAGTGATCTATTTCATAAATATAAAGTTTGTCAAATTTGCATTGATAATCAAAATGTAGGATATTATGGTCAAATACATCCAAAAATACACAAAAACCTGGCAGTGAATTCACTTTTATATGGATTTGAGTTAAATTTAGAAGCTTTGTTGAACATTTATAATGTGAAATTAAATCAAAAAGAAGTTTTTTCTGAATATTCTGTATATCCTAGTGTGTCCCGAGATATTTCTCTTGTAGTTCCTTATGATATTTCGTTTGAGGAAATTCAAAACAAGATTTTAAGTTTAGGTCAGTCTTTTTTATGGAAGTCTTTTTTAATTGATATCTATGAAGGAGATCCAATTAAAAAGGGCTACAGAAGTTTGACATTTAGATTGTTATATCGTGTTCAAGATAGAACATTGACTTTAGAAGAAGTTGATCAAGTGCATCAACACTTATATACGACTTTAAGCGATTTATTTTAGGAATATCTTCAGCTTAGGTTTATTCTCATTTTTGAGAACAAATTTTACTTATAAGCTTATATTCCGTTTAATGTTGGTAAAGTAAATCTAATTTGGTCAAATTATTATCAATATATGATCTTTATTAAGCAATTTAATCATGACAGATTTACCTTTTACTCTTGATCAATTAAGAATTTTAAAAGCTATCGCAACTGAAGGTAGTTTTAAGCGTGCTGCAAACAGTTTGTATATATCACAACCTGCTGTTAGTTTACAAGTTCAAAATTTAGAACGCCAATTAAATGTCCCTATTTTTGATAGAGCTGGAAAAAAGGCTCATCTTACTGAGGCTGGATATTTATTGCTTTCTCATAGCGATAGAATTTTAGCTATGTGCGAGGAAACTTGTAGAGCTTTAGAAGATTTGCAAAATGTACAAGGAGGTTCTTTAATAGTTGGTGCAAGTCAAACTACGGGAACTTATTTGATGCCTCGTTTAATTGGTCTTTTTAGGCAAAGATATCCCCAAGTATTAGTACAGTTGCAGGTTCACTCAACTCGTAGGATAGCTTGGAGCGTAGCAAATGGTCAAATTGATTTAGCAGTTATAGGCGGAGAAATTCCGCTAGAATTGAAAACAACCTTGCAAATAACATCTTATGCTGAAGATGAGCTAGCTTTAATTCTTCCTAAATCCCATCCTTTCTCAAAAATGAAAAGCATAAAAAAAGAAGATTTATATCGTTTACGTTTTATTGCATTAGATACTCAATCTACAATTAGAAAGGTTATTGATAAAATTTTAAATCAACATGATATAGATAGTAGTAGATTTAGTATAGAAATGGAGTTGAACTCTATTGAAGCGATAAAAAATGCAGTACAATCTGGTCTAGGAGTTGCTTTTGTATCAGTTTCTGCAATAGCAAAAGAGCTGGAATTAGGGATTTTACATTGGGCAAAAATTGAAAATGTAACTATTAAGCGTATGTTATCTATTGTTATTAATCCAAATAGATATAGATCTAAGGCAGCAGAACGTTTCCGGCAAGAAATTTTGACTTTATTCGTTTCCAATAATGTAAACACAAAAACAAAATCAATACTATAAATACCCAATAAAATATCAAATCACTGTTATCTCTTGATACAAGATCAATAAATAACAGTGATTCTAATTTTAGGCAGCTAATGAATTTACAACCCCAGTTATAATAACTAGTCCAGCCCAAACGCCAGCACCAGCAAAAATTAAATTTTTAGATTGCTCCCATTGTCCTGGTGATGCTAAAGTTACAGGAATACCTACAACTAGTATTGTTGATAGAATTGTTAATGCAAAAACAAGTAGTTGAAGAACAATTATCATAGTTTTTCCCTTTTTAATAAAAATTTTATATAAATATCTCTTTATGATACCATATATTTTTATCTACTTTTGTATAATTATTTTATTTTTTTGAAAAAATGTAATATTCTGAATTACTTCATGTATATTATTCTTTAGAATAAGATTCGTAATCTTCTATGCGGCTCTTTTCCAAATTGTTTAATTTTTAAATCATAATTTTTTATTAGATCATATTGTATCTTTCTAACTAACGCTGGTCTGGGAATTAATTCTACAGCGATTTGTTTTGGAATGACTATTCTTTCTATCGCTAGTCTTGTTTCTTCTAGTGCTTCTAATTCATTTCCTTGATTTGTACATGATTGTAATACATTGTCATAATCATATGCTATATCATAATTATTTTGTTTTAAAACAAAAAATAGTATTCTTAAAATATGTGTTATAAAATTGGATTTAATACTGTAAACTTGTATTCCTTTGGATTGTGCTATATTAATCAGCTCAGAAGTATGTCTGATTTGAGATTTTAACGCTAATACATTAGTGGCTTGACTTAAATTTCTTGTTAATTCAATAGGTAGATTGAACGTATTTATGATTTTTTCTAAGTTTTGATAATTTATAGCAATCGTATAAATTGATAAATTTTTTATTCTTTTTAAAGAAGTGTTGTTTATATATTTACTATAATGGAATTGATACATTGTAAAAGGTCACTCTACTAATAAAAATAATTTCCACATAAAAGGTATTAAATTTTTTACTTTAAAGTTTTTGTTGATAGCGGACTATTTAATTGTTATTATTTAGTAAAGTATTAATTTTTTTTTACTGTAACGTTCCTTTATACTGTACTTAGATTTATATGAATCAGTTCAGTGTTAATTTTTTATATGTTTTCTTATCTTTGCTTGAAATAAATAAGTGTTATACATAGTTTTATTTTTGCAACCTTTAATTCATTGACCTAATGACTACAATATTACCTAAGAGTATTGTTTACACTTAATAAGTTGTCTTCTTTATTTGTACGTCATACTTAATTTTTGATTAGATATTGATTTATTTTGAATGTTTATCTTAGGTATTATGTTGTTGATCGATGTTTCACCAACAGGATTAAATTTTCTAACTTGTATGTCAGGATTAATACCATTTAATATTTGGTCAACAGTGTCTTGAATATTTTCGTGTATAATCCAACAATAGCGCTCATGAATTTCTATTGCAATACTGAATGCTGGTGTAGCTTTTCTTTCCAAAATACTTTTTTGTGATTTTCGTCTTTTAGCCTCTTCATCTCCAAGAGTTACGTATTGTATACCACCTATTAGATCCGATAAGGTAGGATTTTTAATAATACTCTCTAGATAGTTTCCATGAGCTGTTCCAACAAGCTGAACACCTCGTTCTGCTATTGTTCTTGCTGCAAATGTTTCTAGCTCTGTTCCTATTTCATCTATAATTATTACTTCTGGCATATGATTTTCTACTGCTTCAATCATAACATGATGTTGCAATTCAGGTTGTGATACTTGCATTCTACGTGCCCTTCCAATAGACCGATGGGGAATATCTCCATCGCCTGCTATTTCGTTAGAAGTATCTATAATTACAACCCGTTTTTGCAATTCATCTGCAAGAACTCTAGCAATTTCTCTTATTGCAGTTGTTTTATTAAAATCAAGAATGTCTTGTCTAAATAAGTTACTATTTTATATAGTGAATAATAATTAACTTTTACTATTATGTAGTTGAATTAAGATGATATTCTGTAATGAATAGCGTACCTATATTGTCAATCGTAATTTTAAGATACTTTATGTTTATTAATATTTAGACATTATTGATACAATGATTACGTTAAGAATATTTTATGTTTCTAAAAAGAAGGTCATAAAGCATAGCCCAACTCCTGGTTTACCAAGAAGTAAAATTGATTTTTGTGTTTCCAGTAAGTCTCGTATTATATTAATTGTTCCAAATACTGCACGTCCAACACGACATGTTAAGCCTACAATACTACCATCTCGATTTCTAACTGAACTAATTCTATGCAATGTACGTTCTATACCTGCACGGTTTTCTCCACTAAAATTACCAAGTTGTTTAATACAAAAGTCTAAGTCAATCCAATCTACAGTTTTAGAAGACAAATATATAGGTCTATCTGGAAATCTTGCTTCAGGTCTTCTACCTAAATCCATAATTACTTCCACTAGAGTTTCTTTTTTTGGATGATTCTCTAAGGGCTTTTTTATAAATGTTGGTAGTACATTCATTATTATATTTTGATTAAAGATAATCATTTCAATTTTACTAAAAATAAAATGTATTGTTAGATTTAAATTATTATGTTAATCTTGAAAACTATTCTTACAATTGAATATTGTTTATAGTTTGCAATTTCTTATTAAAATAAATTACTAAATCATTTTTTATTTGAATTTTGTTATTATATTTTTTTTATAATCATACAACTTTTATTGGTTGTTATATTAAATTAATTTCTATCTTAAATTTTTTCTTTTATTAATTATTGTGTATTTTAATTATTAAAAAAACTTGCTATTTTATTCAGCATAAACTAGTTTTAGTGACTTCAAATTAATTTTAAAAGTTTAGCAGTTCATTAAGAGTACTGTATATTGCAGAGGTTTAAATATATTCAAATTTAATTAGAGTCTCATCTCAATATATAAACATATCTAAAATAGTTTTATTCTTCATACAATTTATCTAAATCATCTGCAATTAACATAAAACATATTACATTATTAAAAATATTTCTTTAAATTATTATAGTTTTTTTAATCCAAAAAGTATATTGCTTGTGAGTAAAGAGAATATTGTTTTAATATTTTATTAAATATTTGACTAACTAGCTTATTTTTAATACATTAATATATATGGTAAAATTAAAATTAATTATTAAATAGTATTTAACTTTAGAACTATGAATTTTTCTGTATCAACAAATCCGCAAATTATCAAAGATATTGAATCTAAGCAATTAAAAAAAGATATACCCAACTTAGAAGTTGGAGATAGTGTCAAAATCGGCATGTTAATTAAGGAAGGTAACAAAGAGCGTATACAATCAACAGAAGGAGTAATAATATCAAGAAATAATGCTAATCTGAATACTACTATTACAGTTCGTAGAACTATGCAAGGTATTGGAGTTGAAAAAGTTTATTTGATTCATTCTCCTTTAATTACAAGTATCAAAATTTTACGTAAATCTAAAGTTCGTCGGTCTAAATTATACTATCTACGTAATTTATCTGGTAAAGCTACAAGATTAAAACAAAGGTTTAAATAATATAAATTTATTTGAAGAAGTATTTAGGATCTTAGGCAATTAGAATATGTATAATTATTATAGTCTTAATAATTATACATATGAATTTTATATTAGTAAAATAAGTAATTATTTAATAATGATTATCTAGAATGTCTGATAGTATTTACACTTGTAAAAAACTTTTTGTTGATAAACACATACATATACATACAGATGGAATATAGATGATTTGTTGAAACAAATTAACCGATAATACCGAATACTCAAATTTGATAAAAATATTCAATATCTTTATTTCATTTTTATTCCAGATTTAAACGATGTACTAACTAAATGTCCACAAAAACGTATTTTTATAGTTGAAAGAAATAGCCCCAAATTAACCATTTTTATATTTTCTTCTATATCTAATCCTTTGTGTCTTCTGTATATAATCCAATTTGTTTTATCAATGATCTTATATATTCCTATCTTGGAAGATCGAGATGTATTTTCGTCTTTATAGCTGATGTATCCCACTTTATTTTCGTTCGCTTTAAAGGGATGAAATTGAAAATTAAGGTAAGCCTCTTGATTCCATCTTACGGATAAAGCATTATCGTTAATGTCAAAACTTAAAGTACTGTTTAAATTCTCTATACTGTTGGATAGGTTGTCATTTATTGTTTGTTGCACAAACCAGTTACCATTGTATTCTTGTGCTAAGTGATTAATATTCATTATATGTATTTTCTGTTAACTTGTTTTATTTCATGTTTTGAATTAATATTGAGGAGTACATTTAGTGACTGGAGAGGTGGCAGAGTTGGTCGATTGCGTCTGATTTGAAATCAGATGAACTGTCAAGGTTCCGTGGGTTCGAATCCCACCTTCTCCGCATATTATCTTAAAAAAATGTGTCTAATATATAACATGGTACTTATATTATATACTAAACACACTGTTTTTATTGTTTGCTTAAAACCTTATTCTTTAGATTTTTGATTGCATTTAACATTAATATTGTCATGATTTTTATGAAGCTAGAATTCAGTTCTTGGAAGATTTTCATATTTAAAGTAAATGCTAGATTTGCTTCCGATACAATCTCCTCAATTTTTTGATTGTCAACAGGAATAGAGTCTAAGGCTGCTCTGTATACTAATTTAAACTCTTGCTCATTTTGAATATCGTTGAAGTCGTAAAAAGCTGTTCCTTCTTTTCCTGATAAGTTCATTGCATTTTGTGCAATTTTTTTTAAGATTTGTCCACCAGATAGATCTCCTAGATATCTTGTATATGCATGTGCAATTAGCAGTTCAGGTTTTTCTGATCCAATCGTATGTATACGTTGTACGTAAGTCTGTGTTGCTGCAGATGGTTTAATTTGTTCTTTCCAATCTAATCCGTAGTAAAATTCTAAATCTTGTTCTAAGCTTATCTTACGATTCAGTTCCGGAAAGAAAATTGGTGAGATAACTTTATCTTTACAGTTATTGGTCATTTCCTCTTCAATAGCTGTGTATACAAAGTATAGGTTAGCAATCAGTTGGCGATATGCTTTTTTGTCAATAACACCGCTCAAAAATGATTTCACAAAGGCTACATTTTCTGCCATGCTATGTGACTTTGTTGTTCCTTCACGTAATTGTGTTGCTAAATTATTTGTCATTTTCTTTAATCTATCTAGATAATTTTATATTAGTCTGTATATCTATAGTCTACCAGATTATCAGTAGAAAAATAAATATTTATTAATTGTTTATAAAAATTTAAATAATAAAACTTGGTATCTTTATTTTATTGAGCTAAATTAATCCTATGTTAATTTATTCTTTACATATAAAAAATCTTATGATTGTAACTTTTTTAAAATTAAAAAGATATAGAAATTCAACTCTAAATAAAACGAATTGTAAAGTTATCTTTAATTAAAATAGTAACTTGAGATTTATAAAATCTCAAGTTACTATTATTTATTTCTTTAATGTTTTTGCTGCTTGAACTCTTGCTCGAGCTTTTCTTAAAACTTGTGTTGCATCAATTTTTTCTTTGTTTGTTTTTGCTTTTTCTAAGTTAAGCATTGCACTCTCTAGATTTTTTTCTGCAACTTCTAAGTCAATTTGATATGATCGAGTAATTTAGTCTCATAATTTATGTATTGGCTATTTTACTCTCTAATTTAGAACTGTACGTACATCTTTCAACATATACAGCTCACAGGTTTATCGAAAATTAATTCAGTAGGTTAATGCTCATCATTTATACTGTGAATATAACCAATATTTTTACATATTTTATAAATGCATTATATTTAGTTTTTATAATAAATATGCAATATATTAGTTGTTATCAGATAGATTTTTTTTATCTAATGTATTTTGATAAACCATTGTCATGTATTCACATTACATATAACAATTTTTAGAGACATTACTCTCTTCCTTTAAACTAACTAAATCATATTAATGTTATTATTTATTCCATCTTATCTTAAAATTTAAGAATGAATTAGTTCATTTTTATTTGCCCTAAATATTTATATTGAACTTTGGTATCATTTAATCATAAAAAATAAAAATACCATAATCCTATTATCTTAAGTGTAATCCAATTCACCTACGATCTACCTATTTGATATGTCATGAACAACAATTATATTCTATCTTAGACTAATCGTTTAAGATTAAGATATGCAAACCTTAATCATACTGTTTTAGATGTTTTTTATGATACTAATAATGATAATGTATTGATCAGTAACTGGATTATTCTTGTCAAAATCTTGTTTGGTACTATTTTTTATAATGAATATTTATTATATAGCCAACCTAGTTTTTCAATTGTAATTTAAGAATGTCCTGTGGATACTATTGATATTCACTTGTTTTGTTAAGCCTTTCAGTTTATCAAATTTTAAAAATAAATATTTAGTAACGACATATTTTTGATTATAATTTATCGTCTTAGGTTATGTTAAATTTTAAAAGCAAATCGCACTTGTTGGAATAGTGGATCCAAAGAATAATAGTTCATATGAACATTTGAAAAATTGGAACTCTAGCTTGTAACCGTACGTACATCTTTCAACATATACGGCTCTTAAGTTTGAATATTCTAAGTTTTTGTTTAACTCTTCGGTGAAACTATTTTTCCAAAATAAAATTTATGTAGTTTTCATAATATACCATGACTTTATACCGTCTTTGTTATACTAATTATAATAATTATTTGTAAATTGAATATTATAGTTTCGTCTTGAATTAAATTTTTTGTCAACTTAATATATAATAACCCAACTAAATAACAAAAAAGTTATATAGTTTTAAAAAAAATTAATTTTTTTCCCAACCGAAGTCAAGCATGCTGTAAAGAGCAATGATATTTTATTTTTTCTTTTTTCTGCATGAAAATATTGATTCGTTTTTTATTTGTTTCAAATATCTTTAATGTGTTATTGTAAATCTTTTGACCAATTCAACTGTGATTTATAATGTTAATATATTTGATAAAAGTAGTTGTATATACTAATTGTTAATCATCTATAAATTAACTTTAATTAGTTTTGTTTTAAATTATGGTGATTAAGTTGTTTTTTGCGGTCTAATTATAATGATAACGTAAATTTTATTATATTTTAGCTTATTTTTTTATTTAATTACTTGAATGTAAACAGATATTCTTCTTGCAATAAATAGTTTACTATACAATGTTAATTGGTATTTAATTATAAGAAATAGCTTAAGCATTTATCTCATCTTATTTTTTTTTAAGAACGAATCGCACCCTTCTTCAGCACCATTCACTAAAATTGTTAGCTGATTTTTTTCAACTTCAGCGAATCCTCCCATTAAAACGATGGGAATCCACTCTTTATCTATGCGAACTCTCATTACGCCAATATCTAGCGCCGTGAGCATAGGCATGTGGTCTGTTAAAATACCAACTTGTCCTGTGCTACTAGGTAGTATTGCTTCCTCAACTTGCGCATCCCAAATTGTTCTATCAGGTGTAATGACACGAATATTTAATGTCATAGTAAATTTATCCTTTCAGTGTTTCTGCTTTTTCAATTGCTTCGTCTATGTTACCAACTAAATAGAAAGCTTGTTCAGGTAGATCATCAAGTTCACCATTTAATAGCATTTCAAATCCTTTAATAGATTCTTCAAGAGAAACATATTTTCCAGGTGATCCTGTAAATACTTCAGCTACAAAGAATGGTTGAGATAAAAATCTTTCAACTTTACGAGCTCTTGCAACTGTCAGTCTATCTTCTTCAGAAAGTTCATCTAAACCTAAAATAGCGATGATATCTTGAAGCTCTTTATATCTTTGTAAAGTAGATTTGATCTTTTGAGCTGTTGAGTAATGTGCTGTTCCAACAATTCCTGGTTGTAACATAGTTGAAGTTGAATCTAGAGGATCTACTGCTGGATAAATTCCTTTAGCCGCTAAGTTTCTAGATAATACTGTTGTTGCATCTAAGTGTGCAAATGTTGTAGCAGGTGCTGGATCTGTCAAGTCATCAGCCGGAACATATACAGCTTGAATAGAAGTGATAGAACCATCTTTAGTTGATGTAATTCTTTCTTGAAGTCCTCCCATTTCTGTTGCTAGTGTCGGTTGATATCCTACAGCAGATGGCATACGACCTAACAGTGCAGATACTTCTGATCCTGCTTGTACAAATCTGAAGATATTATCAATAAATAATAATACATCTTGATTATTTACATCACGGAAGTTAGCTCGATCTATCAATAAATTATTACTTTAATGTTAGGATCTGCTGTAGAACCGTACGTACATCTTTCAACATATACGGCTCTATAAACATAATTTAATAAGAGTAAAACTTGATTTAATAATTAGTTTTTTTAGATATTTGACACAAAAATATATTTGATTGGTTAATTAACTGTTTTATCTAATGTGTCCTTTTATGTTTTTCCAAATTTATGTAAAGAAATCTATTCCTTATAATGTTTTAAAAGCCTCTAATGCTCTTTGTTTTGTTTGCAGCAAACTTATAATTTTTGTGATTTCTTTGTGTGATTTTTGGACTCTGTTGATAATTTGGTATACTCCTATATCTTTAATATAAATTTTTATGTCTACAAGAGATTTATTTTAACTATAATCTCTTAATCTGAAATTATCTATTGCTAATAATTATATAAAATAGCTTTAGGTAATTCTAGGTTTCCATAAATGATAGTTTGAGAAGTTAAGATACTGCTTTTATAGATTTATGTAACTAATTTTAGCTTTTATTCTGACAATGATAAGTATGTTGATAGATTATTGTTATTAACATAAGAGTCAGCATTCATCTTTTAATCTCTTTTTTGATGAAGGGGCTATGGCTTTGCCAATATCTATTGCAGTTCAAGCAGTTTAGCTTTTATCTTTCTTCTTTCATCTTTACTTGATGAATATGTGAAAAACTTTATATCGTCATTTTACATTCCCAATTTGTCTTTATACCCATCTTATCAGGGTATTTCCTTTTGTTTAGTTACTATCAACTTAGAGTTATTATCTTTGTTATTATTTTTGGATAATTTACTGACCTAGCGTACATATTCTGCCATTGTTAGTGCAGTTAAACCAACTCGCATACGAGCCCCAGGTGGTTCATTCATTTGACCATATACAAGAGCAACCTTAGATTCTCCTAAGTTATCAGCATTAATAACTTTAGATTCTCTCATTTCCATGTATAAATCGTTACCCTCACGAGTTCTTTCGCCAACACCACCGAATACTGATACTCCTCCGTGTGCTTTAGCGATATTGTTATTAAACTAAGTGTGATATTTAACCAACACTTGTTCTTAGAGCCGTACGTACATCTTTCAACATATACGGCTCCTGGTTTAAGGTTTATTTCAAAAATTCAATTTACAATTTACGATTTTAATATAGTATGAATTGATAAATTTGATAAATAAAAAATAGATTTTACAATTATTTAACTTTGGTAGTTTTTATTTTGTTTTAGATTCTTGATTTGCTTTGTAGGCACGTGTTTTTTGTCTGAACATGTTGTTTAAACAGTTGATTCTATTTTAACGTAATTTACTCTTGTTGATTTGTGTATCTATATCCTTAAACTCTCTTCAATGTTTACTTGTTAATTTTTATCCGATTAAACTGGATTAATTTTTTTTAGAGTCTTTCGTCTAAATGAATCACAACTGTGATTATATTAATTTCCAATACTGAAAATACTAACTAGACTTTTCACTGTTCCTTTAATTTGTATTAGCATTTAGATTTTTTAAAATATACCTATATCTTTTGTTGTCAGTATGTGTAAAATTATAACCAAAATTTTACATTAAGATAATTAATTAGAATTCTTCTCAAATAAATTTTTATTTGTCATGGTTTGAAGATAGATACTTAAATATAATTAGCTTAGAATGTAATCTTTTGTTGTTGAATCATATTGCTGCTAAACCATTTTTGCTTCAAACTTTTTTTCTATAAGTATGAACAATCAAAATGTGTTAATTGAATGCTTGTTCACCAATGTGAATTTCATTCCAAAAATTAAAAGTTCCTATATGTTTTTTTTAGGCGAAATTTTCCACTTTCATTTGAAGATTAAGGTTATATCGAACAGGTCGCACAATTAACTCCATGATTAGAACTGTTTTACCTACACCGGCACCACCAAATAGACCAATTTTACCGCCACGTCGATATGGTGCTAATAAGTCTACAACTTTAATACCTGTTTCAAAAATTGATGGTTTAGTCTCTAGTTGTGTGAATGCAGGTGCTGATCTGTGAATTGGTAATGTAGCGTCTAAAGATACTGGCCCCATATTGTCTACTGGTTCACCTAGAACATTGAAAATTCTTCCAAGAGTAGATGTTCCTACTGGTACAGTAATCGGTGCGTTAGTATTAATTACTGTTGTGCCTCTTTTTAGACCATCAGTAGAATTCATTGCAACTGCACGTACACGATTATCTCCTAATAGTTGTTGAACTTCACAAGTAATTGATTCATCATCTGTCTTAACTACTAGTGCATCAAATACTTTAGGAAGTTGACCACTTGGGAATTCGATATCTAAAACTGGACCAATAATTTGGACAACTCGTCCAGTATCTGTAGTTGTTTCTACCATAAAATTGAGATTTGAGTTAGTAATCAATTGACTGAGTTTCTTAAATGTTATGATTTACATAAAATAAAAATTAATTGTTATATAATGATTCTACTGCAATATCTCGATCACGTGCAGTCTCAACAATTGTTTTTAAGTTTTTTAGACCATTCGCAGCAGCACGTGCGTTATTTAATGGATTACTAGATCCTAGCTGTTTAGCTAAAATATTATTAATCCCTGATAATTCAAGTACAGTTCTTACTGCGCCACCTGCAATTACACCTGAACCTGGAGCTGAAGGTCGCATCATTACTTTAGCTGCTCCTGTTATGCCTAAAGTTTTATGTGGTATTGATTTGCTTTTTGTTAAAGGTACTGCGACTAGATGTTTTTTTGCATCAGATACTCCTTTTTTCACAGCACCAATAACGTCTCCAGCTTTTCCAACTCCAACTCCCACTTCTCCTTTTTTATTGCCGATAATTACAATTGCTCGAAAGCTTAACTTTTTACCTCCTTTAACCACTTTTGTAACCCGTCGGATCTGAACAGCTCTCTCGATCCATTTATTTATTTTTTCTTTTGTTTGATTTTGTTTTTTATTATTAGTAGACATATTATATGATTTTAAGTTCCAATTAATTTGATTATGAATTACTTAAAATTCTAATCCATGTTCTCTAGCTGCATCAGCTAATGCTTTTATTCTACCGTGATATAAATTTCCACCTCTATCAAAAACAACTTTTTTGATTCCAATTTTGATAGATTTCTCTGCAATTTCTTTTCCGATAATCTCGGATGTATCACAGTTGGCTTTTAATTTAGTTTTTAATTGATTAGATCCAGTTAAGCTAGAATATGACGATAGCGTGTGTCCATTAGTATCATCAATTATCTGTGCATAAATATTATTATTTGATTTATATATAGATAAGCGTGGCTTTTCTGAAGTTCCGTGTATTTTACGACGAATACGATTGTGTTTTTTGATTATTGTCGCTCTTTTACTGCTTTTCATATTGTTATGATAATGTTTAATTATTACTATTTCTTACCTGTCTTACCAACTTTACGTTGAACTTTTTCTCCTAGGTATCGAATACCTTTACCTTTATATGGTTCTGGTGGTCTTATAGAGCGAATTACTGCGGCCATTTGACCAACAGCTTGTTTATCAATTCCTGAAACAATTATGTTGGTATTATTTTCCACTTCAATTTTGATTCCTTGTGGAGGCTCAATTGTAACAGGATGGCTGTAGCCTACATTTAATATTAAATTTTGTCCACTGATTTGAGATCTGTAACCAACCCCTTGTAATTCTAGTCTTTTACTAAAACCTTCTGATACACCAATAATCAAATTGTTTACTAATGATCTTGCTAGACCATATAAAGATTTAGATTGTTTATCTGAGCTTGATTGACTTAATTGAATTATATTCTCGTTAATATCTATGTCTATATTATCAGGTAAGGTGTAACTAAGATTGCCTTTTGGACCTTTACACAGAACCTCTTTACTTTTTATTTCTACTTTTACTTGCGATGGAATTACTATTATTTTTTTACCTATACGAGACATTGTTCCTTTACCAGATATAACATATTATTTCGCCGCCTGATCCATTCCGACGAGCTTCTCTATCTGTCATTAAACCTTGTGAAGTTGAAATAATGGCAGAACCAAGTCCTCCTAGTACTCTTGGAATTTCTTTGTGATTAGCATATACTCTTAAGCCTGGTTTACTTATTCGTTGTAAAGCCGTAATAATAGGTTGTCTTCTTTTTCCTTTATACTTTAATGAAATAAGTATATAAGATGCTAATCCATCTTCAATAATTTCGTAATTACCTATAAAACCTTCATCTTTTAGTATCTTTGCGATACTGTGAGTCATTTTTGTTAACGGTATTTGCACAATTTGATGACGAGCTATATTCGCATTGCGAATTCGTGTCAACATATCGGCGATCGTGTCATTGACCACCATAATTCCTCCTCATTTATAATAAATCTAATTATTTGTCTTTGAATGGCATTCCTAGCAATTTTAGTAACGCTAAACATTCTTTGTCGGTTTTTGCTGTTGTAGAGATTGAAATATCCATACCTCTAATTTTTTGTAATTTTGATTATTTTGTCAAATTAATAAACTAATAAAACGACTTTCATCATAAATAGTTTAACATATTAAAGCTGATTTTTATTAGTAAATATTTGTATCTGCTTGAAATAAGTTTGATTCTATGAATTGTTTATTCTGCATTTATTGTAAATTTATAAATCTTTTCTACTTTGAAAGCTTCGTACTCAACATCATCATATGAAATTTCTGGAAACATTAATTGTTCTTTAAGTCCAAGATATTATCTAAATACAACATTTGATTAAATAAACTTGATGTTACAATAATATTATAATGCAAGCTTTGTTATCTTTTGATATTATTTAATTTAGATAAGCTTATTTTCGTTAATGATTGTCACACAATTTTGTTCTTTTTTGATCATTTTTTCATCTTTCTATCTATATTTTATTTTTATTTTGGCTCAATCCATCAATCTTACTGTAATTTCCGCGACCATCAAAATTTTTTGGACTAATTCCTTGGAAATCACGTATTCTTGGTAACGACAAGTTAATGAATTTTATTGCATTTATTAGTTTAATAATGTTTAAAACTAGAAAGGTAATAATATGATTATCTCTAGCTTAATCCTACTAAGTTAGCATATCGCTTTCTTTTTAATTTAATCTTAATATGCCATTGTTTATTTTTAATTATTACTTATACTGTTATAAGTTGACTTTTGATTCTTTGCATATATTTCAGATCTTATTCTAAAAAAGAATACATTTTTTCTTTTCTTAGTGTAGTCAAGTAAAAGTATATTATTCTTGAATAATTAGCTGTAGATTATTATATTTCTCAGATATATACTAAGCATTTGATTCTGTTTATATCAATTATATAAATTGTATGTTCTTAACTGATGGAGTATATTATATTTAGACAAATACAATCAGTTAGAAGAGTTTAGCTATGACTGTTTACTCTTTTATATATATTTGTATTGTTTTGTGCTGATTTTTTATTATATCAATTATTCTTTTTTTTCTTATTTATGACTTCAATTAGCAAGTTAATTGATAAATTTATCTAAATCTTACAATCGTGACGTAGTGTATAGTATGAATAACCAAATCTGACATTATTAAGTATCGTCTGTTTAATTAAAACATAATAATTTTATCTGTTTCGATTTATTTGATTTGAATCCTTCTTCTATAAAATTATCTTATTTGCACCAAGCTATAAAAATTTTATTGTCTAAATATTGGTGATAAATGTAAACTACATTTTCACTATAAACCATAAAAATGATATTTCATATATGGATTGTTTATATTTTAATTTTGTTATCTCTTTTATTTTTATTTGAAACATTAATAATCTCCATCTTTCATGAATTTTATTTTTAGTATTCATTTACTTTTCATAATGTTGGTAAATAGCTTACTATAGCTTATGATTTTTTTTATATTGATCTATATTTATAACATTATTTTTCATGTTGTCATTGAGGATACATAATTAATTGGTTCTAAAATGTGCCTTCTTAATTGATTAACTTGTTAATTAGTATACATGGTTAAATGTCTCACAACTTTAATACCAATGGGAATATCTTCACGAATTTTAAAGCCTGCAATAGCTTTTTTTGCTCTTGTGACAATTGGTCTTTGTCCTGTTATTGTGGCAATTTCTTGTATACTCGTTTCGAGAGCTTTAGCATTTTGTGAAGCTTCACCTAACCCTCTGTTTATAGTGATTTTCGTAACTTTAGGTATCTCATGTATGTTTTTATATGCAAATTGTTCCTTTAGGTCAAGTAAAATTATGTTTTCTTGTTATTAACTATAAGTCATACATTGGCATATTCATAGCTTAGTAATATATTCATGTTTTGATTTATAATCATAATTTGTAACAATATGTGTATATTAATTGTAAGACGATTTTATTTGTATTTATATTGCTAGTATGCTTATACTTATTACTTGTTTCTTTAATCATTGACATATCTTATATGCATTTTTTACTTTGGATTCATACGTAGATTTCAATGTTGAACTCATTTATTGATTCCTCTTTATAGAATAATTTCTTTGTTTTTCTTTAATTGACGTACTTTTTTGTTTGATGCTTCGTCTATAGTATATTCTATTCTACTACAAATTTTGCTTGTATCACAATAATACTATACTACGTTTAGTATTTTGATAAAAGCTATTAGTTTAATCTTAGATTATTAATAGCTTTATGTTATTTCAGATTAATAATTTGCTTGCTATTATAATTGATTTTTATTATCTCAATTAGTGGTAGATAAGATATTATTGACTTTATGCTTTTTCTTGTGATTAATATAATTCTCAATTCATACTTTACTGTATAGCATCACATTAGAGCTATCAATAGGAGCCTCAATTTGAGTAATTTGACCAGCTTCATTTTCTGATCTAGCTTTAGTATGTTTTATTTTGATATTAATACCTTTAACGATAATTTGATGTTTTTTTCGTATTATAGTTGTAATTTCCCCAATTTTTCCTTTTTCTTTTCCAGAAATTATTTGTACTGTATCTCCTTTTTTAACATGCATTACAGTTTTTTCTTTCTTTGATAATTTATTCTTCTTCATAACTTTATACTACCTCCGGTGCTAAAGAAATAATTTTGGTGAAATTTTTATCTCTTAATTCACGTGCAATAGGACCGAACACTCGAGTTCCTTTAGGATTATTATTAATCTAGAGTATAACATCACTGAAAATACCCCGACTTCAGATCCGTACGTGCGACTTTCACCGCATACGGCTCCTGACAAATTATTCTTATATTTAAGATAAAGCTTTAAGACTTGTTCATATTATATAACCTTTTTAAGGTTCTAAAAGTAATATTAATTTTATCGTTAAAATATATAGACATAAAATATCCATATATTTTAATTTGTGTGATTCAATTTTACTTAAAGTATTTATAATGTACAATTGTTTTGTAAAAACATGTTTTAATATGATGATTTTCAAATTTATTTTATTTGTTTGCTAATTAAGTAACATTTTATTGAATTGTGTAAACTTCATCCATTATGTATGTTTTTTTTATGTTTAACAAAAACTATGTCTTTTTCTCTTTTATATTTATATTGCTTTGAAGCTTCATTATTGTAAAGTTTCTTGCATTTCACGTTTAAAATGGCTTTATAAATACGTTTTTTTTATTCTGAATACATTGTTTGTGTTACTGAAACTAATTGTATTGTGCGCTGGTCAGCTCATAGAACTTTTCGTATTTGATAATTTGTCCGACTAGACGTAATGAATCAAAGTAAGTTCTTCGATATAGTTTCTTCTTGTCGTCTCTCATTAGATAAGTATATAGATTAGATAGAATCCTACCCTTACTGAGGGAACAATATCTAACTTTCCACTGTTCCTTTTACATATATTACGATGATTTAGGACCTTAAAATATTCCATAAATTCTTGTTGTTCTGCTTATTATGCTCAAGAAATAGCATAATCTCGAATTTTACTTAGAGTTTACTCTTAGTACTTTCTAACTGTACGACTATTCAGTTGTATTATTTGAAAGATGAAACTTGAATAAGTGAATTTCATAGCTAGGTAAATACAAACTATGATATTTATCCATATGAATATACGTTAGCATATTCCCCAATTGGGACATCTACTAAATTTCTTTGCTTAATTTTATTAATTTTCACAAACTAACTATTAAGAAATTTAGGCTAACAAGCAGTTGTTAGAGTGAATTACACACTATATGATAAAAGTTTCTCTTGTTCGTATACAAAATTATATGTCTTTGTTGTTACCTATCAGGTATTTTTTTTACATAAACATGTCGCACTTCTTGGTTAATAATTACAGCAGCATTATCATCGAAACGAATGCTCATACCATCTTGTCTTCTAAGAGTTTTCTTAATACTGTTAAATTCAATGATACAGTTATAAACTAGACTTTAACTTGTTACTTAATATAGTTTTCAGAAATAAATTTTAAAAATATTTCTCACTATTCTTATAATTGATCGTGTGTATTCTTATTGTATTTAATCTAATAGATATTTTTTTCTCATTATATATAGATCATGATAAAATATTGATCTTTTACAAAAAAATATACTTACTAAAATCATAACGTTCTTACAATTACTGCACGTACAATATCAGATCTTTTGATAGACATATTTGGAGAAGCATCTTTTACAACACCAATGATAACGTCACCTATGATTGCATATGATGGATTACTCGTTCCAAGAACTTGGATACACATAATTTTTCTCGCACCGCTGTTATCTGCGACATTTAAATAAGATTGTGGTTGAATCATTTATATTATTTACCTTAGTATTTATACTATTTAGATATTTTCGTGATTATATTAACTATATCCCATCTTTTTGTTTTGCTTAATGGTCTACTTTCTATAATTCTTACACGATCTCCATTGTTGGATTCATTATTTTCATCATGTGCTTTATATCTTTTACTTTTTGAAATAATTTTTCCATACTTTGGATGAGCAATTTTATTCTCTACTAAAATAACTCTCGTTTTATTCATTTTATCGCTAACTACCGTACCTATAACTTCTTTTAATGGCATATTTTTGTTTTTTCAAATTATTTCAATTTTAATTTGTAGTCTTGATTTTGATTATCATAAAGTCAATTTTTTTATTTGAGCCTATTCATTGATTAGAATTACATTAGTTGATTATTGTGACTAATTTCTAATCCTAATTTGACTTAAAGTGTATTCATTAAGTATTTGATTTCAATATCTCAATCTATGTTTTTTTTTCACTTTCTATCGTCAGCAATTTTGCTAATTTATTTTTGGCTGATTTAAATAAATGTGGCTTTAATGATTGTCTTGTGATTAAAATAGATAATACATTATACTTTTTTTATACTATATGAGAAATAGATTATTTTCTCTTTATTTTTAATCTCAAGATTGATCTTTTTATTTTTATGTTTACATGGCAATTAATCGATCATTAATTTATCTTGATAAAAATTGATTGATATAAATTTCTTATAGTATTTATAGTCTAGATTTAGGCTATGTTTTACAATAGTTTTATGTGTAGTACCATCTATCACTAACTTTAGGTATATTTATAAAGCTAACCTTGTAATTTAATTGTATTGTTTGACATTATTTGGTACCTTACGCTTTTTGAACTCTTAATTCTAATAGTTCCCGTTTTGTTTTAATGATTTCTTCATTAATATCTTCGCTTGTCATTTCACGCATTTGTTTCAAGTTTAGTTGATCCATACTCTTATACTCTTTTATTTATTTTCCTTTACAATAAACTTTGTTTTAATAGGTAATTTATATGAAGCTGTTTTCATTGCTTCTGATGCTAAAGTTTGATCAACACCGGCAATTTCAAATAATATGTGTCCAGGCTTAACAACTGCTACCCAGTATTCAGGAGCACCTTTACCTGATCCCATACGGCTTTCTGCTGCTCTTGCTGTAACTGGTTTATCAGGAAAAACTCTGATCCACAGCTTTCCACCTCTTTTTACGTATCTTGTAATTGTACGTCGTGTTGCTTCTATTTGTCTTGATGTTAACCATACAGGTTCAGTGGCCTGTAAAGCATATTCACCGAATGCAATAGTGTTGCCTTTGCTTGCACTACCTTTTAATCTACCTCTTTGTTGTTTGCGAAATTTTGTTCTTTTAGGACTTAGCATAAAAAAAATTTATAATATTGATAATTATTTTAAAATGTTGACTTATTTTGATAATACTTCTCCCTTGAAAAGCCACATTTTTATTCCTAAAATTCCATATATTGTACTTGCTGTTTCACAAGCGTAATCAATATCAGCTCTTAGGGTTTGTAATGGTACACGCCCTTCTCTAATCCATTCACTTCTGGCAATTTCTGCTCCATTTAATCTACCAGATACCTGAATTTTAATGCCTTTAATATTAGCTCTTTGAGCTCTTTGTATAGTTTGTTTTACCGCTCGTCTAAATGCGACACGTTTTTCAAGTTGTTCACATAAGAAATTAGCGAGAAGTAGAGCTTCACGATCAGGTTGCTCTATTTCAATTATGTTAACACGTATTTCTTTTTGATTTTTTAATGTCTTTTTAAGTTCTGATCTTAAGTATTCAATTCCTTTACCAAAGCGACCTACGATTATACTATTGTGAAAAAATTAATATGGATTTTCTTTTTCTAATATAAAACTATTTTAAGATTAAACATCTAAATAGCTTTTATGAAATGTTTTTAATTTAATATAAGTAATTTATTGCAAAATGTTCGTGTATCCTGTTTTCTAGATCAATTGTGGTATGTTTAAGATGCTTATTTATTATAAAAAAAACTCAATGTCTATAATTTTAACAAGCCTACTCCTGGTCTAGCAGTATGAATTTCTAACTCTATTTGATCTATTTTACGATATATTTTTATAGTTGCAATTCCGGCGTTTTTAAGCGTTTCGTTAATATAAGATCTGATTTTAAAATCTTCTTCTAAAAGACTTGGATAATCTTTCGGATTAGCAAACCATGATGATCTATGTTCTTGAGTTATTCCAATACGAAAACCAAGTGGATGAGTCTTTTGCCCCACAATAATTCCTCTTTATTTTAATTTTATCATTATAATTTTTTGTGTTATGACATTTGAATATTTGTCATCGAATATTTATTCTAAAGATATGCGATTATGTCTACTTTGTTTCTACTTTTATAAATATGTGGCAGGTAGGTTTGTGAATTGGATATGCTCTTCCTTGTGCTCTGGGTTGAAATCTTTTTAGTGTTGGTCCTTGATTCGCATATGTCTCAGTGACAAAAAGATTTGATTTATCCATTCCACTATTATGCTCAGCATTTGCTGCAGCTGACTGTAAAGTTTGTAGTATTGGTTTAGCTTATTGTATGTTTATTTGATTATCATAAACATCTTTTTATTTTAGTTCACTTTATGTTGTATGTGACTATTTTAAGCTATGTGTTTAGTAATTACGATAATATAGCTTAGATCTAGATGGTACTCAATTTTTGAGGACAAGTATAAAACTGTCGTGCTTTATCCATTTTATTAAGTAAACTATTTATTATATCATTATAATTATATTAGGAATAACTTATAATTATATTTATCATTTATGAATGACTGGAATCTCCTATAATTGTATAATTGAAGTTAGTCTTACAATAACTACTGTTGTAAATTCTATTACGAGTAGCTTTATAGCTTACTTGAAAATAAGAAATCATTATTTGTTTTATTTATTATTCTACTAAAATTTTTTTTAAAAATTTCACCAATTGTAATATACTATTATAATTAACAATGTTTATATTGAATAAATTGCTTTTTTGTATTAATTTTATATGATTTATACACAATAATTATGTGAAACATACCAAGCACGATAAGGCATAAATTGTAATATCATTACTGCCTCTTTATAGTTTCTACCTCGAATTTGATCTAAAACTCTTCTCACCTTATGCGGTGAAATTCGAATATATTTACTGATGGCTTCTGCAGTTTTTGTTGTTGTTTCCATAATTATATTAACGACGTGATTTTCTATCTGATTTAACGTGACTTCTAAAGTTTCTTGTTGGTACAAATTCTCCTATTTTGGTATAATAAAAAAAATGTGAATAATTGATTATTTTTCACTCTTAAATTTTATAAAAAAATATGTATTCAACAAAGATTGATCATAGTTTTCCACATTTAATGAATTTGTTACTTAAACTGTAGACTTTTTAGTTTTGATTTTTTATTTAGTGTATCAAAAATATTTATTTTCAAAAAAATAAAGTCAAGGTATTGATTTGCTTTCTTAAATTATATTCTATTGTGTCTCTATTTCTTATTTCTTAATTTTTTTTTGAAAACGTACGTGACCTACCATTTGGTCTGAAATAAATACTGGAAAATGCTGTTTATTACAGTTGCAATTTTTTTAATTCTTTGCACTCTATGAAAACTACAAGTATAAAATATTATTTGATAGCTTCTTACATTTTAAATATAGTTATTCGAATTTTCTTTTATTTTTGTTTAATTAAATATAATTGATGCTATAAATTTATAGTTGATACTAATTTTTGCTTTTTATTGATTGTTTATTTTAATTATACTTAAATAAAATCTTACTCCATTGTATACAGCTATAGTGTGTCCTACCATAGATGGAATAATAGTTGAAGAACGAGACCATGTTTTTATTACTTGCTTAGTACCTTTTTCATTTAAATTTTCTATTTTTTTCAGTAAACTTAATGCTACAAAAGGTCCTTTTTTTAGAGAGCGTGTCATTGATTATTTATAACCTAATAAAATGAATAATTTATAGTATATTTATTTTCTTCCGCGAATAATAAATTGGTTACTATATTTAGTTTTTTTTCTAGTTTTCATACCAAGTGCAGGTTTACCCCAAGGTGTTACTGGTTTTGGTCTACCAATTGGTGATCTTTTCATAGTCGATCCAAAATTATTTACAGTGTAGTGTTTTAGATCTCTATTCGGAACCGTACGTACATCTTTCAACATATACGGCTCACAGGTTCACACTGAAAATAAATAGTGTCTAATTTTTTTTAATTTTAAGACTTATCTTGCTTATTTCTTGATACTGAATATGGATTAATATACCTTATATTCTAAAATAAAATTAAAGAATAAAATTTTTAGTAGTATAAAGAAATAGCTTAATAATGCTTGATTCTTTTAGTAAACCATTATACATATAAAATATGTGATTTTTTAGAGAAGTTACTCACTTTCTTGCACGATATATTGAAAAAATAAAATCGCATTTTAGTGCTCTTGTTTTATTTAATAATTATTCGTTTTTTTGTTTTAAATATTTACTATTCTGTTATTTTAAATCACGGTTCACCAATTCATCTATGACTTATTCGATTTACTAGATAGAAAAAATCTAACATATTAGGTTTACGTCATCAATAATCATATCTTTATTTTTATATAAAATTTGTGATTATGTAGAGTAAGATGTTTGTTGTGGTTATAATTTAATAACATTTTTAGAGTTAACTGTTTAACGCTTTCATAAACATTTATTTATATAAAAATTCTTTGAATTTTTATTTTAGCTTAATTTATTATAAATTGTTGTAAGAACAAATCGTACCCTTCTCCTCCACCGTGTGGATGATCTACAGGATTCATTACTACTCCTCTAACTTGTGGTTTACGTCCTAGCCAGCGGCTACGACCAGCTTTACCTATAGTAATGTTAGATGCATCAACGTTGCCTACTTGTCCTATCGTTGCATAACAAGTATTCCTGACCATACGTACTTCACCAGATGGTAGTTTTAAAGTTACAAAATTGCCTTCTTTTGCTACTAGTTGTGCATATGTTCCGGCTGATCTTGCTATTTGCCCACCTTTCTTTGGAGTTAGCTCTATGTTATGTATAGCTGCACCTAAAGGTATTGAAGCAAGTGGTAAAGAGTTTCCAATAGAAATTGGTGAGTTAGTACCAGCAGTAATATAAGATCCTACCTCCAGTGACCTCGGATGTAAAATATAACGTTTAACACCATTCGTGTAATGTAGGAGCGCGATTCTTGCATTGCGATGAGGATCGTATTCTATAGATGCAACTTTAGCTGTAATATCTCTTAAATTTCTTTTGAAATCTATAAGCCTGTAACGCTTTTTGTGACCTCCACCTTTATGTCTACATGTGATTATTCCACGATTATTTATACGATTGGTTATGTCTCCTTCGCTCAAAACATCACATTTAATTCTAAGTTAATTGATGCTTTACAATATATTATTTTATATTGTCAAAACATTTTAGCTTTAAGCTTTTTAATTGATTTATTGAATAAGGTTGTTTCAGACAAGACAAATGCATAAAAACTAATAATTTCATAGTTATTCATTAAGTTAATAACAAATCATACATGTCCACTGACTGATATATATTTTCTTAGTAATGATTTCTCAGGTTTTGTTTTTGTAATTTCTCCAAAAGTTGAAACTGCCTTATTATATTAGTTAGATAAACTTAAGCTTGTCTTCTTAATTGAAACTTAATGTTTAGTAAGTAAATACTATGAAAAGCTTTTTTCTTTAAATATCTCATTAAAGTAAGTATTGCAATATAATTATCCTAATGAGTTTAATAAATTCAAAATATCTTTTTAACTGTTTTATACAGATTTTTAGAATTTTATTTTTCTTTTAACATAGACAAATAGATATTTTTGTACATTTATACTGCACGTGTGCCTGGAGTATATGCCCTATATAAGCGAATTGCCATAATACTTGTTTAAATGATTTTATAATTTTTTTAATTATTCTGGAAATAAATTGATTGTATCTAGTTGATTAAGATGTTTTCTTTATTTGTTTATAATCTAATCTCTAGTTCGGAACCGTACATATATCTTTCGACATATACGGCTCGTAGATTGATTGAAGATATACTTATGTGTACATTTTAATTATACGGTTTAACTATAAGTTGTTTTTCTAGTTGTTACTTACACCTTTCGGTGCTTATACTATGTATGTTATATTTCTGATAATTGTTTTTCTGTGCATAATCAAAAATGACAGTTAAATAGATATATCTTTACGTAATTATATATTTTTATTGACAAAATATACTTCAATAAATCGACACATAACAATTTTCATATGTGCTTTTAGAAAAATTGATCTCTTGCATGTTTGAGCTATAGATTTTCACATATAAATCATAGAATAATTGATTTTATTTAGTCTTATTGCTCTTTTTATTTTTTCCAAATGTTCAATGTATTTTATTTTAAATAAATTAATTGTATTATTACGTCTACGATCTACCAGTAAAATTTTTCAATTGCGATTAAAATTGTATGTAGGTTTCATATCATTGATAATTTTAGTTTATTGAATAAGCTTATTATGCTAATTTAGACGTTGTCTTAAGTATTATTATAATAAAATAGATTAAATATAGTATTTCTAATTTAAAGGTTAAAGGTTGATTTCAATAAAATGATCGTCAATTTTAATTAATATAGTCGATTAAGATTACTATTATACTTTACTATAAATTGTTTTTATAAACATTTAGGATTGATATTCAGCTTATTTAAGTTGTAATAAAGGAGATTGATGTTACTCCTAAAACAAATCTTACTATCGCCATCAGCTAACGTAACGATTTTTTGATTAAATATGTTCTTGATAGATATCATTAAAGTTTGGCAGACATTTACTTAATGTACAAAAACTTCAAGCTGTAATTTCTTTTTTTCAGCATTACTTTACAATAAATTCATGATAATTTTTATCGTTCCTGCACATTTATATTTCATCGTTTTTTATTTTTTTTGTCAATCAACTTTATAATATGCACGTAACGGATCTTACGCACGTTTATAATGGGCTCTGTTTCCAGAGAATTTACCTAGTGTTCTTTTCTTTCTTGGTGGATGATATGTGTTGATTCCACACACTTTAACATTGAATATATATTCAATTGCTTGCTTTATTATTGTTTTATTTGCTCTTGGATTAACTAGAAACGAATATTGATTTTCTTCAATTAGTCTAGTTGCTTTGTCTGTGATAATTGGATATTTAATAATATCAAGAAAATTCCTTGAATCGTTTTTAATCATTATAAACCTCTTGAATACTAGATAATGCATTAATTGTCATAATAATAGAATGACTTTTTAGTAAATCTGTTACAGTTAATTTGTTGACTGCAATTATTTTTACATTTGGGATGTTTCGAATTGATAAATTTAAGCTTTGTTGATTATTGTCTGTTACTAATAAAGTTTTTTTAGTTGGAGAGATATTCCATTGCTTTAAAGCATTGATGAATGATTTTGTCTTTGTTGTTTTAATTTCATTATTAAAACTTTCAATGACTGTTATATTGTTAGAACGATTATAAAGAGCAGTTCTTAGTGCTAGTTTCCATTCCTTACGATTCATTTTTAAGTTTTTAATTCTTGGTCGCGGTCCAAATGTAACACCACCACCTCGCCATAATGGAGATCTAGATGACCCTGCTCTTGCACGTCCAGTCCCTTTTTGTTTCCAAGGCTTTTTACCACCACCACGAACTTCACTTCTTGTTTTGGTGGAAGATGTTGATTGTTTGTGATTATTTTGTTCTTTTAATATTGCTCTATGAACAATATATTTAGCAGTATCCTCTGATATCTTTAAGTCTAAAGATGTTTTTTTGGCTTTATTGCCTTGCCAGTCGTAAATATCGTATTCAACTTGAGTTCTAATGGTCATGACTTTATTTATTTGTTTATGTTATTTAGCGTTTTGTTCTATGCTAATCAAATTCCCAGATTTACCAGGAATGGCACCTTTAATTAGCATTACATTTTTTTCTAAATCTAAGTCAATAATTTTAAGATTTTTGATAGTTCTTTGACTTGCACCAGAATGACCTGGCATTTTTTTTCCAGGAATAACCCGACCAGGATCTGTTCCTGCACCAATAGAGCCAGGTTGTCTATGATTTTTTGAACCGTGAGTCATTGGCCCTATCGCAAAGTTATGTCTTTTTTGTGTGCTAGTGAAACCTTTACCAATTGTTTTTCCGCTTATATTAACCGTGTCTCCAACAGAAAATAGGTTGACAGATAATACTTCTCCTACTTCAATATTAGAATTAGCATCAAATTTATATTCACGTAAATGTCTAAACGGAGGGGCACCAATTTTTTTTAAATGTCCTAACTGTGGTTTATTTAACGATTTGTTAGATTTCGCATCATAACCTATTTGTATAGCATTATAACCATCTTTATTCATAACTTTTTTTTGTATGACCATGCATGGACCTGCTTTTACGACTGTAACAGGAATGGCAATCCCATTGTCATCGAAAATTTGAGTCATACCAATTTTAGTACCTAAAATTTTGAAGTAGAGTCAATAAACATTATGAACTCTTTCATTTTAAGCTAATAGTAAAAATTAATATTATTCTTAATAGCTCAATCGCTAATAAATAGCGTATAAATTTTGCATAAACATTTTTCAGTTGTTGATTGTTTTTGCTAGGGTTTTTCACGTAGATTTTATAAATATGGCCTGGCATCATCATTTTTATATTCTGAATTACAGAAATGTGATTAATATCACAATGACTATTAATGTTGTCTTTTCTCATTGTGAGCTGCTTGGTGAAAAAAAAATAGGCGATTATGGTCGAACAGGTTTGTTTATATTTTTTATAGTAATTTCAAAAAGCAAGTCAGAATTGCCAGTTATTTTGATCTTATAACTATTATAATATATAGGGTTGTTCTCCAAGCTTAGAACCGTACGTACATCTTTCAACATATACGGCTCATAGGTTTATTGAAAATTAATCTAGCACATTGTATCATGTTTTTTTTTATGATAATAAGATATTTATTCAATTTTTTTATTATACTAGCTTTTAATATCTTATATAAAAAAGTATTAGGTCACTTAAAATGTTGTTTTTTTTACAGTTTAGATATGAATTCTAATAAACCGTTTTATATGCACTTAGTAATACATACAATTTTTTAGAGCAATTATGCCCTTTCTTATTTAAAACTCAATTCTCTAGATAATTATTAGCTACTGTTTTCGCTATAATTTAAGACAGAAGTTGATTCATTTTTATTTGTTTGAAATATTTATCTGAAATTTTTTTATATTTGATTATAAGCTTTAGAAAAAATTTCTTATCTTAAACGGCCATCGTTTCATCTATAGTTTATATGTCTTTTGTAATGTATTTTGTGAAGTAAGGCAAATACAGTTGTAAAATGTTTTTCATATTGTTAAGCTAGTTTGAGTTATATTCTGATGCTTTTTTGTGATGTTATTATGATAAATTACTTAGCTTTTGAAATGAATATTTCATCCTGATAGATAAACTGTGCAGATATGATATGTTGCACTAGAAATCTGAGTAAACAAACCGTACTACTTCCAATACTCATAATTGTGGTAATTGTTCTAAAATAATAAAAGTTTCTACAATGAAGCTACAAAAATAATAATACTATATAATAATAAGTTAAAACAGTTTTCTTTTTTTGTCTAGACAAAAAAAATGAAACCTTGATCTTTTTAGTTCTTAATTTTATACTAATGTATAAGACTGTAAGATTTTTGATACACAAAATAATATTACTATATTGTAAAAATAATAAATAAAAAATAAAATAAATTATGGCAAAAGTTGTTGGAATTGATCTTGGTACTAGTACGATTTGTTCAATTGATTTTCAAATTCTTTGATTTGATTTTTAAAATTGTTTGAGTACCTATAAGAATATTGCTCTATCTATGTTGTCAATCAATTAAATGAAACTATCTAATTTGTTAATAATAACTTTTACATGAATTCAAGTTGGACTTATATTTCAACACTTTGTCCTTTAATTGTGGTCAGCATCTTAGTGATTCTCTTTATTTATTATACTTTTCTTAATTTTTTAAGTTTCAGCTGTGGTAAGGGAGTTATTCGTTTTACGTATAAGCAAAATAATTTTATCGCTTATTATTAGTATTCAATTAAGTTAAGGTTGTCTTTCGGCCTTACAAAAAATAAATTTTAGTTTGTAGCGAATAATATCACAATATTGTGAATAAGCAGCTAAGAATCTTATATTTTACCATTATTTTATACTCTAGAATATATAGATTACTGTACTTGTATGTGCATTACCATAAGTGATTGTAAGACTTTGACAATTGCAAGTCTCTTGTGTTCGATATAATGAAGTAAACAGCTATAGTGTGATTTGTTATTTGATTCCAAGTTGATTGAAATATATTTTAGTATTAATTTTAGAATAAGCAATCTAGGCATTAAAATAATGCATTTGAAATATTTTATTTTTTCAATATTTAAATGTAAAATGTTCTGAGCTAGAATAAAAAGATATTAACAAAAATCTTTTAAGGACAAGCTAATTTAGATTCTATTCTAATCTATTATGGTTAATGTAAAGTTAACTTTCCTTCAAAAATATTCATGTTTAGTATTAAATCAATATATTAAATATTGTCATTGTTAATATAGCAAAAATGACAATTTAGAATAATATAACATAGAATGGAAAAACCTAAAATGATAAATTTAATAATAGAAGCAAAGAAAGCGTCGCTATATACTTACGTTTCGATGAAAGAACATAACTATTCTTAGAAAAATCAATAGATCAATTTAAAGTTCTATATTTTAGTATTTTGTATCAAGCTTGCTTGAAATTAATATTTTACAATAAATTACAATTTGCTATTTGATTAATTGATAATTCTGTAAGCTGTATGAAATGAAAGTTTCATGTACAGTTTTGACTTGGAGTTTTTGTATGTTTTCTTTTAATGAAAACCAAAAGCGACCATATTTATAATTTATCTAATTATTTACATAGTTGTAGGTAGAGTGTGATTTGTTTTTATGATAAGGAAAACTTACTAAAGTAATTAATAAAAATTTTAAATTTTTATTTTACAACTAAATATTCGTACTTGATAGAATTGGTGTTAGATATATTAAAATTAGTTAGATATCCTGAATAATTTAATAGAGAAATTAGATTGTTAAATGTTAGTTGACATTACACGTATTCTAGTATGGAAAAATTTTGCAATTTTTAGTGTTGTTATAATTATTCTATAAAAAACGTCTACTTTTTGTTTGAATGATATTCGAACAAGCTTGATTATTTACCGTTATATTCACATTAAAACTGTAGGCGAATTGGTCATAAGATTTAAAACAATAGATAAAGAATATTTGGAACAAATAAAAATACTAATTTAATGTATCTATATGTTGTGTAATGTTTAGATAATTAATAAATAGTAAAAGGCGTGAGAGTAATTTTTCTAATAAAACGATTATTTTTAATTTTTTTATTTTGATTTATATTATACGGTCTTTTCAAATATATAATTATTAATGCATGATTAAAGAAGCCTGTGATTTACTACAATTATAATTTTCACAATGGAAATATTTAATTAATAAGCAAATAAGATGGAACCATTCAACCAGTGATATTCATCTACTTGACTTTGATAGTTATAAAAAAAGATAAAATTGTGTTTCACGTGAAAGGGCACATTATACATAGGCTTATCTGTTGAAAAGTCCAAGAATTTAGTTATATAAATCCGTAAGCTGTATGAAGTGAAAGTTTTATGTACAGTTTTAAATTAGAGATCTAACGTATTTTGTTGTTTCGTTCAATTTACCTGGATCGATCATATCAATATATATTATTTACTATTTTTGAAATATATAACATAATTTTATTCTAACTTTTGTTTGAAAAATTAATTGTGTCTTAAGACATATCAAGATTATGTTTTTTTACTTCAAGAATAAGATGTACTTTTATCAAGAAACGAATGAACTAAAATTCATATTTTATGAGCTAAGCACTTTCAATAATCTGTTTACTTAGTTATATTGTAGTAGCGGAATTTAATCATGCTAACCAAATTATAAAGTTGTTCCTTATGCCCACAGTTAATGTACGATTTATTTTTATTTATAAAATCTTCCAGCTATGAAGTTTGATTTTACTGGTAGATAATTTAAAGTGAAGGTCTAAATCTCTGTGCTTTCATAATTATAGATTTTTATTAACAATAAACTTAATAATGATTTTAATCCTATTAATTCTAATATTGAATCTATCTTACTTATTAATTATATTTGATTGTAAAAGTAATCTTGAGTATTAGTTTTTGAGATAGTTTATAATTTGAATTCTACTGTATAGTTTAATCTTTTAAAAATAAGAATTGACGAAAAGGAATTAATTAATTTTGTTTTATGGGCTTATGAATGTTTTAAGATTAGTACCTCAAATAATCTAAAAAAATACCTAAGTGTAAATCATTTACTAACAATTGCTATATATTTATATTTAATACTAAAATTAACAATTTAAATATAAAAGTATTATTTAGCTGGGTGGAATGATTCTAATCTAGAATAACAGTGCGATTTGTTTTCAGGTAAAGTACTAAACTACTTGAATGGTTTGTTAAAAAAAAAGTCTGAAGTGCCCACATATTTTTATGTGTGTTAAATCTAAATATTTGTTGGAAAAATTAAGTATACTTAAGTAATTAGTAAATACGGGCATTACCGATCTTAATCTATAAGGTCCAATATTAAGATTAAGATCAGTTATAAAACATTTGATAAAATGGCTAATTAATTTAATTTTAAAGCTGAATCTTTACAATTAAAAAGGGGGGTACAACATCTTTTTATTTTCTGATAAGTTATTAACATTGCTCTAAAACATATATCTATTTTCTAATTAGATATCATAAAAAACATCTAGCTAGACTCAATTTAAGTTCTTTCTCAAATCAAATATTTTGATATGAACAGATTTGTAAATGATTTTAAGCTGTATTCTATACTGTTATGTAAAATAAATTTCATAGATAAATCATAGATGAAGTGAAGCAAATGTATGATAATAGAGTGTGAATATTAATATAATATTGAAACTCAATAAGATATTTGGAACAAAAAAATGAATTCAATTCATTGTCAAGTGTCAGGTGGCATAGTTTCATCACTAAAGATATGGATTAATTCAATTAGGAAGGAGAATATATTCTAAACAAGTTGTATGTGTAAATTTACATAATATTGGTTTATAGAAACATATTTTTATTGAAGATAAAATCTTCCACGGAAAGCTAATTTGATTGCTTATTCATGAAGATTAGAAATAAATCTCATATAAAGTAATTATACAACAATTTGTCTTTAAAATAAGATATAAATCATGCTGGATTATGCTGGATTATGCTGGATTAAGTTTCGATAAACCTATGAGCCGTATGTGGTGAAAGTCGCACGTACGGATCTGAATTGGAAGATAATTTACTAATTTTCTAATCTAATATCTTGTAACTTTGAAATCATCGTTACAACCTTCAAAGTTTTCATTCAAGATATTCAGAATTATGAAATTAGTTGTCTGACCATAGCTAGCTCTAAATTTATGAATAAATAGAAACGGTATAATATTATAATATTTAACTGAATCAATTAAATATATACTAATAAAGCCTACCGGATAAGATAGATATAGTTTTCTTAAGTTGCGATTTTATTAAATGCATTCTTCGGTTTATGGATTATTGTTTACAATTTATTTCTGAGGTTTAAAATAAATATTGTAATTGGATTTTGAGATTTATAGTTTTAAATTATAAAAAATATTGTATTATATAACAATGATTGATACAAGTTTACATAATTTTCATAGATCATTACAATACAATTATTCTTATGTTTCAAAATAAATTTTTCTACAAAATTTGTAGTAATAAGAATATAGAAATTCTTTACAAAGTTTAAGCTTTGAGTGAAATAAAAAGTACGTTATAATTAAAATCTTGTAAACCTATGAGCCGTATATGTTGAAAGATGTACGTACGGTTCTTAGTTAGGGGTAAAGTAAATTATCGACTAAAGATATTTAGAATTTTTCTTTGATGAACTCTTACTAAGTCAAACTCTGTTGTTGCAGTAATGGAAGGTGGAAAACCTACTGTTATCCAGAATTCTGAAGGATTTCGTACTACTCCTTCTGTAGTCGCTTATACGAAAAACGGGGACCGTTTAGTTGGTCAAATCGCTAAAAGACAAGCAGTAATTAACCCTGAGAATACCTTTTACTCTGTAAAAAGGTTCATTGGAAGAAAAACCAATGAGGTTGCGGACGAATTAAAACAAGTTCCTTACAGCTTATTTGATGATCCAAACAATAATATTAAAATAAAATGCCCAGCATTGGGTAAGGATTTTGTTCCAGAGGAAATTTCTGCACAAGTATTAAGAAAATTAGTTGAAGATGCTGGAAAGTATTTAGGTGAAAATGTAACACAAGCAGTAATTACAGTACCAGCCTACTTTAATGATTCCCAAAGACAAGCTACTAAAAACGCAGGTAAAATTGCAGGTTTAGATGTATTGAGAATTGTTAATGAACCAACAGCAGCATCACTTTCTTATGGTTTAGATAAAAAAGATAATGAAACTATCTTAGTATTTGATTTAGGAGGTGGAACATTTGATGTTTCTATTCTAGAAGTTGGAGATGGCGTTTTTGAAGTTTTGTCAACCTCTGGAGATACTCGTCTAGGTGGTGATGACTTTGATACTCAAATAGTAAACTGGCTAATTGAAGAATTTAAAAATGCAGAAGGTATTGATTTAAGTAAAGATAAACAAGCCTTACAGCGCTTAACTGAAGCTTCAGAAAAAGCCAAAATAGAATTATCAAATTTAACACAGACAGATATCAATTTACCATTTATTACTGCTACAGACACGGGGCCAAAACATTTAGAGAGAACGTATGATTTGTTTTAAGGTGAAATTGTAAAGTGCATATATTCTATCTTATGCTATTTTACCATTTATATATTGTTAACCTAAATATTTATTATAGGATTCGTAATTCTCCTCAAATAATAAATTCTTATCAAAGAAATGCACGTTGTAGTCTTAATATTAAGATCTAAAAGTAATATTATTAATAAAATCATTAATTGAAACTCACTTATTGGTTTAGTCTTAAAATTGAAAAATCAAAGTGTAATTGCAAAAAATAAGAATAAGTAATAATATGACTTTGTGAATTATCACAAATGCTTTAATTTAATGCTTGATGTATTGCCTTTTTATAAAAAGCATCTAACTAAACATAATTAAGTTTTAGATAATTTAGTTATGAATAATTTACGTCCAGGCGATATTTATTCTCTTTATCATATTTTATGGACAGATTATAGATGAAATGAAGCATACTTTTAAGATAATAGAGTTTTGATATTACTGTTAAAACTCAATATAAATATTTGGAACAAATAAAAACGAACTAACTAATTCTTAAATTTTAAGGTAAGATTTATTAGATAATAATACTAATATGATTTAGTTTGTTTATAAGAAGAGAGTAGTGTCTCCATAATTTTTTATGTAATTGTAGTATATAAAAATTTGGTTTTTAAAAAATGTTATATTAAAGAAATCATGTTTGATAAAATCTAATGTATTGAATATTTGCCATCACGATTAAGTGACTGACATTAAGAAAGAATCATAAAAGACGTATCTTGATTTCCAGTATAATATAAGGCGTAACATTGGTATAATACGCAAAAAAATCTTGATAAACCTATAGAGCCGTATATGTTGAAAGATGTACGTACAGTTCTTAAATGGAAAACAACTTAATGAATTGTTAATTATAGTCAATTGATTAAAAGTTAATATCTTCTACATTAACTATTTTTTTAATTATTATATTCTTAATGAAATAAGTAATTTGACCATATCTATAACACGACAAAAATTTGAGCAATTGTGTTCATCTTTGATCGATCGCTGTAAAATTCCAGTACAAAATGCTTTGAAAGATGCAAAAATAACTTCAAGTAATATTGATGAAGTTGTTCTTGTTGGAGGATCTACTAGAATTCCTGCTATTCGTGAATTAGTTGAGAAAACTTTAGACAAGAAGCCTAATCAAACAGTAAACCCAGATGAAGTTGTTGCGATTGGAGCAGCTGTTCAAGCTGGGGTTTTAGCTGGCGAAGTTAAAGACATTCTATTGTTGGATGTGACACCTCTATCTCTTGGTGTTGAGACGCTTGGTGGAGTAATGACAAAAATTATTCCGAGAAATACGACAGTTCCTACTAAAAAATCAGAAGTTTTTTCAACAGCTGTAGATAATGTACGATTTGTTTTTAGGTAAAATAACGAGCTAGATTGCTTTCTACAATATCCTAGAGCACAATATATATATTATATGTTGTTTAACTAAATATTTATTGAAAAATACGTAAGAGTAAGTATACCTAAACATTGAGTAAAGACCATTAGTGCCCATAAAAGCATTAAATTGAGGCTCAATAGTGATATTGGTTTCAAGCTCGCAAAGTAATAGTAAAAAAGTGCTAAATAAGTTTTTTCTGTCGTATTGATTGTTAAGTTGTGATGATGTTTCTAATTATGCATTATTCTTGTATGAAAATCGTTTAAATAGCCACAATTAAGTCTTAAAAAACTTAGTTATGAAAATAATTTATGTTCGTATAATAGATGTTATCTCATTATGCATTTCATTTATCAATTATGAGCGAAGTGAAGCATGACTTTAAAACAACATAAATATGGATTGTAAAAATCCTAAACTCAATACAAATATTTGGAACAAATAAAATTGAATAATTTTTTATTTAGACTTTAAAATAAGATAGAATGAAATATGATCTAAGATAATATGTTTAAATTATGAAAGAGAATAACGTCTACAAAAACTTTTATGTATAAAAATTATACATAAAATTGGTTTATTGCATAGATAATAAAATCGTAAATGACCGAATATTATACATTAATGGTATTATATGAAGTCATATTGTATGTCAATAAACCTATGAGCCGTATATGTTGAAAGATGTACGTACGGTTCTGAAATTGGAAAATAACTTGATAAATCACTAAGTTATAATTAAGTTATTACGTTTAGTGATTTTTCTATTGCTTTTGATTATTACAATTCTAGTAATATCAGTTATTTGACCATAATCAACCAAATGTAGAAATTCATGTTTTACAAGGTGAAAGAGAATTTACGAAAGATAACAAGAGCTTAGGAACTTTTCGTTTAGATGGAATATTGCCAGCTCCTAGAGGAGTTCCTCAAATTGAAGTTGTTTTTGATATAGATGCAAATGGAAGTACGAATGTAATAATCTTTAGTCGTAAATTTTTTATTTGATTACTGAGAATCAATATAAATTTGGCAGCTAGTCTATAATAAATCAATTTTGCTAATAGATTATATATATTAAACATAATATTAAGTTTAGTAAGTTTTTATTTATGGTAATTAAAGATACTTTATAAACACTTAATTTAACTTGAATAATACAGATAGTCATTTATGAATAGAAAAAAAATTGATATAGAAAAAGAACTAGATATTAAAAATTGGAGTATGATTAACTGGAAACAGGTTAGTCAAGTTGTTTTTAATACACAAAAGAAAATTTGGGAAGCTTCTTCCGTTGGAAATTTGCGTTTATTAAGAAGTTTGCAAATAAAAGCTTTTAATAGTTGGAGCTTTAAACTATTAGCTGTAAAACAAGTTACTCATAAAGCATTTCTTCAAAATATTGCTGGTATAAAATATAAGACTTATATTCCGAATGAGTATAAACTTGAACTTACCAAAACTTTAATTATTGATGGCACTTCTATCAATTTGATGAAAATAGATATTAATCAAAATAATTTACCAAAAATTATACATGATAGTGCACTACAAATGTTAGTTAAAATGATTATTGAACCGGAGTGGGATGCTAAACTAGAAGATAATGTTTATGGGGATCGTGCCGGTTACACCGTACACGATGCTATTTATCAAATATGTCTACTAACTAATAGACATCAGAATTATAATTATATTATTCACGGTCATTTAAAAAAAAAAGATAATGGAGTAAAAGTTAATTATTTGTTAAAAAAATCGAACTATCTTGGTTTAATAGCAAAACAAATTAAGGCATGGATCGAATGTGATTGGTTAGAAGTTGATCAATTCTTTACCAATATTTTCCCAAAAAAACGTAAGGGAATAATAGGACCTATACTAAATAATATGCTAATTCATGGACTAGAATGGCATTTAGAAGGAAAATTTGGTGTTGCTCCAAAATGTTCTATTTCGAGCAAATTACTAGAGTCTACTGCATCCTTTAAGATCATAAGATTTTTAGATCAAATAATTATTATTTTGAAGCAAATTGATGAAGTCAATAGTATTGTCAAAGAAATAAATTTATTCTTGGATTATTCTGGATTAGAAATTAACAAAGATACTACTGAATTGGCGCATATTGAAAAAGGATTTGATTTTTTAGGTTTTTCTATTCGAAGATTTAGAGATCAGAGTAAGCCTTATATTACTCCCTCACAAGAAAGTATGAAAAACCATTACCTGAATTTACGGAGTGCCTTATATCATAAACAAGAAGGGAAATTACGTGCAACTACTAATAAAGCTTTGGAAGATGTAATTGCGGATTTAAATCCTATAATCACTTCTTGGTCTCTATATTATAAGGATTTTATACCGTCAGATATCTTCCGTTCATTAGATTGGAAGCTTTCTAACACTATATACCGATGGTTTAAAAAGAAAGTAAAGTCTGTTAATACACTTGCAAAATGGAAAAAAGGTTGCCAAGTTGTATTGAATGGAAGACAAAGAATTGGAACAAATTTTAATTCAGTTCTTATTCTACATTCTAGCTTTAAATATAGTAATTATACTCCACCACCATATGGCAAATCTTTTTACGATGGTGACTATGTCTATTGGAGTACTAGATCTAATTTTATATCATCTAATGTTTTAAATACTATTCAATAATTGATTCTGACAATCAAGTACTAACTTTATATTTTTTGTAATCAGTAAAGTTATCAAAACGGAAATCATACTTAAAATTATTTCACTTTAATTTTTATCAGTAAAAGCTACAGATAAAGGGTCTGGTAAAGAACAGTCAATCACAATCACTGGTGCGTCAACATTACCACAAGACGAAGTCGAAAGAATGGTTGATGAGGCTAAAGAATATGAAAAAATTGACAAAGAAAAAAGAGAACAAATTGATTTAAAAAATCAATCTGATACTTTATGTTATCAATCAGAAAAACAATTAAAAGATTTTGGTGACAAAATTCAGGATTCTGATAAAACAAGTATAGAAAACTTAATTAGTCAGTTAAAAGATGCTGTAAAAGAAGAGAAATACGAAGAAATGTCTAAATTAAGCAAAGAGTTGCAATCTAAATTAATGCAAGTTGGACAAACTGTGTATGGACAATCTAACAAAGCTGCAAGTCAAGATAATACTGGCGATGACTTTATAGATACTGAATCTAGGGAAGCTAAGTAATTTTATTTTTAAAGAAAATAAACTTACTGATCTATTTTAGATTTATAAACTTTAGTTTTTACCTTTACTAATAAATTAGTTAGTAGTCATAATATCATTAACAAGTTGTAAAAACATCTTGGGAAGTATCTTTAAAACTTAACTTCAACAAAAAAAATATTATGACTGCTACATTAGAAAGACGCGAAAGCGCAAGTTTATGGGAACGTTTCTGCTCTTGGATTACAAGTACTGACAACCGTTTATACATCGGTTGGTTTGGTGTATTAATGATCCCTACTCTATTAACTGCTACTGCTGTATTCATCATTGCATTCGTTGCTGCTCCTCCAGTAGACATCGACGGTATCCGTGAGCCAGTTGCTGGTTCTTTATTATACGGAAACAATATTATCTCTGGTGCTGTAATTCCAAGTTCAGCTGCTATTGGTATTCATTTCTACCCAATTTGGGAAGCTGCATCTTTAGATGAGTGGTTATACAATGGTGGTCCTTACCAACTAATCGTATTACACTTCTTATTAGGTGTTGCTTGTTACATGGGTCGTGAATGGGAACTTAGCTACCGTCTAGGTATGCGTCCTTGGATCGCTGTAGCATTCTCTGCTCCAGTTGCTGCTGCAACAGCTGTATTCTTGATCTACCCAATTGGTCAAGGTAGCTTCTCTGATGGTATGCCATTAGGTATTTCTGGTACATTCAACTTCATGATTGTATTCCAAGCTGAGCACAACATTCTTATGCATCCTTTCCACCAATTAGGTGTTGCTGGTGTATTTGGTGGTTCTTTATTCAGTGCTATGCACGGTTCTCTAGTAACTTCTAGTTTAATCCGTGAAACAACTGAAAACGAATCAGCTAACTACGGTTACAAATTCGGTCAAGAAGAAGAAACTTACAACATTGTTGCTGCACACGGTTACTTTGGTCGTTTAATCTTCCAATATGCTAGTTTCAACAACTCTCGTGCTCTTCACTTCTTCTTAGGTCTATGGCCAGTTGCTGGTATCTGGTTTACAGCTTTATCTGTAAGCACAATGGCCTTCAACTTAAATGGTTTCAACTTTAACCAATCTGTTATCGACAGCCAAGGTCGTGTAATTAACACTTGGGCTGACATCATCAACCGTGCTAACTTAGGTATGGAAGTAATGCATGAACGTAATGCTCATAACTTCCCACTAGATTTAGCTTCTGGTGAATCATTACCTGTTGCTTTAACTGCTCCATCAGTTAACGGTTAATAGGAAAAAAAAAGCACTCCGTACGGAGTGCTTTTTTTTTATGACATATTTTGAATAATATAGTCAAAATATGGTATCAAGGTTTCTTGATCTTCTTGAGACATACTTTCTAAAGTTGCTTGCTTTAGACATTTTATGGCATCAATCATGCCACCAATAGGTACACCTAAAGAATTATACATTTCTTTTACACCTATCAAGCCAATTTTATCTATAGGCTCTTTATCACCAGCTAGCACACCGTATGTTATTAGACGTAAATACCATCCGTAATCTCTCAAACATAGGGATCTTTCTCTTGCACCTGCAGCATTGCCTCCAGGAGCAATATATTCAGGATGTAATAAGAAAATTTGTTTACTAGCTGTTTTAACTATAGATTGCTCTTTTTTTTGTAGTAAAGAAATTATGCGAATACGATTTTCACCAGTTTTCAAATAATCATTTATTGTTTCTAATTCGCCAACTGTTGGATATCGTAACTCTTCATCTGCACAAAGAATTACTTTTGTTAACTATAGTCGAATCAGTAATTTAAATATTTTTATATACCGAGACTCTAATTAAGAACCGTACGTACATCTTTCAACATATACGGCTCAAGAATTTATTTAACTTTGTATTAATTCATGATTTAGATCTATAAATTAAAAAATTTAGTATGATTATATTAAATTTAATAGCAATATTTCATAAAGATATCATTTAATTCTCTGTTTTATTTATAATGCGCTAATATCCTAAGTCAAATAAACTAGACCATACAAATGCTAAATGGTCCTACGGGGAAATCACTCCCTTTCGTTTTGAATTTAATAAAGTAACAATCAACGATATCTAACTTGATCATATCGTAATTAATACTGAAATTCATTTTTATTTGTTCCAAATATTCATAATATTTATCTTAAATGCTGATGCTAATTTAACATGTAATATAATCATTAATTGTAATTATGTTTAGAATTAATATACATAGGTTTTTATATTATACAAAATACAAAATATAGATAAAGACATTTTTTGAGGTCTTCATAAATATGTAAATGTTTTTTTAAAGCACCATTCTGATAATATTTAATTAGTTATAAAAAAATATGCTTTTACTTAACTTATTGTCTTGTAGACCGAATTTCAAATACAAGGTAGATGTATCTATCAGTTTAACTAAGCTATTGTACATATTTTATTCGTGAACATATATCAAAAGTAAGTTGATAAAGATGATCAATAACTAAACAGTATTATTTATTTCTGAACAATCCTCTACTTTCAATTATTCTAATTTACAGAATTGATAATATTCTAAAATTACCATTAATGTATTTTAGATTTTATTTTTTTTTTATATAAGATTTATTCATAAAAAACTGCTATGAATATTTAATTATAACTCCAACATAACTAATGTCGTAGTTTCTATCTTTTATCGAAGTAGATGATAAGATTTAATAATTGACATTTCTATTTTATGGCAGAACAATTCACACCTAAACTCATATTATTTATATTTAAATAATTCTATTTGTTTTTGCTTATGATCGAAAATCCTTATATTGTTTTTATATTATGATGCAATGACTACATTCTATATGAACAGTGTAATTACATTTCATTGATTTTTTAATTTATCAGGATTATACTCTACGTCAGAACCGTACGTACATCTTTCAACATATACGGCTCACAGGTTTATTAAAATATGAATTTATATTAACACCATTTTGTGAATGTATGATATTCAATTTTTCAAGATATTATTATCTAAATGTTATCTGTACTAATATCTTTATAAACCATTTCATGTATTAAGATTACACAAACAATTTTTAAAGGAATTAACCTCCTTCTAATTTGAATCTGACTCATTGATTATGAAATAAACTCTCTTTTAAACAGTCAATCATTTTACTTGTTCCAAATATTCACAATGTGTTATATTAAATATCCATCAACTGTACCCATGATCTTTTCTTTAGAATTTATTGTAAGTTTACTAATACAATAAAGAAGTAATTAATCATTATGAGTTATATTTAAATACTATAGTATGTCAGATACTTATTTTTTATGATGTTATTATTAATAACGCGCAAAAACACCAGTACTAATTATCTACCTTAAAGTCAACTAACTAATATCGAGATTTATATATTTATTTAAAACCATCAAGTGCTTTGCCTTATTTTTATAAACTAAAGTCAATTAAATCAATGAATATTTAGTTAATATATTAATCTACGATTCATTTATCTTACAACAAGTCGCACATAAACTTATAATCTGCGCTAATCGCAAAGTTTTATCAAGTCATCTATTGTTTATAAAGGAAAAAATAGAGCATCTGGATAGAAACGATTGATTTCAATAATTAAACCTGCTGTAAATATCATCCATATTGTAGCAGCAACTGGGGCAGTTGATAAGTATTTTAAAAAGTTGTTATTCATAATATCATTACCTTATTGTTTTAAAAGAATAATTTATTTCTATTATCTTGGAGATACAGTAATCTCATCTTTACTAGCTAATAATTCTCCACTAGTAAATTCTTTCCATGCTGCCAGTGGCCATAAGAAACCAGATGACATGAATCCTAATGCTAGAGGAACATCTAAGATTATTTCTTTTTCTGTTGGTTTATTTGTTTCACGAATTGCTATTAGATAAGCTCGGCCAACCCAACCAATCCATCCTGTAATGTATAAGAATAACATTCCAGGTATAACAAATTCAGCTGCATGACTCCAGCGTCCATCTGTAATCAAGTGTGGTAATCCATCTTTTCCACACAGTAAACCTGCTTTACCATATCTATCAAAACGAGCTTTTGTCGAATCAATTGATTTTTGTAAAGCTAAATATGGAGGTGTACCTGGTTCATATTTTTTCAATCTGTTCTCTAACTTCTTCACACTAGTATCTAGACGACGTGAAAAAGCTTTAGACTCTTTACAAGGTACTAGTCCTGCTGTATCTGCAGATGCAACCATTGGCGTGAAACATACTAATAAGCCTACGATAGTTAATAATGAAATAAAACGTTTCATAGATATTTATTATTAAATTAAATTTTGGATAAATTTTTATAGAAAACTAATTGTTCAAATTATATTGAATACAGCTTTTTATCTGGAATTAGATTTTACTTACAGTAATCTTAATACAATGTCTTAATTTATTTGAAATCAATATTTGACAATTAATCTTTTTTGATAAATAGTGACGATCTTGTGCTGTCATTGTTTTTATTGTAATCATTGCTATATAATAAATTTCAAGATACTTATATTTTGGTAATTATAAATCATACCCTCAATTTATTTTTTTTGTCACATTTTACGATTTTTAAATCTAATTTATTTAGAGTCAATTTAATATATATCACAATAATATAAAAATTTATGCACAAACAATTTTATTTACAATTTTCAATAAAGAATTTATTTGAAAACTGTGTGAGCAATAATATTATATTTTTTTAATAGACCTATTGCAAACAACGCTCTTGAATGTGATGTACAATAAATAATTATAGATTTTTTTAGTGATTCTTCTTTTAAGAAGTTTATATTTTGATCATTGAAAAGTAGTGTTAAAGGAATATGTACTATATCTGATGTTTTATGTTGATTTTGAAAATTGTCAAATTCATACTTTGTTCTAATATCAATCATTAACTCTCTTCTCTTTTTTTTATGATTAGTGCTTTGAGTGGCTTGATACGTAAGATCTCGTTTTATGTTTAAGCTATTATCCTTACTTACTTTTCGCCTACTATTAAGTTTATGACTTATATTGCTATAAGCTTTTATTTTCTTAAATTCTATAGTATCAAAATTATATAATGAAACTTGATTAAAATTAGTTTTTTGATTATACCATTTTAAGTACTATAAGGATAATCTATTATTTATAGTGCTGTCTATTTTTATTTCATTTTAATAATTCTTGCTAAATTTTTAACAGAATTTTATTAAAGCAATTTTTCATTGTATTAAATGAATGCTTTTTATGTTCTGTAAGTTAATTTCTTACATTCGCAACATTCTTGAATCCTAAGACAATTTTGTTAAAGTAAAAAAAATCAAACTTAAGCTTTAAATTTTATATATTGATATAAATTAAAGCTCACCATTTCCTAATATCTAAAAATGTTTATTATTATATAATAAAATCTATAAAAAATAATTACTTCATAAATCTATTTAGTTGATATCACATATATTGTTTATAATTTACATTTTTTTTAATTTATATAATTAAGCAATGAACGATTACTTCAGTTGCTTGAAAAATTCCGATTGAATAAATTAGATTTACACTATCTATTTTTTGAGCTACAGGAAAAATGGCGATAATGAATTTGCGCATTGTTGAGGCATGACGTAAAAGCTATTAATTTTTTCATTGTAAAGAATAGCTTTCATATTTATTTATTAAGTTTTTATTCTTTTTATACAAAAATATATTTTTCTATCAAGTTTTAAGCAAATAAGTTTTGTATTATGAAAATTTACATTTATTTGGTATTTTAGTGAAAATACTATTTATATTCATACCTTTGTATAGCTAACAAAATCAATAAAGCTAATAATAAACTAATACTATGAATAGGAATCATAAAACACAATAAGTTATCTCTAGAAATTATGTTAGATTCATTTGATAAATTTTATTCAAGTAAACAATAGTATACATCTTACTTGTTATTTTCACACTACCTGGTAGTCAACAATAATTATTTGATCTTGTCGAAAAACAAAAAGGAATATAAATATTTTTTTGCTTGGATTTAATAAAATAACATAAATATATAGATTTAATTGGACTATTATTTATTTATATTTTTTGTTTTATGTAGTCAATTTATTATTTTAGATGTTTTTTATCTTTTGTATATAATTATAAATCTTACAAACACTAAGAACTCCATTATTTTGACAATTATTACAGTTTTCGCTTAAATTAATATTGAAGTCAGAATATTTAAGGTTTTGCTGATAATTGAACACGCCGAATATTGTAATGTATTTAGTTTACTATAAGTACTCAATATTTACTAAAAAACTATTAATGTTAATATTGATTAACTAACAGTTTTAACTTTATTAATGTAAGCTAACAATACTATTTTATTTAAATAAAAAGTGCTTAAATACTTTTTTCACTAACTATTGATATTTACAACGTATTTATTTCTTATTTAAGACAAGTAATTTCTTACTGCCCATCAAACTCTGAAATAGCTCCATATATTTCATTAAGACTAATTTTACTTATGTCTTATTGACAATACTAAATAAAAAATTATAATCAGATTTAGCATTAATTAAATAATAATTTAACTTATTAATACATATTAATATTTTTCTTTAAAATAAAACCAACGGTTTGATCTTTTATGTTTGTTACTTGTACTGTTGTATACGTTTTATTTAGTTTTCTATAAATCTTGCTCCAAGGTTTTTGAAGTGATGTACATGTTTGGTCTATTACATACCTAGTTTCAATATTGTCAGTTGCATCTATAATGATATCATAATTTTTAATAATTTGATGTGAATTTTCCGTTGATAAAAGTTCATTATAAACTATAACGTTAGAATTTGTATTTATTCTTTTTACACTTTCTTGAGCAGACAATGTTTTTAATTCATTTTTATCATAAAACATTTCTAAAGTTTTTGTTTATAAACACTAGGTAAGATGAATCCTGTAGCGCTAATATTATTATCAATAAAATAACTTGATTTAATCTTTTTTTTATTTCTTTATCTACAATTATATAGTTAATTTATTCATTGCATTGGTATATGTTGATTATGTATTAAATTGTTTGTCACTTGAAAAAGCCTACGATAAATATCTCTGAATGAATGATTTGTCGTTGTAAGTTAGATAAATCAACTATATCTTTGTCAATAAGTCCTATGCATCCAATTCCTGATGCAGCCAAGTACAATAAAGCAGTAGAAGCTAAACCACCTGCCCCAACAAATAAAATTTTAGAAGCTTTAAGACGTTTTTGTCCTTCAATTATTATAAATTCAGCCTACTTGTATGTAAGCTTTTACGTACTTAACTACTTACTTATATTGCAATATAACAATAGCTATAAATTGCTACTAAAACTAGCAAATTTTATTATATGCTATAAAAACTTGATAAAATTGATTTTAAATATATTATATATTATTGAGTATTAATTATTCTATAGTAAATATGTGTGATATTTTATATGCTCAACTTACTCTACTGAAGGTAATGTAAAATGTCTTAAATAACGTTCATGTTCGTTTGAATTAAAGCTCAGTTCTATTTTATTAAAATTTGGATTCAACATACATTAAAATTAAATATATTAATTATTGCTAAATTAAACAATTCATATTTTAGTTATCAATTTATTTTATTATTAATAACTAATTATTGTGATAAATTTAACTCATATGAATATTGCAAAAGTATAATACACTTTATAATTCAATGTTATAAGATTGATTCAGTATGTAATCAAGTTATATATTTCTACTATCTTTAAATAGCTAATATCTAATATCTTTTACGAAACATATTAACACTTAAGAATATTGCAATGCAGTCAAGAATTATTAACATAAATATTAATTGCTTTAAGTTAATAAGCTCTAAGACAGGAGGATACTTAAGATAAGTGTTAAAGTGTGTGGATTTTAATATTACCATTCTTAAAGCTTCAATAGCATACGTCAGTGGATTAAAAAGTGTAGTTATTTTAAGCCATTGAGGCATTAAAATTAATGGAGATAATGCACTGCTAGAAAACAAGATCGGCAAATTTAATATTAAGATACATGCCAATAGTTCAATATGACCTGGTAGTATAAAAGCTAAATTTAAACTTATTAAACTAATAATAATTGTTATAAAGAAAATAATGGCAATGACGAACAGCAAGCTTTTGATATCTGTTAACACAATTGACTTAATTGCAGTTAAATTTAACAATAATATAGATTGACCAATACTGACAATTGCTATAAAAATTATAGAAGAGATTAAAATAGATACTCTTGACAATAGTGGATATACTAATAAACGATTTAAGAAACCAAATTCCCTATCGAAGATTATTGCTAAACCTGCGTTTAAAGCGCTTGAGAAAGCAGTGAAAATAATAATACCAGGAGCTAAAAAGTCAATATAAGATAAACTATAAGATGTATCTTGAATTGACAAGTTCTCAAAAAGAGCACCAAATAAAAATAACCATAGTAATGGTTGAATTACTCCCGCTAAAGCGATAGAAGGTCTGCGTCTTAATTGAATAAATAGTCTTTCTGTTAGACCAGCAATCTCAGTATAGTATTCCTTAAGAGAATATTTTTTTGATATTTGAATTTTCGGTTGAAGTAATTTAGAATATGTAGTTTTTTTAATTCTTTGCATACAATTAAATATCGCTTGGTTAAAGTTAGTAAATACCTTCTCGACAATGAAATTAATCAAATTTATAGAAGCAAGTTGACTTACATGTTATTTTTTTGAAAGTTTAATATTTTCTGTAATAAATTTGAACAAAACAACCTATGAACTATAATATAAATAGAGTTCAAAGCAATGAGTTATTAATTCTTCCTTATGATAGTTGATAATTTAAAGCTAGAAGATCAAAAATAATAAATTTTTTTTTATAAACTGTTATTAATTTTTGTTTTTTTAAATAAGCGATTATTCGTGTTATAGTTGAACGTGTTGTTCCAATTATACTAGCAATATTGTTGTGAGACAAGCTAAGGTCAAGTAGTATACCATATTTAACATAGCGACCAAATTCACAGCACAAGTTTAAAAGAAGAATAATAAAACGATTTTGTATTTCTCTATGAATTAGTATTTCAGTAATTTGGGTATGATATATACTTGTTTGTATATAAGCAGATGTTAGATACCTTGTGTCAATTTTTAGATTCTTATCGTAATACTTAGTCAATTTATATGACAGAATAATCTAAATGGCTTAAAATAATAATCCTTATTGTAAATCGTATCGAAGATTTTAACTTGTACGATTTTTCATAATGAAATTATGAGCATACTCTATTCTGTAATAATTTTGCTGTTACATACTTATTTTGACAACTTATATTCATTATATTTTCCTATTGCATCATTATTAATTATTGTAAAATATTTTATGAACTACAATAAATTACTTACAATAAGATTTGTTTTAACCAAGGCTTTTACAATATAATTCGAGTTACTTATTAATTGTGAGGAAAACATAGTATCTTGATATATCATAGCGATTGTAGTAAATTGTGTTTTATTATAATGTTTTTTTAACTGTAAAACTCCTTTTAATAAAATACAATTTTGTTCTTGATCTTTGTTATGAAATATCAGTTGCTCATTTTCTTTCAGGTAAACATGCTTAAAAAGAGGACTGTTCACAATCATTGTTAAATTTATATATTAAATTCATGTTTGTTAATCATTTTCTTTTTATTTATTGAGTAACCATGCTTTGAGATAAAATATAATACTAATATTATAATATATTTTTTAATGTTAGACGATAGGTTCCTTAGAGCTATTCAACAATATAATGTCAAAACTATAATTAAATATAATTGTAAAACTTGATCTTTTGACAAAATATTGTTATATTGTTTTCTAATACAATTTTATATATTTTTTTCTATATACAACTAAAAAATTTAATAATTCACAATTGTTTTTTATTTAATAACTAGCAACAAACCATTACGCCAAAAGTATATATATATTAAATAATAAATAATAGGATCATAAAAATAATATGGCACGTGCAAAATTCGAGAGAAAAAAACCTCATGTAAACATTGGTACTATAGGTCATGTAGACCATGGTAAAACAACATTAACAGCAGCAATCTCTGCAACATTAGCTTCTTTTGGTGCAATCTCTGCAAAAAAATTCGATGAGATCGATGCGGCTCCTGAAGAGAAAGCAAGAGGTATTACTATTAATACTGCACACGTTGAGTATGAAACAAGTAATCGCCATTATGCCCATGTAGATTGTCCTGGTCACGCAGATTATGTGAAAAATATGATTACAGGTGCTGCACAGATGGATGGTGCTATTTTAGTGGTTTCAGCTGCTGATGGTCCAATGCCACAGACTCGTGAGCATATCTTGTTGGCAAAACAAGTCGGTGTACCTCATATTGTTGTTTTCTTGAACAAAGAAGATCAAGTTGATGACGCTGAACTATTAGAACTAGTAGAACTAGAAGTTCGTGAATTACTTTCACAATATAATTTTGATGGTGACGATATACCTGTTGTTGCAGGGTCAGCTTTACTTGCCTTAGAAACAATGCTAGGGAAACCTGAGACAGCTAGAGGCGACAATGAATGGGTAGATAAGATACATGCTCTGATGGATAAAGTAGATGATTACATTCCTACACCAGAAAGAGATGTTGATAAAACTTTCTTAATGGCTGTAGAAGATGTTTTCTCAATTACTGGACGAGGAACTGTTGCCACAGGTAGAATTGAAAGAGGAGAAATTAAAGTTGGTGATACTGTTGAAATAGTAGGACTAAGAGAAACACGTACTACTACTATCACTGGATTAGAAATGTTCCAAAAAACATTGGACGAAGGTATGGCTGGTGATAATATTGGTATTTTAGTAAGAGGTATACAGAAAAAAGATATTGAGAGAGGAATGGTATTAGCACAACCTGGCACGATTACACCTCATACTCAATTTGAAGCAGAAGTATATATCTTAACTAAAGAAGAAGGAGGTAGACATACTCCATTCTTCTCTGGATATCGTCCTCAATTTTATGTAAGAACAACAGATGTGACAGGTATTATTAACCAGTTTACTGGAGATGATGGTAGTGTCGCTGAAATGGTAATGCCTGGAGACCGTATAAAAATGACAGCAGAATTAATTAATCCTATTGCAATTGAACAAGGAATGCGTTTTGCGATTCGTGAAGGTGGTCGAACTGTTGGAGCAGGCGTAGTTTCAAAAATCTTAGTTTAACACACAACGAAATATAAAAAAAAGGTTTGAAAACGTTTTTTTTACCTGAAACTTAATGATATGACAAATATTCTACAACAAAAAATTCGTATACGCCTCAAAGCTTAGTGTGATTTGTTCTTGGTCCATTTCAAGATAAACTAAAATATTACTCATTGTAAAATGCCAATATTAAAGTAAATAAATATTTATTAAAAAGCTAAAATAATTCATTTTATAAATTAATTTTATTCTCATGAATCATTTTAAGAAGTATGGAATATCAAAATATAAATATTCAATATCTATATTTTTTGAATGAGATAAAATCATAATAAAAATTAAAAAAGATAGTTTATTCCTATTAGCTTTACAAATTATTAAAATGTCATTACAAAAATTATCTAATGAGGCATAATTCAATGCTATTCAGCAAATAAATTATAAACTAAAAACATAAATTAACCAGTCTCTTATCTTAAGCTATAAATTGACTATTAATGGTGAATCGTAGATGAAATGATGAAAATATTTAAAGTAAAAATAATAAATAAATATTTGAGACAAATAAAAATGGACCAACTTCTTTGTTAAATTATAGTAAAAATAAAAATTAACCGCTATGAAAAGTAAAAATAGTTAGTCCAGTTAAGAAGGGGTATAATTACTCTAAAAATTCGTGTATCTATGTATATAGTTACATTTTGGGTTTAATAAAATGTATATCAATCAAAAAAGTTCTTGGATAAAAGAAAAGATAAAAAGAGCTTCATGGAAATATAAGAATCTGTTTTTTTGAAAGTAATTTCACAAAATAATCTCTCATTTTTCAATTATAAAATATAAAAAGCAATGTAAATTGAAAATATCCAAGAGAAATACTAATAAACCTGTGAGCCGTATATGTTGAAAGATTTACGTACGGTTCTTAATTGAAGAGTTATCATATTAGTTTTAAATTTTGAATCACCATTTACACGTAAAAACTAAAGTCATTGATTTGATTTTACTAATATTGTAAATATATTTTTCTAAAAGAAGCAAATAGATTTCTCGATCACCATTGATCATAAACTTTTAAATACATCTTGCCATAAAATTGTTGATACGGCTGAACGAACTAGCGCTGTTACTGTTGGCCCAATTTCCTTGCCAACAAAAAAACGAATTTACTGTGTATTGAGATCACCGCATGTAAATAAAAAATCTAGAGAACATTTTGAGTTAAGATCTCACAGAAAAATTATCGATATTTATCAGCCTTCATCGCAAACTATTGATGCTCTAATGAAACTAAATTTACCATCGGGAGTAGATATAGAAGTGAAAATATAAATTAAAAAAAATAAACTTGGAATTATTAAACCAAAGTATGTAAAATAATTTGGTTTAATAATTATGATACAATATTTTAATATTTTCTTGTATGAAAGTATTCATCTCATAACAAATTAAAAGCCACAATTCAGAAGCTTAATTGTAAACTTTAATTTTTTTTAGTTTAAATTCTCCTTCACTTTTAAGGTATAAAATAAAAACTAAATTACAAATTGAAAATCACAAGTTACAGATCATCTGCTCAATGCAGCCATTAACACTTGAAATCATTACAACAAAATTAGCTATAGTAAGATTTGTTTACAGAAGAAATGAAGGTATTTTGTGATAATTTATATTATAATGTTTATCTTACAACTAATTGTTCTTACAAAATTTTTAAAAATAATAGATAACAATCTTATTAACTTTATTTTAAATGATTCATTTAATTATCGTAGATATTTGAATGAAAAGATTATTCTTATTTTTAAAATCCATGATTTAATAAAATACTTTAACTATTTAGCATGTTAATCAAAGTTATCATCATAAAAACCATAAAAAACACTTTAACCAATGTAATTACCTTTCTTATCTTATAATTTATAAGAAAATAATATTGTAGAATTGATAGCGTCAAATATATCTTATTCAGTGAAATGATTTAATATTTAACGTAATAATACGGTGAACATTTGGAATAAATAAAAATAGACTAACATTATGACTTTATCTCAATGTAAGTTGAGTAATTATTATATATGTTTATTTCTTTATATGATAAAAAGTAACTTCTTTGAACATCCTACTGCATTTAAATGCAGGACAAAATCTTAACTAGCAGAATGTGTCTAAAAAGTAAAAGAGCTATATGAGATGAAAGTTTCATGTATAGCTTTACATAGAGATTAAATTATCGTAAAAATTTCAGTCGACTATGTATAAATATAAAAAATAGGTATTAAAAATTTGAATAACAATCGCTCAATAGAACGAGATTTACCAAAAATTAATCAACGCATTGGTAAGTCAATGAAAGATTTAGTTCGTGTTATAGACAGTCAAGGAAAAAGTTTCGTACGATTTATTCTTTTTTTTAATTATTTGCTATGAGAATAGAAGAAAAACGTTATAATGTTTCTCGAGTTCTAATTAATTATTAATTTTGGTAAAATCTGAATAGATGCTGGTTGAAATTACATCAGTCAATCATTTTGCTAATTAAGTTAGCTATTTGTATGAATATTTAACAATTCTGCGAACCGTATGTATTAAAAGGTACATGTACAGTTTGTAATTAGAGACTATAAAATTATTGAAAATAATAGACAAGCCAACTAGCAATCATATTAATTGTATATATTGATTATAAAATTAAAACTGTTTTATACTTTTTAGGTTTTGTCGTATAAAATTATGTGAAATTCAAATTTAGTGTTATATGTAATAGTAATAATTTATTCAAAAATTTCAAATTTAGAGTTACAGATTGATTAACAATGTATGTATTTCTTGTTAGAAACATTGTTTTACTAAAATGAACAGCTAGGACTTTTATCTTTGGACAAAGCCATCGAAAAAGCTAAACAGGAAGGATTAGACTTAGTGCTAATGCAAGTAAATCTAACTTTTATTCTGGTTTCTACATTTTCCTATTAAATTACTAATGTATTTATGATATATAGAATAATGTTGTTTATTCATTAATATTATTGTATATAAATATATATACTATGGCTACATTGAGTATCATGTACGATACTAAAGACAATTTAAAATTTTACTTTTAGTATTTGTAAGGTTTATCTTGTGTGATATTAAAATTCTATCAAACATAGTATTAAAATTATTAATAATGAAATATAAATTTTGACAATAAATAATCTATAAAAGAAGTTTAGTGGACTCTTTCACAAATATTTAAATAAGTCAAAGCTTTTTCTAGCTACGGTTAGCGTTCGATTTGCAACTAGGTAAAATTTAAAACAGCCTAAAAAGATAGTGTGATTTGTTTCATGTAAAAATATCGAATTAAATATGAAATTTTATCTAAAGAATTAAAAAGCTTCAGATTCTCTATAAGATTGAAACTAAATATTTACAAGAAAATTCGAAATAGCAAGTTATCTTCCAGCAATGATCGTAGCCCGATAGTGCATGTGGTAATCTGAACTAAGGTGCAACAGTTTTATCATTGTTTAATGCTAAAGCCGAAAATGTACTGCACAAAAGAGAACAGAACATATTTTCTATTTCGTGGCAAGTTATCATTATGTATTAAAGTTTCAAGAAAAATATCTAATTAGGTGTGGTTTGATCGTTTTATACAATGTTCCAATCTTTTACTCTACAATAAGTGACCTAAATTCACATATACATATGCTCTTGTATGCTTAAGTGAATAGAGAGGTTATAGGTGCAATGAAACACATATACAATAACAGAGTAAAAATATTAATATAATATTAAAACTCAATGTAAATATTTGGAATAAATAAACTGGGCTAAATTTCCTTTATTTCAATTGATTAAGAATAGTTGATCAATAAATAAATAATTTAACTCAAGTAGGAATGGGGAAAATCTTCTCCGAAAATTATTTATACATCTTAAATGTATAAATTAGTTTACAGTAATATGTTCTGTTCAAGAAATTATTAATGCATTATGCCATATATAACACTACCAATATTTTACTTTAAAAAAAGATATAAAATTTTGTATCTCAACAATGTTAGCGTAATTAAGCATTATAAAATTTAACAACTTGTAAACCTGTGAGCTGTATATGTTGAAAGATGTACGTACAGTTCTAAAATGGAAGATAACTCTATTAATTACTAACCGAATATCTCGTCATTTTTTATAAGTAAAAACACGAGTATTATGGAATAACCAAATTAATTATCTGACCACAACTGTATCTATAATATATGTACATTTAAACTAGATATTTATTAAAAATCAAATCAATTAAAATTGACAATACATTCGCATAAATAATGAATAATTAATTACCATACAATAATCAAAGATTTTCTTTTAAAACTTTACTTGAATCATAATGTTGATTAATCTAAAACAAATATTCATAATGTCAAATTATGGCAAAAAAGTAATAAGCTAAATAAAATATTGGTTTTGTTGGTCAAATTATCATAATGGCTTTAATCTATATAAACAAATATATAGATAATATCGTTGAAAACATCTAAATAGCCCGAATTAATTTCTACATTTTAAATTAATATATATGATTTGTAACCAAATGTAATGTACATGCTGACGTATAATACACATTGTTGGTAAATCATAGATGAAGTGAAGCACATTTAAGATAACAATGTAACTAAGGTATAGTGATTTTTTTATAATTAAATAATACCACAGTTCAATATAAATATTTGGAACAAATAAAAATGAATTTCAGTATTAAGACGTCATTGATTTTTAGTTCATAATTTAAATTCAAAAAAATGAAAGGGAGTAATTTCTCTATCACAAGACCAGTAAGTTTATTTGTATGGTCTAGTTTATTTATCTTAGGATATTAGCGCATTATAAATAAAACAGAGAATTAAATGATATCTTTATGAAATATTGCTATTAAAATTCTTATAATTATCCTAAATTTTACAATTGATAGATCTCAATTGTAAATTAATACAACTCAATAAACCTGTGAGCCGTATATGTTGAAAGATGTACGTACGGTTCGGAAATGGAGTATTAACTAACATTACATGTATTAGTTTATTCGACCACAAACAAATAGCTTTTATGAATTAAAAAATAAACACAAAATTCAAATAAAAACAAGTATAACTGAGTTTAAATAGTGATAAATCCAACCCTCCTGTATGTAGAATTATTGATTATGGTAAATATAAATTTAATCAAGAAAAAAAAGCAAAAGAGCTTAAAAAGAAGCAACATAATGCGGCTCTTAAAGAAGTAAAAATGCGGTATAAAATCGAAGAGCAGTATGTTTGTTTAGAGTTCAAACAAGATCAAAATTGATAAATTTTTATTAATATAAAAAACTACATTCTAATATAAAAAAATGAGCACAACAACCAATACATAATACATAACAGAATGTGAAATTCACTAACATTTTGCTACAGTCTTGTTTATAGAATCTTTAGTAATTAACCAAATAGTTTAAAAAATTTATGGTCCTTGATTGTATGAGTAAGTGATAAAATAATTAAGATTAATTTATTCATATATTACACAAATATTTTTTTGAATAAAAATAAATCCTTTAAATATTGTCAACAACATATTGTTTCTGTTTAATTTTATATGAAATTAACTGAAATTGTCGTCTCACAAATATATGCTATATTATATCTGACATATAACGTAAAGTATTAAAGTTAGAGTTCTCAACGCAGTTAACTCAAAACAAACAAAAACTGGTTCAATATACAACAATTTTAATTTTACATGAAAACTATTTATTAATACATTGACGTTAATATACTGAATAGCTTTTTAATATCAATAATCAATGCACTAATTTTGTGAGTGTACTAAATTAATTGAAGTATTGACATATAGTACAATGGAGTAAGATTATAATATAACATCTTCTTAAATCATAAGAAAAAAATAAGCTAAAATTATAAATTAGTTTAATTGCTGGATGTTATTTGATACTAGATATTTTAACGATTAACTTAACAAAGTTCATTCTATAAGCTTAGAATCAAAGCTGTATTTAATGAAAATTATCTTTATAGTTCTAACAGAAAACGGATCAATAGTTTATTAATAAAATAAGGTGAACAACTAATTTTCTCGCACAAAAATAAATAAAATATTGTGCTTAATAGATCAATGCTATATTTATTCCAATATAATGTAAAATTAAATCAAGCTTCGAGATTTATAAAAGCTGGTGATAAAGTAAAAGTTACTATTAACTTTAGAGGAAGAGAGATACAACACTCGAATTTAGCAATTGCATTGTTAAATAGATTAGGAAACGATTTACAAGATTTAGTAGATATACAGCAAAAACCTACACAAGAAGGAAGAAATATGATAATGTTATTAACTCCTAAAAAAAAGTAAAAATATAACCAATTAAAAACAATAAACTAATTATTTATACAATATACATAATATGGCAAAAAAAAGTATGGTTGAACGCGAAGTTAAACGCATAAAGTTAAATGATCGCTATCAAGCCAAAAGAAAAAGTATCAAAGATCTAATGAAAAAAGCATCAAGCTTCGAAGAAAAACTAAACTTACAAAGTCAGTTGCAAAAATTGCCACTTAATAGTTCTCCTGTAAGATTAAGAAATCGCTGCTGGATGACAGGACGTAGTAGAGGATATTAGTACGAATTTTTAGTTTGTAACAAGATAAAAAGTTTTATCTAAATATATTTAATATTTATATTATTAAATCAATAATTGTAGTATAAATAAGATCTTATATATAATTCAGTTTACTGTAACAAAACATTGATAAAAACCGTTTTTTTTAAAAGCTAAGTTATACAACAATACAATGATTAGTTTTTTTATGTGATAATTATTCAACTTAAAATCGAGATTTTGGGGTTTCAAGACATGTATTAAGAGAAATGGCCCATGATTGTCTACTTCCTGGTGTAACAAAATCTAGTTGGTAAAAATTGATTTAATAATTTCAGTAATACATATATATACATTGATTTGATATAAATAATACTCATAATACTATTAGTTATATTAAATTATATAATATCAATAATATTATCAATTAATAAAAGACACATGGACGATTTTATAGAGAACGTGTTCAGATTAGCCCGTTTTTTTATTTCCTCTTTGGCCGGACTGATCACCACAATAGTTAATCCATACATGGTATTTTTTAAAAAAAAAGTACTCGCATTTACTTTATTTTAATTGTCTCTATCTTTTTGATAGGACTGTATTATTTATTATATAAGATGTTAAATCCAGATTAAAATATACAAATATGAAACTTAAAAACATCCTTTTAAATACTTAAAAGCGTAAAATAAAGCTTTGTTGCAACTGCGAAGTCTTCTAGGAATCATGTTTTAAAATATAAATATCTATAATATAATTAAATACATTAAAGACAATGAGAGAAACTATCAATTTACAAATGCCTTCACCAACTTTTGGTGGTAGTACAGGTGGGTGGTTAAGAGCTGCTGAAGTAGAAGAAAAATATGCTATCACATGGACTGGTAAAAAAGAAGAAATTTTTGAAATACCGACTGGTGGTGCTGCTATTATGAGAGAAGGAGATAATCTTTTATACCTAGCTCGTAAAGAACAGTGCTTAGCTTTGGGAACTCAATTACGTAATCAATTCAAGATTAGCGATTATAAAATTTATAGAATTTTTCCTAATGGAGAAGTGCAATATTTACATCCAAAAGATGGAGTATTCCCAGAAAAAGTTAATGCTGGAAGAACAGGTGTGAACAACGTTGCACGAAATATTGGTAGCAATCCTAATCCAAGTACAATTAAATTCACAGGCAAGGCTACTTATGAAGTCTAATTAAAACATAACATGATATTGGTTAATTTACTATCTTGAGTTTTCTAATATCATGTGATTTAAAATGCGGACGGAGAGACTTGAACTCTCATGAGATATCTCACTAGAACCTAAATCTAGCGTGTCTACCAATTCCACCACGTCCGCAAAAAAGTTATTAATGACTAGTATCATAACATAAAAATTCATTAAATGTCTATAATAGCAGTATATTATATTTCAGAAATTACATATAGTGGTATTATTTTAATAAGGGTGCATAACTCAGTGGATTAGAGTGTCAGATTCCGATTCTGAAAGGCGAAGGTTCGAATCCTTCTGTACCCATAAATATATTAATCATGTGAAATAATAAAACATATCATCACTGAAAATAAACAATACATGATAAGATAAACGTATAAAAAAACAAAGATTTTATTTTTTTACAGGTTTTAAATCAAGGAAATAACATGGCAGAGATACAATTTATTCCAGGAATAACAGAAAATGTAATTCCAGATGTTCGTTTAACTCGTTCAAGAGATGGAAATACGGGAACTGCAAGTTTTCGTTTTACTAATCCAAATGTGTTAGATGCTAGTACTGCAAAAGCTGGTGATATTACAGGAATGTATTTACAAGACGAAGAAGGTGGAAGCTTAGTTTTAAGACAGTAAAATATAGCTTTGCTATAATAATTGAACATAAATATTTAATCTCCTTACAATCTTTCAGGTTTTAAACTAATAACAAAGAAATATATTTATTTATGCGCCATAAAGACTGGTTTAAAACTAAATCAGATGAATTATCTGTTATTTAGTTTTTCATATGTGTATCAATAATCTCGTATGCAACTTAAATCAATTAGTAACAAAAGAGGTAAACGCAAAATTTATAAATGGAAAACCACAAGCAATAGAATCTATTTACGTCATTAAAAGCCCAGAAGATTGGGATAGATTCATGAGATTTATGGAAAGATACGCTAAAGCTAATGGACTAACATTTACAAAGGCAGGTTAAAATCTTGTCACTTACGATTGTACTATCACAACATAGAATCAGTATAGATTAAAATGCTGATCAAACTTTTACTTGATATGTTTCAAAACACATAAACAACATTTATGAACATCGCTATTATTTATTTGACAATTTTGTATGACATAAATTCTAGATTAGAAGATTTTATATTTATTATCATCTCAATATGAAATAAAAGAAGAGAGAGTAAATGATTTAAGAACTGTGTATCTATGTATAATAAATTATATGAGACTAAATAGGGTTCAGTAAAATCACATGTGGTTAATTACTGTAATAGAAAACTTGCCTAATTCAAGACAAGATTTGATAAATTTATTTTTGCTTTTTTTAGCATTGATTCTAACGAAACAAATGTGAGTAATATATTTTTCTGTAAAAATTCAATTGCGCTACATTTTATTAGAATAGATTATTATTTGCTTATTCAATTACTTTATTATGATGAATATTAAAAACAAAACTATTGTGAAAAAATTACAAATCAATGTAATTCTATATTGTGTTAAATTTTGATTTAAAACATAATATTATGTTGAAAGAAAATAGCTTATCTAAATTATATCTATATATACTATTAATCAAGAGATAAAACGGCTAAATAATCAGCAAAAATCTATAAAAGAAACGTTTACTCTATCAAACTTATACTTAAGTAAAAACTTATTAAGTAATGCTTTAAGAATAGCTAGAGCATACAGCAATGCTGATGCAAAAGAAAATATATTGTCTAACTTTTATATTATAATTAGTTTAATATATTATAAGCTAAGTAAGAAAGATTTTTTTATATTATGATTGAATCAATACTATTTTCAGATAAACTTTATCTAAAACTTAGAATAAAAATCAATTACAGTAAAAAATTTATTTTAATGAAGAAAAAAAAATTTTAAAACAATTTAACAGCTGCAAACCATATATGTGATATTAACAGTTTAAAGATGAATATAGGTATTGACATCAATCTATGATAAAGCAACCCTTTTTCTAAAAAAAACATATAATTTTAATCAATCAGGATTAGCAATAGAATACTTGAAAAAGATTTATGACCATAGAAAACAGTTTGTAGAGAAAAGAGAATTAGAGAATTTTATACAAAAAAATTACAAATAAGTGACAATAAAACATTATTTAAAATAATGTTTTATTGTCATTCTATATTGTAAGAAATTACACAGTAGAGAAGTAATCTTTAGATTCAGTTGGATTAGGACGCATAGTTTTATCGCCCGGCTTCCAGTTAGCTGGACAAACTTCATCAGGATTAGATTGAACATATTGCAAAGCCTGTAAAACCCGTAATGTTTCATCAACGCTTCGGCCAAACTCAAGATTATTAATTGTAGAATATTGTATAACTCCTTCTTTATCAATAATAAATAAACCTCGTAATGCTATTCCTTCTTTTTCTTTAAGAACACCATAAGATCGACTGATTGATTTGTTAAGATCTGCAACCAAAGGATAATTTAAATCTCCTAGGCCACCTTCTTTACGATCTGTTTGCAACCAAGCCAAATGAGCATATTCGCTATCAACAGAAACTCCAATTACTTCAGTATCCAATTCTTTGAATTTAGAATAATTATCACTAAAAGCAATTATCTCTGTCGGACATACGAATGTAAAATCTAATGGATAGAAAAATAAAACAACGTATTTGCCTACATAATCAGATAAGCTAATTTTTATAAACTCTTGGTCATAAACTGCTGTTGCTTCAAATAATGGTGCTTTCTCACCTACTTGGCATGGATTCTCTTGTGTAAACATAAGTTATTTCTATTACAATAAAAAGATACTATTACTAATGAATATAGCACATATGAAAAATATAGCACACTTTTTATATCGTGTGTGATTTTTTTTTATTGGAAAATAATATAAAGTATAAATCAAACAAAAAATTGAAAAATTATTTACAGTAAATTAATATAAAAAAACAAGAAAGATATAAATCATTGTCATTATTAAAAAAATAATTATATACTAATAAGTATAATTTTAATATATAATAACAATAATTATGGTAAAAAAAACAATTAATGTATTATTACAATCGGATGTTAAATATCTAGGTAATGCTGGGGAGGTAAAAAAAGTTGCTTTAGGTTATGCTAGAAACTATTTAATTCCTGCTCAGCTAGTATGTAAAGCAACAAATCAAATTTTAGCAAAAGTGCAAAAAGATAATGAAGAAAAGAAATGTGATTTGTTTTTAGGTAAATTCAAAATTGCCTGAAATAATATTATATAATTTAACAAACTTATATATTTTAAAACTAAATATTCGATACAACAAGAGAATACAAAATCATATTTAATACTAAAGAATGTAAAAACACAACATTATAAAACTTGAAGATTTAAACAATAAGATCAGATCAGAATCAAAATAAGTAAATAATTGTGAAAATATCTTATTCTCATTGTCTACACGTTATAAAAAATATGTCTTAAAAAACATCTAATTCGATAATATTTATTTTATCAATAATCGTATAAAATTCTTTGTATCCAATACATCCTATTGATATAGAAGGTGAAATTGGCATTAAAACTTAATATAACACATTATGAATATTTGGAACAAATAAAAATAGATTAGATTTTTATATTTATTTCAAGTTAAATAAATATGAGTAGTATAATAAAAAAATACCTACAAAGAAATAAAGAGTCTAATCTAGAGATGAAGGAGAATAACCAATCCAAAACACTGTTTTAAAAATATACAGAAAGATTTATTAAGCTTACAATAATCTAGTATACAATCACTAAATACAGCCGTATTATTTATTTGAAAAATTTTTTTTTCTCACATAATACAGTTAATCAATGTAGTTACAAATAAAATGTAAAAATAATTGCAAAAACTTAGTATAGATGTTAAAAATTAATATCGTAAACTCTATTTATTGTTGCGTAAAAATAATATACTTAACTTAATTTATAAATTGAAATATTTATAGTATTGATATGTTTTAGGTACTTATTGATAAATCTGTGAGCCGTATATGTTGAAAGATGTACGTACGGTTCGGAAGTGGAGATTAAAAAGATAATCTTAATAGATTATATCATAACTAGATCGACTATAACTAAACGTGTGATTTGTTTTTAGGTTAAATTTACGATAATCTAAAACAATAGCTGAAGTATAAGTTAAAGCATTGCCATTAAATATTTATCGGAAAAATTTGACTTTTATCGGTTGATCCTCGCAAAGAATAAATTAATTAATAAAAAAACGCAAATTATTTGAGTTTAAGTTAAAGCTCAACAGTAATATTAAGTAACTTACATATCAATGCTTTAATTACAATTTAAGCTGCAAAGCTGCAAGATAACTGTAAATAATTTATTTTTGAAGAATTGCGTAACTTATTAAAATAGCATCATAAAAAACATCTTAGATATAGCACGGATTAAGTTCTACATATATCGAACGACAAGATAACTTTTGCCAAATCATATATTTTAATTAGAAATAATGCGTTAAATGGTTAAATCGTAGATGAATTGAAGACATTTAAGATAAGAGAATTGTAGTATTTCTATGATCAGACAATACTAAAGTTCAATGTAAATATTTAAACCAAATAAAATGGATTCACTTTTTATTAAATTGCCTATACTATTTTCTTGAAGCATAAAGTAGTAAGATGTCATTAATTTAAGATGTATAAAAGTAATCCAAATAGGAAAGAGAATAAGTTCTCTAAAACTTTTTATGTATTTTTTCATATATACTATACATGAAAAATGTCTACAATAAAATGCCATTATAGATATAAAATCTCTGTGCAACCTCATCCTTTATACTTACTATGTTTAATAAATTTAGCTCTTGTTACTAAAAGAGATTTCAAGTTAATCCTTAAGCTTAAATAAAGAATATATATCACATAAATACAAATAAGCTATTTTATAGAATATACTAAAGACTTACATTTAGCTTGATAACAATTAAATTTCTTTAAGCATTATAAAATGCAACAATTTAAAAGTTATGAATATAAAGAATTAAGATATTATATTTAAAATGTATATTACATAGTGAGATGAATTTATTTCTTTGAATTTGATAGCTTAATGCAAAGTGAAAAGAACTACAATAAATTATTAACAATATTTTCTCCATAGCTCTTAGCTAGTATAGTTCAATATAAAGAGCAAATTATTCAATACATGGCATTTGTATGTATAAATACTGCAACTAATAAGTCTAATATATTCTAAGACATTAAATCTAAAATATTTACAAATTTTATGGACAATGTAGAATAAAAAAATTGTTACCAATAACACAAAGACAATGATTCTTGATTTTACACTATAAAATATCTAAAATAGATAGTAATCAATATAAATAATAAAACATAGAACCATTTAATGTTGATACTTTTATTTTTATTTTTTTATCTTAGCATGTAAAAATTACCAAATTTATAAGGTGAGGATCAAATTATTATTTGTAAGTTTTATAACAAGTAGGCTTGTGAGCCGTATATGTTGAAAGATGTACGTACGGTTCTTAATTGAAGGTTATCTTGATGCTTTATATTATTGAATTTTAATTTTTTTTAATCAAATAATTTTTCATATTTATGATAACAAGTATTATTTACTAGATAACCGACCATACCAATTAATGTTACTACGTCAAGAGAAAATAAAACTAAAAAGTTCAATAGAACAATTAGGCAAAATCACTATCCGTAAAAAGATAGGACAAAATAACGCGATTTTTGGTAGTGTAACTGAAAAAGAGCTGCTAGAACTTATAGAAAATAATCTTGGCGAAAAAATAGAAAAAAGATGTCTAACAATACCAGATATTAAAGAGATAGGTGTATATGACATTGAAATTAAATTATATTCAGATATAACAACTAAACTTGCTATTCAAGTAATACCAGAAGAATAATAAATACAAGAAAATTAATATTATATTATTTATTTTAGATAAGCATAGCTATTATGAAAACTTCTTCAAATAAATTTAAATCTAAGATTCGTATAACAGTGAACGGAGAACCATTTTCATGCTATCGTGGAATTACTATTACTAATTTATTAGAATATCTTGATTTTGATTTGAAAAAAGTCATTTTAGAATACAACTCAAACGTTATAAATGATGAAGAAATTAAAAATACTAACCTGAAAGAAAAGTACGATTTATTGTTGGGCCACATAATGAATTAACGCAATAGCTCTTTCTAAATAGCCTAAATCATATCTTTTATATATGTGACGAACTAGATATTTATAAAAATTCGTAAGAATATAAAGTACCCCCTAAATAATAATTGAATACCGATAGTGTCTGTGACAGCCTTAAATTGTTCAAAAACAATATTGAGAAGATTATTTGATAGAGTAGTAATATTAATCTAACATAAAAGTGAGTAAGCACAACTCAAAAAAAAGAAAGAATATAGCTTATATTTAGTGGGAAGTTATCAACATGGCCTAAGATATGATTACATTATTAGAATGAATGTAGTCACAACACCATATCAGGTATAGTTTAGATCTTCGTTAAAAGATTTAGATTTAGACTAGAAATGATCTCAGTATTTATACTATATTTTTCTCTATATTATATTTCGCAAGTAGATCGCAGGTGAAATGAAGCACATATAAGATAACGAGGTATAAATGTTAACTTAATATTAAATTAACAATAGATATCTAGGAAAAATAAACTGAATTAAATACTATTAGATTAAAGACGAAATAAATTAATCACAAATCAGATGGTTTAATTCAAGCAGGAAGGAGAAAATCTTCTCCAAAAATTATTTATATATGTAAAATATATAAATTGGTTTATAAAATATATTTTTATTGCAGATAAAATTTTACTCAACAAGCTATCTAGATACTGGTGTTAAGAATCAGAGATCACTCTTATAGAAGCGAATCAAAAAAAAATTTGTTCAACCTTATAATACAAAATATATACAGTACAGGAAACAAAGCAAATTAGAAATATGCAAGAAAATAATAATAAACCTGTGAGCCGTATATGTTGAAAGATGTACGTACGGATCTTAAATGGAAGATAATTTACTAAGTTTCTAATCTAGTATCTTGTAACTTTGAAATCATCGTTACAACCTTCAAAGTTTTCATTCAAGATATTCAAAATCACGAAATTAGTTATCTGACCATATCTGATAGTGTAATTTGTTCTTTGAATATAATTGCAAAGAAAAATATATTGACAACTAATATAGCCAAACTAAATATTTATAAAGCAATTAAACTCGAAAAAATTTAATAGAAGTTCAGTACAATAAATAAACTCTAGTGAAAAGCAAGAAAAACAAAAAAGTATAATCTCCTAAAAAAAATTGAATTAACAAAACTATGTATAATTAAATAGAGTATAGAATAATTGTTAGTAATTACAAGATCATTATAAAAAACATCCAAAATATAATTAAATAAGTTTATACTTGCTGTATTATTTATTATCATAGAATATACATTTTATAAATACATTTTGGGTGAAATTATGAGCATTTAAGATAAATATTGTGAATATTTGGAACAAGTGAAATGAATTGACTGTTTAAAAAAGAATTTATTTCATCATAAATGAGTCGAATTCAAATTAGAAGGAGGTTAGTTCCTCTAAAAATTGTTTATGTAATTTGAATGCATAACAATGTTTTATTATAAATACGATTATATAAAGTAACATTTTAAATTACAATATCGAAATATATACATTTAAAACACAAAGTTGCAAAAGAGATATCATGTATTGTTGAACTAATCGTGTAAGTTATATATTAATAAATCTCAGAGCCGTATATAGTGAAAGTTGTACGTACGGTTCCTAATTGGAGAGCAAGACAATCAGCCGACAACAAACTGATAAGAAGTACACTTCATACTTCTATAAGCTATGAAAGAAAATTGAATTCATGATAATTTATTGCTCTACCATAACAGATAGAAATAATTACAATTGTTGGAGGAGGTTAATATTTTGTCTTAAATTTGCTTCGTCTATAAACAAACTATAATATATACTGATAAACACATATGAGCAATCTTAATCTCGGTAAGATTAAATTGATTATTCGAAATTATTTTTTAAAATAAATAAGGATAATGTAATTAAATGAATAAACTTAGATCGCAAGTACGATTTGTTTGCTGATCAAGTAAATCTTGGCCAAATGATCCAAAACCAAACTATATACTTATACGGTAGTTGAACTAAATATTTACTGACAAATGCGAAAGAATAAGTACTCTTCAACAATGATTAATGATTAAAGACCAATAGTGTGAGTTAGTACTCAAGCCAAGAAGTCATAACATAAAAAAGGCAAAAAATACTTTATTAACATTTCGTTTTAAGTTATCATAATGTTCTAAAGCATGATTACATGTATTAGTTAAATATCATTAAAAACATCCAACTAAGTATAGTTTACATAATTAATAAGCAATTTAACTATTAATGACCAAGCCTCATATACTATATTGTAGACTAGGTACATTTGACGGGTGGATCATGGGTGAAATGAAGCACATTTAAAATAACAGAGTACAAATATTAATATAATATTAAAACTCAATATAAATATTCGGAGCAAATAAACTGGGTTCAATTTTTTCTATTTCAATTGATTAAGAATAGTTGATCAATAAATAAATTAACTCAAGTAGGAATGGAGAATATCTTCTCCGAAAATTATTTATACATTTTAAATGTATGAATTAGTTTACAGTAATATGTTCTGTTCAAGAAATTATTAATGCATTATGCCATATATAACACTACCAATATTTTACTTTAAAAAAAGATATAAAATTTTGTATCTCAACAATGTTAGCGTAATTAAGCATTATAAAATTTAACAACTTGTAAACCTATGAGCCGTATATGTTGAAAGATGTACGTACGGTTCTTAATTGGAAGATAATTGACTAAGCTTCTAATCCAATATCTTGTAACTTTGAACTCAACGGTACAATTTTTAAGTTTTTAATCCAAGATATTTAGAATCACGAAATTAGTTATCTGACCATAACTAATTATTAATAAAGTATAATATGGATATATTATAATTAAATATAGAGAAAAAAAGTTTTAATAGCAGTAAAAAAACACTGTTTTTTACTTATTGTTATGGAGAAATAGGTAAGCAAATATAATACGACTACTTAATTACAGTAACAAGAATTTAAACTTTCAGTATTTTACCAAGAAACAAATTATCTAAATAAATCTGAAATTCAATTGTATTTAATCGAACTAATTAAATTGTTACTAATTAAAGATAACTTAATTAAATTTTTCCTAAAAAAATATTATAGTTAAAAATATTTGCTACTACAAATGAAAACCTCCTGTAGTAGCAAATATTTTATGAACTTATGAGTATAAAGAATTACCTAAACGAATAGCTAAAACACCTGAAACAAGTGCGAATAATAATGCAACAAAAATTTGACTGTCTGTAATCATATTATATATTCCTTATTTTATTATATTGTTTAAATATTAGTATGAATGATTTTTAATAAAAAACAAAAAAATATTGAGATTTGTAATATATTTAAATTTTCTACTTGTATAAATTACGAAAAAGTTCCATATAATTAATATTCCAGTATAAATAATTATGAATGCTATCAATTGATAAGTTAGTGATATTAAAATAATTCTTTAATAGCCTCATATTTAAGAGTGAAAAAATTAATATTGTCAAATAAATATATACGTTGTCAATTTACTGAACGTTATTTTATAATATTGAAAGAAATAAGTTATTAAAACATACTATATGCTATCTAATAGCAAAACAATAAATGATGAAAAATAAAATATTTTAAATTAATTCTATTGAATAAAACTTATGGAACTAATCAAATCTAAAAAGTTGAATAAAAATGAGATTAATGACACCTCTTTATGTATAGGCGGTAAAAATTTTTCTTCTCGACTAATTCTTGGTACAGGAAAATATAGAAACTTAAAACAAGCTTTTAATAGCATAGAAATAAGTGAATGTGATATGGTTACAGTTGCTGTTCGCAGAGCTCAACAAGCGAAAGTATTTGGATCCAGTAATTTAGTTGATGGTATTGACTGGCACAAAATTTGGTTATTGCCTAATACTGCAGGATGCCAAAATGTTGAAGATGCCATTCGAGTTGCTACATTAGGTAAAGAAATGGCAAAAAAACTAGGACAAATAGATAACAATTTTGTGAAACTAGAAGTAATACCTGATCCGAGCTACCTGTTACCTGATCCAGTGGGTACTCTAAAAGCAGCTGATTACTTAGTAAAAAAAGGATTTAATGTTTTACCTTATATTAATGCAGATCCTATACTAGCAAAACATCTAGAGGATGTAGGATGTTCAACAGTCATGCCTCTAGGATCACCCATAGGATCTGGCAAAGGACTAAATAATCAATTAAATATACAAATCATAATTGAAAATGCTAAAATCCCTGTAATTGTTGATGCAGGCATAGGCACATCAAGTGAAGCAGCACAAGCAATGGAATGGGGAGCGGATGCGGTTATAGTCAATAGTGCAATATCTTATGCTAAAAATTCGATAGTAATGGCTCAATCAATGAAACTGGCCGTACAGGCTGGTCGTTCTGCATATCTTGCAGGAAGAATGACATCTAAAAACAAAGCATGCGCTAGCTCACCTATAAGTGGTATGATAAAATAAGGAGATTGTCACATGATACTGATTATCGATAATTACGATAGTTTTACATACAATCTAGTTCAGTGCGTTGGTAGTTTAGGCTATGAGACGATTGTATATCGTAATGACCAAATAACAATAGAGGCTATAAAAGAATTAAAGCCTGAAAAAATAATAATTTCTCCTGGACCAGGTAATCCTTCAGAAGCAGGAATATCAATTGATATAATCAAAAAATTCGGAAGTTATATACCTATATTAGGAGTATGCTTAGGACATCAATCTATTGGAGAAGCATATGGAGCACAAATCATCAAAGCAGATTATCTAATGCACGGTAAAATTTCTTCAATTTACCATAATAATAGGGGTATTTTTAAATCTCTACCTAATCCAATGCAAGCTACTAGGTATCATAGCTTGGTTATTGATAAAAAATCTTGTTTAGACAATCTTGATATTACAGCTTGGACTTCTGATGACATAATTATGGGATGTCAGCATAAGATCTACAATAGAGTCTATGGTGTGCAATTTCATCCTGAAAGCATTTTAACTAAGTGTGGCGAACAATTAATTGCGAATTTTCTTAAACTAAATTATTGATTGTGACTTCTTGCTAATACTTTTTCGAATTAATTTTGAAAAATGATTTTCAAATTCTAAAACAGATCGATTAGTTCTACCAGTTGAAGCAAGTTTTTCCGACTGCTTTGTAATCCAGATTTCATCAAACGATATATAACTAATTATACTACTAATCATCAATGCAAAAAATCCTATATACACCACAACTATACCTGGATCAACTTTAATTTGCAGACCACTACTTGATAAAACTTCAAGTATTTGTATAATATTATTGTCAATAATAAAATTGTCATAAATCTGAATATTGCTAATCAACTTACCTGTATCATCATAAATAGATACTTGATTATTTAAAGAATTTACAATTAAATTAATTTGCGATTGATTTTCACCAATATCAGGTATACTACATACCCAGATTTTTTGTTTTGTCTCGGTCAATAATTGCCTTGCTAGAATCTGAAAATTTTGATCATTAATCCTAACCCTTAAACCATTGATATTCCAATCTGTTTGATAAATGACAATATTTTCATATTTCAACGGTTTATTAACATTTATTAATTCGCTTTTAACTAATTTATTTTTAGAATCATAAACTGAAATTTCAGAATAAAACTGACTAATTGATTCATCTGCATTATAATCAATCCTAAAATCATTCACTTGATATAAAGTTTGGGGAACCTTACTAAATAAGCCTGATCCAACTAAATTTTGAATATGAAAAAACTCACCTTTAGGAACCATCTCTTGAGATACAAAACCATTAAAAAATCCAATTGAAGAACCAAGAAGAACAAATAACATGCTAAAATGAACTATTATTGGAGACAATCTACCGAAAATACCTCTACATGCATATACTTGATTATGAGATTGAAAAGTCAAATATTGATTTTTCAATAAATTGACAATATAATTTGAAAAAGTATTGTTTTTAGCATCTTCATAAATTCTTTTTGATTTTAATGCGTTAAAATTTTGATAAATTTTAATATTTTTCGCTATTTTTAAAATTGGAAACTGTCGAGATATAGTACAACATATAATGGTGCTTGCAAAAAAGATTAATAAACCTATAAACCACCATGTTTGAAATATGTGATCGAGACCTATGAACTTAATTAGTTTCCATGAGATTGGGTATATAAAATTGGATTTAATAGGATAGTTAGTTTGATAGAATTCAAGATTTTGATTTTGTTCGATTATTGTACCTATTATACTGATACCTGCAATGATAAGTAACATAAAGATAGACAATTGTAAGTTGCTTAATAATTGAATAAGCTTCCAATATTTTTTTTTAACTTTCATATAATCTTGTTTGATGTTTTTTTTATATTATAGCACTTTGAAATGTATTTTTGAAGAAGGCCAGAATTTTAACAATTATAATTATTGTTAAAATTCTGGCCTTCTTCATAAAATGCATCCGGCTGGGTTCGAACCAGCGATGTCTCTTACGAGAAACGGATTATTTAAGTAGATAAGTATATCCCTTTGAAAAGCTAATTGTATAACAAAAAATTAATTATAGCTCTTATATGTTAGTACAACTATTTACAATAAATTTAATTAGTTTTAAATTCTCGATAAAATTAGCAACACATAAATATAAACTCAAAAAAACTTTATTGATGAAATATTAAATTACTGCATTTTATATAACTTAGTCGAGCATACATGAGTCCGCTGCCTTCGGCCACTCGGCCACAGATGCTTATCAATTGTATCCTAGAAAGAGTATACTACAATATTATTATCATGTAAAGTATTAAAGCCACTTAGAAGTATAAAATGAATAGCAGTCAAAATTTAAACATAATATAAAGAAATTTTGCTGCATAATCTCATTTTCACATTGACTTTAAGTTACAACAATTAAGAAAGTAGAATACATAATGATATTATGTATTCTACTCCGGTTTTAAATACTTAAATCTTCAACCATTCTTAAGAATAAAGCAGGATCTCCTGCTTTTGGTTGCTGCTCTTGAGGTCTAAATCTTCTTACAGGACTAGCCCAAGCAAATTGTGGCATACCTAATTTTGCTTTGAAATCAGCTCCATATCTAGGAGTTTTCAGATTAAAAGGCATTTCACCTTGAGTTCTTTGAGCAATTATTCTACGCTTTTGATATGGTACTGTAGAATCGCCAAAAGACATTAAGTATTCTTCACTGTCAGTTAACATATCAACAAAAGCTTTTACACCTTTATAAAATTAGACATAATATTTTTAATTATATATATTTAAGTCTATCGTCTAAAGCCATACATTAAATATTAATTCAGCAAAACGGCTTTATAAGCTTAATATTGTTTTTTTTAATAACTTTATTGATAAAATTAAAAATTCACAAAAAGTAAATATAAATACTTAACTAGATAAAAAAAATACTAAATTATGATAAGCTCTTATTTTGATTACACTAAAAGAATTTTATTAATTTTATATTATTTGATTATTTCATAATTTCTTGTAAAATTGCAAGTTAATATAAATAACTCTAATATATATAAATATTAATCGTACGCTTGCAATAACGATTGCCCAAGCTAACTTTTCTCTTTCATTATACACATCCCGGCCTAAAATTCTTTGAACATACATTTCTACCATTCTGTAATTATTGTGTAAAGTCAAAATTGTTGTTAATAAAACAAATTTTTATTGCTAATTCAAAAACTATTAGTAAAATTAATTTTGATAGTTTTTCACATACTAATTGATTTCATGACGACGAATTATAGAAAAGATATTATTTAGCTTGCTAGGTATTTGTCACTTAAAATAGCATAATATTTGTGTAAACAGCTACAAATATACTTAGTGAAATTTATACTTGAAACTACCTGAAAATCATACTTCACATCATAATTTAATTGTAAAAATGCAGGAGAAGTAGCCAGCCCTCTAATAAAATCTCTTACTGTTATTTGATTAAATCTTAGTTGAGATTCTAAAAAAGGTTGCTGAGTGTATGCTAATATCTGGTGTTCGCTAAAAATTTGTCTATAAGCTGCCCATATGATGGCATCCATCTCTTCAGCTTCTGGTAAATTGTCTGTAGTGTAGATTCTTGGTTGTTCTTCTGTTGAAGTAACTTCAAAACTTTCTACTCTTTGGTTTTAGTAAGTACAGTTATTAGAATAATGCCTCGCTTTAAACTAAATATATGAACAAAATCATGGTTAGTTGATATAATTGAACTTAAAGTCAATTTTATATTTTAGATTAGATTTTCTAAATTGTATTACGTCTTAACTTCAAGTAAATACAACCGTTTAAGTAAGAAGATAATTTTGTAGAATCTCTTTTACGAATCAAGAAAATAATCATACGTGTAGACAATGAATATTGTAAAATAGGTAAAGACATCTTATTCTTAAAGTGTGATCAAATAACCTTTTCAAAATTATATATTTACTTAATTTAGTATGCATAACTTTTTAATATTACTATTTCTAAATCTTAATCATGAATTATAAACATAAATATTACAACAAATAACTAACATATTAATTAAGATTTCAACTTAAATATATGATTACAATTCAATATAACTGTGGCAATCATTTTATCACACAATCTCCAGGTTTATAAATTTTCATAGTCAATCTAATATTACTGCTACACAAAGTTGTAAATCAATAATTTCAATTAATACAACTTTCAATAGAATATTAAACGTTATAATTAGCAAAAGTTTTTCATACTTGTATTATTCTATTTTAGATTCATATAAGTGATCTTACTTAATTTTACTTAGTTAAAGTGAAAAAGTAGAATATATGACAATAAAATATGCGTACTGCCTCAAACTTTATATTATAAGTAAAATGGTTTTATACAAGGGTATGGTCAAATGACTTATTTAATCTTTTCGAGATATTTGCATTTTTTAGTTTTGAGTTAAATCCAAAAAAAACTAAAAGATAAACACCCGTTTAATGACTCATCAAGTTATCTTCCACTTAAGAACCGTACGTACATCTTTCAACATATACGGCTCATAGGTTTACAAGTTGTTAAATTTTATAATGCTTAATACGCTAACATTATTGAGATACACAATTTTATATCTTTTTTTGCAGTAAAATATTGGTAGTATTATACATGCATAATCCATTAATAATTTCTTGAACAGAACATATATTACTGTAAACCAATTTATACATTTAAAATGTATAAATAATTTTCGGAGAAGATATTCTCTATTCCTACTTGAGTTAATTAATGTATTTGGCGATTAACGTTTTTCACCTCTTATTATGAGGAGATATTAACTCAAATTCTTTGCCCTAAATATTTATTATTCATTATTGTTATTTTAAATGTGCTTCATTTCACCCATGATTTACCTATCAAATAAATGTATCTAAGGAATAAAATAGTATACACGTTAAGATGTTTCGCAAATAAAGTAAGTTGATACAAGTTAAAGCAAAAACTTAAAATGCGCTATATGGGATGCTTTTAATGGATATTTAACTAATACACGTAATCATGCTTTAGAATATTATGATAACTTACTAATTAATAGATATATGTATCTTGTTGAACAGTTTTTGTGGTGATCTTTTTAAATTAACATTAAACTCTAGATGATGATCTTCATAAATGTTAGAATTGAACCTTGTTTTTAGGTTTTCCGGAATCTCGGTATGCAAAATCATTTTTTGATGTTACTTTCCTATTAATTGTTGATAAATATTTAGTTTGATACATATAGAGTATGCAACAATTTAGGCTATTGAGGTCAATCCAGCATTTAAACTAAAGACAAATCGTACTATTCCATATAGACAATATCAAATATACTTTTACAAACTAAATATTGATAGTTTGACTCAGCTTTAATTTTAAAAATTAGTTTGGTTAAAATTATTTTCCTAATAATTATTATTAAATTAAACTTAATAGATTATTCTCTATTGGTATGAACTAGTTGGCAATATACAACTAGCTCATACACTGATTATGACAATGACGGCATTTTTTTTATTATGTATATTTAATATAATCAATTAGATAGTGGTTTTAATTTTATTATTATGATAACCTTACATTACTATAAAGAAGAACCAACTCCTGAGTATGATCCATAAATAAATATACCTAATACAGTTAAAACTGCAATACCTCCAACTAAAGCTAATCAAATTATTATTGTATATTTGAAAAAAATGTAGCGAAAATATTGATTTTATACATTTTTTTTACTTTTATAATCCTATAGTTTCATTATAGATATATGCTTTTCGTTAATTTATATGTATATAAAATTAATTTATAGAGTTTGTGTTGCTTAACTACGAACAATTAAGTAAGAATATAACATTTAATATGAGAGATTACTTACATTAACCAAAGTGGAATTCTTCCTGTGCTATCAATATAACAATTTAGACATGTTTATTTACTATACTGAATTAGTGAAATATTAACATTAATAGTAACTACATTATGTTATAAAAATATATGTATTAAACTCAGTTGGCGATTTGATTATTTATCACTAATCTGCCCCTAATTAAGAACCGTACGTACATCTTTCAACATATACGGCTCACAGGTTTAAAGTTTAGATTGTATAAATATCAATTTTTTATAAATTTAACAAATTAAAAATATTAATTATTGTTTTTAGTTGGATATAAATCTAAAACCAAAAATCTTTCATTTAAGATTTTTTAAGAAAGTTACTTCTATCTTATCCGATAATTCACATACATCTTATTAATTTCAATTTAATTTTTTGAATAAAAGAAATTATCGTTTGTATTTGTTCTATAAACCAATGATAGTATCGCTGTAAATTATAATCACTTCACCTTAGTTATACAATCTAGACTTTGCAGATTGAATCCTTTTGTATAATTCATAAAAAACAATTAGGCATTTTTTTTGATTATTTAGTTTAACACTAATTTTAACGATTATCCTAGTTAATGTCTACGTACTGTTTTTTAGCGCTAATTTTTCAAGCAACTTCAGACACTATTAATTCTCTAATGAACAACATTATCAGAATTTAAGTCATAAGAGATAGGACTACAGGCTAATTAATTTGCCCTAAATTTATAGTTTTTACGAGTATATCATTAAATTATTTAAAGGAAAATTTTAAACTTAATAATAGAAACAAGTGAACTTTAGTAAACAACAAATCGTACTACTGATAAGAATATAGTTTTTCAGTGCGTTCAATTTATATCATTCATCACTTACTATGCTTGTAAAAATTGTTAAATATTAACTAATTAAGACATGTATGCATCAATTTTATATCTTTACAATATTATGATATAAGCTGTATGGTACACTTTACACAGATCTTAAATTATTTAATAACTTACAATCATATTCAGTATATTAACTATACGTTAACGTTTTTCTGTACAGAATATTGGCTTTTAATTTAACTTTAAATCATTGTTATTATCTTCAATTGTTTATATGATTTATCAACACTTCTTAATAGTTTGTAAAATGTATTAATAAGATACACAATTTATAAATTTACTTACAGCCATTATGTTTATGCTCCTAGTTTAATAAATGTGATAATAATTTTTGTATTTGTTTGCCAAACTTTTAGTTAAAGAAATAGCTTGAAAATAATACTGCCAGTACAAAAATTAATAATAATCCCCAAAATAATGATGTACGGTTAATAGTATAGTATTTTTTGACAATACTTAACTTAAAAAACATAAAGATAACTGTAAATTATTTATAGCTTGTAATTTTTTACTAATTTTATTTAAAAAATAACACAATATTAGATATTGACTGTATGAAGATAGGTTGATAATTTAAAATGGAGTTGTTCGAATTGATTATTATTACTTTTGCTATTATAAATTGTCCTACCAACATTTTTCAGAACTTACTAATTCTACGGGTTCCTTGTTTGGATTAGGATTAGTCATTACGTATCTCCTATCTTTGAATAAATTGCATCGATGTTATAGCTCCTAGAAAAAAGACTGTTGGTACAGCAATTATGAAAGTTGATTCTTACTCAATATATATAAATCACTTTAATAAGACTACTTGTATTGTCAATGCAATATACAGCTTTGATAATATCATAAATATTAATGTGGTAACGTTAATCTATGTGTATTCATTGTTAAAATATTGATCTTAGAATAAGACAAATAGTTCAAATTTTGTTCAAAATAAAATCATTAAAATCTTGTGACAATATTTTATTATTTCATTTAAGGTAAGTTTTATCATTTTGTCATAGTCGATCCAAAATTATTTACAGCGTAGTATTTTAGATCTCTATTCGGAACCGTACGTACATCTTTCAACATATACGGCTCTCAGATTTATAAAGCGATATCTTAAAATTTACTAACAGCAATTAAGATCATAGAAACTCTAATTATTTTATAAGTATAAGAAAAAAAATTTAAGATACTAATTCATCAAATATATAATAGATAAAATTAGTATTAATTGTTCTGTGTTATCTTCTTGTAAAGAATAAAAAAGCTGTTTTACAAGCAAATTGCAAACTTCAAAAAAATAAGTTAGTAATTAAACTTAAATCTTTTATTATAAATTTTATAGCTGGCTAAATAAATCGTAATCTATGCAAAAGAATAGATTTTGATAGAAGTTATTCTATTTCCTGTTTACAGATTAACCATATAAAGGGTGACTGATTTTAGACCGTATTATTAATAAAAACAAAATAGGTTTGAATCTTAATCAATTTGTTCCAAATGTTCAAAATATGTTACCTTAAATAACCATAACTAATTTCACCTACGATACATTTGTCAAGATATATTTGACATTATGTAATCATATATATCTAAAATTTATCATTCTATGACTGAATTTAATAAAATTTCGAGGAAATCTATTGAGATGATTGAGTATCATACGTTATAGTAACACAAACAACAAAGCATAATTAACCTTTTTCTCAACTTAATTCTTAACTAAATTTTATCATAAAATAAAACATTTAAAGTTAGTTATTAATTGAAAAAATGAACATTTAGTTGCAAGATATAAGTGTTGGCACCTTATATATTACCTTAGAATCCTGAATTTACTAAGAACAAATCACACAATAATTATAGATTATTATTAGACAAATATCTAATATAAAACCACATTTTCAATTTTCATTTTATATGGTTTATTTTGGCATTAATATACTAATATTTTTTTTGACAAAAACTTTTAATATAAAGTTATTAATTTGATGCTAATCTTATTGGTACCTAATGTCTTACATCTTACACTGAATCAAAGAATAGGTCATGAATATTAATAATACATTAATAGATATACAATCTTACCTCAGCATGAATTTTTTTTATATTCGCAAAGTATTCCTATCAATAAAAATTGATAAAATATATTAAAAAAAAAGCAATTTAATATTGTTTCAGTATCTATAGACGGCGTTTTATCTTAAAGACTTATCTCTACTTATTTTATATATACTATTAAATTACTTACTTACATCCGTATCCATGAATAGCTAATTTGAGTAGATATCTATATATTAAAGATATTGCATTCTCTCATAAAAACAATATAAATATCAATATCAACATAGATTGTTTTTTTATTGTAATAGTACATTTATCAACAATGCTCGTTGCTTTTATGTTGACCTAATCTCAATATTGCAGAATAATTCTATAATATCTGATTTACAACTTATTTAATGATATCAATCAAATAAACTAAAAGTGCATTTGTTTATATTTAAGAAATAGTTTATAGAAATATCTCATTGCTGAAGATGATATATTAATAATTTATGTCCACTATACAGCATATATCATATATATAAAGAACAAATCGCACACCATCTAAAAGTAAATATTGGATATGATTTAAATAAACATTAGTATGTTTTAATAACAATACTATACATTTAAATTTGATTAATCAATAGTATTTATTTTACATATAAATTTAATAACAATAATTTTCATTGTGAAGTTTAATACAACTAATTTATTTATATAAAATATAGTGGTGTATAATAGCAATCAAAAAATTTTTTGTAACGTTTACATTACACGCCTTAATCAGTTAAAATATTCTTACTTACCGACTGATTTGTATTACCTCTTGTCATAATGTTACTCCTAAATTGATTTTATAGACCTTTTGTTAAATCTTCTAACTCTTGCTTAGCGCTAAAACGATCATTAACAAGTGGAACTTGTTGACGATCTTGTGTAAAATATTCATTAGGTCGTGGAGTTCCAAAAACATCGTAGGCTAATCCAGTACTAACAAACAACCAACCAGCAACAAAAAGAGATGGAATTGTGATGCTATGAATTACCCAGTAACGAATACTTGTAATAATATCTGAAAAAGGACGTTCTCCTGTTGAGCCTCCTGACATTGATTTTAGTCTCCTTGAAATAAATAATTTTAGATTTAAAAAATAAAATTTATGACTTTAACAAAAATTAATAACTTGAGTAATACCTAAATATTATAAATTATTATTAATTATAATCCCACACTTTGTGATTAAATAGAGCAGATAAAACCTGTACTCCTCTCAATTGATTAAATAAAGGTAAATGACCTTTGGGCCCCGATAAATCCCACACAAATTCATTGGGATAACGACACAAATTATCATTAACTTGCCATCCGATTTTTGGCCATAATGCCATCCAGTTTTTACCAAGTTGCAACCATATCTTTCGTTGTACCGAGAAGCCAAACTTATCCAATGAATAAATTCTCCAAAGCTTATCAATTGTTTGTAGGTCAACTTCAGGTATTTTCTGTATATCTGTAAAATATAACCATTCTCTATTTTGAACCTCTGCCAAAGTTCTCAATTTTTCCTGTGTAACTTTATCTGCTTGTTGAAATTTTTTATGTATTAATAAATTTTGTAAATCATCGTAATCCATATTTTTAGCGGTATTCAAAGCTATAATACCACTAGGAAACTCAGATTCTAAAGAAAGTTTAATTTCTGAATAATTATTCTGACAAATCGTCTGATAAGCAAAACCATCAACGTAACTGGGAAAATTATCATAGGTATGCCTACGATCTTTCAAAAAACATATCAATATTTCATTACTATTTGGTTCATTTTGATCTATTTCTTTAATTTTTTCTATTTGTTGATTAGAATTTAATGCTCTTAGACTTTCCAATAAATGATTCATGTTGTTATCTAAAACTTCACTCTTTTTTATCATGTATTATTGTTCTTAAAAATTAATATATGTATATAACTTCTCTTAGTATAACTAAGAAAATTTCATAACATAATAGTTTATTATAAAACTTTATTTACTATCACGGACAACAAATAGTTTACGCAAAATATTATATTATTTTTTGTTTAAAATTTTAAAAAACTTTATACTATAAATAATGGAATAAATAAGTTGACCAATATAACAGACTATATCATATAATTTAGGTAAAATAAAATCTAATAACTCGATAATTAAGGCGACATAATACTCTATAGATGCAAAGGAAAGAAATTCTTCCATACGCTTTATTTTTATAAATTTGTAACCAATTGTATTAGTCTTAGTAATAAAATATATCTTGACAATATTTTCTGCAACATATTGTGGCTCTTCTATTCTATATTCTATAAATTGATTCCACAATATATTATTACGAAATTGTTCGAAAGATCTATTAGAGAAATAGATTTTCTTACAAATTTTTGCAACTAATCGAGGACAATTTTCTATTAAGAAACAAGAAACATCATTGGCTACTGTAATTAACAAGTTTTCCATTAACATTTCAATTTTAACAATAGCAATGTACTCCTTTGTAGAGCTATTGTTAGAGATTCCGAACATCAAATGAACAAATAATTTTTTAAATAAAATAACATTTCTATTGTGAATCTTATTATGCTTACTTCAATATAGACAAATACTTTGCACTAATAAACTAATGATTAATTCTATAAATTAGATTAGCTTAAATTATACGAAATTATATAAATAATCTTTTAGATAAAATTATATCTTATTATGAAATTATCTTATTTTAAAATATAACTATTTAGTTTTAAATTATAACACAAAATAAATTTTCTTCATTAAATTAAATCATAATACTTACTATAGCGCCGAAAGGTGTTATTTGACTGCAGTTGTATTTTTTATACAAAGATCTAATAATAGATTTATATAATTTAATATAACCATTGCTGAGATCATTTAAGTTATCTTTTCTTACTTGTTGTAATCAAAAATCAGTGAAATAATATACTTTTTTCAATAATACTAATAGGTAAAAATTGAATTAAGTATGGTCGATTCTTATTTTAATAATTATAGAGAAACTCCAAATAAGAGCTGTACATACATCTTTTGAACATATACAGCTCCTCTAAGCTTACTAAACTTTATCTTAACAACTTAAGTATATATTCTTATCCAATACATTAAAATTCAACAAGAACAAAAAACAAACTTATGCTTTATAAATAAGATACTTTTTCGCGATAATAAATTTCGCGAACAAAGCTAAAGATATATTATAATCTAGCTTTTTCAAGAAATTACTCTTTATCATATAAAGAAATAGACATAGATAATAATTACTCAACGTACATTGAGAGAAAATAACAATGTTAGTTCTTTATTTATTTGTTCCAAATACTAATTTTCTTATTACTATTAAATACCAAACCATTTCATCTATAATTAATTATTACTAGGCATAACATACAGCATAAAATCTAATAAAAATATTATGAAATTTTCAATTATCAAATTTGATCAAGTTATTATTATAATTTGTTAGACGCTTTTACAGGCTTGAAGAATACATAAAGTAATAAAACAATATAGAGGCTTAACTTTTTGTGAGTTAAGAAGGTTTCAACTCTAAAAGCAATGCATATCATAATACAATTTTTACGATTTCTAGTAAGTATTTAGTTATAAAATAAATATTAAAAGATAAATTATTGTAGAAAGTTTTAAGCTTTTAGGAAAACAAATCTTACTATTAGTATTGACTTAAATATTTTTTTTACAAATTTAAATAAATTAATAAACATAAAATTATTTGGCTTTCAGAACATATCAATAAGATTAGACACAAATAAATTAATATTGATTATTAAAAATTATAAAAACTATATGAAGTAATTCAATTCAGTATATCTTAAGATTAATAGTGTTTTTAATTTTTTTATACAAAATTCAGCTTTGATCTGAAATTATTATTATATTATAGATATCATATTACTGTATAATGTTTTAATTTCATACAAATCATTTTTTCAATCTCTTGAATACTTACTAATAAAATTTCTAATCTACTATCATTAGTAAAAATATCAATAGGTAATTTTCTGTTGGTTTGATTAATTAGCGGAAATTCAACCTTATAAATTAAATCTACTAATAATTTAGCTACTAATCGATTTTACATAGTTGGACAAAAACCACTATCGTAAACTATAAATGAAATCGATTTCATATAGCATATGAATATTCTAAAATAATAATCTTCATACTTTTCTTAGAACACAATAACAATCGAATATAAAAATATGAGTATAATGAATTTATTCACTAAATAGGCTAATCTTTAATAAATTAAGCTATAATATAATCATATTTAAATAATTACTTACAATAAAATTCCTCGTCTATTGGGCCAAATATATTTATTGACATAGCATTGCATATTTCTTTGTATATTTTTAAACTTACCTTTGATTTGTTAAGAAATTTTGAGATAAACAATGAGGCTACTAAGAAAAATCGGTTAATGAAATCGAATAAAGTATAAAAAACTTTTATTGTTTTAAAGTTAAAAATTAAAAAAGTTTTGTTAAAGTATTAATTTAAATATTGAAAATTATAATTAATTTTCAGGAATATTGTAATAGATAAGATGGAATTTTGTATATAAATATTGTATTTGGTGCAAATTCAAATCCAAAATAATGATTCTTGCTAAAATATCTATGATTTATCACAGTACTTAGTTAAGGCATTTGGACGCTTTTATACATATACTAGATATTTAAATTATATAACACAGTTTGTATTAACCGAGAGCCAAAAAAATATGTTAATATATATTTTTCTTAATTTATATATGTTTTTTTTTAATTTGCGGATAAAATATTAAAAGATAAATTGTAAATATTAAATTCAGAGTATATGATATAATTATATTGTGTACTAACTGTAAATGTTAAAATTTTTGATGAGATAAACAACTATGGACACGAGATTATTGATTGTATTAGTTCCTGTTTTAGCTGCTGCTTCTTGGGCTCTTTATAATATTGGACGAGTTGCATTGCAACAATTTCGTCGCTTAGGAGGGTCATAAGAAAGATTTATGTCAGAAAGTTGATCAAATCAGTATCAACTTTCTTCCATAAATCTTTCTTAATTTTTTTTTATAGGAAATAAGCAACTACTAAATCAATAATAATAACTTTTTTCATTTATAAATAAAATATTGATATTAATAGCGATAATGTGCAAAAGCTTTATTAGCTTCTGCCATTCTATGAGTTTCTTCGCGTTTTCTGATAGAACTTCCTGTTTCATTCGAGGCATCCAAAATTTCATTTGCTAATTTTATCGCCATACTTTTGCCAGATCTAGCACGTGAAAATTTTGTCAACCATCTTAAAGCTAAATTAGTTCCTCGATATGCACGCACCTCCATAGGTACTTGGTATGTAGAACCTCCTACACGCCTCGCTTTAACTTCAACTAAAGGTGTTATATTTCTTACAGCTTTTTCTAAAATATTAATTGGATCTCCAGAAGACCTTTCCTTAATAATATCTAAAGCTTCATAAATAATTTTTTGTGCTAAATTTTTTTTCCCTGATTTTAAAATTCGTACAGTCAACATGTTAACCAATTTACTATTAAAAATTGGATCAGGTGTGGATTGCTTTTTCTTTAATTTACTACGACGTGACATGATATTTATATTTTAAATAATGTATGTAATATTAAGATAATTTAATTACTATTTTAGTATATATTTAATTTTAACCTTTTGGCTTTTTAGCGCCATATTTAGATCTACTATTTTTTCTATCTTTTACACCAGAAGTATCTAATGTTCCCCGTACAACGTGGTATCGAACACCTGGGAGATCTTTAACCCTTCCGCCTCTTATAAGAACAACTGAATGCTCTTGTAAATTATGTCCGATTCCTGGTATGTAAGCAGTAACTTCAAAACCAGATGTTAATCTTACTCACCGGGTAAAAGCAAAATCTTATAACTTTACTCTTCCCTCAGATCCGTACGTGCGCTTCTCAACGCATACGGCTCAAGCATAACAAAGTTTCTTTACACAGTCTCATTCTGTTATAAAAAACTAGGAAACAAATTAAACATGAACCTTTATCACAGAATTCCACATTCAATAAAAAGCCGTAAAATCGTTTCAACATCTTAAAATTTATTGAGTTTTATTAAATCATCAATAGAAAAACTTATTCAGTTAGTTAATTATTCAATTATGATGATATAAAATGACAGAATACTATCGTCAAGGCTTATATTTTTTATAATTCATTAAAAAATAATTCTTTGCATTACATTGAATAGAAAAAACAAGACGGCCATTAATATTTTTCCAGTAATGTCTAAAAATCCATTTTTTAGTCTTATTATTGTGTCTTCTCATAGCCCATTTAATTAAACGATGATGAAGATATGTATTCATTTTACCTGCAACTCTTGATACGTTATCACAAGGACAATTGTAGATCATCCAAGCATTGATTTTAGCATTAATTGTATTAATTAATAAAATAGGATTATGGATATTCTTGATCAAATATTTAATTTCTAACTTGTGCTTAAGAAGACTCTGTTTTGATATTTGACATAAAAACTTAGGATATTTCTTAAAATGCCAACCTAAAAAATCAAATCCACTATAAATATTATAAACATTTATCTCATTCTCAGTTATTTGTAGACCTTTAGATCTAATAAATTGATCAAGCTCTATCTTGACTTTCTCAATTTGATTTTTATTGATAGCGGTAATAAGAAACGTATTAGCATATCGCGTGATTTTAATTGATTTTGTAATACTATCTTGGTTGTTACCAAATTCAACTTCATTACAAATAAATTTTTCCTTGAAGCAATTATCTAAAGAATTCAAAATAAAATCAATGAGTAAAGGATAAATACTAAAACATTTAGGTGAAGATTTTTCAATATTGCCAATTGTTAACCAGCTTTCAAGCAACTTCGATTCCATTGAGATATTATTAAGTATCCATTGACAAGCTACAGGATTCAATACAGGATCTATAGTTAACTTTAAAATCCATCGATGAGACTTAGCTGTTAAAAAAGATGAGCTAATTGTACGATTTAACATCCAAAGACTATCATTATAATAATCAGCATTTTTGATATAATCTAGATAAGTTGTTTTTTCTAATGATGGCAATAATGATATACTACAAACTGCTTGCTTAGCACGATCTGACATACAACTAAAACCTAAATTTTTGCTCTTCTCATAAAATTTACTTAGCGTAATTCTTTTAAGAGGTTGTGTTTTAGACCTTTTACGTAACTCTAAAGCTACTTGTAGTTTTTTTTCTGCATTATTCCAAATCTCTCCATCAATTCCAGAAATTGATCCACCCATATTGTTTCTTGACACTATCTTAACAGCTTGAAGGCGAGTTGAAATGCTACGATTTAAGAGTCTTTGTAAATTACGTGCTTTACGATATTGATTATGTTTAATTGCTTTTGTTATTCTGTATTGTAAGTTTTCGATGGTTTTGTTAACCTTGGACCATTTTATTCCAGTCCATTGTTTTTCCTTAGCTGGGTAATAAATAGACTGGGATTTCTTTGATTTTATCATTTACATCTCCTTAGTTATTTATTTCTACGACTCTTACTTAGTTTTTCATCGAGACTTCAATCTCGGAATGACAATTATACAAAAAAGAAGTCAGCTGTTCCTTTCGGTCAAAGACACATGTATTATGTTATGATAACTTTTCAGCCTTTATCCTTACCATTACAGCAAGACATTCGCTTTTTCTTCTATCTTTTATCCTCCATTATTACTTCTGTATCACCAAGAAAGAAATTATTATGAGATCCTTCCTTGGTCAAATGTAGGACTTACCCTGTCTTGATTAAAGATTACTACTAAAATCCAGTTAAGTGGACGCCGGTCTATATAATTTAATACTGTACCTATTTGCAATGATAGGCAACTTATAGACAATTTAAACTACAATTAAGCTTATAAGATGTAAGTTACGACGCATTGTACCTTTATTCTGCTTTCTAATAGATTGACCATGTTTATTCTCCTGCTTCAGACAAATATATTACTACCTATTGCCCTTGGAGTCAGTCATATGTGAGTATACACATATCCAATTATAATTTTTATTAAAATAATTTAAGTATGGTTGAATAAACTATCTTTTCCTTATTGTTTTTACTTTAATGAAACATAAATTGAATATTACTAATTAATTAACTTTACAATTTAATGCTCTACAAGCTTATTCTCCGAATTAAGAGCCGTACGTACATCTTTCAACATATACGGCTCATAGGTTTATCGGTAATTTATGCCTGGCATATTTATTTTGCGCTATTTACATTATATTAAGTATCACTCTAGTATGATCTCTTCTTTTAACACAAGTTACTAAGTTGGTATGACAAATACTCAACCCATTAAATTTCACCAGACACAATTGTTTCTTTCTATAGACCAGCTTATGTATATAATTATAATACATAAGTTTTAGAGAAATTATTCTCTTTCATACTTTAAACATCTCATTTAGATTTTTATTAATTTTATATTATTTAAAATCTACATGGAGAATGATTTAATTTTATTTATTCCAAATATTTATGTTAAGTTTCGATATTTAATATCAAAACTTTGTTATCTTAATTGTGATTCATTTCACCCATGATTTGCCCGTCAAATGTGTTATACGAATACATATAAAATTAGAAGACAATATAAATCATTTATAATTAAATCAAGACATTTAATTGGATGCTTTTAATAAAAACAAAATCAATATGACAACTTAATAGAAAACAAGAGAAAAATCTTATGACACTTATTATTTTGCAATTGTCGATCACAAGCCTCAACAACAAATATTGCGTAAATAAATATGATAACTGGACTTTAAATTTAGTTTTTTACTAAAATTATTTAGATTCACTTATTTTCTAAAGATACTCATTTAAATCATAATCAACATTAGTTTAAATTGGAATTTCTAATTAATATTTGGTTGTAATACATAATTCGTCAACATATGTATTATTCCAGGATATTTTAAATTTATTCGGCTGGAAGCAAATCATACGTATTCTTTAAATCAGATATTTATTCCTTATAAATTAAGTTCATAAATTACAGGTCGCGATTGCAACTTTACGTAAAGCCGAATTTGGTTTCTTTGGAGTTGTTGTATAAACTCGAGTACACACTCCTCGTCTTTGTGGACAACTTTTAAGTGCTGGAGACTTCGTTTTTTTCTCTATTTTTGATCTTGCAGATCGAACTAATTGTTGAATAGTAGGCATATATAAATTAATTAACCTTTTGTATTGATATTGTATTTTCGCATAAATCTTTCCACGCGTCCTTCTGTATCTAACAATTTTTGTGAGCCAGTAAAAAACGGATGATTACCCGACCATATATCTACATTAAGCTTGGGCTTAGTAGAACTAACAGTCATAATAAGTTGTATAAGATAATTAAAATATACAAGGGAACTAATTACCATTAATTTAATTTCTTAAAAAACTAGGCCAATAAATAATTTTATGCATAGATTTTTTGATTTTTTTTAGTCTGTAATCAATTGTTCGTAATAAAGCTAATATTGTCGCTATATTTAGAATTCATTATTTTTAAATCATAAGAGTAGAGAATAATATAATATTATTTTATTCTCTATTAATTGCAAAATGAATATTTATACAAATCATACACCATCACAATATACTTCTGTTTCGGAATACCATTTGGGATGAATATTTGGTTTTGGCATATAGTAATTACTAATTTGATTAATAAGTTGTGTAATTTATCGTTTAGAGAACTGTGGAGCTTTACGAGCTTTACGCAATCCATATTTTTTACGCTCTACTGCTCTAGCATCACGAGTTAATAAACCATTGGTTTTTAAAATAGGTCTATAGTCTGGATTAACCTTACATAAAGCTCTAGCAATCCCTAATCTGATTGCATCAGCTTGACTGCTTAATCCACCACCATTGGCATTAACCTGAACATCATAATCACTAATCAACCCTAGTATATCTAAAGGTTTTTTTGCAGCTATTAAATTGTTTGGATTATATTGTAAATAACTTTCGGCTGAAACGTTATTAATTTTTATCTGACCAGATCCTGGGATCAATCTAACTCGTGCAACTGCAGTTTTTCGTCTACCTGTTCCTGGATAAACAATTTGATTCATATGTTTTTTGTTATATATTTATTATTAATGGCTTTTGCGCTTCATGAGGATGATTTTCACCTGTATAAACCTTTAACTGAGTAAAAAGTTTACGGCCTAAAGGTCCCTTTGGTAACATTCCTCGGATGGAATGTTCTAATATTCTCGAAGGCAACCTTTCTTGAACTTGCTTAAAAGTTTCTACTTTCATACCACCAGGTGTACCTGAATGCCTACGATATAATTTTTGTGATGTTTTTTGTCCAGTCACTGTGATTTTCTCAGCATTAATCACAACGATATGATGCTTTAAGTTAGTATGTGGAGAATAATAAGGAGAATTTTTTCCTCTTAAAACACTGGCTACAACAGTGGATAAACGTCCCAACGTTTTATCCTTGGCATCTACTAAGTACCATTTAGTATCAGTTTGATTATTATCAGAAAATTTAGTTATATTCATTTTATTTAAAACTTGATTAATATTGTGATTAAAAATCAATATAATACAATATTGATTAAGTTAATCTATTTTTTTTCTTTTGGTAAAGCAATTCCCAACCTTTTCTGCAATATAAATCCAATATTGAACATTGGTTTATTAAAACTATAAAAATTATACAATCATAATCTATTGTTTTATAATACACAAGATTTATATTAATTAAGCATCTAATGTTTGATATTTATATATTATTCAGGTTTAAACAAGATAAGCTTTTGACCCTTTTCAGCTCAAATTAATATATATTCAGCGAATGCAATATAAATTGGAAAGATTATCCTTACAAGCTTCAATGACTTCCTCTGCGGACTTTTGACCAAAATTTTTAATTTCTAACAATTCTTCTTGAGAATAATGCAATAAATCAGCAACCGAGTGTATTTTCGCTCTTTTCAAACAATTATAAGCCCGGACTGATAGCTGTAATTCTTCGATCAATACTTTATCAATTTTTTTAGTTTTCTCTTTAGTTGAACTATCAGGTATGGTCAGATAACTAATTTCGCGATTCCAAATATCTTGGATTAAAAGTTTGAAGATTTTAAAAATGAGCTTAAAACTACAAAATATTGGATTAGAAACTGAGTACATTATCTTCCATTTAAGAACCGTACTTACATCTTTCAACATATACGGCTCACAGGTTTACTAGGATTTACTTTGTAAATTTTCAATCTAGTTTGGTTATCTATATTGTGAATACTTTATATTAAAAGTGGGATAAGTTCTTGTGGATTTGGGCGGCTCATATTAAGAGCGACTTAGAATCCTCAATAGAAATACTAAAAGTACTTAGTCAGACAATATTTTAACTTCAAGAAAAAATTTCACTAGTATAAACCAATTTGCGTATTAAAGTTTACGTAAAAGGTATTACGCAAAACACACAACTTTGGAGAGTCTTCTCCATTCCTACTTGAATTAATTCGTTTAGTTGATGATTAAGCCGTGCCACGTCATAATATGATGAATTGAACCCAGTTTATTTGTTCCAAATATTTAACTATAAGATTATCACGAATGTGCTTCATTACACCCAATATCGAACCATGAAATGTACTAACAAGAGGCATATCTGTACAGGCTAATATCATTTGTAGTTAAGCGAATATCTAAATATTGTAATCATGGCTTACACTATACCTAATAGGATGTTTTTCTTAATATTGATTTTGGCACATAATAATAATTTATCACTAAATAGAAGGTATGTTTTGTTCTATTTTGTGCAGTACATTTTCGGCTTTAGCATTAAAATAATGATAAAACTATTGTACCTTTATTCAGATCGTCACATGCACTATCGTGCTCCAATCATTACTGGAGGACAAATTACTATTTCAGATTTTTTTGTAAATATTTAGTTTAACCATACATGAAAGGTATATGATGTTGAGACTATTCTGGAAGACAATGTCAATTTAATTAAACATTGTTAGACATTAACAAATCTTACACACTCTTCAAGTTAATTTGTCGTAATGGATTAAATAAATTCGTTAAAATTTCAGCCCCTTGACTTATAGCTTCTTGTGGAGTCAGACTACCATTGGTCCATACTTCCATAAGTAAGCGATCCATTATACCTCGATCATTATCATTAATTTCTTCTATACTATAGTTAACTTTTTTAACTGGCATAAAAATTGCATCAACGTTCAAAAAATCTACTGTTTCTTTATAATTTCGTTGATTCATTAAGCGATATCCATCACTACGTTCTATGCGAAACTCCATTTCTAAAATACTATTATTGGAGATTGATTAAAGTAAAAACATATTCTTTTATTTTACTATGAATAATATAATTTTATATTTCAGAGCAGACGCTTAATCAAGAATTGTAAACTAATACTTTAGACTTTTATATAAATTACATGATTTAAAATAACAATAATTAGCAATTTTTCATAAATAAATTACATAAAAACAAGTAAAATGCAATTCAATATGCTTTTTATATATCGCACTTGCAATATATTGCCTAGAATCTATAAGTTGAATTGAAGAAGGCAGATCAAATAGTCCTGCCGTAACAATTGCAGGTCCTTGAATTTTTATACGTCCAGTTTCAGGTTCAGTAATTTGACTTTTGAATACAAGATTTTTTAAGTTTAGTAATCTATAATTAATTTATATAAAACATAAATTATTATTAAGATCAAAATTTTACATTAAAACAGTTGTCTTGTAATAACTACTAATTTGAATTATTTCAAGAGTAGCTTTTATCATGGGAATGATCAATATCATATTTTTTAGTGCGTGTTATAATTAAGTAAAATAAGCCTTAAAATGCACAATGACTATAAAATTGCAAAGATACTTTTTATCACGTAAAATAATATTCTTGCTCACTAGAATGTACAATAATAAGTCACACATAAACAAACTATAAATATAATTGTTTTTATCTAATAGCTTTATAATCTATAAAAATAGGTAACTTGTAAGTATACTTGAACAATAACTCTTATTATTTTCTAAAATTCATATTATATCATTATTTTTTTTAATTCATTTTTATAGTTAAATCAAAAATCGTATTAATATCTTTATTATTTTCTTACATATTTCTAGCAAGGTTAATACTAGCATAAGTTTACCTGAATATACTAAAGATTAAATGTATATTTATTTGGTAGTATTTATTATTTATTTATAGTTTAAATTTGCCTAATAGACTTAGTCGGTAATCTGATTTTACAATAAATTATTTAATTGTAGCAACAATGTACCCCTAATTAAGAACCGTACGTACATCTTTCAACATATACGGCTCATAATATTTATTATTACATACTATATATTGAAATCAGCATAATAATCTTGAATGAAAACTTACTCAAAGCAAAGAAAAAAATAAGTAAAGACCACTCAATCTATAAATATTCTTATATGACGCTTATTCATTTTCCTGCCAAGCAATTTACTTGAAAATTAAATCGGGATTCAACTGAGTCTTATCAGTAAAAACAAGTATATTGTTTCTATTTGTTTCATAAACTTACAACGTTATCATTTTAAACTATAATCATTTCACCTGACAAGTTATACATTAGCTATATATATAGTAAGGTAAATTGTCTATACAAACAAAGAAATGTCATTAAAGGTATTTTTTATGATTATTTTGCTTAATGCTAATCTTAAAGATAATTAATATGTTATATATAACCTTGACCGATAAATGATTGTACCAATAACTATTTAACTTTAATATAAATTGACACCATATATAAAAGTTCGGCTATATACTGATTTAAATAATTGTGGATCAATCTAAAATTTAGTTAAATTAAATTTTAAGAATTTCACAATCTTAAAAACTTATATTTCAATAAGAATTTGATAAAATACTTATAGCTTGGAAAAATTAAAAGAATAAAATTAATCTTCAGTTTACCCAAGAACAAATCACACTTTAACAAATGACATTGGCTAAAAACAATAATTTAGTTTATTTTTTAATCAATGAATATCTCAATCAACTAATGCTATGATTTGCTTACAAAACATCTTCCCTAATACCTGGTATAATTGAAAATTCATGATTAATACCAGCAATTCTGACTGCAACTATAGCTGTTCCGGGTAAATTTAAATAAAATTGAAAACACTCTCTATCGGTAATCAATTTTTTTTGATTATACTAAATATGAAAAACATTGAATTCATGTAGCATATATATTCAAATTACTTAAATATAATAGTTTTCTTTTTATTAAAAACATTAGTAAGAAAAACAGTGAAGATTTATTATCATTTCAGTAATGAAAAGAAATATCTGCCATCCATATTATTATTTTTTTTAGTCTCAATTATGATAATCAAAAAAAATCTCTCACTCAGATAAAATTGTTCTTCTTAAAGCGTTACCTACAGTTAGTAAAATCTATGAAGTAATACAAGAAAGTATAATCAATGATTGCCTTAATCGAACTATATGTATAATTATGATTATTTATATGCTCTTATTGATAATTTATCTCTATAACTATAATTAGATAATTATCTAAATCTAATTAACTTCATATAATATAAAGCAAATCAATTGTAAAATCTTAATCACTATATCGCTTAGATTTAATATTACATTCTCTCTAAAAATGAAATTAGTTAAGCTAAAAATTGTTAAATCGAATCATTACAGTGTTACTTGGAATATGATCTATTCTTACTATCATATTTTTATTAAACAATATATCCAAATGATATTGCAAAAATAATCGACTATAGATTAAGCAAATAGTCTTTAATTTAGAACCATACATACAACTTTAACTGTATATGGCTCAAAAGTTTATTCCTTAATAACACAAGTAACAGAAAAAGTAGATACAAAACTAAAAATACGATACTATAAGACTATAAAATAGTTTATAAAAAATTTTAAGTTTATCTTATCTGCACAGACAATATATGCACGCTACAATTAATAAACTATGATTCACTTTATTTATTAAAATTAATCTTTTTAGAACAATCAAATTCTTTCTCGACTACTTGATGTATTATAAATCATTATGTTCACTACGCTATTGCATACTAAATAATAAGATCAGATACATCAACAAGCTTATTTATGTTTCAAGTGTAATCTTTGCTATATTCTACAGGTTATTCCATTTTATTTACTAAAATTTAGAGTGTTATGTTTGCAATAAAAAATAACTAAATACTTGTTTAGGAAACTTTTATTTTAGGTTAACCATGACAAATCTTGACAACTTCATATTTAAATAAACTTAAATGATGGTAATAAATCAGATACTTCATTCAAATTTATATTGAGTTACAATGTGAAGTGAAATTAACACTTAAATTAATATCAAAAAACACATGGATACTTTAAAACTCTTAGACTATAAATTTTATAATCATTTTGGCTGAAAACAAATCACACTATTGCTTTGAATTAATTTTTTTATATAAATTCTGTAGTGATTTACCTTGATGTGTAGAAATAGGCAATAGTATTTTGATATTTTTTTTAATTCATGTAAAATATTGATACTAACAATAGACACAATTCAATCTTGCAAGCCTTGTCCATGTTGTAATCGATCTATCTGAAATTTGCCATACAAATTTCTTGGTCCTATTACTTGTGACTCGAGACATTCTATTTCAAATTGAGTCATTGGTTCTAACCTTATGAAAAATGTTATTAAAGTCTATATAAATACTAAATACGACGTTTTTTTGGTGGTCTACATCCATTATGAGGAACAGGAGTGATATCTTTGATTAGATTTATCTCTAAACCTGCAACTTGAAGCGCCCGGATTGCCATTTCTCTACCATTTCCTGGCCCCGTAACAATTACTTCTACTTGACGCATTCCTTGATCTACAACTTGTTTTGCCGCTTTTTCTGCCGCTGTTTGAGCTGCGAAAGGGGTACCTTTTTTTGCTCCTCTTTTACAAATTGATTTTAATACATTTGTTATAAACTCTACAGTCAATTAATCATTGAGTAAAGCTTCCAATTAATTATATAGTTTTAACATAGATTAAAACGATAAGAATAATTAAACAATTAATCATATACTGAGGATCAAGTATTTTATACATTGTCCCAGCCATAGTACACTCATATTTCTAATTTGTCTAAAAGATCAAGCCTGATATCTTTACATTACAATCATATAGCTTCTATGAGATGTATACATCTTTCAAATCCACCTGCACCTGCAGAAGACCAAGCTAAAGTTTCTCCTTTTAAATCTGTTATTGTGACAATAGTATTATTAAAAGTTGCTTTAATATGTACTACCCCGTTAGATATATTATATTTTTTCTTTTTAGCGCTACCTTTTTTTATTTGTCTATTAAGATTCATACATAAATTCTTTAATATTGAGAATGGTTGGGTAAAACATTTAATTTATTATTTGATATGTTATGGAAAAAATATAAACAAGAAAATCCATCAAATCTAAACTTGACCAGTTTACCCTCCAAATTAGAACCGTACGTGCGACTTTCACCGCATACGGCTCAATAGGTTTATCAATATTTTTTTGCGTATTATACTATACCAAAGTTACGCCTTATATTATACTGGAAATCAAGATACGTCTTTTGTGATTCTTTCTTAATGTCAGTCACTTAATTGTGATGGCAAATATTCAATACATTAGATTTTATCAAACATGATTTCTTTAATATAACATTTTTTAACAACCAAATTTTTATGTACTACAATTACATAAAAATTGTGGAGACACTACTCTCTTCTTATAAACAAACTAAATCATATTAGTATTATTATCTAATAAATCTTACCTTAAAATTTAAGAATTAGTTAGTTCGTTTTTATTTGTTCCAAATATTTATATTGAGTTTTGATATAATTTAATCACGAAGCATAAAGATATCAAAATTCTATTATGTTAAATGCACTTCACTTCACCTACGATTTACCTAAGGAGTGTATTATATCCAAGAAAAATATAACACTAGATGATATAAATCATCCATGATGATTAGTATATAAAGCACGTAATCATACAGTTTTAGATGTTGTATTAGATGTCCATTATAATATTTCGCAATGCAATAGCTGAAGCATATACTACTCACTTCTTCTTTTTCTGTAACTTTTCTACCTTACAATTAACCAACAAGTTAAATATTATTTGATCATTCAACTTGTAAAACTAAGTTACTACAGAAACTATTAACATTCACTTACTCCTAAAATGTTAAGCGTATATACAATTGAAAATGTAATAATAAATATTTAAGAACGACATATTTTCGATTATAATTTATCATCTCAGGTTGTGTTAAATTTCACCCAAGAACAAATCGCACTCTTAGTTGTAGTCGAATCAGTAATTTAAATATTTTTTTATATACCAAAACTCTAATTCCGAACCGTACGTACAACTTTCACTATATACGGCTCATAGATTTAATGAATGTCTTTATCCGTCATCTTTTTAAGATTAATAAAAATAAATAATCTTTAAAATCATTAAAATACCTCATTTACTATATGCTACACACTACTACATAGTAAATTGTGAAAATTCTTTATATGATTATAACAATATTGGATTCGCAGATTTTTATAATCATAAGAATATTGTATTTAGACGAATCACATCACAAATCTCAAACATAATGTTTTTTTTAGAGAAATCAATCCCATCAATATTCGAATTCAAATACACAGATTATCATCAACTATGCTTTATGATAAATTGTAACTTTAACATAAAAATATGAAATTCTCATTTTATTTGTTCCAAATATTCAAAGATATAATTATCATAGATACAACTATCCTTTAACTTATAGTTTACAACAATGTATAAAACAGTTCTGATACTACACAAGGGTATTAACTAAAACTAATAAACGAAGTTTATACAACCACATATATAAACATAGTTATTGTAAATTTTTTTTAGATATGACCATGATAACAAAACGATATAGGCGTTTTTTTCCTATAAAATCAACAAATATTTAGTTACACTATAAGCAGTTCAAGCTTATATATTGCCTTAGAATGTTTAATTTACTAAGAACAAATCACACTAGAACTAATTATATAATTTTGATTATTTTCTTTAAGTTCCAGAAATTTGATTGATATATTTTAACAAAAATGTTGTTTATGGATCTAAATATAAATAGTTATAATGTCTTATATATGATATTTATAAATTATTGAAAGTAGTAAACATGGTTAACAATACAATTTTATACTGTATATAGTATAACTATTAACATCATACTGCCATTTTTTTTATTTGATTTTTATGAATATATTAATAGAATAGATTCTTTATTATTTTCTTGGTGCTTTTTTCTTACCTGCTACTGTACGCTTAGAACCACGCCTAGTTCTTGCATTTGTTCTTGTTCTTTGTCCTCTTAATGGTAAGCCTGCCCTATGTCTTCTACCTCTAATGCAACCGTTTTCCATTAATCTCTTAATGTTAAGAGACTGAAAACGTCTTAAATCTCCTTCAACATCAAACTCTTGATCTAAAACGTCTCGAATTTTTATTATCGAATCATCATCTAGATCTTTACATTTTGTATCAGGATTAACATTAGTCATATTTAAAATCTTATGCGATGAGGTTAATCCAATTCCATAAATATATGTTAGGCCTATTTCAATTCGCTTATTCGCCGGTAAATCTACCCCAGCAATTCTTGCCATTATCTTTTCTCCTAATATGAATTTAAAAATATAATCGATATATTCAATAACTTTACCTTATGGATATTGATTTTTATTTTACACATGATCAATATCGAGTCACAACAAAATATAATAATTTAATGGTGCATTGAATATAAGTTGACACAATTAATTTATGAAAGTGTTATTTTGATAAAAATTCAGTGAATTATAAATAGACTTATCCTTGTCTTTGCTTATGCTTTGGATTAATACATATCACCATGATACGTCTATTGCGACGAATTATTCTACACTTATCACACATTTTACGAACTGATGGTCTAACCTTCATTTTAATTATTGATAATATTCTTATCTAATATAAATTTAATTTGATCCAAGTTAATACAAAAATATAACCAGTATAAAATTATATTCAAAGATTATGTAACGATATAATTCATATTGTCACATTTCAATTTCATATTGATTATTATAACTGTATATCTACAACTTAACAATGTAAACATATTAATTTTTTTTATTTGATAATATTGGATTTGATAGTTGTCTTATAAGATTGACAAGTGATATAATATAGTTAAATATCTATTCTGAAATTATGTGTATTGCTAGATTAACTAGAGTAAATTTAATAAAAAGCTTGTGAGAATAATTATAGTATGTACATATAGAAAAAATATTTAAAATTATAAATTTTTAGTAATCATTAGTAAGGAAAAATAATCATGGATATCGTAAGTCTAGGATGGGCTTCGTTGATGGCTGTATTCTCTATTTCTTTAGCCTTTACCGTTTGGGGACGTAACGGTTTCTAGTAATTTTAAAATATCAAGGAGAACAACAAAAATGATGGGAGAAATTGTAAACACAGCAATTGTTACATGCTTCATGACTCTAACTGGATTAGCTTTGGGCTTTCTATTATTACGTATACAAGGTGAATAAAATCATATTGTTTAAATAGCGGAGAATGGATTTGAACCATTGACCTTCGGGTTATGAGCCCGACGAGCTACCAGACTGCTCTACCCCGCGTTACATGATCATAATGATATCATATAACGCGGGGTTTTTTCAACATAGTATGTTAAAATTTATAAACAAGACACGATATTTGTATATGAACAGATCCATTTAAGATTACATTCTAAATATACAATATATATACCGTATCATAATTTGACTCATCAATATAAACAAACAAAATGTAATTGATAAAAAAATGAATCAAGTTAACCAAAGACAAATCAACCTCAAAGATATTATATTATCTATGTTAAATATATCAGCTGGTTATTCATTCATTAATTCATTTAGAAATTTAATTGTATGTCTAAAAGCATATAAACATGTAGTAATATTTAAAATTTTTTATTATATATCATTACAGCACAAATTCAATAACTAAATCAAAGAATGAAAAGCAAAACAATAAAATGTATCAATACTACAGTAATGTACTACTTAAGCTTCTACTTTTTCTAATTTCTTAGCAATCAAATCAACAGCTTCTTGTAGATTAGATACATTAGCAGCATCTTCATCCATAATTTCAATGTCAAACTCTTCTTCTATTGACATAACCAATTCAACAATATCTAAAGAGTCAGCACCTAAATCTGCTACAAATTTTGCGCTAGGAGTCACATTATCTTTGTCAACACCTAATTGATGGCTAATTATATTTTTTACTCTGTCTAAAACTTGTGAATCACTCATATATATTGTCCTAATTATCAAAAAAACTTTTTATATTTAAAGCATTTAGCTTAACATAATAAACCTAATTATACTATAATTCATTATAGTACTGCATTGATAACTTAATCAAGTTTTTACTAATTTAGTTTTGTTATTTTTTAAACTTTATACTATACTTTGTGATATAATACGTTACGTGATCAATTTTAGGGGCTGTAAAGGTTTTTACATTTCACATTAGAAGAGACTATCGTGTAATTAATATAATATACAATATAATTGCTATTAAAAATTTATTTTGTTTAGATAAAAGTAAAGCCATTGCATATGCATAAAGAATAAAATTTTTATCATATATTATGATTAGCTATAAATCTAATATTTTGTGAAATAATTAGATGCATTTGATTATAGAATTAAATTAAGGTATAAATAAACATACAAAATTCAAATTTACCAGTAGTCTCTGTGAAATGGACGTGGGTTCGATTCCCACCAGTTCCATACTTACAGGCATATAATGTATCAATATAAAATACAAACAACAAATAACTGTTTATAACATAATTTCAATATAATTATGTTATAAACAGTTATTGTAAAAGTAATTTAGTTACTAATATCTTCTTGTTCGATATAGATAAATAGTAACGCCATACTAATTGCTGGAAATATTAATCCTACCAGTGGTACTAAAATCGAAGGTAAATATGTTGCTGTCATAGATTCTTATTATAAAAATTTAATTGTAATCAATTTGTCAATATGCTAACTATATAATTAATTTAATTAATTATCCGATTGGCAAATTAACTAATAATAGGTAAGCAAAACCTGCTCCACCTACAGCACCTACAAGAAAACCAGCTGTAAACTGTCCCCATCCTTCAGAAGTTTGTAGAGAGTCTTTACTTTCTTCCTTATCAAAAGATACTGTTCCATACATTGATAAACAAGTTGTTAATATTAATATTAAACCAACTGTAGATAAAAAACCAGATAATAAGGCAACATTAGTATTACGTAAAGGACCTAGCTTATAAAAAGGACCTATTAAAAAGTAACCATGAGCCATTCCTATTTCTAAACCTCTTAGTAAAGGTGAAAGTCCTCTACGGTACGCTGGTAAATTACTTAGTAAACCTTTAGTGAAACTAGATGTTGTTACTGGTGTAGAAAGATTACCTACAAATGGATCTTCGTTATAAGGTGTTATAAAATCTGTCATAATATTCTTGTTCCCAGATGTTAGATTTTTAATAATATTGTATATAAAGTTTTATATAACAACAATTTAACAGAAAATTATTGTTATATAAAACTTTATGTTATTTTAACTTAATGTATTGATTGCGTAATCTAAGTAAGAATTTGCTTCATTAGCAACCTGACCAGACAACCCATGTGTAGCCTTAATATATCTTAAAGCTTCTACATACCAACTTGGAGATAAATCGAAACTACGGTTAATTTCTTCTAAACCAGCAACTAAATATTCATCCATAGGGCCAGTACCACCAACAACTAAGCAGTATGTAACCATACGTAAATAATAACCGATATCACGTGCACATTTTGCTTTACCTACTGCTCCTGAAGCATATGTAGGTCCACTCATTTGTGTAGTATATGGAAATTTTGTATATACTGCCTGAGCAGCTCCAGTAATTAATTTTTGTGCATTAGAAGTTAATGATTTAGCAGCTGCTAAACTTGCTGTAGCTCTTTGGTAACGTCCATTAACAGCTTGTAATTCTGTATTGCTTAAGAAACGTCCTTGATTATCAGCAGATGCGATAGCTTCCGTAATTGGAGTTTTCATAAAAAAATTTCCTTTTATCTTAATGATTTTTTTATTGACCTACTTAACACTTAACATAAAGTGAAAATTTTCTATTAGTAATTCATTAACAATAATTGCAAATGATGCTAACTTTATGACTTAGGTCTTGAGTCGTTTAAATAGTTTAGTCGCGAGAATTGATTACTCAACGAAGATAAGAATTAAAATTAAAACAACGTTAAAGTAACAATTTAATGCAATTTAACTATACTACAGATACAGCTGCACGATCAAAGTAACCAGCTAATTCTGCAACTAAAGAGCTACAATCACCAATTGGTGTACCGCTAGTGTCATTAGCTAAACTAACTGATGCTTCTTTCATTTTTTGAATTGCAACTGCAACAGAAGAACCTGGAGTTCCTAATGCTTGATATGTTTCTCTTAAACCATTTAAACATCTGTCATCTAGTACGCTAGAATCGCCTGCAATCATTGCGTAACTTACGTAACGTAGTACAATCTCCATGTCTCTTAAACATGCAGCCATACGACGACTAGTATACGCGTTACCACCTGGTTGGATTAATTGTGGTTGCTCAGCGAATAACGCACGTGCTGCATTTGTTACAATTGATGCTGCATTAGAGTTTACTTTGTTAACAATATCAAGTCTTTGATTACCTTCTTTAACCATGCTCGATAATGCATCTAATTGTGTATTGCTTAAAAATTCTCCTCTAGCATCAGCTTGAGCTACAACTTTTGCGAATGCATCTAACATATTTATTTTCTCCTTAATGATGGAATGGTGTAAAATAAAATACTTAATCAGTAAAATCTATCAAGTATGACATACACCATATAATTGTAGTGCTATTAAACAATTCAAAGAATTAACTTTTGTAAAAGTTTTAATCATACACTTTAAAACTGGCTGAAAAATTTACAAAGTTTATTATGTGAGATATCATGAATACATTATTCTCAATAAATAAAAATGTTATTCTGGAAAAACTTTTTTAATAAGAACGACACTATTGGTACTAGTGTTAAATCAAATCAAAAAAGCATAAATCAAATCTTAATTAAACAGTTAAATTCCTTAAATATTTACATAACAAGCGATCCAATTATTGACATTGGAACCTTAGAAACCATTTGTGATTCTGTCGGATGGGTTAAGAGACCTCCCAATAGAATACAAAAAGCTATCCGAAATAGTTTTTTACTCGTAACTTTATTTTATGTTCAATCGAATGAAAAACAAATAATTGGATTTGCACGTGTAACCTCTGACCATGTTTTCAACGCAACAGTATGGGATGTTGTTATCGATCCAAAATTTCATGGTTACGGATTAGGCAAATTATTAATGTCATACGTTGTTCAACAATTAAGAACTCTCGATATCAGCACTATAACTTTATTTGCAGATTCTGATGTGACTAAATTTTATAAAAAATTGGGTTTTATTGCTGATCCAAACAATGTAAAAGGCATGTTTTGGTATCCTAAGTAGACAAATGAATATTAATAATATATAATCACATACATAAGCTAGACGGGATGTAGCGCAGTTTGGTAGCGCGCCTGCTTTGGGAGCAGGATGTCGCAGGTTCAAATCCTGTCATCCCGATTAAAACATTAGAAGAATTAAATCACGCAAAGATATACAAATGTTATAAGATTTCCTTGTTTAAAATAAATACGTGTTAAAATAAGATCTACTATATTGATTTTATAGACTAAAAAAACTACCTTTGAATTAATCAATTAATAATATAATATGTCAAAAAAAAATAATTCTTATCGTATACAATATTCTAATAATGCAAGAAACATGTTAGCAAAAGGCATGAAAACTCTCAACGACGCTGTTGCAGTAACAATAGGTCCTAAAGGAAGAAACGTAGTTGTTTGTAATAAGGAAGGACAACCGTATATTATAAACGATGGTATTACCATTGCAAATGAAATTCAGCTTCAAAATAAAATCCATAATACCGGAGTCTCATTAGTTCGCCAGGCAACATCACAAACTAATACTATTGCTGGAGATGGAACAACTACTGCCACATTACTGGCATACTCAATTGTCAAACAAGGTTTAATCAATATTGATTCTGGTTCAAACCCTACAATGATAAGAAACGGGATCACAAAGGCAACAAAATTCTTGATCGATTTGGTATCGCAATATGCAATACCAATAAAAAACTTAGAATTTATTGCAGCTGTAGCAAAAATATCAGCTGGAAATAACCATGAAATTGGACAATTAGTCGCTAACGCTATTTCTAAAATAGGTAAAGATGGAATCATTAATTTAGAGGAAGGCAGATCTATAAATACAGAATTGGAAATTTCAGATGGTTTTAATTTCCAAAACGGTTTTATATCTCCATATTTTTTATCAAAAAGTAAAAACGGTAGTATTGTACAGGAAAATACTTACTTATTACTATGGGGAGATAAAATTAATTCTGTAGAAAAAGAAATAATTCCGATATTTAATAAATTTAAAAAATTGCAAGCTCCATTACTAATAATAGCAAAAGACTTCAGCAAGGAGGTTGTATCAACATTAGTAGTAAATACTATGAAAGGTAACACTAATATAGCAGCCATAAAAGTGCCAGGCTTTGGTGATCAAGGTGACTTATTTCTAGAAGATTTAGCTATTTTTTCGGGAGGATCAGTACTTAGTTCTGAAAGAGGAGTAACAACTCAAAATTTAGGAATTAATCATTTAGGTAATATAAAAAAAGCAATTATTACAAAAGATAGCACAACATTTATAAATGATAAAAATGAAGCTGCTATAAATCATAGATGTGAAATGTTGTTAAAACAGATTCAAAGAAGTGATTCAATGTATGAAAAACAAAAATTACAAAATCGTCTGTCTCAACTAACTAGTAATGTCGCTACAATAAAAGTTGGCGCTATAACGGAAGTTGATATGAGAGATAAAAAACTAAGAATTGAAGATGCTATTAATGCTACACAATCTGCTATTTTAGAAGGAGTTGTGCCCGGCGGAGGAATGACTTTATTACATCTTTCAAAAGATTTATCAAGATGGGCAAATAAAAATTTAAGTGGCGATGAACTAACAGGAGCTAACATTGTAGTAAAAGCTCTTGAACTACCTAGCAAGCAGATTATCAACAATGCTGGAGAAAACGGCTCTCAAGTAATTCAAAAACTCAAAATGCTGAGTTTCAACAATGGATACGATGCTTTAGAAAAAAAGATTGTTAATATGTACAAATTAGCTATTCTAGATCCAGCGAAGGTTACACGCTCGGCCATTCAAAATGCATCTTCTATAGCTAATATAATATTATCTACAGATTGTGTTATATTAAATTAAAAGCATGAAAGTAGTTTACTACTTTCATGCTTTTCTGTTTGTTTAATTTAAAATACTCCTAAAGTAATCGCTTGGTTTAAAGGCATTGTTGCACCTATACCTAACCAAATTGCAACAACTGTTCCAAAAAGAAATATGCTTGTTGCGATTGGTCTACGGAATGGATTTTGATATTTATTCATACTTTCAATAAATGGTACAGTCATTAAGCCAACTGGGATAGCAGCCATAATTCCAATACCAATCAGTTTATTCGGTATAACTCTTAATAAATTAAAAGTTGGAAACAAATACCATTCAGGTAAAATCTCTAAAGGAGTTGCAAAAGGATCTGCTTTTTCTCCCATACTAGATGGTTCCAGAACTGCTAATCCAACAACACAAGCAATTGTGCCTAATATTACAGTCGGGAACATATATAATAAATCATTTGGCCACGCTGGTTCACCGTAGTAATGATGTCCCATTCCTTTAGCTAATTTTGCTCTAAGCTTAGGATTTGTTAAATCAGGTTTTTTAAGTATAGACATAATTTAATTCCTTTATTTTATAAAAAAAGATAATAAAATGTAATTTTAATAAGTATTTATAGAGGACCAGAAATACCTTGCTTACGGATCATTAAGAAGTGCATTAACATAACTACTGCTGTAATTAAAGGTAGTACAAATGTATGTAAACTGTAGAATCTTGTCAGTGTACTCTGACCTACACTAACTCCACCTCTTAAAAGTTCTACCAAACTACTACCAACAACAGGTATTGCTTCAGGTACACCCGTTACAATTTTAACTGCCCAAAAACCTACTTGGTCCCATGGTAATGAATAACCAGTTACTCCAAAAGATACTGTTAATACTGCTAATGTTACTCCTGTCACCCATGTTAATTCTCTTGGTGTTTTAAATCCACCTGTTAAATAAACACGGAAACTATGTAAAATCATCATTAATACCATCATACTAGCAGACCATCTATGAATAGAACGAATCAGCCAACCAAAATTGACATCAGTCATAATATATTCTACTGAAGTAAATGCTTCAGCGACTGAAGGTCTATAGTAAAATGTCATGGCAAAACCAGAAGCAACTTGAATAATAAAACAAGTCAAAGTGATTCCACCGAAACAATAAAAAATATTCACGTGAGGTGGTACATATTTACTTGTAAAATCATCTGCAATAGCTTGAATTTCTAGTCTTTCTTGAAACCAATCATATACTTTACCCATATACTAATTATATTTATTAATTGTTCTCACAATAAGGCTACACAAAATAAACAAAACTATAATTTTCAACCAGTCATAAACTTGATCGATATAGAGCTTTTCTTTTATAAAATTTTATTAGTTCTAAGACCCAGAAATGAATTCCATGGTAATCTTCATCTTGCTGATTCGATTTATTTTGATCAATTCAATAGTTTATACAAACCTTGCAATAAACCATAAATTCTGTAGAATACAGAATATGACTTATATGCTCATAGCATTTGGTAAAAAAATATTTACAAAATATTTATCATAATAAAAAACTAAAATTCATTACAAAGCTAAATGCTAATATATATATTGTTTGTTCTCAATTATATAAACTTACAATTAAATCAATATTATTATTGTCTAAGGATGTCACTGTAATGGACTTTTGTAATATAAATGACTTGTGATTTGATCAATTTAGTATGATTTTGATACCATCTAATCTATTATAATACTATACGGAGAATATATTATTCTACACAGAATTATTTAGTTAGTTAACCAAATTGCTGTAATCTTAATCTAAAATATAGTTAATCTTTTTTCTATCGAAGCCAATTTTAAGTTATGTAGACAATATAGGTATTAAATTATTATTTAATATATATTTCGCGCATTTACATTTAAAGATAGCTTATAAGTTGATAAAATCATTCTAATGAAAAGCCAATTGATACCCATGATTTACTATATTTCAGTTTAAATTAAATTGGATTCTTTTAACTCTAAAGTCTTATTAGTTTCAGGAGAATTTGCTTCTGAAGGTGGAACCAGCTGCCAGAATTTGCTCACAAATGAGTCCCAGTTACTTAAAATTACAGCTGCTTTTTTGCTGCCAGTTTTGGTCACATGTTTCTCAATTAATGATTTCAGTTGTTGTTTACCTGCGCTAGTTTCTACACGTTGTATTTTGACAGTTTCTTTATTTAATTTATCCAGAATATCATCATTTTCATCAAGAATATATGCTATCCCTCCAGTCATACCTGCAGCTAAATTTCTTCCAACTTTACCTATAATAACAATCAAACCACCTGTCATATATTCACATGCATGATCCCCTACTCCCTCAACAATAGAGATTGCACCAGAATTTCTTACAGCAAATCTTTCACCTGCTTGCCCACCTACATACAAGCTACCACCAGATGCACCATACAAACAAGTATTACCGATAATAACCGAATCATTAGAATTAATATTCATGTTGTCAGGCTTAACGATAGTAATTTCACCTCCATTCATGCCTTTCGCAACATAATCATTCGCTTCCCCAACTAGCCTAACGTTCATTCCTTGAACAATAAATGCACCAAAACTTTGCCCAGCACTGCCGTAGAAATTTAAATTTAATTTACCTTTAAAGCCACAATTTCCATATTTTTTAGCTATAAAACCTGATAGTCTAGCACAAGTCGTACGATCTGTGTTAACAATGCTAATATGTTTTGTTACTTCGATATTATTTTCTATAGCATTTATTATATCTACAACAGATAAAATATCATCATCTAAAACTAAACCATTAGTGTGGACATCTGGATGCTTTAACCACTCTCTATTATTCTCAGTGTTAGGTAAATTAATTATAGTCGACAGATCAACACTTTGAGTTTTCTTCAATAACCTATCTTGATTATGGACTAACAAGTCAGCTCTACCTATGATTTCATCTAAATTTGTATACCCCATCTCTGCTAATATAGTACGAATTTCTTCACCTATAAACAAGAAAAAGTTAACCAAAGCTTCAGGCACTCCAGGATATCTTGCACGCAATTCTTCCCTTTGTGTTGCAACACCTACAGGACAACTGTTTGTGTGACAAATTCTAGCCATAATGCATCCAGTTGCTATCATAGCAATTGTACCAAATCCAAACTCTTCTGCCCCCATTAATGCAGCCAACACAATATCTTTACCATTTTTCAGGCCACCGTCTACTCTTAACAGAACTCTATCTCGTAGATTATTTTCTAATAGTGCTTTATGGACTTCAGTCAAACCTAACTCCCAAGGACCTCCAGCATGTTTAATAGAACTTAAGGGAGATGCTCCTGTTCCACCGTCATGACCAGATATTTGAATAATATCTGCATTTCCTTTGGCAACTCCTGTCGCAACTGTACCAATACCAATTTCTGACACTAGTTTAACTGATACTTTTGCTTTTGGATTAATTTGGTGTAAATCAAAGATTAATTGAGCTAAATCTTCAATAGAATAAATATCATGATGAGGTGGTGGGGAGATTAATGTTACACCAGGCTTACATCCTCTTAATGTAGCAATATACTGGCTTACTTTTTTACCTGGAAGTTGTCCTCCCTCTCCAGGTTTAGCTCCTTGAGCAATTTTAATTTCTAATTGATCTGCATTCATCAAATATTCTGGTGTAACACCGAACCTTCCTGATGCAATCTGTTTAATCGCAGAATTGGCAGTGTCTCCATTCTGAAGACCTTTAAGATGTGGAAAAGTAGATGAAAAACCATCTGAATTAACATCATTTAGCTTTAAAAATCGTAACGGATCTTCGCCACCTTCTCCAGAATTAGATTTACCATTAATTCTATTCATAGCCAAAGCTAGGGTTTCATGGGTTTCTCTAGATAAAGCACCCAAAGACATACCTCCTGTACAGAATCTTGTCATAATGCTTTCTATAGATTCTACTTCACTAACTGGAATAGAAGGACGATCACTACTAATAGACATCAAATCCCGTAAAGCTGTAGCAGGACGATCATTCAACATATTGGAATAATCTTTATAGAAAGAGTTTTGATAGCCTCTAACTGCTTTATGTAATGTTTTTGACATGTCTGGATTGTTAACATGATATTCAGCTCCAGGACGATATTGAACAAAACCTAAATTGGTCAATTTTTTACTTATTTTTTTAGAAGCCAATGCATAAAAATTACTAACTTCGTTACAGATATCATCCATAGTTAAGCCACCTATGCGTGAGGTTGTTCCCGCAAAGCACATATTTACAACATCAGTATTTAAGCCCAATATTTCAAAAATTTGTGCTCCATGATAGCTGGTCAGTTGAGAAATACCCATTTTAGATAAAATTTTCAACAGTCCAACCTCTACAGCAATTTTATAATTTGATTGAGCTTGCTCTAAAGTACAAGGTGGTAATTTGCCTTGCTTCATTAAATTTTGAGTTCTAGAGTTACTCCACCAATGCCTAGCTGTTTCAAATGCCAGATAAGGACAAACTGCACTTGCACCATAGCCTATTAGACAAGCGAAATGATGTGTACTCCAGCATTGAGCTGTATTGACAATAAGAGTAACCTTTTGCCTAACACCTTTTTTTATAAGATGATGATGAACAGCTCCTGTCGCTACTAATGGCGGTATATAAATATTATCTTCTATAGCATCGCTGTAATCACTTAAAATCAAAATAGTATTGCCTTCTTGGACAGATTCATATGCTACTTTGGTCAAATCAGTAACTGCATCTTTTAGACTTTTATTCTCCTCTAAGACAAAATGTGTGTTTAAAACTTTCGCTGTACTGCGTTGTGCAATGACATCCAGATCATTTTCATTTAGTACCGGAGAATCTAATTCAATATACTCGGTATTCAGAGATCCTTTACTTAAAAGACTTCCTCTTGAATCTAAGTACATAGTTAGAGACATAACCAGTTTTTCTCTCAAAGGATCTATTGCTGGATTGGTAACTTGTGCAAACCTTTGCTTAAAATAATCATAGATCAAATGCGGTTTCTCAGATAAAACAGCCAAAGGGATATCATCTCCCATACAGAAAGTAGGTTCTTTACCTTGGCTAGCCATATGTTCAATAACCAATTCTACATCTTCTAGCGAATAACCAAAGATTGTTTGCAGCTTCAATAAGTTAGCTGTTTCCAAAGAATTATTATTTTTAAAAGATTGAGACTTAAATCTAGTTTTCCTCTGCTTAATAAGATCACCATACGGGTATTGTTTTGCTACTTCAACTTTGATATCCCAATTTTCAAAGACTGTTTCTTTGTTTAAGTCAACAAGAATCATATTTCCTGGTCCCAGTCTACCTCTTTTGATTATCTTATCTGCTGGAATATCAACAACTCCACTTTCAGAGGAAACAATAATAAGATTATCATCAGTTATACAATATCTTGCAGGTCTCAAACCATTTCTATCAAGTGTAGCTCCTAATTTTTTACCGTCTGTAAATGTAACTAAAGCAGGTCCATCCCAAGCTTCTTGCAATGGTGCATAATACTCATAGAAATTTACTATCTCTGGATAATCTTTTAATGCAGGCTGATTTTTATATGCTTCTGGTATCAACATCATTAAACTTTCTTCTGGAGTATATCCTGAATTAATAAGTAATTCTACTGAACTATCTAAATTGGCAGAATCACTATTCTCAGGATTAGTTATTGGAACTAAGGTATTATAATTTTCAGACCAATGCGACTCTTTTAATAAATTTTCTCTAGCCTTCATCCAATTAAGATTGCCCAAAAGTGTGTTGATTTCACCATTGTGAGCAATACAACGCATTGGTTGTGCTAATGGCCACTTGGGCATAGTATTAGTACTAAAACGCCTATGATATATAGCAAATGCACTTTCATATTCTGGATGATGTAAATCTTGATAGAATTGACCCAATACAGCAGACCTAACCATGCCTTTATAGACTATTGTTTTATCTGACAATGAACATATATAAAAATCTTTTGAGTCTTGTAAATCTGCACTAGCTATCGCCTTTTCTATTTTTTTGCGGATTAAATATAACTTATCATCTAGATCACCTAATGATTTCTCAATATCGATAAATAGCTGCTGAATAATAGGCTTATTATCAGAAGCTTGCTTACCTAAAACTTCGTTAATAGTAGGAACATTTCGCCAATTAATAATTTTAATATTTTCTTCTTCTAATACCCAATTAATAATTTCTTTATATTTAAGATTATCGTGTTGCGGAAAAAAGAACATACCAACTGCATGATAATTATCTTCAGATAATGTAATATTTTGCTTTTTTAAATAATTTTTAAATAGAGTCCAAGGTATTCCAGTTGTGATTCCAGCTCCATCTCCAGAGTCTTTATCTGCACTACATCCTCCCCTATGCTCCATATTACTTAAAGCTTCTAAAGCAAGCATCACTATTTTATGGCTAGGTTTATTATCTATATTGGCAATAAAACCAACTCCACAAGCATCTCTTTCGTGGACAAGTTGCGTTAAATCTAAATTTCTATTCAGATCATTTGCTAGTTGTTTTGAGGCTTGATTTATTTGCATAACTTTACCGTATTTATATTATATTTCAATAGTTTCATGTATTTATTATAATATATAATTATACTCATAAATTTTAAAATTTAAAAAATAGGATTTTTATTATTGAAGTAATTTAAAATTGAGCTTACTTTAAAATTATAGTTCACTTGAAGAATAACAATACTGTCAATACAATGATAAAGTCACATAATACATAACAGTTCATTTCACAATATAAATAAATTGTAAAAAAATCTTAAAGGGAAAAAGATTAAATAATATTTCTCATCTAAAATTAATGAAAATTTATCAATAAACATGTCAAAGAATGTTTGCAGAGAGCACAAACGGCAATATTAAAGAAATACAAACAATAAAATTCATAAAATCAACATCTCTATATACTCATATAGTATTTACGGAAAAATTTACAATTAGAATAGAGTAACTCTAGACTTTCATATTAGATAATCAGAAGTTTACACTACTATCAACCTTATTATATTTTCTTTAATAAACTAAAAAAAATCTCTTTATAATAGATTATATATAATTAAAATAATAACTCAAAAATTACATAAAAAGATATAAAGATAGATTTAGACACCCTTAATTGTAGATTATTACAATTCAGCAACATAATAAGTGCATTTTCGCAAGGATTTTAGTTTATATTTATAATAAAAATTTTAATATTTAAATTTTTTATTCGTCAAGTTACAAAGTTTTAAAACAGTAATATGATCTATAAGTTTATAGATATATTGTTAGAATCTCGAGAAACTATTGAATAATCTGATAGTCTATTTTTGATTTAGCATAGAAATACTAATCAAATCTAAGATAGTTATTATTTTTTATATTAAATTCAATTCTTAAGTTTAAATTTAAAATATCTATATACATGGTTTCTATAGATCATCAATGATCAATGGACTTTGAAAATACTCTGACTAATGATATGAATTATGATTGCGCAATTTACAATGGATAGATTTGAAAAATTTATGATATAATTATACTATAGATTTAATTTTTTTTATTATTATAAATTTCTAAAAAAGAATATCAATAAAAAAATAATCCTACTAGATGAATATACAATTCATATATACAACACTTTAACAATATAAAATATTAGAAGGATACAAAACATGAATTCAATTAATATTATTGAGAATCAATGCATTAATATATCATTTGCCTGTCTTTTAATCGCTACTGTGATCTATTGGGGTAATATTATTTTTCTAAAGTCTTCCGGTAAACTGTCTCCAGGTTTTTATATCGTGATTTTATCTAATTTATGCACTGCATCTATGCTAAGTTTACGATGGATTGATGGTGGTTACTTTCCATTAAGTAATTTATACGAATCATTGATTTTTTTAACTTGGGGGCTAACTTTTATCCATATATTTATAGAGTATAAGACCAACAATTTACTAGTAGGATCGATAGCAACTCCTGTAGCACTTTTCACAATTGCATTTGCTAGTTTAGCTTTACCTAACGAAATGCAACAATCAATCCCACTTGTTCCAGCATTAAAATCCAATTGGTTAATGATGCACGTTAGTGTAATGATGTTGAGTTACTCTACTCTAATACTCGGCTCTCTATTATCAGTTTTGTTTTTAGTTTTATCAAAAGGTCAAGACGTAGAACTAAAAGGTAATTCACTAGGTATTTATAACTACAATGCAACAAATATGACTACAGAGAAAAATATTAGCATATCTGACAATATTTTAGTAGTACAAAAAGAATTACCAAAAAATCTTAGCTTGCTTGAGAGTTTAGACAATCTAAGCTATAGAATTATTGGTTTAGGATTTCCACTATTAACAGTCGGAATTATTGCTGGTGCAGTGTGGGCAAATGCTGCATGGGGATCATATTGGAGCTGGGATCCTAAAGAAACCTGGGCATTAATAACATGGTTAATTTTTGCGGCTTATTTACATGCAAGGCTAACAAAATCATGGCAGGGCAAGAAGCCAGCTATACTTGCATCTTGTGGCTTTATAGTAGTATGGATATGTTACCTTGGGGTTAATTTCTTAGGTAAAGGGTTACACAGCTATGGCTGGCTAACATAAATAGAGTACTTGAACAAAAAAAATAAAATTTGTATATAATTAGTTTTTTTTGATAAAATATTTTGATTATATACAAATTTTATTACAAATTCCTAAAGATTTAGAATGTTAAGAAATCAATCTAAACAACAATTGTTGATACATGACTTCATATCTAACAAGCTTTAACGAGACCGACGGGACTCGAACCCGCAACTTCCGCCGTGACAGGGCGGTGCTCTAACCAATTGAACTACGGTCCCAATCATATAACCATAGTTATTATCCCATCTTCTAACCCATATGTCAATATTATATTCAATTTTAATTAGAATTAAGAAAGTTGAGAATATTCTCTATAATCATACCATGATTATTGATTAATACTGGCACTCTTAATTAGTCAGATTATTTCTTAAATACTCGCTGTTAATTTTAGAGGCCCTTGTTAAAGATATCTTACCAGTTCTTGCAATTTCTAGAATTCCAAATTTATTTAATAGCTGTTCCATTGCAACCATTTTACCAGGGTCACCTGTCATTTCAATAATCAGGCATTCTTCAGCTAAATCTACGATTTTAGCTCTAAAAATTTCAACAATATTTATAATTTCAGGTCTAACTTCAGGATTTGCATAAACCTTAAAAATTGTTAATTCTCTTTCCACAGACGGTATGTTTGTCACATCTTGCACCTTAATGATATTTACAAGCTTGTACAATTGTTTTGTCAATTGTTCAATAGTGCGATAATCACCAGAAACAACCATAGTGATTCTAGAAATTCCAATTTTTTCAGCTGGACCAACAGCAAGGCTATCAATGTTGAATCCTCGCCTCGCAAATAAACCAGCAATTCTAGATAATACGCCAGCTTCATCTTCTACAAGAACAGATAAAGTATGTTTCATAAAAATGATTAATATAATATTTTTTAATTTATTTTTTTTGATTTGAAATAGGAATCAAATTTATATTTAAATAAAACGCAACAAAAAAAGCATGAGGAGATCAAGACAATAGCCGGACCTGAAGGTATATTTAAAAAGTAACTAAAATACATGCCTAAAATACTCGAAGAAATACCTAAGGCCGCACCAACTGTCATTATTTCATGTAACCTATCTACCAATAAATATGCTGTTGCTGTTGGTATAATTAATAAAGCTAACACTAAAACAACTCCTACAGCCTTCATGCTGGCTACAGTTGTTAAAGCCACTAATGTCATTAAACCAAAATTTAGTTGTTTTACTGGTAGTCCTAAAGTAGCTGCGCCTAAATTATCAAATGTATAAAATAACAACTCTTTATAAAACAAAATTATTATGGCTATAACAAATAATGTTATTAAGGCTGTATTAATTACATCTTCTACGGTAACTCCCAAAATATTTCCAAATAAAAAGTGATTTAGATCGATTTTATGTTTTTTTTGAATTATAGTTATTAAAGTTATTCCTAAAGCAAAGAAAGAAGCAAAAACTATTCCTATCGCAGTATCTTCCTTTAAGGGATATTGATCGTGTATCCACGCTATTGGTTGTGGTCGACAGTAATAGCAAAACTGTGAGAAATACAAATTACCTTCACAAGTAAACTAACAGACTCCACTTAAGAACCGTACGTACATCTTTCAACATATACGGCTCAAAAATTTAATTGGATAATATATAAAGAATAAATATAAATTATTTATGAAAATAAATATATAGTTAAAAACATAAAGAATATTAATTTTTTATATAATTTTATGTAATCCTAAAATTAATTTCATAAGAACAGTTTAGTTCTTTCCTACACACAACTTATCTAGCTTTAATTAATTTTAAGCAAATCAAATGTTTTATTTAACACAAAATGTAATTACAAAACACACAGATAAATTTGTACTTTACTTGTTTCAAATTTTAACCACTTTGTTATTTTAGTTTTTTTTCACTTTACCTATCATCATGAAATTAATGTTAATTGACACTAACTGGAAAACAATAATACATAATAATAATTTAAATTAGATTTTAGTTTTAGGTATTTTTTAAGAAAAATTAAATATAAACTAAACATAATAACTTTTTTCAATAATTTATTATTGAGAATAATGAATAATAATATTAAATTGTAATCTATACTGACTGTTACTGTTAATATATAATATGGATATGGCTACAGCTTAACAACGCATAACATATTTAGGGTTAACATTTAATTATATCAATTAATATTTTAGAATACATCAATTTTTCACTCAAAAAGATATATTAAGAGAGATAAAGTATACTAGAATATAAAACAAATCGCACTCAGTGTACTAATTATAGCTGCTAAAACAGCTCCAAGTAACATTGGAGCTTCTAGACTAAAAGCAATAGCTAATCCAGGCATGACAGAATGACTAATAGCGTCTCCCAATAAAGATAATCGCTGTATCATCAAATAACTACCAACAATCGAACATAATAAACCTACTAAAATTGCTATAATCAATGAACGCTGCATAAAATTATACTTTAAAGGTTCTAGAATTAAATTGATAAACATATCTTCTATACTCCTAGTCTACAGGTAAGCTTGATACAAAATGTGCTCTTGTAATACTTCATTACATGATCCTTGAGCAATAATAGATTTATTTAATAATATGAGTTTATTAAAATGGTTGAGTGCATCACCAATATCATGATGAATTACTACAACTAACTTATTGTCATTGGCGAGATTTTTCAATAAACCGAATATCATTTCTTGTGTCTTATAGTCAACACCAGAAAGTGGTTCATCTAAACAAAAAATATCAGCTTCTTGAGCTATTGACCTTGCTAAAAACACTCTTTGTTGCTGCCCACCGGATAATTCTCCTATCCGACGATTTTTTAAATGTGAAATTTCTAAGCAATTTAAAGCTTCTTTAACTTTCAAATAACTAGACTCTGAAAATTGCTTAAACCAACCAGTTTTACAAATTCGTCCCATTAAAACCACATCCCAAACAGTTGCAGGAAAATCCCAATCAATTTGCGATCTCTGAGGAATATATGCAACCTTATCTCTTTGCTGTAATAATAACTTATTGTCATACAATATGACAGCATCATTTAGCGGTACAAGACCTAAGATTGATTTAAATAAAGTACTTTTTCCAGCGCCATTAGGTCCTATAATACCTACTACTTGACCTGTAGAAATACTAAAGTTAATATCTTTGAGAACCAATTTTTTTTTGTATTGTACAGATAAATTAGATACTGTAAGCTTCTTAAAAGATTGTTGCAACATCGCCGCTTATAGTTAAAATTTAAATCAAACATTTTCTGTTAGAGATTTTACTAATCAAGATACAGATAATTGAAAATTTCATTTATAATTGTGGTTATATAAATAAATAATATAATCTTTTATATAAAATGAATCATATATCGTTTTAAAAACGTCTTAAAGAAATAACAAGATAAAATACGATACATCCTAATCTTTATTTTATACATATGACTCAGAACAACTGCATTTCAGTTTCTTATCAATAATATTAAAACTATCAAGTTTAACAGAAGAATTTTTATGTATAACAAGCTTTAAATCTTGAATTTTTTTTGACATTGCAGGTATATCTTTTAAAGACATAATAGCATTGCCAACGCCTACTCCAGAAGCTCCACAAGAAACGGCATTAGTAATAGTATATTCAGACAATTTAGAAGCCGTAATTACTGGTATCTTAGTTGCCTCACTAATACAATGTGTAGTATATAAGGTAGAAGCCGCTTTGAATAAATTACTAGAAATACCATTTGTTTTATGTATATTTGCTTGAGCTCCTTCAGTTTGAACAAGATCTACATTAATTGACTCCAATCGTTTTACTAAATCAATTTGTTGAGAAATTGTTAAAATATATGGCAATGTAACACATAAAATAACCTTAGGATAATTTGTTTTAATTTGAAATGCCATTTCAAAAATATCATTATCACTAAATTGAATACCACGATGATATAAAGTATCAAAATTACCTATTTCAATGAAATCAGCACCTGCACTTAGAGCCTCTTCAACTGAATGATAACTAGTCAAAGAAACACAAACAGGTAAAGCAGTATTACGTTTTACTGCTGAAATAATTTTAGAATCAGCACACATATCAATATAAGTAGCACCACCAATATTGGCAGCTTCTGTTAGGGTTAGAACACTGTCTAAATTAAAATTATTTAAACCACTAATAACCTTCAAAGCATCACGTCTATGTAAAGAGTCCCACAATAATGAATCGAATTTCATAATTTAATAGAGATAAAAATAATAAGTCAATAAATCTAATTGTAAAGTAATTTTAATTACTTTACAATTATGACCAAAAAAAATGATTTTTTTTCTACAATTAATAAGCAAGTCCTAAACTACGAGTAGTTTCACCACCTAGATATACTCTAACACTTAAGAAATCTGTTGGACATGCTGTTTCACATCTTTTGCAACCAATACAATCTTCTGTACGTGGTGCAGATGCAATCTGCTTAGCTTTACACCGGTATGGTAAAAGAATTAATTTAGTCTTTCGTATAACATTTATATTTATAAATATTGGAATTCGACCAATAAGATAAATAAAAAGCTTATATTTAAACTTATACAATTACTTTCCAGTTAAGATCCGTACGTACATCTTTCAACATATACGGCTCATAGGTTTACTAGTTATTGCTTAATACATTAATATTATTGAGATGCAAAATGTTTTTTATCATTTTCTTGTGTAAAAAAAAGCCTTTTTATATTATACATTAACAATCTCTTTAACAAAATATATTTTATAAACCAATTTATATATTTTACATATATAAATAATTTTTGGAGAAGATTTTCTCCATTCCTGCTGGATTTAATTCATTTATTGGGTGATCAATTTCTCTTGACACCTTTAAATAAAGGAAATTTAGCTCAGTTTATTCGTTCCAAATATCTTATTGAGTTTCAATATTATATAAATATTCATACTCTATTATCATACATGCATTTTAGTTCACCTATGATCTAACCGTAAACTGTATCTACAGGATTAAATAGTATACAGGCCAAGATCATTCAGAAATTAGTTAAAGCCGGAATCTTTCTTTTCACAAAGGACTTATTTCCGTACATTTAGATGTTTTTTAACAATAAATAGAATTGATCAACAAACCATATATTGTGTATCATGATGATAACTTACTCGGTGAGACAGAATTATGGTACTTATCCTTTCTTACTGTGACTTTTCAATTTTAACATTAATTAATATTACTATTGAGCCTTGGCTTTAGGCTTTTAAGTATAGTCTTGATACGCAAAATCATTTTTTGATGTTACTTTACAATTAATTATTGATAAATATTTAGTTTCAATACATTTAGGATCATATGTATTTTCTCGAGTGTTTTCTAATCCTTTCCATTCTTGTGTTTATTTTACTCGTTAACGAATCACGCCATCCCAAGGTACCATTTCTAAAACATCGCATGGACAAGCTCTTACACATTGAGTATAAAAGTAGATAGATATTTTTTTATATAAAAAGTTTCTACCCCCTTTACGAACCGTACGTACATCTTTCAACATATACGGCTCTATAGGATATCATATATGCAAAACTTTGAATAATATTTTTAAATATTCAATTCAATTGATATTAGTAAAAAAAATCACAAAGAAATTAAAATTGTTAAATTGTTGTTTTACTAAACTAATTAATAAGAAAAAATTGCCAATAACTTTTTCATAAATCTTATTTTACATATTATCAAATCAGTATTTTATTCCAATATCATAAAATTAATTCTAATATCCCTAACTTCCTACCGAAACTCTCTGCTAATAATAACTTATAAGCATTATGAATTTATTTGAAGTCTCTCCTAACAGCTTCACATTCGTCAGCACGATTGTTCTTATAAGTAGTCAATAATCTAACGTTAGGTCACACACTTATAACTTGCACATCATCAAGTATGATGCATTGATTATCTAGTAAATTAACAAAAATGGATATAATTTTTTGTTATAGTTAATCCTACTGTATAGAAAAACATACAGTAGAGGATATATGCTCCCAATCAGTTTTATGCTTCAAGTAGTATAACTTTAACCAACATAGTTAGTCTTATTATCTGAATCTATAATACTTTATATGTAAACAACTTAAGCCCTGAGGTTTATTTTACGGCTCAGCAATTAATAGATAAAAAATATTGTCGATAAATTTACATACATTTTTACAGTATGTTTGGAATCTTACCAAAATGACTAAAAATTATTCAATCCACACACATCCAATACAAGTATCATAAACTTTAACACTATGAGCCATATGATTAAAACTCCAAAATAATAATTTTTCTTTGACAATGTTAAACTGAGATTCGTATATTATCAAAATAATTGAATTAAATACTTTCCACATAAACTGAATATAGCTTTTTTAAGAAAATACAGCTTAAAATCTAATACTGGATTTATATTTTTAAATATGCTTACAATTATAATACGGCTGTAGTTTTTTTTCGATAAAGTAAAGTAAAAAACTGTGCCTATAACCAAATTACTTGTTAACTTACAAAATAAAGTATTATATTGCTAATTGGATTTTATAGAAAAATACAACAATAATATTTAACATAATGCAAGGTAAATAAGTCGCACTGCAAAGTAGAATTAAGTAAAAATAAAAATAACAATAAATTAACTCAATAAATTCATGGTAGCTTTAACAATTTGATCTGCATGGATAATAGTAGCTTGCTCTAAAAGCCCATTATATGGAGTTGGAATGTCTTGAGAAGACAATCTTACTGGAGCAGCATCTAGTTCGTCAAAACAAGTTTCGTTAATTTTAGCAATTAACTCTGCTCCTATACCACCAGTTCTCATACATTCCTCAACGATTAGAACTTTGTGCGTTTTTTTGATTGATTTAGATACTGATTCTATATCTAAAGGTTTCAAAGAAATTAAATCTAAAACTTCTGGGTCATACCCTTCATTAACTAATATTTCAACAGCTTGCATAACATGATGACGCATTCTTGAGTAAGTCACAATTGTTATATCATTACCAGATCTTACTTTTTCTACCTTATCTAAAGGTAAAATATAATCTCCTTCTGGAATTTCTTCCTGCAAATTATATAACAAAACATGCTCAAAAAAGACAACAGGATTATTATCCCTGATAGCAGCCTTTAATAAACCTTTGGCATTATAGGGAGTTGAGCATGCAACAATTTTCAAACCGGGAATAGCTTGAAAATAAGCCTCAAGTCGTTGAGAATGTTCAGCACCTAGTTGTTTCCCAACTCCACCAGGGCCACGAATAACAATCGGTATTGTAAAATTACCTCCAGAAGTATATCTTAGCATACCACAATTGTTAGAAATTTGGTTGAATGCTAACAGGAGAAAACTCATGTTCATACCTTCTACAATAGGTCTTAAACCTGTCATAGCAGCTCCAATTGCTAATCCTGTAAAACTGTTCTCAGCAATTGGTGTATCCAATACTCGTAAATCGCCATACTTATTATGTAAGTCTTTAGTTACTTTATAGGAACCACCATAATGACCAACATCTTCTCCCATAACACATACGGTTGCATCACGATTCATCTCTTCATCGGTTGCAGCACGCAGCGCATCAAACATAAACATTTTTACCATAGAAATTAATTGCCTTAAATTAAATATATCTAAATTAAATAGAATCGTGAAATATTTTTAATAAACTGATTATAGAATTACAATATCTTTTGTTACTATTAATATTGTGAGATTTGACATTAATGACCTACAAAAGAAAATAAGCCACTTACTAAAAGATACACGATTTTTGAGTATTTTAGCTGCCTACTTAATATTAAATTATCATTTATTAACAAACTTATGCGCTTGTTAATACAAAAAATATTATAGTTTGTAATTCGCAAATGTTAAATATCCTTATGTTATTATATTATGAATATCTAACTGGTTTTAGATTAAAAGTTCAGTAATATTGTATTTAACCACCACTTTATCTAAAATTATTTTTTAAATCTATATCACAATATAAAAAATTCCCAGAACTATATGTTAAATTAAATAATTCTAGTTTTTATGAGATTTAGACAATTGGAATACTGTGATACTTGACAGTTATTCAGCTAAAAATCATAACACAAATATTAATTATTGAATTTATAAAACAAAATTTAAATCACTATTATGCAAACAAATACTTATAAAGATCTTCAACTTTTGGATCTGGACTATCTAAAGCGAATTTAATTGCATCATCAATGATTTGCTTATTTTTTGTTGAAATTGAATCTAAAGTTGCTTCATCAGCGATTGAATTCTCAAGAATATAAGACTTAAGCTTTTTGATAGGATCTCTACTAATCCACGCCTCTTTTTCTTGCTTAGATCTAAGCTCATCAGGATCGGCTAAAGAATGGCCCCGAAAACGATATGTTAAAGCCTCGATTAATGTAGGCCCTTCGCCTTTACGAGCTCTTGCAATTGCAGCTTCAGCAACACGACGAACAGCCAAAACATCCATTCCATCTACCTCAATACCAGGTAAACCAAAAGCTGATGCTTTTTTATAAATTTCTGGTGTAGAAGAAGCACGATGATGTGCCATTCCAATAGCCCATTGATTATTTTCTACAACAAATAAAATAGGTAGCTTCCAAAGCACTGCCATATTCAAACATTCAAAAAATTGGCCATTATTTGTTGTACCGTCACCAAAAAAGCATGCTGTTACAGCAAGATCCTTACTATTCCCTAACACTTGCTGGCGGTAAACACTTTGAAAAGCCGCTCCGGTCGCTACAGGAATTCCTTCTGCAATAAATGCAAATCCACCCAGGAAATTATGCTGCGAAGAAAAAATATGCATTGAGCCACCACGACCTTTACTACAACCAGTTTCTTTACCAAACAACTCAGCCATGACTTCTCGTGCAGTAACCCCTTTACTTAACGCATGAACATGATCCCTGTAAGTACTACACACATAATCTTTAGCTTCTAAGCATTTTATAATACCAGTTGAAACTGCTTCTTGTCCATTATATAAATGAACAAAACCAAACATTTTACCACGGTAATACATTTGAGCACACATGTCTTCAAAGTTACGACCTAATAACATATCCTCATATAATGTTAGGATAATTTCTGCAGAAAAAATGTTTTCCGACTTTATATTTTCACTAATGCTACTAATTTGACGTGATTCATTAAGCATAAGGTATATTCTCCAAATAAAAGAAAGATTTGTACAGCTATTTAATAATATTTAAATTTTAAGACTTAATAATTAAGCATTCAGATCAATGCTAATACAAGAACACAAATCTATTTATTTACACAAAAGTTGTACTAAACTATATAAAATTGATTACAATTATAAACTATTAATACTTTTACGAGTTAAAATTTTACAATTTATATAATTTCATGCTACAGTATAATCTATATTGTTAAAGATACAAAATATTTTATTAATAAAATAGATTACAATTAAATAATAACACAAAATTACAATATTCTTCATACTAAGAACTTATTGCTTTTTTAGATGCTTTAGCAAGTGATTGAAATTCATTAAAATCAGAGTTAATGCTATTTTTTATAGCTTTAACAAAAGCACTCCCCATTACAATCCCCTGAATTCCTAAGCTTTTTAAATCATATATCTGTTCAGCACTAGATATCCCAAAACCAAGAATTATAGGTGTTTTAGTAAAATACTTAATTTCATCAACAATCTGCTTGATATTGTTTGAAAAGCTTTTACGAGAACCTGTAACGCCAGTGCTGCTTACCAAATAAATACAGCCACTAGCTATTTCAGTAATCGCTTTGATGCGTGAAGCAGAACTAGTAGGTGCAATAAGCATAATTAAATCAATATCGTATTGTTGGGCTAATTTAGATAAACTATAAGATTCTTCCAAAGGTAAATCAGGCACTAGTAGGCCTTTTACACCGATTTCAGAGATTTTCTTGATAAAATCCAAAGTACCAAAATTTAAAATAGGATTATAATACGTAAATAAAACGACAGGAGCATTCAATGATGGAATGGTATTACATAACATATTGAAAATATCTTTATATCTGATACCATTCTTCAAAGCGTAACTGGATGCTTCTTGTATGATAGGACCATCAGCCAAAGGATCGGAATAAGGTAAACCAATTTCAATGATATCTGCTCCTTCACTGTCCAGTAACTTAATAGCTTGCTCCGTAGTTATTAAGTCTGGATAACCTGCAGTTACAAAAGGTACAAAAGCCAAATTTTGATCTAAACGATCAAAAACATTTTTAATATTCTTCATAATCAATACGTTAAGATAGTAAACAAGCAAAAATAAATTTATATTTAATAATGAAATGCGCTTACTTAGTAAAAGTAAATAACTCTTGAGCACTGATGTCTAATAACGCCAAACACCCAATAATCAAGCCGGTAATAGTCAACCAATGATGCAAGGCATATCTTTGCATTCAATAAATTGCAAAAAACGATTAATAAAACATGCGGCCGTGCTGTATCTTACACCAAATTCAAGATAATTTCAAAAACTCATTGTTAATTTTTGTGCTTATATTCTTATATAAACCATGAATATGATGAAAATTCTACAAAAATATTCCTTTCGATGATTACAACTAACTTTGTATTTAAGTATACATTATACAGGATAACTATAGACCGATCGTTTAGACTTTTACTATAGCTAGTTTGTTCTTTTTCAACATTTTCTCATATGTCCTATTTCTAGTTCTTAATGGTTATTTAGCAATTTTGCCTTACTAGCTTAATTTATAAGCTATAAATAGGAACATTTAAGATATCCTATCCTTATAAAATTATTTGACCTAAATTTCATATCCGAAATATATATGCCATACATTATAACACGCTGATGCACAAAAATCACAATATGCGTATGTTTCCAATCTTTTAACTTACTCATTATACATATAGGACAAATTTAATAACAATTCCTTACAAATATTTAAGAAAAAATAAGTGAAAAAGATATCAACTAATTAAGATTTCTACTTTTATTAAATTTATTGTACTTTACGAAGCAAAGTATAAAAAAAAGAAATTGCTGAAATTTACACAGCTCCAAGTTTTCATGATATATGCGAACAAACTTATCAGATCCTAACATGAAATAAAAAGTAATAAGCCATAATATTGATAGTTCAATTGTAAACGCATTTTTTTACTTTAGAACAATTTACAAAGTCAACTAAAGATTGATGCACTTTTATCAAAAAAAAAGTACCATATAAAAATTATCAAGAAATATAACAATCAAAATTTTCTAGGGTATGTATAAATATATTTCTTCTATGGTCAAAAGAACACTTGTCAATGTACATTATATTATATTATAATGTGAACATGTCGTTAATAATCAATTTTTTCTCATAATCAATAAAAAACAATCAAAATTTTATTATCAATTTTAATTATATCAAACAATTATGGCTAAAGTCTCAAGTAGTTAATTATTTGCGTAATTAATAAAAAAGTTGTATATCCTTTTCGACTTTTAAAATTTAGATAAAATGTTAACAATAAACGAAACTAATTACATGAAATACTATTTATAAAATGTCAAGTAAATATTATAAAGTTTATAAACATTATTTAAAATAGTGTGAATAAACTGATCTAGAATGGTTGTTCCGGTACAACAAAGCTATGAGAATGACTTATTTTACTAAATTGTTATTAATCCTATATCTAAATCATTATTAGCTAGCTCACGAAAAATGTAATAAAAAAATTAAACAATCTATAAGAAAACTTATATATATTGTTTAAGATGGAAAATAATTTTAACCATAATACAATTTTACAAATAATATTATACCAAGTAGCTTGTAACTAAAAACAATATCTATGGTACAAAGTCAATAGATAAAAAATTAATACTGCCAGATCTTGTCGAAATTCAAAGATCCAGTTTTCAACAATTTCTCAAATATGGGCTCAGTGAAGTTCTAAACTCATTTGACCCAATTCTTGATCCTACCAGTCGACTTGAACTGACCTTATACGGTAAAGAATACCAAATAAAAATTCCAAAATATAGTGTAAGAAAAGCAAAAAAACGTGATCGTACTTACAGTGTTCAAATTTATATACCAGCCAAAATAAGCCGCAAAGATCTAGAGGTTAATAATAGTAATCTAGAAGATAATCGTAAAAAAAATAGACGTTATAAAAAACGTTTTGTTTTTATAGGTGACTTACCTGTTATGACAAATCGTGGTGCATTTATTATTTCAGGCACCAAGAGAGTAATTGTAAATCAAATAGTTAGAAGTCCTGGCATATATTACAAAGAAGAAGTAGATAAAAAAGGAAACTCTTTATATTATGCAAATTTAATATCAAACAGAGGTTCATGGCTCAAATTTGAAATTGATGCTAAAAATAATAGCTGGATTAGAATGTAAGAATAAAATAAATGAATTAAAGCAAAATATAAAATACTAACTCTAAAATTATAAGCATAGAATATCAGTAACAAATTGAAAAAATTATAGTAATAAATAACATAATTTTATTACATAAAAGAATTGAATGATTTTCTAGAGTATTATTGTGAATACAAATATCAATAACTGATGGTAATAGTAAGATTTGTTTTCAGGTAAATCAAACAATATTGATGGAACAATAGATTTCCAGGAACCTGCAGTGTGCACTAAATCGATACAATTAAGTGTTAATTTTACTAAAAATTTAAAATAAGAAATAATAACATAACTATAAAACTCTAATAAAAAGTCAGAATAGTATTATTTCTTAAAGAAATTATCATGGTCAAAATAAAATATCATTAAGTTTCCGGAAAAAATATTTTATTCAGTTTAATTACTAATATATATTGCTTATTACAATTTTATTACCTATATGATGACAGTAGAACAAATAAAAAAATAAATTGGAAAGACCTAATGATAAAATTATTAACATTTGAAACAAATAAAAACGGAAAAATCACTTCTATTTTTTTTAATTAGTTTAGTTGAGATTTTCCGGATAAGAAGGAAAGCTATTTCTCTAAAAAAATTGATTAAGAAAAAAACAATTGCGGTCTAGATTGACTTATTACTACTCACAGTTAAATAGAAGTAGTATAGTAAAACTAACCTTAGAGCTGTATAAAATGAGAATTTTATGTGCAGCTCTTAATTGGAGATACAACAGACACTCTATATGAATCGACCGAGATATAATTAAATTAACAGTTATTATTGAAATAAAAAAATTATCAAAATAGATAAAGCTCACAAGATTAATACATATATTTTTCTGAGAGCAATTGGATTAAGCGATCAAGAATTAAAAAGACAACTGACTAATTATAACTTTTTGATTAAATCTTCCAAAACATATGAAGAGAAGGAATTATATAAAGAAATTAAGAAAAGTAAAATACAAGATATTTCTAATGATGAAGCCTTGATTATTGTCTACAGTAAATTACGTCCTAATGAACCAACGACTATTGCTATTGCTCAACAAGTTTTATATACGCGCTTCTTTGATCCTAAAAGATATGATTTAGGAGAAGTAGGTAGATACAAAATAAATAAGAAATTAAAACTAAATATTCCATTGCATTTTACAGTTTTATCTCCACAAGATATTGTAGTCGCAACGGATTATCTAATAGGACTTAAAGAACAAAATTATGGTAATTTCGATGATATAGATCACTTGGGCAATAGAAGAATAAGATCAGTAGGAGAACTATTACAAAATCAAGTAAGAGTGGGTTTAAATAGACTTGAAAGAATCATCAAAGAAAGAATGATAATATGTGACGTTGAAACGTTAAGTCTGTCAAATCTAATTAATCCAAAACCTTTAATAGCTTCAATTAGAGAATTTTTTGGTTCAAGCCAATTGTCCCAATTCATGGATGAAACAAATCCATTAGCAGAAATTACTCACAAGAGAAGAATTAGTTCTTTAGGACCAGGAGGATTAAACAAGGATAGAGCGGGATTTGCAGTACGTGATATACATCCAAGTCATTATGGAAGAATATGTCCAATCGAAACTCCAGAAGGTCCAAATGCAGGTCTTATAGGATCTCTAGCAACACATGCAATCGTTAACAATTACGGTTTTATCGAAACACCATTTTATAGGGTCAAAAATAAGCTAGTACTTAAAAAAGAAGGACCTCAATATTTAACTGCAGAAGAAGAAGATGAATTCAAAATAGCGCCCGGAGACATATCAATAAATGATGAAGGGATAATTCAAGGTAATATTATACCAGTAAGATATCATCAAGAGTTCATTACAACTATTGCTGATCAAGTTGATTTTATCTGTGTGTCTTCTATTCAGATTATTTCAAGCGCAACGTCATTAATACCATTTTTAGAACATAATGATGCCAACAGGGCCTTAATGGGGTCAAACATGCAAAGACAAGCCGTACCACTATTGTTTCCAGAAAAACCAATTATAGGGACTGGTTTAGAATCAAAAATAGCAAGAGATTCAGGCATGGTAATTGTGAGTAGATCCAATGGTCATGTCATATATGTATCCGCAAACAAAATTGGTATAGAAGATCTTAGTGGTGACATAATTTATTATCGACTTAAAAAATATTACAGGACAAATCAAGATACCTGTATTAATCAAAGACCGGTTGTATGGTTAGGAGAAGTATGATTTGTTATTAGATAAGATATGGTGAAACAAATAGAAATTCTAATATGCTATTTAAATGGTATTATTAAGCATTAATAATATTCTTTTAAAATTGATCATGGTAAATGTATAGTAAATTTTCTACAAAAGTGTCTCAAATTACCAATAAATCAATACGTCTAGAAATGGTATATTAATTGGTACAATCATTTGATTTCTCCTAAAATGAGAAAACCTAATTCACAACAATAGACAAAATGAAAAAGCCTGCAGATCAATTAATTATCAATGCTTAAAACAAAAGATAAAGTTATGCGGTTTAGCTTGGTGGCATTAATTCTACAAGCTAATTTAGTACTAGCTGAATTCTAGGAAAGAACTAAAAAGTTCTAAAAAGAATTGGCTTAATATAAAGTCAATTCTGGCTTAAATATTATCCGACAAAACAAGACAATCAATTCAACAAGCTAAGGAGCAGTGTGAAGGGAAACCTACATGCACGGTTCTAGACTAGAGTCTTTAACTGCATTGAATAATATCAATGAAACAAAAGTCGACTATAACAAGATAAAATTAGGACAAATTATAGCTGATGGAGCATCTACAGATAGTGGAGAAATAGCACTAGGTCAAAATGTGACCATATGCTATATGCCTTGGGAAGGATATAATTATGAAGACGCTTTTTTAATAAGTGAAAGACTTATTTATGATGATATTTACACCTCAATTCACATTGAAAAGTATGAAGTGGAAGCTAGACAAACCAAGTTGGGAGCGGAAGAGATTTCAAGAGAAATACCGAATGTAAGCGAAGCCGCAGTTAGTCAACTAGATAAAAACGGTATTATTTATATCGGAGCTTCAGTACAAGCTGGAGATATATTAGTTGGAAAAGTTACGCCCAAAGGAGAATCAGATCAACTGCCGGAAGCTAAATTATTGCGTGCCATTTTTGGTGAAAAAGCTAGAGATGTCAAAGACACGTCTCTAAGATTACCTAACGGGACTAAAGGCAGAGTAGTTAGCATAAGATTGTTTACTAGACAACGAGGAGATGAATTGCCACCGGGAACAAACTCAATAATAAGGATTTATGTAGCACAAAAAAGAAAAATTCAAGTTGGTGACAAAATGGCTGGACGTCATGGAAACAAAGGAATTATTTCAAAAATTTTACCAAGACAAGATATGCCATATTTACAAGATGGCACACCAGTAGATATAGTTCTCAATCCTTTAGGTGTACCATCTAGGATGAATGTTGGGCAAGTGTTCGAATGTTTATTGGGACTTGCAGGAGAATATCTGGGTAAAAGGTTTAAAATTATACCATTTGATGAAATGTATGGAAAAGAAGCATCAAGATCTTTAGTAAATTCAAAGCTACAAGAAGCTGCGTATAAATCTTCTCAAGAATGGTTATTCAATAAAAACCATCCAGGAAAGATGATAGTTATAGACGGCAGATCAGGTAAACCATTTGATAATCCAATCACAGTTGGTAAAGCATATATGTTAAAACTGGTGCATTTAGTCGACGATAAGATTCATGCTAGATCAACAGGACCATATTCTCTAGTAACTCAACAACCTTTAGGTGGACGTGCACAACATGGAGGACAAAGATTAGGCGAAATGGAAGTATGGGCACTAGAAGCTTTCGGTGCAGCTTATACACTTCAGGAACTGCTTACCGTTAAATCAGATGATATGCAAGGCAGAAACGAAGCTTTAAATGCAATTGTTAAAGGGGTAAGATTTTTTATTACTAATTAAGATCATCAAATAATTTTTTAATACATACAATATGCTTTCTATTTTACAGTTACACATTAAATGTAAATAGTAGAAAAAAAAATACAAAAAAAACATGAAGATAGTAAATTCAACACAATTAAAAAATGTATAAACATAATTTGATCAATATCAAATATGATGTTTTTTGGGAATAAAAAATATAGAGAATAAGATAATTATTACCCGCTAAAGCGATACCAAAACCTGGAACTCCAGAATCTTTCAAAGTCTTAATGAGAGAACTTCAATCACTAGGATTAGACATAGCAGCTTATCAACTGGATTCAATAAATGATAGTAATAGTATACCAATCGAAATTGATTTAATGAGTAAGTACGATTTGTTCAAAGGTAAATTTAATAATAACCTAAAAAGAGAGTGCGGTTTGTTTTCAAGGAAAATATAATTTAGAATTTGACTATGTAGTTATCTCTAAAATAACCTGAGAAATCACATATTTTTCATATATGATCAAACTAAATATCTACAAGAAAATTCAAAATAGTAAGTGACAAAAAAATTAGTAAACATAGATAGTGCATATAGCAAGCTGCAATTACGGCTCAATTACTATTGACGAATAGCTTATGCCATAAAATCACATTAATCAAGAAGGCCCTGAACAGTTTATTTTTCTTGATAAGTTATCAACAAAACCTAAAAACCAATGTTTTTAGTAAAATTATTAAAAGCATCCCATTAAACGTAGTTTAAATCGTAACAAAAATCTTTAGACGTTAGCTTAACTACATATGATATTAGCCCTTATAATATATACTCTTATACATTACTTGCATGGGTATAAATCGTGGGTGCAATGAAGTCAATGTAAGATAACAAAGTATAAATATTATATATAATATTGAAACTCAATAAGATATTTGGAACAAATAAACAAGAGTTAACATCTCCTAAGAAACAGGAAAGACTAATTAACATATAAATAAATTAACTCAAGTAAGAATAGAGAATATCTTCTCCAAAGTTATTTGTGTATTTTGAAGGATATCTTTTATGTAAGCTTGAATACGCAAATCGGTTTATACAATTAAATATTATTAAGTGTAGGGGTAAAATTTTATGCAACAAGCTCTCTATATGCTTGTGTTGAGAGTTAAAAGTCACTCTCTGATAATAACTAAAGAAAAATTTGACCTTTAATACAAATTAAATAAAGTACAAAAAACAATGCAAATTGGAAATGTACAAGAAAAATATCGATAAACCTATGAGCCGTATATGTTGAAAGATGTACGTACGGTTCTTAAATGGAAGATAACTGTATAAGTCTTTAAACGTGTATTTTATATTTTAACGTTTTTTTAGATTCACCCTAAAGCTAAAAAATACAAATATTCTGTGAGGACTAAGTTAATTATCTGATCATAACTACCATATTATATAGAAACTAAGTATTTATTGGAAAATTCAATGGAAATTAACGATCAAGAGTATACCCTTAAAAAAATAAGCAAAGAACAAAAGCATACTTGTAATAATATTCAGCTCTACTCAAATGAAAGCTGACTTTAAAATTATATAAAAGTTAAAAAACAAAACAGGGAAAAACAGGAATTCCATACTGCTTGTTAAGTTATCATAATGGCGCTTCACTATGTATACAACATGTGATCATAAAAAGCATCTAATTAACAATATAAGCTTTAGCTTTATTAATTGTGATTTTTTTATACCTAAATTATTATTTACTCTTAATATACAAATACATAGGTAAATCTCAGATGAAATGAAGCACATTCAATATAACAACTTTTTGATGTTAAAATAATATCGAAACTTAACATAAATATTTGGAACAAATAAAATTAAATCATTCTCCATGTAGATTTTAAATAAGATAAAATTAACAATAATACTAAGCGAGAAGTTTAAAATGTGAAGGAGAATAATTTCTCTAAAACTTATGTATTATAATTATATACATAAGCTGGTTTATATGAAAATATATTTTGTTAAAGAGATTGTTAATATATAAAAAGGCTTTTATTACTAACAGAAGAAAATGATAAAAGCAACATGTTTGCATCTCAACAATATTAATGTATTAAGCAACAACTAGTAAACCTTTGAGCCGTATGCGGTGAAAATCGCACGTACGGATTTTAGATGAAGTACAATCTTATAAATTATAATGCTATAAAACCAATTACATAAAAATGACAAATAATTGTATTCTTAAAATTCAATAAAACAAATAGCGGATAGATTGTTCAATCATAGCTAACGATAGCACAATTACACATTCTAAACAAACAGAAATGGAAAACGTAGAGATTTGAAATAATTCGATTTGATATAATAAATCTTTAAAAGATGTTTATTCCTAATATTAAAATGTCATTATTCATGTAATAAATTATAATTTATAGTCAGAAATTCAATATCAAAATCTTAAAATTAATTCAAAATGAACAAATTTGAGCAACATTTCGATTACGTAAAAATTAGCTTAGCTGCACCTGAAAAGATTAAACAATGGGGAGAAAGGAGAGATTACAACAGATAAACAAAATAAATAATATTTAGTGGCGTATTCATGATTACAAAAATCACAATAATATTAAGCAAACAGATTGTTTATCATTAATTATAAATAATTCATAACAAACATATTAGCTTTTCATTTGACTTAATTCAAATATGTAGCTAAAAAGGATATTAATATAAAAAAATAAGCCTCAAAACACTACCAAATGGACAAATTGTTGGAGAAGTCACCAAGTCGGAAACAATCAATTACAGAACACTGAAACCTGAAATGGATGGATTGTTTTGTGAGAGAATATTCGGTCCAGTCAAAGATTGGGAATGTCATTGCGGTAAATATAAAAGGTTTCGATACAAGGGAATCGTCTGCGAAAGATGTGGTGTTGAAGTTACAGAATCAAAAGTAAGAAGACATAGAATGGGATATATCAATTTATCCGCACCAGTAACTCACGTTTGGTATCTAAAAGGAATAACTAGCTATCTAGGTCTAATACTCAATTTAAACGTAAAAGATATAGAAAAGATAGTATACTTTCACTCATATGTAGTTATAAATCCCGGAGAATCAACAAAACTAGAAGAGAAACAGCTATTAGAAGGCTATGAATGGAAATCTCTAGAAGACAAATTGTATCGTGAATTTTCTTCAACTTCAGGAATTGAGGTAAGCATTGGAGCTGAAGCAATTGAAAAACTGTTAAATAATATTGACTTAGAGTATACAGCATCAATTTTAAGAGAAGAAGCAATAAATCCCCCTAATACAATTTCTCCCAAATTTAACAAAAAGATGAAGAGATTGAGATTAATTGAAAATTTTATTGCAACAGGTGCCAAGCCTTCATGGATGGTATTATCATGCATACCCGTAATTCCTCCAGATTTAAGACCTATGGTACAACTAGATGGAGGACGATTTGCAACGGCAGACCTTAATGAATTTTATCGAAGAATTATAAATCGTAACAACAGATTAGCAAAACTAAAAAATATTCTTGCACCAGAAATTATTATTCGAAATGAAAAGCGTATGTTACAAGAAGCTGTCGATTCATTAATGGATAACGGAAGAAGAGGTAGGACGATTGTAGGTGCGAGCAATAGACCATTAAAATCACTTTCAGATATTATAGAAGGAAAACAAGGAAGATTTAGACAAAACCTGTTAGGTAAAAGAGTTGATTACTCTGGAAGATCTGTTATAGTAGTAGGCCCAAATCTACAATTACACCAATGTGGACTCCCAAAAGAAATGGCTTTAGAGTTATTTCAACCTTTTGTAATTCATAAGTTAATTTTACATGGAATGGTTAACAATATTAAAGCCGCAAAAAAAATCATACAAAAGAATGATCCTATCATATGGGATGTTTTACAAGAGGTTATACAACATCATCCTGTTTTACTAAATAGAGCACCTACTTTACACCGTCTTGGCATACAAGCCTTTGAACCAATATTAGTTGAAGGCAGAGCTATTAAGTTACACCCATTAGTGTGTCCAGCGTTTAATGCAGACTTCGATGGGGACCAAATGGCGGTTCATATACCTTTATCTCTAGAGGCACAAGCTGAAGCAAGACTATTAATGCTTGCACCTAACAATTTTTTATCTCCAGCCACAGGTCAACCGATAATTACACCTAGTCAAGATATGGTACTGGGTTGCTACTATTTAACAGCAAATAATCCTGTTCAACAATTGGAACAAGACCAATATTTTTCAAGTTTAGAAGACGTAATTTTAGCATATGAGCAAGAATGGATAAAGCTACACACATACATCTGGGTTAGATTTGATGGTCCAATTGATGAAGATAAAGATGATCTAATTAAGACAATAAAAAAAACAAATGATACAATAACAGAAGTGTATCACAACAAACAAGTCAAAAAAGACAAAGATAATAATTTAATTGCTCAATATGTCCGCTATTGACATAGTAATACAACAAAGAATGACATAAATAACAATCATTGTACCTTATATAAGTGTTACAAATTTAGATTTAAATCAAATAATATAATTTAAGCAATATATAAACATATCAATGCAATAAAAAACGGTAAGTTTAAAGCCAACTGTAGTCAATAGAGAAAAATTTCAAACGGATCAGCAATTTAAATTTTCGTTAACAAATACACATCTATTGCTTACAATAAAAAAATATAAAATAAGATACAGAGAGCATTTACAGCATTATTTTTAAATTATATTATTAATTAATAAACAGTATAAGAAATAAAAAAGCGATATAAAATAAATATTTTATATGTCTCTTTTAAATGCGTAGAACAACATTCTTAAGCATTAAATAAGGTTATAATTATTGTATATTAGAAGAATTTGGACAAATCAGCACCAATTAATTTAGAATAAGAACTACTGTTGGACGTATAGTAAGATACATAAAAACCAATATAAAACATACAAACTTGGTTGGATAAAAATATAAATAAAAAAACAAATAGTACAAAGATGTTCTATAAGCATTATTATGTGTATATAAAAAATAGATAACTAATTCTAGCTATAAACTTAAGCTATATGAGTTATATTTGTAGAAATAAATAAAATGCATCACAATAATAAATGTTATTGCTAATTTATGAAGATTAAAGATTATGTATCTAGTCTAATAATTAAAACAAATATACAAGCAAAAATAGATAAATAAATCTAATTTTTAGTTTTAAGCAACAATAATAAAACAATTATTAATGACCATATTTTGCACACTCTGATTAAAGAATCATTAGCAATCTAAATCTAATTTTTACACATTAAAACGAAATAAAAAAATGGGATCACAATATACTGATACACAACTTCATTTTTTGAACAAGGTTTTAGATAAAAAACAACTTAAAAAACTAATTTCTTGGGTTTTTCGCAACTACGGAATAGCTAGGGCTGCCAACATGGCGGATCAACTGAAAACTTTAGGATTTTATTTTGCAACAAAAGCCGGCCTTTCATTAAGTTTAGAAGATCTTCGTATACCACCAAGCAAACATAGCTTATTGGAAAAAACTAAAGATATAGTAAAAGCGACTGAACAAAAATACTATCGTGGAGAAATAACCATAGTAGAAAGATTTCAAAAGGTGATAGAGTAAGATATTTTATTCGATTTTAAATTCAAGCACTGAGAATATAATAATATTAATAAAGAAGAATAATCGATATAAATATTTTTAATCATTTTTTATCAATTGTAAAAAATTATAGGTAGCCATAATGATAAGTAAGGGATTAATACGTTAATATAATCAAACAATATTAAATATATATAATACTATCAACAGCATTATATTATTAATGTATTTACAAGCGGTTTATTAATTAAATAAAATATATAATAGCTTAAATATATTCATAAATGATTAACGATAAGTTAACCTTACTAGTTAATAATCTAAGTATACAAAAAATTCAATTTATAGCTTCAAAATATGTGGTCTTAAGACGATACACAATATTGATTACTTGGAATAATGCCAGCGAAACCTTAAAACAAGAAGTTATAGAATAGTAAGCAAGCGCCACAAATTTGATTTTACACAAGCAATAAAAAATCATAATACAGTTTTTTTTTACATATAACTAATTTTTGCATGAAATCAAGAAAATTAGTCTCTATATTATATAGAAACATAACAAAATTATTAATAACATGCTGCTCAAATCAAATTTTATAATCAGTAATGATTAGGAAAAGAATTTATAATATATCTAATTCCAATTTTTAAAGAGACAGATCCACTGAATCCAATATATATTATGGCTTTTTCAGGAGCTAGAGGTAATGTATCTCAAGTAAGACAACTAGTAGGCATGAGAGGATTAATGTCAGATCCACAAGGACAAATTATTGATCGTCTGAAGTTTTACTTATCAAATTATTTATATTAACTAAGATAAAAAATGGTCATTAGATTATTATTTGATACACAACTAGATGATGCTAGAAACTCAAAGATATCAAAAATGATTAAAACTCATGAAATATCTTAACTTTTACTCTGAGTTTTTCAATAAGAAAAAATAATCGATATTACCTACCTATAGCTAGTGTATGATTTGTGATTAGAGAAGCATAAGCATACTAAGATAAAATAACATAATCAAACTATATGCACTACAACTAAATGTTCATACAAAACTTTGATGTGAGAGGGATTTATTATGAATTAATATTGCGTACAATTTATACTTAAACTTAAGCATAAAACTTGATCAAGATACAATTCCCCATAAAGTTTTGCCTTAAATAATAAAATCTAAATCTAATGGAATATTCCATTAAATTTATTATAATGAAACTATAAAAAAACATCTACAATAGGTATATATTGATATAAATAATAGACAAATTAATATAAAAAGATTCACTAGCATGAACTATTTTCTATTATTAAATCAGAGATGAATTAGTTAAATTCCATTTACAATAAAATACTTTGAACATTTGGAACAAATAAAAATAGACTCGTCGATGATTATAAATATTAATTGACACACAAAAAGTGATCAATAAAAATCTAATTCAGTCTACGTGGGAAAAAGAGTAAATTCTCTATACAAGTTACACAAATTTCAAATTTGTAAGCTTGTAAGTTTATTAAAAATGGTCGGATAGATAAACATAAGAGCCGTATATAGTGAAAATTGTACGTACGGTTCGTAATTGAAGATTTTAATATTTCATAGAAATAATGTGGAAAATAATTAAATCGATCATAACAACTTTAGAGAAGGTTTAACTGTTACGGAATACTTCATATCTTCATACGGTGCAAGAATAAGATTAAAAAAATATGCAAATTTATAAAAATAAAAAACTAAAGACTAAAAAATTATTTTCGCTCTTGCCAGAAAACATAAATTTACATAGATAATTATGACAAAATCATTAAAACACAACTTAAATTCTATAATAACCAAAGATTTGAAACTGAAACTAAATATAATATAAATAATGAACAGTTTTACTGAATAATTGTGAAAAATTAATTCAAATAAAGGACTGGTAGACACTGCTCTTAGAACAGCAGATTCGGGGTACTTAACAAGACGCCTGGTAGATGTAGCTCAAGATGTAATCATTAGAGAAATAGATTGTCAAACAGAACGTGGCATTTTATTGGAAGATATGACAGATAATAATAATACTTTGATAGATCTTGAGCATGCTTTAGTTGGTAGAATTTTAGCTGAAAATATTTTCTCTAAAACCAATAATGGGTTAATCGCGCAGGCAAAACAAAGTATAGATTCTGATTTAGCTAAACTTATCATTGAATCAAATATAAAAAAAGTATTAGTGCGTTCCCCTCTAACTTGTGAGGCTCACGGTTCAATATGTCAATATTGCTATGGATGGAATTTAGCTCATGGTAAATTAATTGATCTTGGAGAAGCGGTAGGAATCATTGCAGCACAGTCAATAGGTGAGCCTGGCACACAGTTAACAATGAGAACATTTCATACTGGAGGAGTTTTTACAGGAGAATTGGCTAATCAAATATATGCTCCCGTAACAGGTACAATCCATTATGATGACTATAATGATAGCTTATCGCAAATACGCACTAGTCATGGGGAAATAGCAATGCTGGTCAACAATCCTTTACAAATCACAATAGTCAAATCTGAAGAAGAAAGTCAAGAAATACATAAAATTAATTTGAAGAAAAACGATGTATTATTTTTCAAGAAAAACACCGTGATTCAAGAAAATACAATAATTGCAGAGTCTCCAGTAACAACAAGATTAAGTACAGAAAAAGCACAAAAATATTTAACTACTGATACTGCTGGAGAAATCTATTTCGATGATCTGAGCTTAAAAGAAAGCAATGATGAATATGCATCGAGAATCGTAGAAAATAGTGGTTTAGTATGGATTATTTCAGGGCAAGTATATGACATTCCAGAAAATGCTGAAATATGTACCGAACCAAACAAGATTGTAGACAAAGATGATATTTTAGCACGTATCAAGCTGAGTAACAAATTTGCAGGTTATGTTAAAATTGACAATAATTCGATCAATAAAAATGACTACTTCACTAATATTGCGATTATAACTGATTGCATTGAATATAGTCACATTAAATTAAATCAACAGAAAGAAAATAATCAAAATATCGATGTGCTGGTTACACCCAATGGTCACAAATTTAAATTAAATATCAAGAAAAACTCCAGATTCACAGTTACTGATAATGAAAAGATTGGACAACTAGTATCACAAAACTATCATACAAGTACAGGAGGCATAATTAAATTCTTGAATTTATCAGTAGCAAAACGAAAAACTGGTAAAGGAAGAAACGGATATGATATATTGGCACCAGGATATATGATCTGGATTTCAGAAGAGACACACATTATACAAAAAGATGTGTCTTTACTGTTAGTGAAGAATGGTGAATATATAGAAGAAGGCACTGAAATATGTAAAAATATTTTTTGTAAGAACTCTGGAACAGTTGAAATCATCAAAAAAGATGAAACCGTTAAAGAAATCATAATAAAACCTGGTAAAATATATCCTAATTCTAGCTTTATTAACACAAAAGAAAAAAAACGTGGTTTTTTGAGACCTGGAGAAAAACTCAATGATAATTTAAAAACTGATAAATTAATTTACTGGGAATATATTGATTATGAAACAGAATCTTACTTGCTCATTAGAGATGTAACAGTATTTTCTATAACTGAAAAGACCTTTATCATAGGTCAAGAGTTTACTAAACATAATCATGACGATTTAGGGTTAAGTATATCCATCAAAACTCCATTTAAAGACGGAGAAAGAATAAAATCAATTAATGGCGTAGGTGTGATTTGAAACCATAGTAGTAAAATACTGGCAAGTTAAGCAATTCAGAAGAATCTTAACATGAACAATAAGTGTCTAAAACTAAAATTTAATGGATTACAATTACTAATTTATTAGTGAATAAAATCAAATCTATAATAATATTTTTATCATATGATAACTCTTGCAATGTCTATATTAATAATAACACACATAGATAACGTGTAATTTGATTTTTTCAATGAACTAATTCTACTCAATAAGTGCATAAAAAGAATATAATCATAGGCAAATTTACAAGTACTCATTAAAATAATTTTTTCATAGGCATTTGGAACAAATAACACTAGAAAAATTGCGAATGAGACAATAATATCATATCATGATTTAATCTAGACAAGAAAAACAATAATAAAAAAAAATAATACATGCAATTTTGTGGATTATGGTTTATGATTTAGTAATTTCGAAGATAAAATCTGATGGGAACATAAGTTTTATTAAAAAGTAAAGTTAAGATAGAATCATATATACAAACAGTTTAAATAACTTTTTGTTGGTTCAAAGATCTCCAATATATCGTAGATGTTACAACTCAATAAATCTGTGAGCCGTATATGTTAAAAGATGTACGTACGGTTCTGAACTAGAGATCAGATTAAAAGCCAATAAGCAAAAAATCTCGATCAACTATGCAAGTTAGTAACAATTGATCTAATAGTAAAAACAAAAAATGATAACCCACTACTAAACACAGAAATAGAATTTCCAATATCAAACAAAAAGCAATACATAAGAGTTTCAATAGTAGAAAACTTATCTTTTAGAGAAGCAAACGTAAACAGTCGAGGAAATGAGTACATTCGTAGCAGAATTTTAGTAGCTAATGGACAACATATCGATAAAAACAGTATTGTTGCACAAACTGAAATCATTTCAGCTTCATCAGGAATCGTAGACAAGATTCCTAAAGATTTAAACAATAACAATAGAATTATGATTGTAACAAAAAACGATCTAGAGATAATAACAATAGATAAAAGCAATCATAAGCTTAAAATAAATCAATGGATAAAGGCTGGAGATGAAATTGCACCAGGAATTAATGCAAAAAATTCAGGAAAAATCACGAAAGTAGATGGCAATACAGTTGAGATTAGGCTTGCTAGACCATATTTAATTTCTCAAGATAGTATTTTATATATTAACAAGGGTGATTTAATTCAAAGAGGTGAAACACTCGCAATGCTCATCTTTCAAAGAAAAAAAACAGGCGATATTGTTCAAGGACTTCCCAGAATTGAAGAAATATTAGAAGCAAGAAAAAAAAGTGATAATCCATTAAATCCGCATGAATTACTAAGCGAATTGTTTATTTTTTATAAACTAGAAGGCTTAAATTTACATGATGCCGCAAGACTCAGCTTACAAGACATACAACAGGTTTTAGTTAATGAAATTCAAGTAGTTTATCAGTCTCAGAATGTAGACATTGCAGATAAGCATGTAGAGGTAATTGTGAGGCAGATGACCAGTAAAGTGAAAATTGATAACGGAGGAGATAGTAACTACTTACCAGGGGAATTAGTAGATGTATACACAATTGAGAGTGTTAATAGAAATTTAGCTCTTAGTAATAGTAAAATGGCAACATATTATCCAGTATTGATGGGAATTACAAAAGCATCTTTAAATACAGATAGTTTTATATCTGCAGCCAGCTTTCAAGAAACCACAAAAGTACTAACAGAAGCCGCTATTGCCGGTAAATTAGACTGGTTAAAAGGATTGAAAGAAAACGTCATCATAGGTAGATTAATTCCTGCTGGTACAGGATTCAAACCAGACAAAAATATAGACACATATTAAAACATTGACATCTATAATTATCTTGAAAGCACTAAAATATTAGTGCTTCAAGATAGATTAATTTTTGGTACTTTAAATTTCAAAAATAATATAAATATAAATTATAAGATTATAATTTCACAAGCATAAAAGTATAAATTATACTTAAAAATATCATATATTAAGGAGTAGTGTGACTTGTTCTTTTTTAATTACTTCATATTAAAGAATCGATCATTCGATACAATAAATAAAATATATTATCTTTGATCATAAACAAATAAATTAATATTATAAGTTATCATGGTTAAAATAAAGTTAATTTTTCTAAAATTTACATCATATAGACTAATGAAAGCTCTAACTTAATTTTTTCACTCCATAAATTATAGTTAAATAGTTTTAGAACTAATGTAAAACCTAAGATAAAATAAAAAATTATTGTATTATCAAGAAAAATGAGATTAAACTGAATTTAATAAAAGTCAACAAAGTTTATAATTTTTGATAAATCTACATGGAGGAAGGAATAAATATTCTAAAAAAATTAATTTCAATGCAATTAATTCTGGTTTACTATTTTACTTCTTTGGATACATATATAAAAAAAATACATATATCATAATGTAAAAAGAAGTCAATAATAAACCTATGAGCCGTATATGTTGAAAGATGTACGTACGGTTCTTAATTAAGCGACTATCAAAGAAAATCTAAAGTCGACCATAACAAAATGGCTGTTGTAACATTAGCTGAACTGTTAGAAGCAGGTGTTCACTTTGGGCACCAAGCTAGAAGATGGAATCCAAAAATGTTTCCATATATTTACACAGAACGCAATGGAATTCATATTATTGATTTAGTTCAAACAGCACAGCTATTAACAGAAGCTTATGCATTCGTAGAAAAAGCAGCAGAAGATAAAAAGAGTATACTATTTGTTGGAACTAAAAGACAAGCTGCTGGTATTGTTGCACAAGAAGCTAAACGATGCGGTGCTTTCTATATAAATCAAAGATGGTTTGGAGGCATGTTAACTAATTGGGTAACAATTAGATCAAGAGTTAACAGACTTAAAGAACTAGAACAAAAAGAAGCTAGCGGTTTACTGGATCAACTACCAAAAAAAGAGGCTTCATTGTTAAGAAAAGAATTAGATAAATTACAAAAAAATCTTGGTGGAATTAAAAATATGAATAATATACCAGATATAGTAATTATTATCGATCAGAAACGTGAATCTACTGCGATACAAGAATGTAATAAATTAAATATTCCTACTATCGGTATATTAGATACTAACTGCAATCCTGAATTAGTAGATATACCAATACCAGCCAACGATGATGCAATTCGATCTATCAAACTTATTGTTGGTAAACTTGCTGATGCTATTTATAGAGGGAGTAAGTACGATTTGTCAGAATTAAAAGTACTACAAAATGGTAAAAACATGTAAACTTTACTCATCTTTACAATGCAATGTTAATCTACAATATAAAACATTTCAAGATAAGCAGAGACAGATTGTTGATCTTTTTGTATAGGTTATTATGATGAAAACAAAGTCAAATTTCCAGAAAAAGTATCTAAAGTAAGTAATTAAAAAAAATTACAACAATATTGCTTATATCATTCTATTTACTCGGACATGATAGTTTTATAATCATATGTAGATAAAATGGAAACATCTGCAAATAACTACAAAGACTATTAAAATTTAAGACAAATAAATATTAAGAGTTCTTTATGTTAGAGAATATATTACAATATTCAATCAAATTCAGTTTGAATAAGAAATTAAAGAATTACTTTCATTCATAGCAGAGCTAAATTGCTTAAAAAAATTGATGCGTATAAAGTCAATATCGTTTTACATTAAATTTCATAAAACTATTATTTTATTAATATAATATTGACTGTAGTTATAAAAAAACTGCCATTATGTAAATCTGTGAGCCGTATATAGTGAAAGTTATACGTACGGTTCTGAGTTGAGGATTTTAAACATTTTATAGCTTTAAATCAACCAAAATTGGTCAATTAAATAACATAGAAACAACACAATAACAATACTCTATTGACTCTATAAATAAATAGTAATGTAAGTAAAAAACAGTAAATAACGTAAACACAAATCAATTAATTATCGAACATTAGTGGAGGTAAGGTTTATTGTAAGGCTAAAAAAATACATTTCACCACATAATAGCCTCAGGACATAGAACTAACAAAAAGCTATATCATAACTATAGATTCCTATTAGCACTTAATTAGTACAATTAGTAAATTGTGCTAGTTTTAATCCAATATTTATATGAAATTTTGTTCCACAAAATGCTTAAAATAATAAAGAATAGTGTAAACACATAAATCAAACATTTAAATCATATGTCGTTAAAATTAAATAAAATAATAGAACAATCAACTTTCATGTCAATTCATAAGACGTCTAGCATAATTATTAACTTTATTTGTCAACTTAATAATTCAAGAGGTACAATAAATTTATATTTTAAAACGATACAGTCAGCAATCTATAGAATAAACAAAAACGATATATTTTTATCCAAGTAAAAATCTATGCTACAATTACTAAAACAGAGAAAAATTGTCGGGTATGAAGGAATAAATTGTTCCCAAAGATTAATTTAAAAGCTTGATCGTGATTTGGATAGTATATTACCAGTAATATGATTAGCAAATCTAAGAGCCGTATATAGTGAAAATTGTACGTACGGTTCGTAAATAGAGATAAATCAAAACATACATGTGAAAAAGCATTGAATTATCGACTATAAGAATCAAATATAATGGCTGTAAACATAGATGCACGCACTGTAAAAGAACTAAGAGATCAGACTGGTGCAGGAATGATGGATTGTAAAAAAGCACTGCAAAATAATGAAGGAGACATGGAAAAAGCTATTGAAGCTTTGAGACAAAAAGGACTAGCAACAGCAAATAAAAAAAGCGGAAGAACTGCAGCAGAAGGAGTAATTGAAAGCTATATTCATACTGGCTCAAAAATGGGGGTGTTGCTAGAACTAAATTGTGAAACAGACTTTGTAGCAAGAAGACCTGAATTTCAAACTTTAGCACGTGAAATTGCGATGCAAATCGCTGCTTGTCCGAACGTAGAATATATATCTTTGGATGATATATCTGAGGAAATAAAAGAAAAAGAAATCGCAATCGAAAGTGGTCGAGAAGATCTAGCGAACAAACCAGAAAACATACGCAGTAAAATAGTACAAGGACGTGTAGACAAGTATTTTAAAGAGATGACTTTACTATATCAACCTTACATAAAAAACCAAGACATAACAATAGAAGATCTATTAAAGGAAAAAATCGCTTTAATGGGAGAAAACATGCAAGTTAAGCGCTTTGTTAGATTTGTATTAGGTGAAGGCATAACTAAAGAGGAAACAAGTTTCGCAGATGAAATCGATCAAATTTTAAAAAAATAAATTGAAAAGCAATAATAGAAATTAACATTTTTTCAATAAACAATAAACGGAATTTATCTTACTTTAATAAATATGAATATTAACATACTTAATGACTTTAACCCAACGTACATGATATCAGAAGTAGAAATTGGTAAACATCTCTACTGGAGTATCGGTAATTTTGAATTACATGGTCAAGTATTCATAATATCTTGGCTTGTTATTACAATTTTATTAATTTTATCAGTTATTGGTACTCAAAAGCTGAAAAGAGCTCCACAAGGCATACAAAACTTTATGGAATTTGTTTTAGAATTTCTACAAAATATTGCCAAAGATCAAATCGGTGAACATGAATATAGAAGCTGGGTACCATATATTGCCACAATGTTTTTATTCATTCTAGGTTGTAACTGGGCAGGAGCCTTACTTCCTTTAAAACTTATTCATTTACCGGAAGGAGAGTTAGCAGCACCTACAAATGATATAAATACAACGGTAGCATTGTCACTTTTGACTTCACTTTCATACTTTTATGCAGGTATCAACAAAAAAGGAATAGGTTATTTTGCTAGATATATTCAACCTACACCAATTTTACTACCAATTGTAAGATATAGATAATTATATCATTATTAAGTCAAGTATCAAAAAATTTAACAAAATTATGAATAGATATCTGACAATATAATTCATATGACAAATAATAAAATTTGTATTTTGGTTCACTTAAGAAGCAACAAAACTATATATTGACAATACTTTTCAATTTTTATAGTTTTACTGGAAGTAAGTTTTTTTTAATGGAAATATTGTGCAAAAAGATAATAAAAATATGATATCACAAAATAAATATAGTATTTGCATATAATTATAACTAAAATTAGATTATATAAATAAAAAGAAATAATGTATATTATTTTAATAAGCTATTATTAATTCTAGTTATATCAATAGTTAAATAAAACAATAAGAAAATTGATCAATAAGCAAAGAAATAAATATCTTTTACCAAAAAATATTTTAGAAGATTTTACAAAACCATTGTCTTTAAGTTTCCGACTTTTTGGTAATATTTTAGCAGATGAATTAGTATGGATGTAAGGATCTTCAAAAAACGATTGCACTTATAAAAAGCAAATAATACCCGATAGCAATTGATATAAAAAGTATCACGTTAAAAATTATCAGAATAATACTTATAAATATGTAACAGTTCAATCGCTTGGTTTATAGAAAATTTACGAAACATAAATGTAAAAAGTAATTAAAGAATACTTTAATTATGATCAACGTAATATTTAAATATTATAAGTTGTTCAATCAGAAAGATGTAAAATCTATTTCCAATATTGAATTTATAAGTAATTAAATCGTAATATCAATTGAAATGAACATAAATTTACTACGATCAAGTTATAATTGTAAGATTCAAATAACAAGTAATTTCTATATGATTAAGACAAATATAAAAATCGTTATAATACATAAAAAGTAAAATGGCTTGAAATGAATTATTGAAAAAAAACTAGCAATCATGTATAATTGCCATTAGAATTGAACCAAAACAAATAAAAGTCGATTCACAGAATGAAAAACCTAAAATAAATATCTTTACCATTAAGGATTTCAGGACATTTTCATACTTAAAATTCAAATAGTCCAACAATGTATTTATAGTCACAATTTATAAGTACCTCTTCAATCATAGTGCGATTTGCTTTTAGGTTAAATTAGAAATAGTCTAAAATTAAGATATAAGCTTTATATGCTAAACTAAATATAAATCTTCTTTATCGTAAAATCTAATTATAAAATATCAATTCGACAAGTGTATCATTCAAAAAAAATGAGTAAAAAATAATACTAAATATCTAAATATAAAATTTAAGATCTATTAGTAATATTGATCAGCAAATCTTTTAAGAATTAGAGGAGCAATCAATCACAAATATACCTGTTCGTACAATTTGATAAGTTATTAAAATGGCTTTACTATTCTAATAAAATCATCTAAAAAGATATACTTAAGCTATAAACACCTTAAATATACGTTATCTTTAGTCTAGTATTTATATTATGATTTATAATACATTAGATAGATAGATTATCGGTGAAATAAAGCACTTATAATATAACAGGGTATGAATATTCATATAAATATTGAAACTCAATAATATATTTGGAACAAATAAAATTGAATCAATTTACTCTATAATTTTGATTCATGTAGAAATGGAGAATAATTTCTCCGAAATCTGTATATATCTCATCTATCATATACAAGTCGGTTTATATAAAATATCAACAAAATTTAAAAAGTCTGTATAATAAACTAATGGCAATAGTTAAAATTTATATATGTTGATGAATAATCATATCCTCTTAAGCTATGGAAGCTAAAATTTATTACTTCAAAGAAAAACATGAAATAGATAAAAACAATTAATTTGAAATGATTATTTTAAGTCAGATCATGTAAATGGTAATAGTATTAATAAGCCCGACAAGACAATATAAGTTCTTTGCAGATGTTTTTGAAATTCTTAAATTATTAATAAAGATAAGCCTGTGAACCGTATGCGGTGAAAGTCGCACGTACGGATCTGAATTGGAAAATGACTGCATTGATCACGAAATAATAGAGATTCAATTAACATCTATATTGAAATGTACATATTAAGTCATTCATTTGACCATCACTAATTATAAAACAACTAAAGCAATAAATTATTATATAATCAATCAAAAAAAAATTATATTAAGAAAAAAATGATGATTTACTAGCGTAATAGAGAAGCAACTACAAAGACATATCTTTAAAGATTAAGAAATATGTCTTAAGAAAAAGAAACAAATAAAGCTTTCAAGTTTTGAATAAAAAATCAATAGGTCTCAATAAAAATTAATACAAACCGACTGTATTTTATACTATAATATGAATATCTATAAAATCAATAGATTAATAAGCCAAACACATCTTTCTTTGTCAAAAATACATAAGTATTAATAATGGTTTATAAAACAAGCATATAATTTGCTTAGTGTAACGTTGTATCTGTGTTAACATTTTTAGTGCCTCTAATAGTACCACTTCCAGTAATGGCTCTAGGATTATTTGCAAGTTCTATTCAAGCACTGATTTTTTCTACATTATCAGCAGCAGTATGCTTGATATTTTTTATGAGCACTAAGAATACAAAGTAGTTAATCAAATATGCATCATTTTACTATCACATAAATATACAATAATAAACAATTTACAACATAAAATACAATAAACTTTATTGAAAAACTATATATAGTGAACACTATTTTTATACTTTTAAATGGATGACTAAATATCAATCCTGATTACATAGGTGAAGCTTTAGAGGACCACCATTAAACAAAAATATTTTTCTCAAAAATATAATATTGAAATTTGTCAATTTTCTATTAATTCAAATTATAAAAAACTATGAATCCAATTGTTTCTGCTGGTAAGACTTGTTTTAGAATAAATAAATAAGATTAGCATCATTGATATGCATTGTATAAAAATTCAACGCATAACCAAAATTTAATAGCGAATGAATTTAGTTTTTTTAATTAGATGAATCACACTACGATATATCAGAAAAAACTTTGGCTCACAATATAAATCAATTTATACGGTAAACGCACACGTCATGCGTATTCTTCAAAAGTATCTTTAAATCAAAATTGGTAAATCTTCACAAAAAAGATATACAACAAAAAACTATTACTTTAATATATTAAGAAGCAGGCAATATATAATATTTATTAGTTTTAAGATGCAGTGAAAAGCCCTAATTGAAACTAAAAATTAAATTTTGGATCAAGTAAAACGCAAATATTTAAAATAAAAAAATCAAAAAAACAAATTTCTAAGAAAATATATGCGGATAAGCTACAGTATAGACACTTAATGTTTTACAAATTAGTTAGATCTTTCTTATTATATTGCTATATTCCATAAAAATGAGGAACGTTACTAAAATAGCTGTATGAAGTGAAATATAGCATTAAATATCCTTACAATACTGAAAAATTAGGAATACAGAAAGTCATAATGATAAAAAAAACAAAAAGCTGTATGAAGTGAAAGTTTCATGTACAGTTTTCAAGGGAAAAGTCTCAATATACAAACAAGTACAAAGAATAAGTCTTTGACCCTACTCATCGGTTGTTGGTGCTGGTCTTGCTGTTGGTTTAGCTGCTATTGGTCCTGGTATTGGTCAAGGAACAGCTGCTGCTCAAGCTGTAGAAGGTATTTCTCGTCAACCTGAAGCTGAAGGAAAAATTCGTTCTACATTATTACTATGTTTAGCGTTTATGGAAGCATTAACTATCTACGGTTTAGTTGTTGCATTATGCTTATTATTTGCAAACCCATTTACTAGCTAAAATTAAAAATCTAATAGGGTGCTTAACTTTATTCCATAATAAATAAACTAAGCGCCCTATTAAATTATAGTGATGGTATGATTTGTTACCAGAAAAAAATGAAATATTCTAGTATGATATAAAGAGCTTTACACATAAATCATAATTATATCTAATAACTAAATATTCTTACGATATTACCCAAAAATAGAATAAATTTCATATATCATATTATCATATTTCAAAAAGACTAAAAATAATCACATTTATAGAAGTTACAAAAAAAATATGATATTTATAATTTCAACAAATTAATTATTACAATAAAAGCCATGAAAAACATCTAAGAGTAAAAGCAATAATTTTATAAGATAAGTTGTCGTCACACTATATAATTCATAAGTTACATAAATTATGGATGAAATGGAATTTTATTTACAATAGGACTCAGAATATTTGGAACAAATAAAAACGAGTTAAAGTTACTTCGATTCTTGTAATGTAAAAAGCAGTTATCATTAAATATATTTTGGCTCGGTTAAGAAAGAGATTAAATTCTCGAAAAGCAAAACGTTTTTATAGATTCGTACAGTTTATTTGGTATACTGTTATATTTCATAAAGAAAATAAGCATATATTTCCAGTCAAGTATTTGAAACTTCAAAATCAAGACTAATTGATTGGTATAGTAATTTTTCATATAAAAATGGATACCATAATTCATTTCGTAGCAAACAATAAACTTTACAAGAAATGAATAGATATATTGCAAAAATATTCATATATGCAGACTCTTGGTAAAATTGTGACAACATTACTTATACTAAATAGACAGAAAAGCCGTATATGTCGAAAGATATATGTACGGTTCAAAGTTGAAGATTTAGTTAGTTCATATGAATAATTTGAAGAATGAATAAATCGATCATATTTAATATCAGCTTTTTATTGATTACAATTTTTTATTTATAACACATATTATGATGTATTTACTTAAGTTTCATAACGATTATGTACGATTTATTCTTAAACTATAAAAATTTTATAAAAAAATTATGTTTAAATAATCTGCAAATTTCTTTCTAAGAATGAATTTAGCCTTAAAATTTTACTTTCTAGTACAACAGACATAAGCATTAAATTCAACTTAAAGGATATACATTAAGATAAATTGGAAATTTAAAGATTAAACTTATCGTTAGTATTATATGGTCAATCTTTACGATTAACAATAGCGAAATAATCAGAAAAAGCACCGTTATTATGTTTTATGAATATTAAACTAATAAAAAATTGACTAAAAATATGGATACATTATAATCTACTATCTATCTCAAAACAAATAATAGTCAGGTGAATTGATTATAATCTACAATGACTTAACCATGAGACTACGCAATAAAAAAAAGAGCGATATTTTATCATTTATTGTTTAAAGTATACTTCGTACGAAACTTTATACATTACAATAAATACATTATCGAATAAGAAGAAACTAAACCGTTTCGAATAATTAATTCATTAATTAATTTAACCATGACTTGTTAATAGTTATACCTAAATTCACAAATATTTTATTTGTAAACATTAATAAATTAACAAATCTATGAGCCGTATGAAGTGAAAATTCCATGTACGGTTCTTAAGTGGAAGTAATTTTATTTTTTTTATTCATGAAATAGAGACTAATCACAATCTAAAATCAAATTGCTGACCATTATTAAAGCATGAAACTAGTGCAAAACATTGTATCTACACGTTTAAGTACAAAGAATAATAAATAATCTTTTGAAAATAATATAAATAAGATTTTTTTTAACAAAACATTATTTAGATGACAAGCTATTAAAGAATTAATATTATTTTACTAATAGTAAGAATAGGCGTATGATTTGTTTTAGTTGTGCAAAAAACTAAATATTAATAAGATTAGTAATCTATGATATACTTTAAATTATATAAACATAAAAACAGATTAACTCACTAAAATTTATAAGATTCTGAATTCAATAAAAACAATAATACACACATATAGATTACTATAACTTAAAAAATAACCATAGAAAGCATCTTAACTAACTGAAAATGAATATAACTTAAAAGTTTGCTATCAGATTAAATATTTTCAAATCTATAACGAAGATGTCAAGCTTAAATAGATAATAGGTGAAGTGGTAAAGTTTAACAGTAATTATTATATAATTTAGGAGCAAAAAACTATAAAGTAATCAAAAAAAATATATGATTAATATATATGGAAGGTAGTCATTTACTAATGAGCTGAAAAGCTGCGGTCTAAAGAGTTTACCATGTTAAATATTCTCTTGAATATGTTTAGAATATATAAATTATTATATTGGTACGGAAAACACAACAAGACCTAAAAGCCGTATATGTTGAAAGATGTAAGTACGGTTTTTGACTAGAGAAAATGATAAAGAAATCGTTCCTAAATTAGACAACTTATTGATTTCATACAATATCAATTTCAACTTTAACCATTTTATCAACACAATATAAAATGAGCTAAATCATTTTCATTTCTATTAGCAGTTGAAGTAAGATATAATTAAATAATTTTATATATCCATAAATAGTTGCATTATAATACTATAACAAATATACATGATTGTATGCTTTATAAAACAAAATCTTTAGCAAAAAATACTCAACAATTCAATAGCATAATATAAAAAATAGCCAATAATCATTCTTTTCTTTAACAAAAGACGCATTAAACTATTTCAAGATAATAAAGAAAATCAATATTACGTTAAATTACAAGCTAGGCAATCTCAAATAAAAACTTAAATATCAATTTACTACAACTTCTTACTTCGTTGTGATTTAACAATCGTAAATTAAATTTCTTAAAAAGATATAGTTTCTTTTAATATTAAAAAATATGATACAATCTAAACTCATTCAAACTTAATTTATAAGTATGAGGATATTCTCAAGCAATAAAGACAAAACTTCATAATATTTCAGATTCTTTTCTAATTTTAGTAACTTAATTCACATAAATAAAATATTAATCAAGTACCAAATACGTTAATTGAAAATAAAAATTTGGTAAATTAACATTAGAAATCTTAATTTAGTGATTTACAAAAAAAACTGTTTCATTTTTAAGCGTAGAATTAAATTATCAATAAGTAAGTATTATACAGTAAATGATTTAATTCAATGAATGTAAATCTAGTACTTAAGTGATTAAAAGATAGCCTGACAACAATAACTGTATGAGATAAAAGCTCCCTTACAGTTATTTAGTGAAGACTTTAATAAAATTAACAGTCGATCCATTTTAAGATTATATTAATTATATTATAGAAATAAAAAGAACCAATTAATCCTCAATTAGGATAAAAATTGTATATAATAAACCTTTAAACATACATTTTTTCATAGACAGTAATACAAATGTACTAGAATGCAACAGAATCTAAAGGCGGACTTTTTGATTTTAACGCAACTTTACGTGTGGTAAGCTTTTTTATTGAATATAATTGAATTAAAGATATGTATGATTCATAGAAACAAAATTGAGTTTAATGAAAAAATTTGATATCTGATTACTATAGTAAAATTCAGTAATATATAACTTAAGAAGAAGCTAGCAATAATATGAAAATAAGTATAATATGTTTTTTATATAAAGTGACGTTAAAACTATATAAAATTAACCATTTTACAAAGCACACATTAACTAATTTAATTAATAAACAAAGAAAAAAGACGATGCTATCTCATATTTTCTTGAATAAAACAATCAAAAATCTGTAAAATAAAAGCCAAACAATATAAGATTTATATCAGTATGGTTTAAAATTAAAATATGTAATATTTATTATAAAAAAAATAAACGACTATTAAGAAAAAGTAATAAATTAGCACAATTCCCAAATTGTCAAATTATTGCTATAAAATTTACAAGTATTCAAGCAAACATAAATCAACACATATAAAGTGTGTGACACGATTGTAAACAAAACTCTTTAATACAAAAAGTTATTGTATAAATATGAAGAAAAAACATTAAAAGTTTTATTTTCACTGCGTAAAATGTCAAATTTAATTTGAGACAACCAGTAATCAAGCTAAATATATAATAATATAAATAAACTTTTAGTTTAATAATCTAGCAAAGTAGCTAAAGCATTAATATTAATTAATAACTGGGGTACGATTTGTTCTTAAGAAAAAAAATATCTTGGAGTGATATATAGATATCAATAAGTTAAATATCATAACTAAATGTTGATCAATAAGTAGACGTTTTGCACAAAAATATAATGATAATAATAGTAAAATAACTATAAAGGCATTAGATAAAAGCTTAATTTTACTTCAAATACAAGTATTATAAAATGTTATAAATGTAAAGAAAAAAGCATCAATTAAGATGCAGCTATTCTCTCAAAACTTAAAATATTTAAAAGAATATACTCAATTGCTCAGTATTAAATATATTCATATATAATTTTTGGTAAATTATTGACAATTAAAATAATACAAAATCAAACATTTGGAACAAAATAGAGCGGATATTTTTTAATCTAAAGGGTATAATGCTTAATACTTTAATTTAACAAAAATCCGGATATGAAAGAGCGTAACTTCTCTAGATAAGCGACACAAAGTAAATTTAGTGCGTTTAACATGGTTTATTAAAATAATCTAATTTAATTTAACCCAAGAGCCGTATATAGTGAAAGTTGTACGTACGGTTCTTAGTAAAGATCGATGTATGACAGACAATGGCTTTGATCGATAATTCGAAAAGAACTAATTCAGCATACCAAATAAAAGTCAAATTAGTAAGAATTTATAGCATAAATATCTTACATTTAAATTCTAAAGAATAAAATATTGTATAATTTATCATATAAAAATAAAGATTATTATGTAATATAATTTCTAAACAAACAATAAAGATATAAAGCACAATTTTTTGAACAAGAAATAAGCTGCAAATAAATTCAACTTTTAACTTTCAGCTTTTACAATAAAGAATAAAAATTAATTGAAACAGATGATAACATGGTAAACAATTGAATTTTCTGTAAAATACACTTATTATTAAACATAATAAACCATATATTGATATCAATAGAATTGTAAAATCCGTATAAGATTATTGTCTTTAATACAGTTTTTTAGAATGACAATTATTTCATATCTAATCTCTACTAATGATTCAGTTTTTAGTTCTAATGGTTATTTTAAATATACTTTACTATAAACCTATCATTAAAGTTTTAGATGAAAGAGATGAATATATTCGCACTAGCTTAACGACAGCTTCAACAAACTTAACTAGAGCTAACGAATTAACGAAACAATATGAAGAAGAATTAGCAGAGGGCAAGGAATTAATTTTGTCATAATTTAAATAATACAAATGCAAGTAAATAATATCACTTAAATGTGTAATATAAATATGATAAAAATTACAAACATCAAATAGACAGTAGGTTCTTTAATCATTAATTCAATACTGTTACATATTAAATATATATCTCTATAGTATATGTACGATTTATTGGGGTGGCGTACTGAAAACATTAAAAATAATAGGATACCATCAAATGGTAATTATAATATCATAGACATAGATTAGACAGCACTAAAATATTCAGATCTTTTATATACAAGACCGTGTAATACTAATTATAGAGTAGAAAACCTTGTTTTTATATCAATCATAAATCAATAAATTTATATTTAAGCTGTTCATCTTTGACATAAATAAATAATATTCTACTCTATATAGAAACATTACTATGATGGAATAATCAAAAAAAATATCTAATTAAATATTTATTACCATTAGTGTAATAATAAGGTAAAATGATATAAATCTAAACAATATAAATCTATGCAATAAAAAACGACAATGCATAAATCGTTTTATTAAAAACTGTAAAATGCACCATCATTGTCGGGCAGGAAGGAACTTCAATACTCCAAAAGATTAATATCTACAGAATTAATCTGGTTTATGTAAAATACGACTAAAAAAAGCTAGAGTCAATTTATAAATAAACGTAAACAATATAAATGAATGACTAATAAACATATAAGCTGTATAAGGCAAAAGTCTTACGTACAGTTTTGCATTAGAGATAATTCATTAAAAATAAAATAAAATTGTCGACTACAACTACAAAAATTTAACCTCAATTTATTGTGAACAAGAAAGAAAGCGCAAGGTATCATTAGTACGTCTAAAAAAGAAGCACAAGACATTGTATACAAAAATATACAAGAGGCACAAAAAGATGCCGAGAATATAGTAGCTCAAGCTTCAAAACAATTAAACATACAGAAAGAAGAAGCGCTGAAAACTTTAGAAAGCCAAGTAGATATATTAAGTGAAAAGATAAAAGATAAACTACTTGCTGGACAAGCAGCATAAAGTTAATACAAGAATATTACTTTTGATTAATTAATGTATATTAACAATAAAAAAACACATTAAATGGAAACTATTAACAACTTATCGATTTTAATTGCGAATAATCAAGGATTTGCATTAAATACAAATATTTTTGAAACTAATATTATAAATCTTGCCATTTTAATATCAGCATTAGTATATTTTGGTAAACAACCAATTGCAAATATTCTGAGTAATAGACAAGAAAAAGTATTTTTTGCACTTCAAGAGGCTGAAACAAAATTAGAGCAAGCGAATACGAGAATTTCTGATGCACAAAAACAATTAGAACAAACAAAACTTGTTATACAACAAATAGAAAAAGAAGCTGAAGTAGCAGCGAATAAGATTAAAGACTCTATACTGTCTCAAGGAGTATGTTCCTTGTAAATTTTATTATGAGTAAAATATATGAAATACTATACAATGTGAACTTGCGAAAAACAAGATGAAAATTATCAAGCTGTGATAAAAAGGAAAGCTTCCAAATTGTTGCCTATAAATCTTAGCTCAAAGACATAGCAATGCTGTATTTTTAATACAATATATTGTTATTAATAAAAAAGGTCAATATGAATCATTTGATATAATAAAATAGATGTAGAAAGGTTAGCAGCTTCTAGCAAAGCTAATATATTATCAACTGAAATTGTATGACTTCTAAGCATTATTACAAATTACAATATAAGCAATATTATTAATAACTAGATTTAATTTAAAAGTAAAAAATCTGGAGTAACGTAAAATATTAATTCTTATCATTATTAATTTAAAATAGTTTAAATTAACTTTGTTAAACTTTAAGCTATTAATTATAGCAAGAACGCTAATAATATTGCAATTCGTAGACAAATCCAACAACAAATTATAACTTTAGCTTTGATAAGATACACACACTTATATATTGAAAATTCCTAATAATTCAATAAAAACAATACAATTGATGACTATATACAATATGTATAATATATATTATTTAAATATAATAAGCTATCAATATTTATATATGTTTGATTATTTTTTCACCTAAATATAACTAGCAATACAAAATAATACTTTATATATTGTTAAACAAAGCAAATTTTATACAACTTTCAACAATTTGACTTCAATAAAAGAGTTGCATTACAATTGAAAGGGCAAATGAATAAAGAAACTCAAGAACGTATTATCAATACGAATATTGCTGAATTAGGAGGTAAAGTATGATTTATTACTAGCTAAATATAAAGCTAGCGTGTAGTGTACCAATCATTACACAACTAAGATTTGATATTATTTTGTAAATAAATACAAACGATATGTAACTAGAAAATGATTACATTGAATATATACAAAATATAGCTATCCAAAGCAGATTACAAGGATTAAATCTCGTATATTCCCAAAAAACATCTAACCTATCAAACTTTATTGTTTTATTTCATGAATAATATAACAAATACAACAAAGTTTGAATTACCAATATTTACACAAGTAATATTTTACCATCTTTGTAGTAAAAAGCTGTAAAATGTAATAGATGAAATGAAAATAATCTAAAGTAATACATACTAAAATAAGCAAAATTTAGTTAAAAATTAAAATAAATATTTATGTAAAATGCAACATATATTTACATAATACTTTTGCATAAGCAGTAGCGTAATAACTACAAATTCATTAGGTATTATTTTTTTTACAGTAGAAACTAAATTTCAAATTTATATATTAATTGAAAATTATTAATACAGTATAGGAAACAGTTTAATTCGCTTAATGAATCCGAAAGCTGTATGCGGTGAGAGTCACATGTACAGTTTCAAAATAGAGATAATATTTATGTATAATCAATAATGAAAGTATCGACTATAATTAATGAGTAAAAATACCTCTAAGATAGCAGTGCGATTTGTTAACGAGTAAAATAAACACAAGAATAGAAAGGATTAGAAAACACTCGAGAAAATACACATGATCCTAAATGTATTGAAACTAAATATTTATCAACAATTAATAGGAAAGTAATATCAAAAAATGATTTTGCATACTGAAATTCCAGAAAGTCTAAAAACAAAATTCAATAGTCATATTTAGAATACTGTTTGATGCAGCAACAAGTTACTCTAACTGGAAAGCAGAATAATCTAAAACAAAAATATGTAAAAAGGGTATCTCTATATTACTTCCGATAAGTTATTATTATGTGCCAAAATCAATATCAATAAAAACATCCTATTAGGTATAATTTAAGTCCTTATTACAAGATTTAGACTTTACAGTTTTAAGTTAGTTACGAATGATTTTAGCCCATATGCTATATTACTACTATATATTATGCATTTCACAGGCAGATCATGGGTGAAATAAAGCACATTTAAAATAACAATAGCAAATAAATATTTGGAACAAAAAAATAACTGATTTATTCTTAAGTATTAAGATAGTATAGATCAAGTAATAACATTGATTTATATGATTCAGTTTGTAGTAAAAGAAGAGAATAATTTCTCTAAGATTTATGTGTCATTATCACATACATAAGTTGGTTTATAGAAAAATATTATATTATAACAATTGTATCTGACAAAATCCAATGTGTTGAATATCTAACATAAACGTTAAATGGTTGGCGTTGTAGAAAAAAATTAAAGGCTATTGTGATTGTAATATTCAATATAATGTAAGTAGCGTAACACAAATACAACAGATAAAAATAACTACCGATAAACCTATGAGCCGTATATGTTGAAAGATGTACGTACGGTTCTTAAATGGCAAATGAATTTACAAGTTACGAACCTAATATTTTATACTTTCTAGGATTAATGAGCACTTGCCAAAGCTATAAATACAAATATAAGTAATAGAAAAATGAATCGTTTGACCATATTCAACCTTATGCAGATGCTTTAATGGAATTAGCGATATCCGCAAAATCAATAGAAGAAATATCTAATGATATGAACAATATATTAAGTATAGTTGCGGAATCTGCAGAGCTACAAAAAACTCTTTATAGTCCATTAGTTAATAGTGAAAGTACGATTTGTTCGTAAAGAGCTGATAATATTTTACGATAATTTAAAATCAACATTAATTTTATAACTAAGTGGTCAAGAAGTACATTTTAAACCAAAATATAAATTCAATATGATCTCAAATTAATTATTAAATAAACATCATTACAATTTAATTTCGGATATTTTTTTGATTTCATTTTATTAATAATTACATATACAAATGCCTTAAAATAAGATAATCAGTTGAACAAATTGTGAATGATTAAAAAAGCCATATCTGAATTTTTCACATTCAGAAAATTATTATAATTGTAGTAAATCACAGGCATAGCAATGTAACTCATTTAAAATAAAATAAATTGAACACTTGGAGCAAATAAAAACGGAGTTTATTTGTACTAATAAATGAAAGAAGCGAATAGCGATTTTCACATTATTAATATTAAAGTCCGGATATGAAGAAGAGCAAATTCTATTATAACATAAACAGGAAAATCTAAAATGTGTCAACTTTACTGAATACCTGAATATTTTATATTCAATAATAATAAGATCAAATTTCAGTAAACTGAATTTAAGAGCCGTATATATTGAAAGATGTACGTATGGTTCCTAATAGAGATCTAAAACACTACCCTGTAAATAATTTTGGATCGACTATGTGCAAAAATGGAAGTTTGCAAAAAGATTTTTGAAAATCAAATCAATAGTACAACATTAAAATTTATAATGTTGTTAATTGACCGCAAACGAATAGTCTTATTAAATAACATAGGAGAACAATTTCTTCAACTTGCCTACGAACAAACTGGAACAACAGTTGCAGAAGTAGTAACTTCTATACCATTTAATGAAACACAATATGATCTATTGGTGAAAAAAATACAAGACATAAGTCAAGCAAAGAAAGTACATTTAAACATCAATATTGATCCAGATCTAATAGGAGGATTTACAATTCAAATAGGATCTAAACTAATCGATAGTAGTTTGAAAGGAAAACTAAAACAGATGGCTTCACATTTAGAAGTAGCTACAATTTAGTATTTACTAATAAGTGTACGATTTGTTATTGTAGAATTTTGAATTAACTATAACAATACCTGAGTGTAAAATATTTGAATATAAATTCAAACTCATTAATTTTATGGTAAATATTAGACCTGATGAGATCGTACGATTTGTTGTTAATAAAAATAAAAAATAAATTAAACTTATTTATAAATGCAAACGTAAAATTTTATAATTAGCATTAATTTTATAAAACTAGAAATCCATTGTAATAAATATAAGTTTATAGTTAAAAAATGATAAAAATCATATTCAATTTTTTAATCAAGATTGACATCAATAACACAACAATTTACAAACTATACGTTAATATGGTTTATTCATGATTCTTTGAATTAAATCTTCTTCATTTAAAGCTTAAACAGGTAGAATATATATTTGATCTATAATAAATTCTAGCATTAATAATCTCGATATATGTTAATGATAAATATATAGCGCAAGCATTGAGGAAACCTCCATTAACTACAACAGAAATTTCTGGAACAAAAAAAATAGATAACTTACATACAAACAATTTACAACTATAAACATCTAAATATCGTAAATAATCTAAACAAGACAAAGCACAATTGCTTATAGTTCTGTTTCAAGTAACATCAAAATACTGGAGAAGTAAATTTTGATAAACTTAATACGCAGATATGAAGAGCTATATAGAATAAAAATTCTACGTATAGTTCTAATGGAGAGATAATACGTCATATACATTATCAACTCAAATAGTAGTATTATTCGTCAACAAATAGAAAAATATGACGATGATGTTAAAGTTGTTAACGTTGGAACAGTTTTACAAGTTGGTGATGGAATTGCCAGAGTTTATGGCCTAGATGAGGTGATGGCTGGAGAACTTTTAGAATTTGAAGACAAAACAATTGGTATTGCACTAAACTTAGAAAGTGATAATGTTGGTGTGGTATTAATGGGTGATGGTCGTAGTATTCTAGAAGGAAGTACAGTAAAAGCAACTGGTAAAATCGCACAAATTCCTACTGGAGAGAAGTTTTTAGGTAGAGTTGTGAATGCGTTAGCCGTACCTATCGACGGTAAAGGAGATATTGCTCCTGATAGTACACGCCTTATTGAAGCTGGTGCTCCTGGTATTATTGCACGCCAATCAGTTTGTGAACCAATGCAAACAGGGATTACTGCCATTGATTCAATGATTCCAATCGGAAGAGGACAAAGAGAATTAATTATCGGTGACCGTCAAACTGGTAAAACAGCAGTAGCAATTGACACAATCATCAACCAACAAGGTCAAGATGTTGTGTGTGTTTATGTTGCCATTGGACAAAAAGCATCATCTGTTGCACAAGTTGTTACTACTCTGGAAGAAAAAGGAGCATTAGATTATACAATAATCGTAGCAGCTAATGCTGATGAGCCTGCTACATTACAATATATCGCACCTTATACTGGAGCTGCATTAGCTGAATACTTCATGTACTCAGGTAAAGCAACACTTGTAATTTATGATGATTTAACAAAACAGGCGCAAGCATATCGTCAAATGTCTTTACTATTACGTAGACCACCTGGACGTGAAGCTTACCCTGGAGATGTATTCTACCTACATTCTAGACTATTAGAAAGAGCTGCAAAACTAAACGATAGTTTAGGTGGTGGTAGCATGACTGCATTACCAATTATTGAAACACAAGCTGGAGATGTATCTGCATACATTCCAACAAACGGTACGACTTGTTATGGAGCTAAATAAAAATAAATACCTGAGAAAAAATAGAATAGCTCGAAATATATAAAATATATTATGTAATAAAACTAAATATTTATTGAAAATTTGTTTCAAAAAACAAAAAAAACACCCTCAAAATAAAACCCTATAGTATATGTAACAAGTTGAAATTGAGATCCAGTATAATTATATTAGTATTAGTTAACTCAACAATTAATGTTGAAGCTGAGAATTCACAGTAATTTTCAGGAGGAATATAGGTATACTTCTTATTTGCTAGCGAAATTATCATAATGGCCTAAAACATAAGATATTAAAGTCAATATCACAAATAACGCCTAATGGAAAATAATTTAAGTCCCCAATCAGGATATAAGATCTTGATAAATCCTGTATGACAATCTGTCTCAACTTAATTATGCACAATCTAAGCATGTAGTTTAGTCGTTAAAAAATTACATTTAAAAAAGTAGATCGTAGGCGTAATGAAGCACATTTGTGATAATCATAGTTAATATTTAGAACAAGTAAAAATGAACTAATTTATCCTTAAATCTTAAGGCAAGATGGAGTAAAATCACCATTTATACAATTTAGTTTATATAGGAAAAGAGATTAATTTCTTTAAAAATTGTTTATGTAATTTAAATACATAACAATAGTTTATCAAAATACATTAGATAAAAAAAATTCTATCTAATGCAACTTATTGTATATTTGTTATAGCAAATAGATATATTCCGTTTAAAAGAAATTATATAATAACATTTACAATAATAAGCATAGCATTATGTGTACAATAATTACTGATAAACCTGTGAGCCGTATATGTTGAAAGATGTACGTACGGTTCTTAAATGGAAGATGAATCGATAATGTGTTATCCCAAGATTGTGAACTATATTGATTGTTAAACTTCACAACATCTATATAAGAAAATAAGGATAACATAAAATAATGTATCATTTGACCATGGCTAATCTCAATTACAGACGGACAAATCTTCTTATCTGGAGATTTATTTAACTCAGGAATTAGACCTGCTATCAATGTAGGTATTTCAGTTTCAAGAGTTGGATCTGCAGCACAAATTAAAGCAATGAAACAAGTAGCTGGAAAATTAAAATTAGAATTAGCTCAGTTTGCAGAACTTGAAGCATTTTCACAATTTGCATCTGATTTAGATAAAGCTACGCAAAATCAACTTGCACGAGGACAACGTCTAAGAGAAATCTTAAAACAAGATCAAAACTCTCCATTGCCTGTAGAAGAACAAACAGCTGTAATTTATACTGGTATTAACGGATATTTGGATGATGTAGCTTTAACAGATATTAAAGAATTCGTCCAAAATCTTAAAGAAAATCTACAAAATTCTAAACCTGAATTTGGTGAAAGCATTAGATCTAGTAAAAAACTAGGTCCTGAAGCTGAAGAATTACTAAAAAAAGCAATCGAAGATGTTGTAAGAAATAATACTCATGATCATTAAACTAATATATAAATAATTAAAGTCAATATTAACTTAAATTTCATATAATGTGATATATTATTTCAATTTAAATGCGTTTTCAAATTGACAAATCAAGAGTAAATTATAAAATAAACTTTTAAACTTTATATAAAAACAATTATACGTGAAGCTTCACAAAGACTTTAAAATATAAAAAAAGATCTTAATAAACAAGGTTTTGTTAAGTAGTAATCAATAAAAAAAAGAACAAATGATTTTTCATTAGAATCATTTGTTCTTTTTTAATATCAATCGAATACATCATAACCATATGATTCTAAATCTTTAGCCAGTGAACTATCACCGGTTTTAATAATTTTACCAGATCTCATAATATGAATAAAATCTGGTTTAATATAATCTAGTAATCGTTGATAATGAGTAATCAAGACTAATGAGCAATTAGGATTCATTAGTGCATTAATACCATTAGCAACAGTTTTCAGAGCATCAATATCTAACCCAGAATCAGTCTCATCAAGAAGAGCTAGAGTTGGTTCTAATGTAGCCATTTGTAGAATTTCATTACGTTTTTTTTCACCACCGGAAAATCCTTCGTTAACGTTGCGCGTTAAAAAACTAGGATCCATGTTAATTAAATTTAGTTTATCGTTAATAAATTCGAAAAAACTTAATGGATCCATTGGCTCCATACCTAAATGTTGTCTTCTTGCATTATAAGCAAGACGTAAAAAATCAATATTACTAACACCAGGAATTTCAACAGGATACTGAAATGCCAAAAAAATACCAGACTTTGCTCTTTCTTCTGGTTCTTCAGCAAGTATACTGTTACCTTCAAACAAAATATTACCTGAAGTAACTTGATAACTAGGATGCCCTGCAATTACTTTTGATAAAGTACTCTAATATCATAGAATATAAACTCAATTCTTGAACTAATAACGTAATTAATTATGATCAAATAAAACGTATGTTTTGTTTTTTAAGCTTTACATATTACACAATTATAATTAAAAGCTTACGAAATACCTATAACTACATTGTTCTCAATTTAAATCAATAATTGATTAAAGATAGATGTATTTTAGCACTAGCCAACAGAATAGCACATTTTAGACTATACATAATAAAAGAAGATAAAATAAATTTTTAAAAAATTTCAATTTATAAGATTAAAATTACTCATATAAAATCTAAAACTTACATAAAATTATACGGTATGTATGTTACAATTGTATTGAATACAGTTAACTTTTTCATAAAACAAAGGTTCGAATATTACAACAACAATAATATTTATTGAGAACTGATTAAAATTAATGTAAAATTAAAGCAAAAGCCCATATTAAAAAGTCGTCTTACTACCAGAACCATTAGGGCCCATTATTGCATGTATCTCACCAGCATTAATTGATAAATTAACACCTTTTAATATATCTAATCCATCTATATTGGCATGTAAATTATCAATTTTTAAAACTTGACCATTTTTTTTCATAATTATCCGATAGTTCCTTCTAATTTTAAACTTAATAGTTTATCGGCCTCAACCGCAAACTCCATTGGTAACTCACTAAAAACATCTCGACAGAACCCGCTAATCATTAATGCAATTGCTTGTTCTAAATCAATACCTCTCTGTAAAAAGTAAAAAATTTGTTCTTCACCTATTTTGGAAGTAGAAGCTTCATGCTCAATTTTAGCTGCAGAATTTTGAACTTGGAGATAAGGAAAGGTTTTTGCACTAGATTTATCACCAATTAATAGAGAGTCACATTGAGAGTAATTACGTGACCTATAAGCTTTCGGCCCAATTTTTACTAAACCTCTGTAAGTATTAGAAGATGAACCAGCAGATATTCCTTTTGAAACAATACGACTTTTAGTATTTTTACCAATATGAACCATTTTTGTTCCCGTATCTGCTTGTTGATAATTATTGGTTAATGCAACAGAATAAAATTCACCTTTAGAATTATCTCCAGCTAGAACACAACTTGGATACTTCCAGGTAACAGCTGATCCAGTTTCAACTTGAGTCCAAAATATTTTAGAATCTTGTCCTAAGCATAAACCTCTTTTTGTCACAAAATTTAGAATACCACCAACTCCATTTTGATCACCAGCATACCAATTTTGAACTGTAGAATATTTAATTTCTGCTCTATTTAAAGCAACCAATTCAACCACAGCAGCATGTAACTGATTACTATCATACTGAGGAGCCGTACATCCTTCAAGATAACTAACCGAGCTATCATCTTCAGCAATAATTAGAGTACGTTCAAACTGACCAGATTCTTGATTATTTATCCTAAAATAAGTAGATAATTCAAGCGGACATTTAACTCCCTTAGGAACATAACAGAATGAACCATCTGAAAAAACAGCTGAGTTTAAAGCTGCAAAATAATTATCTCCAATGGGTACAATTGAACCCAAATATTTTTGTACAAGTTCTGGATATAATTTTATAGCTTCAGATATAGAACAAAAAATAACACCGACTTTAGCAAGATCTTCTTTGAAAGTCGTGGCGATAGAAACGCTATCGAAGACAACATCCATTGCTACATTCGATAATCTTTTCTGCTCATTTAACGGAATACCGAGCTTATTAAATGTTTCTAAAAGATTAGGATCAACTTCGTCTAAACTATTTAATTGTTTTTTAAATTTAGGAGCAGCATAATACAATATTTTATCGTAATCAATATTTGGGTATTTTAAAGATGACCAATTGGGAGGACTCAGATTTTTCCATATATTGAAAGCTTTAAGCCGAAATTCTAACATAAAAGAAGGCTCTTGTTTTTTCTGAGACAAAAGTCTAATAATATCTTCATTGATACCAAAAGGAAAATCTTCGGAACTAATATCTGTTCTAAAGCCATACTTATAAGGCGTATTAACAAGTTGGTTTAGTTTCTTATTCCTACTATTTTGTGTTGATGAGATCTCTACCATATTAAGGAGTATATTATTTTTTTTTGAACACTATTTGAAAGTTTTACTATACGATACATACTAATATATATCGTATAATAAAAGTCAATATAAAAAAAACAAATATTCAAACAAAAAAAATAATGATTTTAGTACAATAGGATAATTCAGCAGATTATTAAGGATTTTACTGACTTGATTATTATGCAAAAGTAATCTATAACTTAATAAAAGAATTGAGATTTTAAACCTACTTGAGACTATAATTTTAGATAATTTAAATACTTAAAAATTTCAATTCAAAGCTAAGAATATGAAGAAATCAACAATGAACGCTACAAAACTATATAAGTTATGTTTATTTTATATCGACATAATAAAACAACAAATCAATCAACCATTAAGCTATTTTTCGATAAATTTATTGAGTTTATTAGGAGGTTTTTTTATTGCTAATGCTCTAGCAACTTTACCTGGCCAAACTGGTGACTGGGCAGTAGTTGTATCCGGAATCTTGGTAAGCATAATCGAGATAATGAGTAAAATTATATATTCTCAATATAAAAAGGATAAGGTAAAGAACAATATAAAAATATTGATTATAATGAATAACATAAAAATTGGAGTAATCTATGGTTTTTTTGTGGATGCATTCAAACTTGGAAGCTAACACGAAAGACAGGAAAAGGATTATTAATTAATAATTAGAATCATTGTCCAATTATTTTAAGTCAGTTATAATACACATCATACGTAATTTATAATAAAGTAGCATAAACTAAAATGACTAATCAGGTAAATAGAAAACAATACAATAACCACAACAACAATACCAAAATTTGTTGTATTAATAAATCCAAAAAGTGGGTAATGCCTGAAACAATTGATTGATATTTTAATAGTTTGACATGTTGACAATATATGTTTTTATCTAATAAACAACAATCTTGTAAGGACATCATAGATGGAAAGAAATATAGAAGAACAAATATTGAGAGAGTTAAATAATAAAAAATGGGTTAGTGACCCAAGCAGCTCACGTAGGAATGTATATTTACAAGAACCAAGAACGCCAAAAGAAAAAAAGCAATTAAAAGGAAAACGTCCAGATTTAATCTTATATGATTCATCTAATTGGAGTCCACTAGCAATTATAGAAGCTAAAGACAGTGGGAAAGACCTAGAAAAAGCTCTTTTACAGGCAAAAGATTATGCAATACCTTTAAAATGTCCTATTATTATTGCATGTGATGGAAATTATATAAAAAGTCAGCATTTAGAGTTTGGAAGTCCTTTAAAGTTTAATGGTAAAGTAATAGATTCACTATCTGATCTACAGTCAGAAGAAATATTAAAACAGTTTGTTATTTCTTCTGAAATAAATACGTTACCTCAGGAGATTATCAACTCAAAATTTGACTTAATTAATATATTTCAACGAATTAATAATATTTTAAGGAAAGAAGGAATAACGGCAGGTACCCAAAGACTTAGTGTTTTTTCAACTATTTTATTTTATAAAATGATTAGTGAAATGTCACATTTCAAAGAGGTGTGGATTTCTATAAAAACCTTTGTGAAACTTGGGCTTAGTACACCATTTAAAGATATTAAGAATCAAGTAGAACAGTACTATGGTGAAAATAGTTCATTCGATATAGAGTTAAGAAATGAGAATTTAAAAACAATAATCTCAGAAATTGATCACTTGAAATTTTCAGACATCCATACAGATATTAAAGGCGATGCCTTTGAGTATTTTTTACAGGATTCAGGTGTTAGTAACGATTTAGGTCAATATTTTACACCAAGACATTTAATTGAAACTTTAGTTTATATTCTTTCACCAAAATTAGGTGAAAAAATTTATGATCCATTTTGTGGTACTGGTGGGTTTTTAATATCAACTTTTAAGTATTTAAGTAATAATATTGATTTAAATGATAGAGATAAATTCGAAACATTAAGTAAATCAACTCTTTATGGTCGAGATATTAATAAAGATGTTTTAACCTTGTCTAAAATGAATATGATATTACAAGGTGATGGTCATAGTAATTTAGAGTGTTTAGATAGTTTGGCATCTCCTCGTGATCATTTATATGACTGTGTTGTTACAAATATTCCGTTTTCACAAAAAACTGACTATGGAAAGTTATATTATAATGGAATTAGTAAAAGTAATGGTGACGCTACTTGTTTATTACATTGCCTAAGAAGTCTAAAACCTAGTAGTAGAATGATAGTAGTAGTTCCAGAGGGGTTTTTATTTAGGAAAAATTTAGCTAATGTAAGGGAATTTATCTTAAAAAAAACTAAACTTGAATTGGTTGTTTCATTACCCAATGGAGTTTTTCAACCGTATACTAATGCAAAAACAAGTATTTTATACTTTTCTAACGCTCACCATGAAAATACGCAAGAATATTTTTATTATTATGAAGTAGAAAATGATGGATATTCTCTAGATAAAAGAAGAATGAAGCTAGAAAGTAAAAGCGACTTATTTAATTTACTAGATTTTAGTTTAGATCGTATTAATGATACCAGATATCAGGAAAAACTAGAAGAAATTGGGTTTAGTAAGATTAAAATTAAAGATGTAAAAAATAATAATTATATTATAAAGAACTATAAAAGCTATAATGAAAAAGTTGAATATGATAAAGACAATTACAAACAATACACTCTTGAAAGCTTAGAAAATGAAAATATAATAAGTATAAAAAGAGGTAAAAGACTTCTATCAAAAAATGTAATACCTGGAAAATACCCTGTTATTACTTGTGGCGAAGACATTAAACTGTATCATAGTGAATATAATCACGATAATTGTATAACAATCGCAATGTTTGGTAGTGCTGGTTTTATTTCTTATCATCCAGGAAAAACTTGGGTTGGTGATTGTATCATTATACAAACAGATAATAAAACGCTTAATACTAAGTTTTTATATTATTGTTTAAGTAATCAACAAGATTTCATATATTCTTTATCATATGGATCTACTATGAACTCTATTAATGTAAAAGATATTTTACCTTTGATGATAAACGTGCCATCAATTGAAAAGCAAAATATAATTATTGAGCAAGTTAATAATATTGAAAAAATTATAAATCAAATTGAAGAACTCAACTTATCTTTACAGAATCATATACTTAAAATAAAAAAGAAAGATAACAAATCCGAAAATTTAACAATATGTAAAATATCAGACTTATTTGAACTAAAAAGAGGAAGAATAATTGCCGCTAGTGATTTAATAGAAAATGGTAAATATCCAGTGTATTCTTCCCAAACAAAAAATAACGGTGTTTTTGGATACTTAAATACTTATGATTTTGATGGGGAGTATATAACATGGACTACAGATGGTCAATATGCAGGTACTTTTTTTCATAGAAATGGTCTGTTCTCTTGTACCAACATCTGCGGGATTTTAATTAAAAATGATGATATTAAAGTAAATTTAAAATATTTAACTTATTATATGAATAGTATTGCACAAAAATATGTTAACCTAACTTCAGTAAACCCAAAGCTATCTATGGATTCAGTAAAAAATATTCAATTAGAATTACCATGTATAGAAGAACAGAATATAGTTACTGATAAAATACAAATTGTTGAAGATACCATTAAGAAAAACCAAGATACAATCAAGTTGTTGCAAAAAGAATTAGAAACGTTTTTTTAACATCAATTTATACCTATTTATTAACAATGAATTTATTAAATCATCGACGCATCCACTCAACAAATGGATTCTAAAGATCTTAAGAGTTTCACGGAGTCTAGATTCCAAGGCTAGAAGAAGCTTTTTTTGGTCATTTTTTTAGTCTTAAAATTCGATAGAGGATATCCAATTAATTTTTTGTGTAATTAAAGTTTTTATTATTCATAAGAGTATGGATCTAAATATTTATTAGAGTAATCTATAATTAATTTTTGGTCTTCAACAGTCAACAAAGGCACATATATTTCGGCCAATATTTTTTTAGATCCAATACTTTGAATAGCTTCAATTTGATTTTTATATGTTGAGGTTTTTGTGAAAAAATAAAAAAAATGAGGCAATATTTTGTGTGCGTTGCTTGTGAATACTATTTTAAGCAAATTTTCTCCAAAAATTGAAAGATGTTTATTGTTAAACAGATAGCATATTCCGTATGGTTTTTGAGCATTAATAAGTAAGTCGTCTTTTTTTAATAAATATTGATCGACATGCTCGAAACATTTGATGTTTCTTTGTGAATTAATACTATTGATGTTATCAAACAGCTTTATAGTACCTTTACCTTTAGAGGTAAATTCTATATTCTTATATCCATTTTGTATGTCAGCAACTTCTGATAGTCGTATATTTTTTTTAGTATATAAAAGAATTTTATTTTCAATTTGATTGTGAATTATTTCGTTAATCTTAATTTGATTGGTTTGAATTTTTTGATTCAAATCATTTTTATCAATATGGGTATTCTTAACAGCTCTTATAGGTTTCTGAATACTCGGTAAAATAACTTGAAGAAATTCTGAATCTGACAGCTTAAAACTCTTCCTTGTTTTACATCTTTGCATCAATGTATATTCTTGTTGTTTTAGTTGAAGATATAGTAGTTGCATATTGATGTTACTTTTTTCATATGCTTTTATTATAATACAGGAATTATGAACCCAAACTTTATCTTTATGATACCTAATATATCCAGCAAGTCCTGCCGATACAATAGATATTACATTCTCTACATTATACTGGCTATGTCGATATTCTTTGTTTGTAGAATTTGTGATAGCTTTATATTGTCCATTTGGATCTAAATCACCTACTTTATTCAATTGTTTTTTATTGTGATTGAGTTGTTCACTCCTAAGTATTTGAATCAATTGGTCGTCTTCTAATTTTTTCAATGGTGTATAATTATATACTAATGGTATATAATTTTTAATCGCCCAACTATTTTTTTTTAATGCGTCAAATTGAACCTTGAAACATTCAGATTTTTGAAGCAACTTTTCATTATCATTTAATTGTGTTATATTTAAATTGTTTAAATATTGAAAATCTTGAGCTTTATTAATTTCGTAATACAAAAAATCATCTTGTTGATTGGCTTGATGTACGTTTGATAAGTATAATATATATTTATTGGGTTTTAATATATTTAAAGCTATGACCAATTGTAATCGAGCACGTTTCAACAAATAGGTCCTCACGTCTTGTATATGTTTAGACGTATTTATTGCAAATTTTTCTGAAACTATCAGCAACATTTGACCTTTCTCTTTTAATGATTTTAAACAGTGGAGAACAAATAAACCTTCATTATCATCTTTAGCCATTCCATAATTGTATAAATGACTATATGTTGTTTTGTCTATATTTTGAATATTCGGTATATTAGCCACTACGTAATCATATTTATTTTCAATCGGTTTTTTGTATAAGTCTTCTTGTAAAAAAATATCATCGTGTTTATATCCATTTAACAATAAATTAATTTTTCCTAACTTGACCATTGTTTTATTTATATCAAAGCCATATATACTATTAATTTTTAACGATAGTTTTTTATATAAGTTTACTATGAAGCTCCCTGTTCCACAAAGTGGATTGTATATTTTTGAATCAATCTTTAACTCTGATAAACTGAGTAATATATCAGAAATATTATCGGATATATAAATATCAGCAACATTGTTTTGAATAAATTGTTGTAAAAATTCATCAAACATTACTCTTTTTAAAGTATTGTCTTGAAAATGTAACCCTTCTAAAAAATCTATAATAGTTATAACATGGTTTCTATATCCATTAATCATAAAGAGATTATTATCAAAACTCTGTCCATTATTAAGCTGTGGAGAATATTCAACAAGATCAGAATCACTTTGGACAAAACATAGTTGCTGGATATTTCTCCAAATACTAGCATCATCTATTGATCTGTCAGATCTCAACTTATAAAATAAGAGCGTTCCAAATAGATCTATTTTTTTTAATTGATTATTTAAATGTTCGGATGCTAATTGATTAGATATATGTATAAGTTGATCAGATAATTCTTGTTTACTATATATTTGATATGTAGGGAAATATATCTGATTGTTGCTATGTATCTGAAATTTATATAATATATACTCAGATGGAAAATGATGAATGCTTCTAATAGGAGAATCATTTACAATTAATTCTTCATTATTATATTAGGTAAAAATTTACTTGACACATAATTTCCATCAAAAGCAAATACAATATTTATATTTAAATGAGTAGCATATTCAGCAGCTTGTTCTATGGCTTTACTTAAATCAGAACCAGGTTTTTTTGTTTCGATAATAGCTAAGGGTTTAAAATTGAATGAATTATAAAGAATAAAATCTGGTCTTTTCCTATTTAACTTTTGTTTTTCTGCTGCGGTTCGTGGCTCTTGTAAAAAAATATTTTTGCGAGAATCTTCTTGTCTTACAATCCAGTTTTTTGCTTTTAGATAATATAATAATGTTTCTTCTACTTGTCTTTCCATATATAATTTTACGTTTTTTATAAAAATCTATGTTAATACGTAAATAATTACAACCCCCAGCTAATGATAGCTTTGGCTTGATGTCAATAAAAAAATGTATGTACTATAAATAATTATTGATTATAAAAGTGTACATCAACTTGTTGTAATATACAATAGTGTGAGTTAAATGATATATATTAAACAGTAATAAAAGTACAAGTACGCATTTATATCGCAGGCAGGTTAAATACTTATTGTAAAAATTAAAAACGATTAGATTCATCTATCGTCTATATCAAATATATAAGCATACAGAGCAAAGAAATTACGGAAATATTCAAATAGTAAATTATCTGAGATCTAAGGTAAATTTACTGTAATGTTTACCAGGGCGAATGACGGGAATCGAACCCGCGAATAATGGAACCACAACCCATTGCCGTAACCACTTGGCCACATCCGCCATATTGCTATTATAATTATAATATGTATGAACAATATTCGTCTACTTTTATTTTATGTAAAGTACTGTTGAAAGAATTATACATTAAACTAAAGTAAAGACAGAATACGAAATAAAAACTAAGAATTCATAGATGAAAATTATTAAAATAAAGCTTCAGAATCATAATAAGTATCAATAAAAATTAATCTTAAAGAAACTTGAAAACGCAATCTTATCTTGATAAGATATGTGTATAATCTTTGGGGTGTAGCCAAGTGGTAAGGCAGCGGACTTTGACTCCGCCATTCGTAGGTTCGAATCCTCCCACCCCAGTTACACACTATTGAATAGATACAAGTTCTCTTCTAAATAAAGTCTCTTTAGTATGTGCAAATCGTTTAACGCTACATTAACTTGTCTGCCTGATGACAACCATTTTATTGTGATTTCTTCTCTTTTTAATTCTTCTTCACCAACAATAATACACCCAAATGCATTTAATTGATTAGCCCTTTTAATTTTCTTTTGTATACGGCTTGATGTAATGTCAAATTCGCATGTGAATCCTGACTTCTTCAAAATATCACCGAGTTGAATCATGGAACAATCTAAATTTTGCCCTAGCGTGATAAGATAGAAGTCTAAAGCTTGAGCTTTAGAAGACTGCTGATTTTCCAGTAAAAGGAGTAAACGTTCAAGCCCCATTCCCCATCCTACAGCAGGTATATCAGGTCCTTTTAATTGCTTAACTAAAGAATTATATCTACCTCCTCCACATATTGTATCTTGAGAGCCTAGATTACTATTTTTAATTTCAAAAGCAGTATAAGTATAATAATCCAAGCCACGAACTAGCTGCGAATTAATATCATAGTCAATATTAGCAAAACTAAGATATTCACATAAAGATTCAAAATGTTGCTGAGATTGATAGCTTAAAAAATCAGATAAAATGGGAGCCTCTTTAAGAATTTCTCTTGTTTTAGTGTTTTTAGTATCCAAAATCCTTAGAGGATTCGTGGAAAGCTTATCTAAAGAATCTTGATCTAAATCATCTTTATAATTATTTAAAAAGTCTTTCAACAATGCTATATATTGTTGACGGTCGTTAAAATCACCTATAGAATTAATTTCTAATTTAAAGTTATTTAAATCTAATGCATTCAAAAAATTACAAGCTAGAGAAATAACTTCAAAATCACTATATGCATTATTAGTACCTAAACATTCTACACCTAACTGATGAAATTGTCTTTGACGACCGCCTTGAGGCCTTTCATATCTAAACATAGGTCCACAATACCATAAACGATTTATTAATTTATTTTTATCTAATTGGTTTTGAATAAAAGACCTTACAACACCTGCAGTACCTTCAGGTCTTAAAGTTAATTCTCTTTTACCTTGATCAATAAAATTATACATCTCCTTACTAACAATGTCTGTACCTTCTCCAATTCCTCTTCTAAAAAGAGTAGTCTCTTCAAAGATAGGAGTCCGAATTTCTTGATAATTTAGTTGCGTAAAAATTGCTCGTGCAATCATCTCAAGATTAGACCACTTAATAGCTTCATCGGGAAGAATATCACGAGTACCTCGAGGAGATTTAATTACATTGTTCATGAAAATATCCTTGTTTTAAGAAAACAAAATTGATTACAAACTAATTGTTGTTATAATATTCCCACTTAAAGAAGATGGGAGCTTCTTGGGCTAAATAAGCAGAAATATTGAATTTACAAACCTTGAAAGCTAGTTTATATTTAAATTTAAACAGTAATTAAATTAACCAAATTATTAGCTGAATTTATATATCTATCATGGTTAAATCCACATTTAGTAAACTACCTTTCTCTAAGATTTAAGTTTTAACTTTCTTATTTTTAAAGCCAAAATTAGAATACAATTGACAAAATGCAAAACTAGAGAGCAATAATTAATTACCTCACGGCCTGCTAACTTAGCTCTATACTCAAGGAAAGTTCTAAATGTGAACCAAAAAACTTCAATGATCAATTTAGCCAAATTATGATTTTTAACCATATTATAACTTTCAAGTTTTCAATAACTATTACTTGATTTTCGTTTATTAACTTGTAAATAAAGTCTTTACTAAGCTTAGTTATTTCTTGATAATATTTAGCTAATTTATTTTTATTTCTACCTAATTTCTTTTTAGATACTTTATAATATAAGAATATTAATTTATTCTCAGCTTTTCTTAAGAACTTAGGGCTAAAGTATTTTCTAAGAATATAATAATTACTATAATATAAATTATTATAATTAATCAATTTTTTAAGAATTTTTATGTGTATTTGTATAAATTGCATTCACATACAAGCTTGCTATGTATGTATGGTTAAAAACTAAAATTTTGAATTATGTAACAAAAATTTAGGATAGGTAGACAAATATAACATAGAATAAAAAAATTTTATTATTAATACCTCATTATAAAATAGTGAAAGTTAATAAACTCAATTTCAAATCGTAGAGTGAGTTATCAAAATATACGACTTTGAGTAAGGTCAAATAATTATAATTCTTATTAAGAATAAAATTTTGATAAAAAGCAATGAAAATAAAAATGTAATTTAAACACAATTGAATAAAGTTTATCAATAGGTTTATGTAATATAATATTACTTATAAGCTTATAAATAATTAAGCTATTAAACAACCTTAAATTGTATCGTAAAATATAAAAAATATTATTACAAAACCGCATTATAGATTACAATCACAATAATATGGATACTAGTCAAATTAAAAAAGAGTATTGTTTTAACCCTATATCACCTGTGATAGATGTGAAACTATATAACCATGCCAAATTAATAAAAATAGAATGGGACTTAGTAGAATGCTTGTCTTTTGTAGAGCTTCCAGGACAGTGGTTGAAAACGAGACAATTAAAATCATAAATTAATATATTATTTCAATTGTATGACAATATTTAAAATACTATAAATATTGAAATTAAAAAAAACTATAAGTTACATAATTTTCATTACGAAACTTATAGTTTTTTTTTGAAAAATAAATAATAATCAAGATCAATTATTAAATTACAATCATTATCTTACAGTATTCCACATTTGTTGTGTATCAATAGGCTTAATAAGATATAACTGAATCAAGTTTGAAGCCAATTGAACTAAGCTAGGTACTTTAAGAACAGATTTAACAAAAACAGGCTTATCGCTAGCATCAATAGATAAAAGATATTGATTTAAGCAAGAGCATCTGTCTAAAAGCATGAAAAATTTAGGATGATCTACATCTAAGGCAACAGGGAAAACACGAGCAGAACTTTCATTCGTTTTACGAATTACTTGAATATCAAACTGACGAGGATCTAAACCAATTGCAGTATAGAAATTAGCTCTTTGGAAATCATTTAGATACATAGTGGCGAAAACGCTAAGCAAGAAAAAACGACACCATAGTCTAGACTTAAAGTTGTTTAGGTATTCAGGTTGTGATTTCAATAAAGCTGCAAAAAAATCACCATGTCGATTTTCATCTTGACACCAATTCTCAAAAAAGCGGAATATTGGATAAACTCTGTATTCTGGGTGTTGCTCTAAGTGACGATATATAGTTATATATCTCCAGTAGCCTATTTTTTCAGACAAATAAGTAGCATAGAAAATAAATTTAGGCGCAAAGAATGTATATTTTCTATTTTTTGTTAAAAAGCCTAAATCTAATGATAAATTAAAATCACTCATAGCTTTGTTTAAAAATCCTGCATGTCTAGCTTCATCACGTGACATCAACAAAAAGCATTCTGCTAAAACAGGATTGATATCTACTAAACGTCTTGACAACTCTTTATACAACAAAAATCCTGAAAATTCTGCAGTACATGATCTTTCTAAGAATTCAATAAATAGAGATCTAGTATCGTTATCTAACTGATCCCAAGATTGTGTAAATTCTTCATCACGAATAAAATGTTGCTTATTGTAGTCAACACGAAACTCTTCCAGTATTGCAATAAACTCATCGTAATTACGAGAAATATCCATTTTGGCTATTTCATCAAAATCAGTAGTATAAAAGCGAGGTGTTAGTAAAGTTTCTTTAATAGAAGATTTAATTTGTACTTCTTCTTGAGCTATATTTTGCTTAGAAATTGATCCAACCATATATTTTCATCAATATAAATATAAAAATTTAGTTATTTTGGTTAATATACTAATCGAAAACTTATAACAAAGAAATAGTGAAGATAGAAATTTTACATTTCTTGACTTCTTGCGTATTATGATTTTGCATCAGAGTCATAATATTCCAACTTGAAGAAACTAGACCCTTGGTGAGCTAAATACAGATAAATATTATTAAACACCAATCTGAGAAGCTAGTTTATATTTAAATTTAAACAGTAGCTAAATTAACCAAATTATTAACCACGCTTATATTTATATCATAGTTAAATCCAGATTTAGGACGCTACCGCGTTCTCTAAGATTTAAGTTTTCAACTTTCTTATTTTTACAACCAAAATTAGAACACAATTGACAAAGTGCAAGAGTAGAAGTTGTAATGATTAACGCACGAATTACTAAATCAGGTCTATACTCCAGGAAAGTGTTAAATTTGAGCAAAAAAACTTCAATAATCGAGTTAGCTGACTTATAACTTCTAAGCACTTTATTACTTTTCGACACCAATTATTTTATTATTATTGGCTATTTTTTATTAGTCAATTTATGTAAAAAATTGCTGTGTTTATTGTAAATTCAATATAGAAGGTTGAGAATAATATATTTTATAAAATCACAATAAATCACTATATATTTTTCATAAATGCTCAATTTCATAATATTCTATGTATTTAATACTTCATATAACGCATCTCGTATAAAATGATTGACTAAAAGCACATTTTTTTTGTGAAAAAATATAAACGCTTTAATTTTAACAAAATCCTACTATTCAAGTCAAAAAAGAATTTATAATAAAACTACTTTATTTATTGAGTTATTGCGTTTTATAAATTATAATGAATAATTATATGGAAATATAGATTAAATAATATGTCAATATTACTTGGAATTTTAAATATAGTTGTTTTATCAGGAGCAAGGTTTACAGAATTATATATAGTTTTAATTATGATTCGACTTTCTTTAAGCTGGCTACCTAATCTGAATACGTATAACCAACCGTATTACACAATTTACAAGTTAACTGATCCGTACTTGAAGCTATTTCGTGGTATAATTCCTTATTTTTTTGGTATGGATTTTTCACCAGTGTTAGCAATAATGTTTCTACAAAACTTAATGATAATATTTCAAAATATTCATTTACAAGGATTTAAATAAATTAATTTTAAATCCTTGATAAATCGCCATAATTTGGTATAATGTATTTATACTAATCCTTAGTAGCTCAGTGGTAGAGCAATCGACTGTTAATCGATTGGCCGTAGGTTCAAGTCCTACCTGAGGAGTTAAATATAATTATATATAGTACAAAACCATGTTTTTTTTCATTCAACACTTACAAGCGCTATTAAATTTCCAATATTTCAATCAAATTACTTTTACTAGCATAGTGATTGTTTTTATAGCTGGAATAATATCAGGTATGAATCCTTGTGTGATTTCCGTCCTACCAGTATATATGAAATACCTAGATAACAATAAAAAACAATTTAATATAATAAACATAATAAATACGTTCAATTTTTCACTAGGAATAGCTACAAGTATTACTACGATTGGAATATTTTCTGTAATAATAAAAGCATCTTCTGTACAATACTTACGTTATTCTACAAAGATTTCAGGATTAATTATTTTTATTATGGGGCTAATCACTATGGAGATCTTACAAATAAATTTCACACCTACGAATTACAAGAAATTATTACGCAATACAAAATTTTTTGTTAGTTCTTATTTAAATGGATTAATTTTTGGCTTAACATTATCGACTTGTAGTACTCCAACTTTAGTCGGTATAATACTGTGGATCAGCAATACAAACAGCATAACTAAAGGTATATTATTTATCTGTATTTATTCAATTGGCTATGTTATTCCTATAGGAATATTAAGTTTTACACTAGTTAAAATAAAGTCAAAAATTAACCAATACATTTTCTCTGAATGGGTACCTATTATCAACGGTGCATTTTTAATAATTATAGGAACAACATATATTTACTCATAAAAAATATAAAACATAAATATTGGTAAATTATTTATGTTTTATTATTTGATAAAATTATAGAATTATTATTCTATTGCCATCTACGCAAGGTTAATGTTACAGTACCTTGTGAATTCACAGACTCTTTAATTGGTTTAAAACCAACATTATTCCCTTTGCTTAAAATAGTATTGTAAGCATATTTTTGATTTATATTATTTAAAAACATTTCAAAAGGAATATTTTTAGACCATAATTGTATATCTGTAGAAATTTCATAAAAATGATCATTCCACAAAAAATCTAAATCCACATTCTTGTCTTGCTTAACATGGTAATTAAATTTGTCATGAGACTCAGATAAAGATGGATATTTAGTCCAGTTTAGTCCCAAATCAGATAAAGTTTGCGCTAAAATCTTTTCATCTTTTATAACTGTCTTAATTTTAGATAAATGTGACATAAGCTTAGGGTTCAGAAATAATATAATAATAAAATAGATATTCTTACGACCAAAGTAAACTACACTACAAAGAATTATAAATACTAACTCTTCAATTCTTGCTTCTTATTAAAGTTTAGACTTCTATGATTAATCAATAAAATATCTATTATATTCAACTTTGGTTTAATATAATTATTATGTCAATACTAGGCAAAAGTTTTAAGAGCGAGATACCTTGTCTTTTTGACTTACAAAAAAAAGAGCGGCAGAAATAGGTAACACAACCAATAGTGCACCATAAACCAGACTACTAAAAAAACTAGAAAGTGAAGCTGTCATAATTACAATTAATGATAATAATAAATTAATAAATTTTAGAAATACAATAATACAAAAAATTAATTATTTATGTATTATCGGTTTCTAACAATCGACCTGTTGTTTTCAACCAATTTTGGGCCTCAATATAGTTGTTAGGAGCTAAACGTATAGCTTGTTTCCAATACTCACCAGCACGATCAAACATGGAATTAGCTAAATCAGAGTTATTAACATCGAGCGCTCTCAATCCTTGATAATGATAAATAACAGCAATATTATTTAAAGCTTGAGGCAATTGTTCATTCAGGTCTAAAGCTTGATGATAATATTCTAATGCTTTAGGTCTGGTCGGCTTTGATTTCAATTCAAATAAAAAAAGAATACAAAACCTCCAAATCAAAACTGTACATGAAACTTTCACTTCATACAGCTTTTAGGCTTAATAATTGTTTTTCTTTTATCTAAATTTTAAATTAATAAAAAGTTAATACAAATTGTTATTTATTATAGAATTCAACAAATCAACAAGACAATTATTAAGCCAAAATTGACTCCATATAAATCAATTTTTTTAGAACATTTAAGTACTTTCCTAAGACAAAACAATATTTTAAGCTTAAAATTTAAAGAAATTTTCAGAATTTATAAATCTATTAATAGAGTTTTGGCTTTATTTGTTTCAAATGCGCTTTATTTATCTATAAATAAGGCCTTTCCATTTTACTAATCATAATGTGCCATTAAATTAATCTTGAATACCTACAAAAAAAATAAAATTTCTATGATAATAGCTTGAATTAAAAATCAAACTAATGATGCTAAGTATTTTTTACGGAAATTTAATTTTAATTAAACCTTAATAGATATTTAAAATGAATAATTATACAGGGTTTAAAAGTTTATTTTAAATTATTTAAATTGATTAACAAGTGTACAAACTAAGCGTCCATTGTTTCATTTAAACTTTTTAAAATGATCAACTTTTATAACGTATAAATCCTATATCAAAACTAAAATCAACATTTAATTATACTAGTTTTGTATTTCAAGCTATTTAAATAATTTACAAGCTCTCTAACAAAACACAAATCGCACCGATATTCACCATTACTTGCATAGATCAGCCCTATATTGTAAAGAATATAGCTACGATCATATGGATCTTCTTCCAATTTCAATGCTTCGTAGTAATTTTCTAAAGCTTCAGCATATTCTCCTTCAGACTGTGCGGACATACCGTCACGATAATATGAGAAGGCTTTTTTCTCCATTTTACTTGCTGGTAAAACTTTTAATACAATATCAGCCAAAACTGTAAAAGTTTTATCAATAAAGTTATCATTTTTTTGAGATCTAGGCATAAATTTATATTTATTAACGTTCAATGATACTTTAACATCTTATTAACTTCATTGTACTTCTCAAAAAAAAAGAAAATCAGTTAACAAACATAATGGATACAATAATCCACTGTAATATAATATGTAAATAGTACTGTAAGTTCAAAAGTACTTATTCTAAATCTTTACGATTTGGATTTCTAGATGGATCATTAGACAAGAACCCAAACACAAACAAAGATACAAAAAATATAACTGTTGTGTAAACAAAAATTTTTAATGTAAACATTTTTTCTCCATTTTTACATAGTAACTTTACTATACAATCAAGTAATTTCTAGTAAAGCTTAAAGTAAACGTTAAACGTATATAAATAAAATAGCTAACAGCATTTTGAAGTTTTTATCGAAAAATATAAAACTACAAAATGATTAATCAATAATATAAGTCAAGAATTTGACATTATAATGAGTTGTTTTTTACAAAACAAGTTTAAATTAATTTAATTGTTTTTAAACCAAAAAAGAAGCTTAAAGCAAGCACTGAAAATGCTGCAAGGAATAGGGCATAACCAATAAAAATAGACATTTTACTCCTAAAATAAATAATAAAAATAATTTACAAACTTGACTTTCGATAATAATAAAAAATATACTATAGTAAGATTGTTAATAATAACGAATAGTTTAGCTGCCTAAACTAGTCCAATCTACATCCACATTTTCTATAATTAAAGATGAATTGTAAATCTGCAAAATAATTAATAAAAATAAGAAAAATAATAACATAAATACACCCATAATAGGTGTAGTTCCCCAACCTGGTGCTACTTTTCCATATTCAGAGTTAAGAGGTCTTAAAATTTCTCCCAGTCGTGTTCTTAATGCCATAATGTTAAATTGATATATTAAAAATAAAGTTTATATTTTCTATAATATTATTCATAATAATATTATAGAAAAAGTCAACTTTAATATTTTGTGAGTTATGGAAACTGCAACAGTTCTTAGCATTTTTATTTCTAGTTTATGTAAGAAAATAATGTATTAAAATTTATATTACTATCACAATTATAGAGAATATTTTTTAAGTTTTTTATCAAATCCATTTAATCACATATTTACAGTCAAAATTAATAACAAAATAAAAAAAATAAAATATTGAAATGTAATACTATGCACTGGATAATATTATCGTATTATATTTAGTGTATTATAGGAAAAAAATAATTTAACTATAAATACTAGGAATTACTGGATACTCAATTTATACAGCATTCGGACCTGCTTCAAAGAATCTAAGAGATCCATTTGAAGAACATGAAGAAAAGATGATATAATAAATCAATACAACGACATCAATAAAGCAATAAAATTATAACAAGATTAAAATACAATACATATTGATACTCAAATAAAAAAATATAAGAAAAATGTATCTAAACCATATATCAATAATCGAAATAATGTTAAAGCATTTCTTTTCGTTAAAAAAATAAGCAAAAATCTTAATTTAAGACTAAATAAAAAAAATAAAAGAACTAAAAAAGCTACTCTAGTAATTTTTACTAGAGTAGTTTATATATTTACATCTCAATTTTAGGTGGATCTCTAAAGAAAACGGCAAAAAATATCACCATTAAAGTTCCTGTTAGTAAAAAAACGTATACTAGCGCTTCCATAAAACCTCCTTATAGATAGATATAATTAAGATATGATGACAATTCTATACCATACCTTGTTGTTTGGGGTCGGCTGTCTTAGTAATGAGATTTTTTTCATCTTACTTTTACCTCCCATATAGAACCATACGTGCAATTTTCATTATGTAAGGCTCACGGTTTACATTACTTATTATATATTCATTTTTTTAAAGTTTCATCAAAAATTTATCTTATTGTAGATTTTTGTACGTTGAAATGCTCTTTGAGCTTAACAATCAACTTAGAACTGTTTATTTTCGTATTCTTTTTAATATATCTATAACACCATAATTTAATATACCATAAATTAACTTCTGAAAAATCAGAATACCTATTATAGCTTAACCAATCATAATAAATTTTTATAACTTTATCAATTCTCATCTCAATGGGATACTTAGTATTTTTCATCATATTCTTTATGGATTTAACCATTGATCTATAATTAATTTTACTAGGCACGCTGATCAACTTTCCACGTCTTTTAATTCTAAAAGACCAATACAAAAACACAAAACCATTTCTAAATGCTCCTTCTTGTATTATTATACTATTATGTATTAAACCTTTTTCATTAATAAAATCATTAATTTTTGATTTAAATTGTTCTAAATCACTTTCAAGTTCAAACAGAAAAAATATCTCAAAATTGTATCTAATGTAAATAGAGTGTTTGTAATTGATATTTTTATCTAAAATAGAAAGGAAGCTATTTATCAATATATGCGTTAACCCTGCATTAGCTTGAAAATAATCATCGATTATACCAAATTTTAAAGATTTTTTGATGATAGGCTTAAGTTTTTTTGGTAAGATAATATCATTTATCAATAAGTTTAAATTACAGTTTTGAAAACATGGGGCTAAGTTAACGTGATAAATTTGTCTAGGCACACGCTTATAAGAGCCCACCATTATTTTCATTTGGTTTTGTAGATTACGATAATCATTACTAAAAATGTAGCTTTGATGAATTATAGAAAAATGATAATAATAAATTGGTTCTAAGATATATTTTATCAGACAATACATTGCTCTATCTTCAAGCGTAGCAATATTTAAATATAATTTCTCTCCATTAAAAGTATAAAGATATATTTTTTTGAGTTTTTTTTGTGGCCAAGTATTAAAATTTTTTAGCTGTTCAGCCAAAAGAATTTTTTTATCTGCAGAAAGATAGTCTAGACCATCGATACCTGGATATTGTTTATAATAACAAAATTCAGTAACTTGCTTTACTGCAAGATATCTTGCGCATGATGAATCTAAAATTATATTTTGTATTGTTTTAACTTTATCTAAATCGTTGTTTTTTATTGCTTGATATATTTTATGCTGAAGATGAGCAAGTGTTTTTTCAAATTGCCTCCAAGGAATTTTTTGCCACTTTACAGCATAATTAATGTTAATTGTCATGAAATTTTTATAATATGAATTATAATTTTGTAAACCGATTAGCAATTAAGCTAATTCCTAGGTGAAAACTTTTTTTAGTATAATGATTAACTTTATTTATATAGATAAAATATCATGATACAAAAAAGCATTATTTTCATTTTATTTGTTTCAAATTGTAAACATTTTATTATTTTAGGTTTCTACAATTTACCTATTGTTTACTCGAAAATGCATATATTTCGAAAAATAATTATACGAGCAATTAACTTAATAGTAGTTTTATGATAAAGTTAAGGTACTTTTTCAGTAGATTCAAATTAATTTAACCTTAATAATAAATTTACTAGAGCCATAATCACACTATATATCGTATTCTAAAACTTAGAATAAATACATTTATGTATGATATAAATGTGTGAAAAAAAACTGGTAACAATTTAATTTTCATATGAGTTTAATTATTGAACACCAAATTAATATATAAAATTAAGTTTAAAGCGAAGTAAACTTAAAACAAATCATACTTTTCGTACTTCTATCACCTAATTTAGCAAATACACCGAATTCAACCTGTTCAGTTACTTCAGCACCGATACCTGCAAAAACGTCTCTAAATAAGGTACGAGATCCATGCCATAAATGACCAAAGAAAAACAGAAGAGCAAAATTAGCGTGCCCAAAAGTGTACCATCCTCTAGGACTGCTTCTAAATACACCATCTGATTCTAAAGTTGTACGATCAAATTCAAAAACTTCACCAAGTTGCGCTTTACGTGCATATTTTTTTACACTCGGAGCATCAGAAAAAGATTGACCATTTAGTTTTCCACCGTAGAAATTTACAGTTACACCTACTTGTTCAATACTATATTTCGATTCAGCACGTCTGAAAGGAATATCTGCTCTTATGATACCATCTTGGTCTACTAAAATCACTGGGAAAGTTTCAAAAAATGCTGGCATACGTCTAACAGTTAACTCACGATTTTCTTTATCAAGAAAAATAGGATGACCTAACCATGCTTCAGCAATACCATCACCTTTATCCATTGGACCAGATCTGAATAAACCACCTTTAGCTGGATTGTTAAACTAAGCAATAAGCATTACTGCAATAAAGCTCGTCTTCAGATTCCGGACGTGATAGTTTCCCATCATCCGGCTCCCGAGTATCTGCTTTCCAAATCCCACATCTTATATGGCTAAATTAAAACGAATTTAGCATTTGCTCATTTAGATTATCTTTCATTATATGTACCCTATAGTATCATCTATACACAAATTAATTTTTGCTATTTTGCATTCTACCCATTTTAAAATAGTAAAATATTGTTGACTCCACTAATTCGGACAAAACACTAATTCAAAACAATACATAAACTTTTTTAGTTTAACTTAATAAATAATACCGTGTTAAACTAATAAAAATTCCAAAAATATATTACACAAGCTTTTCTCGACGGATTTTCACCAATTTATCTGAGGCAATCCACGTAAGCTTTGGAAGAAAACTTTCAACTTTTTTACCATGTTCAATCGTTTGACCATATAGAATCCAATTATCCTTGTGTTTTTTGCCTTGAAAGATATACGTTTTGTTGCTTGGAAAATATTTTTGTTTGATTTGACTCCGTGAATTTAATCCTTTTGATTTTCTTCGAAAGACCCATGCACGCAGTACACCAAAAATACGATAGTCTACTTGATGAAAATCCTCGCTACATTCACAATCCTTAAAATAACTACCCCACGCAACAATTAACGGACGTATAATTCCTATAAATTTATATGCTGATACTGATCGATTAGATCGGCTCAGTATACCAATGGTTGTAATTAATGCTTTTTTACTTGCCTTACTAATATGTATTTTAACTCTATGTTGTCTATTCCTTCGAAGCGTGATTATATGAAATCCAAGAAAATTAAATCCTTCATTGGAAGATTTAATAATTTTTTCGTTAAGATTTGATTCAAGCCCCATCGTTTGAAGCCATATTTCAATCTCATGATAAGCTGCATTAATTATTTCAAGATCTCCCGAGATGATCACAAAATTATTTGTATAACGTATTAATGCAATGTCATAGTTTATTTGCTCTCCCTTTTGGCTAGAAATATTAAGAGATGATTGCAATTGCGTTTCGATATACCATGTTTTCAGATGAATATCTAAACCATGAAAAGCAACGTTAACTAAAAATGGAGTAATAACACCTACATGTGGCATACTTAGAACCTTGGTAAAAATAGACTTGGGGTAGTCAATATAATTTTCTAGAATACCATTTTTCAACCAACTTCGGATTTGATTTTTCATTTGTGGAAATACATTCAGTTTTGCAAGAAGTACATTATGATCGATATGTTTAACATATGTATGCATATCAGCATTTAATACATATTTTTCAGTATGGCTTAAATTAGTAAAAATTGCCTGAATTGCATCTTGAACACAACGATTATTACGAAATCCATACGAATTTAATTCACATTTTGCCTCCCATTCAGGCTCTAATGCTAAAAGAACTAAATACTGTTTGGCTAGATCACGTACTTTTAACATCAGTAGTGATGATTTATCTTGTTTCTTGAGGTTTATTATTGAAACACATTGGCCCGAATCTACCTTACCATCTAACTTAAGAGAATAAGCAATTTTTTGTCTTTGTGCATGCGAAACTCTAATCTTGAGATTAATATCTACTTTTTTGTTTTCTGTATTACCACCATGAACTACATTCTGAACAGAAACGAATTTTGCATCTAGTGAGTTTACAAGCTTCATTTGAAGCTTATGTACCAATGAACCTTTCCTCATATAAGTTGCTTTGAAAATTCTATGTTGATATCTACGGACACGTTGATTTGATAAGAACCAATCAATGTCGTCCCACGCTAACTGATTTTGTTTGCTCATTATTTCAAAAGATAATAGAATTTTGCAGTACTCCAAGGCACTTCAGCATATACCATCACACGCATCCTCGCATGAGCCTTTCGCTTCGTACCTTGTCCTGTCAATGAACATTACAATGTTCCAGATGATTTATCGCGTGAGAAAGCACGCTACCAAATTTAATTGGAAACCCTCCTTTTGTTTTCCCTTGCTACCAATATCGCATCCTATGTCTCTGTCCTTAGGTGGAACCAATACTCCTATGAATTTCTATGTTTAATGCACAGTTTTCCAGATCTCTCTATGAGGAAACAATCACAAAGAGCAATCCAATATGTAATGTCTTTACATATCCTCCTTTCACAAACAATATATGAAACTATATACGAAGGTAGAAGCTTAAAGTTAATAGGGATTAGGGATCCCACAGAAATGACACCTTAGACGTATGTAAAATTACATACTGAAACGACTCTATTTTCTTTGCTCAACTTCCGCAAAATTCAACTTTACGTATCAAGAATACAGAGGCATCAGGTCTGGCCCTGAGATGGGGATTTCACCCACTTGGTGATATCAGTTATATACTTAACATATACATTGTTTTCCATTTTTCATACGTTAAAAAATGTTATACAATTGCAAGTCGCACGTTACCAATATAGTCATAAAAAGCTAATTTATCCGGTATTCTTGACCAAGCTTCAGATGGTGATAATCCTTCACTAAGTGCATTTTCTACACGTCTTTCAATTTCTTGCTGGAAGTAACCACTATCCCACTGATATCTAGTTGGACCAAATAATTCAATAGGAGTTGTTGCAGATCCGTACCACATTGTTCCAGAAGTAATAAATGCAGCAAAGAATACAGCTGCTATACTACTTGAAAGCACAGTTTCAATATTTCCCATTCTTAAAGCTCTATATAACCTCTGTGGAGGTCGAATGCTCAAGTGGAAAACTCCTGCTAGAATACCAACTGTACCCGCTGCGATATGATGAGAGGCAACTCCACCAGGATTGAAAGGATTAAATCCTTCTGGTCCCCAAGCTGGAGCAACAGGTTGTACCTTACCAGTTATACCATAGGCATCAGAAACCCATATGCCAGGTCCAAATAAGCCAGTTACATGGAAAGCTCCGAAACCAAAACATAGTAAACTAGCTAATAATAAGTGAATACCAAATATTTTAGGTAAATCTAAAGCAGGCTCTCCTGTTCTTGGATCACGGAATAACTCAAGATCCCAATAAATCCAATGCCAAATTGCTGCAAGGAACAACAGACCTGATAAAACTATATGTGTTAAAGCAACACCTTCAAAGCTCCACAAACCTGGATTAGATACACTTTCTCCAGTGATACTCCATCCTCCCCAAGAGTCTGTTACTCCTAAACGTGTCATAAAAGGCATAAGTCGGGTAAGGTGACAGATTACTCCATCAGTCTCCCCTCAGATCCGGACGTGCACTTCTCAATGCATCCGGCTCAAGCATAACATAATTTCTAATTTTGAACAGAATTTATGAGGTTACTTTTGAACAATAATTTTCGTAACAAGAAGATTCATGTAACAAAATCAAGTCATACTTGATATTTTGTACTTCACAATTTATTTTAAAGAATAAATGATGTAAGCCTAAAATATTATCACTTATGAATGTACATATTACATGATATAAAAAGTGCCTAATTAATTTAACCAACTTATTTTTTTTTACTGAACGAGTTTCAGTGATTTGTTTCCAATGTATTTTAGATAAATCAAATACGGTTTATGTTTAATATTGGGTTATGTCTACAAGAATATGACATTAGATTTGCGTTTTGGCTATTGCCTCGAACTGTAAAGGTCCATCTGTTATATATCTTTTTCCAATATTTTAGGAAAATCCACTTACGTGATTTTCTACCATGGCGTCTAAGACCCCATTTCATCAATCTATCAAATAGATATTTGTTCATATTAGACCAGACTTTCCCGATATCATTACATAAACGATGATAAGTTATCCAACCACGAATAGTTGAGTTTAACTTATGTATCAACAAACTACTATTGTGATTAGTTTTAGTAATATATTTAATAGCTCGTTTGTGTTCAGAAATACTTTTATCCGAAATTTTTGATAGTAATTTTCCATTTTGTGAACGGAAAGTCCATCCTAAAAAATTAAAACCATCTTCAATTCGGTGGATCGATGTTTGAGAATCACTTAATTTTAGACCTCGAATTTCAAGAAACTCTGCAACAATCTTTTTAACTATTTCTAATTGATGTACCGTTTTACCAGTTATAATAAAGTCATCTGCATGTCTGACTACATTAACTTTGAAACTTGACTTTTTAGAGAAACCTTTTTCAGTTTGATAATTTCTAACTGGTTTAATCTTTTCCACAATTGCTTGTTCTAATCCGTTAAGAGTTAGATTTACAAGTGTTTCTGAAATGGCACTTTCTCGTAGTACTTCTTCGTTTTTTGAGAAAAATTTACTCGCCTCGAAATATCCTACCTTTAGCCAACTTTTTAAAACCTTAGTTTCCATAGGTGCACTGTTTAAAAGCCAATTATGGTTTAATTGATCGCAGTATTTTTCGATTTTACCATGTAAAATCCATCTAGGGGACGTAGGTTTATTTAGAAAGTTCCTTAATTGGGTATTCGCATTGCAAGCTCTACGATTGGAATGAAAACCACAAGATCTTGCATTACTGTTTACTTCCACAATAGGTAAAAGGCCAAGATTCCATAATACTTGGCGAGCACGATCCTTAATAGACGGTATTGCCAGCGAAAGTTTTGAACCATTCGGTTCAAGAATGCAAACTCTCCTTAAGGGAAGTGTCTTGGATCTATTTTTTAAATCAAGAGTTGCTTGCAGTTTATGCTCTGGAGTTGTCCATATTATTCCATCAATTCCAGGTGTTTTTTCTCCTAATTGTTCTCGTGTAACTAGTCTTACTGCTTTCAAACGAGCAGACATACTAGTGAGAAGAAGTCTTTGCAGATTTCTAACTTTACGATAATTACCATCCTTGGTAGCCTTAGTAATTCTGTGTTGTAAAAGTGCAATTGTTTTCTCAACTTTATTCCAGTTTACACCGTTCCATTGATCTACCTTTAATGGGTGATAAATAGACCCGTTATTTATTTGATTCATAATGAGTTCTTATAATTTATTTCAACGCTCTTTTAAAGGTTTTCTGACATTGATTTTCAACCTCGGAATTACCAATACACCAAAGAGAAGTCAGCTATTCCTTTCGGTCAAAGGCAGATGTATTATGTTGTCAACAACTTTTCAGCCTTTATCCTTACCATTACAGCAAGACATTCGCTTTTTCTCTATTCCTTTACCCTCTAAATTACTTTTGCATTGTCACCTTCGCATTACCAAAATAAATTTTGGGAATTTATAGGGCTTACCTCGTCTTGGATAATGCATTACAGAATGAGTTCTAGTTAAAGTTGACGCCGTCACCTATTATAAGGCCGTGGAATCTGCTTGTAAATTCCAACACAGGTGAAATTATATCTTACCATCTGAAAGGATCAACGATATTCAAGGAATCACGACGCATTGTATCTTTTATTCTACTCCATCATTCTTTCGGCGGCCTTTGCAGTTTCAGATAAAATAAATTTATAAGTTTATTTTCCTAGCAAACGCTTGTCCTCCGCTTCAGACATTACGTTACCGTTTTGCCTTAAGAGTAAGCCTCATATGGACCACATATGACGATTGAAATCGCATACTTTATCCAGATATTAGTCCTTAGTTTTATTATAACTAAGTTCCTAATTTCGAGTCGCACCAAACATACCTTGTCTCCACATTGGATTTAAAACTGGATCAGAAGGATCAAAAACAGCAAGTTCATATAAAGCCATTGAACCTGCCCAACCAGCAACTAATGCCGTATGCATTAAATGCACAGCAATTAAGCGCCCTGGATCGTTTAAAACGACCGTATGTACTCTATACCATGGTAAACCCATTTTATTTAAGCATTTAGGATCGACAAGAAAAGAAGTCAAGTCATCCTTGTCTAAACAACAAAAGTATTATGCAAATACATGTAGCTTGAATAAAAAAAATAATAAATACTAAAACAGGCTTTGATAGAAAAAAGTACTTTATATAATCTATTTAGCGCGAATATAGCTATATATTATAAATTTCTTAAATAATAACAATTATCAAAGTAAAGCATATTTATTTGTGAAATATGTCTAATTCTTGCAGAAAATTTGAACCATATTACTTCTATAAATCAGAGATAACATTATTCTGCAAATGAAAAGATATATTTATCATAGCAAGTTAATTTCACGAAATTATTGAATAACTTTATAAATCTTAGTTGAAGTCGAAAACTCACACTCGTACACAATTTACAGATCAGATTAAACTAAATTTTTAATCTAAAATTCACAAATAAAAAAATTTTTGCAATTGAGATGAATATTCACTGTTTTAGAACCGTACGTACATCTTTTAACATATACGGCTCACAGATTTACTAAAAAATAAAAATAGTTAGTATAATAAATATAAAGATTATTTTTTCAGTCATCGATACAATAATTCTAAAATAATTATTCTTAAACACACAAGACTTAAGCCAAATTTTTCTATAAATCTATCATAATAGCTAAAACAAAAAAAAATTAATATTAATATTTTTTCTACGTAAATCAAGCCAAAATAAATTATATTTTAGGTTTTTCAATAAATTGACTTATCTTCCTTGTCTAGACTCAATTATAATTTGTTTATGCTAAATAAAAAAAGAGAAATGAATCTGTTTTACTTGTTCTTAATACTTATAAATAAGTATCACTTAAGATTATTATCATTACATCAACCAAAACAAAAATGTCATAATACTAGAGAAAAATTATGACAAAAATTTTTAAGTACTATGTAGAATATTATGATCTAACTTAACATATTGAGATGTTTTTTATAATAATTAAACTTACGTTAATCTTAGTAATAATTGAATTTAAAATCTCGAATGAAATTGCAGAATTTATAATCATAATTTATACTGAAATCTGTAAAGTTCAATAATGATAACAGTTGTTAACAGACTAAATTATTTTATGATTCGAACAAATACAAAAAAAAGACTTTAATTATTACAAATATTAAGTTGTAATGCATTGAATCCTTCAATTACATTAATATTAATAAACTTAAACTGTACAAACAGATAAAATCTATTTATATTATACAAATCTCACCTCTCCGTATAAAACAATAACTTTGACTTTCTTACATATAAAAAAAAGAGTTAATAAAGACGTTCAATTGTTTGATAAGCTACATTTTCCAAAGCATATTTTGCATCAGAATCTTCTAAAATGTCCAAACAACTTATTGCTGCTTGAATATGTTCTAATGCTAAATCTTGAGCTTTAGCAATTCCTCCATTTTTCTTCATCAATAGTAAAGCCAAAGAAATATCGTCAGTCTTTTTAAATTCTCGCTCAATTAACTCATATAAACTTGACTCTTCTGTTAATGAAAATAGTAAAGGAGAAGTCAAATTACCATTCTTAAGATCTGATCCTGCAGGCTTACCTAAAAATTTAGATGACCCAATTACATCTAAGACATCGTCAATAATCTGAAAAGCTGAACCTAAATGACGACCATAATTGTAAATTTGTCTACTAACTTCACTGTCAACATCAGCCAGCATTGCTGATCCTTGACAACTTGCAGCGATCAAAGAAGCCGTTTTATAAAACGATTTTTCAATATAATCTTCAATAGAAAAATAAGGATCAAATAAAATTAATCCCTGACGAATCTCACCTTCAGCGAAATCTGAGATTACTTTAGAAATATTTTTTACTACATCTAATTGATCCAAGTTAGCCAAGTACCAAGAAGATTGGGCAAATAAATAATCACCAGCCAGTACTGCCACTTTTATATTAAAATTATTATGTACAGTTATAACACCTCTACGTGTAGAGCAATCATCTAAAATATCATCATGAACCAAACTTGCAGTATGAATAATTTCAGTAATTTCTGCTAAACGTTTCTGAGAGGGCTTCAATACAATTGGATTAATTGCTTTTGCTATTAAAAGTACTAACATGGGCCTAATTCTTTTACCACCAGCAGAAAATAAATGTTCTGCGGCTGCATATAGGACAGGATGTCTTGCACTAACCATATTACGAAGATTATGATCAAGTTGAATCAATTCATCTTCTACAGAAGATAAAGACAATAAATTTTTATTCATTATAGACAGTTGAAAGTATAAGTTTTATTCATATAATCCTAATTATAACTTGAACTTAAGAACATATACCATATTAGTCACTCACTTAAGCTTTACTATTGCACAACCTAAGTGAGTGAACATTAATAATTAATTTCAACAGAAATTAATCAACTTCGAAATCTAAATGCATTCTAGCTCCTTCTGACAAAACAGGTATTTCAGGATAAGTAGCATTAATAGCATGCCATAAAGAATATAATACCGTGGATAATACAAACCAGAACAACGTATTACATAACATCATACCATATAAGCTTGCTTTAAAGCCTATAGGCAATAGTCTAAATAAATTAGCGAAAACAATTGTTATCATGTATAAAATAATAGCATGCAAAGTATTAAACTTAATAATTCTATGAAAAGATATAGGAGCTTTTTGGCTAACAATAAAATAATACAATAACATAAATATAACCATACTCACCCAGCCATGCTCCATATAAAATGCAACATAAGGCATAAATGTTTTTTTGTACATTCTCATGATACCAAAAGGATAATCAGGCAATACTAATTCTCCAAAATCTTGAAAACCTTCTAAAATAGGCAATATATAAGGAACAAAACAAAATAAACGAACAAAAATCGAACTTGGTGCTTCTTTGATTCTCATATTATTAAGGTTTGTATAATCAATAAAAAATTATAATATAATTCCATTTTACCTCAAAATCAATAAAATAAAAATATAGGATAATGCATAATTATAATTACTTTGGGTAGCGATAAAATATTGTTAATTATTACTTATCAAAGTATATCATAACAAAACATAAAATATACCTAAATTTATAAAAATTACATTAATTTAATTTAAAAACAATGTAAAATCACCATATAAAATAGGCACGAATTGTAGCCAGTTGTCTAGTACGAATTTATTTAATGGGGGCAGAGGGACTTGAACCCTCACGACCGATAAGATCAACAGATTTTAAGTCTGTTGTGTCTACCATTCCACCACACCCCCAGTATTCTCTCGATCATTATAATATAAAACTATCAATAATGTCTAGGAGATGTTAGGCGGCACCCAGATTCGAACTGGGGAATAAAGGATTTGCAATCCTTTGCCTTACCACTTGGCCATACCGCCACACATAAATGCATTATAACATAAAAATGTCTATAACAAAATAGAAACAAATTAATAAGTTCTTGCAATAAGTATATATTATAAGTATATAATTATAATAAAAAAAGATTAAAGGAGATTGTAAGAATGCAAGATGCAATTACAAATGTATTAAACCAATATGATACACGTGGAAGATATATAGATAGTATTGGAACAAAAAAACTAAATGAATATTTTAAATCAGGAATGATCAGGATTAATATTGCTAACTTTATCAACAAAGAAACTGCTAATATTATTAAGGAAGCGTCGGAAAGATTATTTCTTGAACAACCTGAATTATTGAGACCGTGTGGTAATGCATTGATAGGAAATGCATATACGACGAGAAGGTATGCAGCATGCTTACGTGATATTGAGTATTACTTAAGATATAGTAGTTATGCTATCGTTGCCGGCGATACAAAAATATTAGATGAAAGAGTTCTCGATGGTTTAAAAGACACATATAATTCTTTACTTGTACCTATCGGACCAACAATAAGAGTCATAGATATCTTAAGTATAATAATTAAGGAAAAATTTACAACTAATGAAGAAGAAGAAATAATTGCTAGCCAACCATTTAATTACCTGATTGATAATCTAAGTGATAAGAGTGTTTAGTATAGAAACACGCCCTGAAGGACTTGAACCCTCGACACCAGGTTTTGGAGACCTGTGTTCTACCAACTGAACTAAGGACGTAAACTACTGATAAAACTAACACAATCGCATACTATACGCAAGATATACTACATTTAATTATAAATCAATAATGAATCAAGAAAAAAAATCAAATAGCCTAGAAGCTATGTGGAAATTTTCTGAAACATATGCTAAAAAAACTGGTACTTACTTTTGCGCTGATACTAGCGTTACATCCGTAGTTATAGAAGGTCTAGCAAAACACAAAGATGAATATGGATCACCTTTGTGTCCATGCCGTCATTACGAAAATAAAAATGTTGAGGTTGCTATTGCATATTGGAATTGTCCTTGCGTTCCTATGCGAGAAAGAAAAGAATGTCATTGCATGCTATTTTTAACTAGCGATAATGACTTTGCAAGCTCTAAGCAAGATATTAGCTGGGAAGAACTGCAAAAAAATCTCAGTCTTACATAAAGAATATAATAAATATTAACATTTAAGAAGTACATAAAAAATAAAAATAAAAAATAAGATATAATATAAATATATAATTTCAACTTTTCTTTTGGTTTGAATTCTGACATATTCTGTATGTATAGATGAAAAACTACACAATATATTGACCCAAGGCCTGGGTTCTAAGCTTAGTAAGATGTTACAAAAAGACTACAATACTACTAAGAAAATCGCGCTACTATTAAGTGCTTTAATTAGGCCATAAAAAACAAAAAAAATGAGGATTAAACTATATGATTAACTGGCAAGTAATAGGTCAATTATTATCTTTAGGTATAATTATTTTTGTGGGTCCAGCCGTAATTCTTTTACTTGCTTTTCGTAAAGGTAATTTATAAAAATAAAATCAACATTTATTATTATCGTTACAATATAATATTTATTACAAAAATATTAACAGATAATAATAAGTGTTAGTTTAAAACGAGCAAGAGTTATTGAAAATCAAGAACAAAAATGACAGAAGCAATACAAATCACAGACGTTTCTTTTGTAAGAGCTTTAAGAAAAAATCACAAAATATGAAGCAATAATTCAATATTTTAAAGTATATATTGTCTTTTTTTTTATAGGCTATTAAATTCTTAATCAAAATCATAATATCACATATAGGTACGATACATATTATTTTTTTTTCTTAAACTATATAAATTACAATGATTACTATGTAGTTTTAAATTTGGTATGGAATATAATTCTTCAATACGAACTAACAATCAAGAAGTTTTGGAATTTAATAATACGGTACTAGTAGACTTTTGGGCACCTTGGTGCGGTCCTTGCCGTATGGTATCAATCGTAATTGACGAAATTGCTAAAGACTATGGTTCAAAACTTAGTAAGCTATACTTACATTTATTTTCATATACATTTTTTTTGTAATCACTTGCAAAAAAAGTATAAAATTAAATTTTAAATACTAACTTAACTCTTAATATAAAAATTGAAATATGCTTAAGAATATCTCATTGGAATAATGTTTATAAAATGAAAACTATCCCTTGGAATTATATATTTTATTTAGTATAACTAAAATAAGATTGTTCATTTTAGTATTAAATCATAACGATTATACAAACCAATATTTACTAGTTTAAACATAAAATAAAGCTAATGAATAATTATAAGATTAAATTATAGCTTAACAAAACAAAAGAAAAAATTTGATTTAAAAATTAGTACGTACATAATGCACATATTGAACATAGTAAAATCAAATCTTGTTAAGAAAACAATAAAACAAAAAAAATATTTAGATATGTAAGAAAAAAATGATTAATAAACAAAGAACTAATAAAATTATCAATATTATAGTTCTAAGAAATTCAAAATTTAGTTAAAATTATTAATGAGGTTGAAACTACAACTAACAATTTAAAGTAAAATATTTATGTAATGCATATATTAGCGTGACTTAATAGTTAAATATAAATAGTTGATAAATGACACAATCAAATTCTTAAACTTACTAATAGGCAATGATATTACATTCTCATCCAAATTTATAGACAAAGATTTCTCAACTAAAACTAAATATCAAAACATCTTAATAACCATTGCTGTAAAAGCTATGGATAAATCTTATTCCCTTAGTTTTCAGTATCAAAAATTATGATTTGAATACAATAAGGATACTATAATCTATTAGTGAGTTTATATTAAAGGAAACGAATTTTACATTTTATAGTAATTAATACTACAATTGTTAATATAATGAAACCATATAAATAGAAAATCATATATATTTTAGAATAAACTATCAAATATTGTAAACTAAACTTAATGTAGTAGATATAATATTTATAATAGAGAATGAACAATATAAATTAAATTTTACGTATTGTTTGAATCATATGAATATTAATCAATTGAAATAAAAAAATAGTAAAAATAAATACCGATACAAACCCGAAGATAGGTTAGTAATTGAAGGCAGTGTAGTTAAAAAAGATAAATAATCTTTTAAAAAAAATAAGAAAATTAAACTATTACGGTCACAGTCAGAATATAAGCATATATTATTATAAATTAATATTTAAAATTTATACGGTAATATACATAATATAATATTATACATATACTACCAAAAATTAAGATAACTAAAATCGATATTTAATCTACAGAATATGGAATTAGAAGTATACCAACTGTATGAATAAAAGCAAGATTAAATAGAAAAAGTAAAACAAAAGAAAAACTTAAACGTTGAATATTGAATAATAAAATTATTAAGTCAAGCTATTAAAGAATAAAACAGAAATTCAAAAATATTATTTATTAAGACACAAAAAAAAATCAAGTGAGATTAATAATTAAAATTAGCACAAAATATGTAAATATAAAGAAAACCGATAATTCTATGCAACTAGTATTAATGTAGAGTCAGAAAAAATTATACAATTAATTCATATTCTTGATACATATTACGTACAATACTGCTATAACACGGTCAGCTACCAGTATTCATAAAAATTATAAAAATTATTTAAATAAAATTTTACTCTTGGTGTTTAAGAAATATTCAATTTACATTTATTAATATATTCTCATTTAATGCTTTTTCAAAAAGGAATATTATGATATATTTTCTTGAATCCAAAACATAATAAAAAAAATAGTACCAATTCATTTATAAGAAGAATACAAAACAATATATTATACAACTATGATTGTAATTAACTTTGGTTGAAAAAATCAGCAAAAAAATACTTTTCAAATTAATAAGAACTATAACCTATTGTTAAATTAGCCAATGAAAAAATTAAATTATACAAAAAACCTTTATAGAATAAACAAACTCAATAGAAAGATGTAATTTTTTTTGATTAGAAAGTATAGTTTAAGCAAATACTAGAACTAAAGCTATATTGAAATAACTAGCTACAACTTTCAACATATAGTTATAATACAAAATATACAAATAAGTTTATTATTGTAAAGCAAATTTTCTAAAAGTATATTAATAATAATGATAAGTGAGTCTTGATTATAACGCAAATAACTTACATAAAAATAATATTCAAAAAAAATAATCTATTGATCAAAAATCACAAGTAAACAAGAGTATTAAATATATTTTTCATACTGATATTAAGAATCAATACTGGCAAGAATTTTATAGATATAATAAAAGTAAGATATATGTCAACAAAAAAAACTCAAGTTAGACAGATGTTGTTTGTATGCAAAACTATTATATAAAAAATATATATGATTCTATACCGGTATTCTTAAAAAACACTTTCTACAATATAGATATTGTTATAAAAGTATATAAGAAAATGTATAATAAGCATAATTTATTCAAAATTAATTATAACCGTATTGAAACAATGTAAGATCAAAATAAACATAAATAATTATAAAACCATATATTAATAGAATACGCATAACAAAAAACAAAGTAAAAATAAAGTATATGTTATATGAATCTAAATTAATCAGGAAAATTATTAATAATATATAACCATTTACAATGGAATGAAAAATAATAAACATTTACATATATGTAAGGAAATATATTCAGAATTTAATAAAATATATTATTTTCCTTTAAATTCGTTTTCGATAAAATTATAGATTTATATTATTCATTGGAGCTGTACCAAAATCAACTTTAGTAAACGTAAGTATGTAGACAAAATAAAATATAAAAACACACTCAACAATTTAAAGATATAATTACTTATAAATAAATTATATATATACTACCAAATAGTAAACAAAGTAATACACTAACATTATTATTCAATGATCAATAGATAATATAGTGCTATAAAATATAGTTGTCAGTGTAAGATTTATTTAGCAAATAACAAGCTTAAACTTACAGTTTCACTAAATACAATAATTAATTCAACAATAATTCTCTTGTTGAAGTAATTAACTGTATGTTATAATGAAACGAGTACAGTTAACAATAATGTTGAATATTTTTATAATTAAAAACCATTATAATAAATACGATTTATTGCTAGAGTGCAATAAAAGACAAAATATATATTACGAACTATATATTAATACAACACTAAAACCCTAATAGTTAAATTGTACAGATAAATATTGAACCATATGTTCTTTTGATAAAATTAAAATCCAAGATTTATTTTCATGATTGGTAAACCTATAAGCCGTATATGTTGAAAGATGTACCTACAGTTTTACGTAGCGATTTTAGTATAAATCAATCAATCGATTATTAAATCAGCTATTATATTATGTACGATTTGTTCTTGGGTAAGATTCAACACAATCTGAGGCGATAAATCATAATGCAAATATCGTTCTTAAATATTTATTATCAAATTTATTACATTATATAATGTTCACATTGGGTAATAAGCAATCAATAATACCTATAATCATAACACATTGAAAGCCAATAAAAATTTTACAAAAAAAATTTAAATCAGAAATTCAATGAAAAATTATGAATTATTCAAAGAATCTATTAAAAATTATAAGATAAATTATCACAATGCATATGAGAACAAAACATCTAAAATAGCATAATTAAACTTTCAACGTTAATCATGATCTATCATATGTATAATATATATAATAATATAATACAAATAGTAATGTAAATCATTAGGTGAAGTAAAAATTACATTTAAAATAATAGAATTATGGTGTTCTTTATAATGTGCAATTCCATTATACCAAAATTCAAGATAAATATTTGAAACAAAAAAAACAGACCTATAGGCTTATAATATATAACTTAATAATAAATGTATGGGTCTAAATAGGAAAAAAGAAGAAATTCTATTCTAATTATGTATATTTAACATATATGAAAATACATTAATGGTTTACAAAATAAGATTTATGCCTATATATGTATGTGTTTATATGGTAACTCAACAAAATTGTAAAAAGATTTATTACATACAATATATAATATATACAAAGCTATTGCATAATGATTACGAATAAACCTATGAGCCGTATATGTTGAAAGATGTACGTACGGTTCTTAAGTAGAGAGCAGAGAATACTATTATTACCTATATAAATCAAAATAATTAGCCATACTAATCAATTATATATGTAAAAACCTGCTCAACCACAACTACATATAGTACTAATTAAAAAATAATAAATTTATTAAAATACATTAAATAAATACATTGAGAATTAAACAACATGAGCAAAAAATGTACAATAACTGGTAAAAAAGCAAACAATGCATATAGTGTATCTCATTCACATATAAGAACTCATAAGTTACAACAAGTAAACTTACAAACGAAAAAAATATGGGATGAAACACAAAAAAGATGGAGAAAAGTCAAAATATCTACTAAAGCATTAAAAAAAATAAATAAATAAAATACAGTCCAATTAATATTGAGAAATATTAATTGGATTTTTTATAAATCTTATTGGATAAAAGAAAAATTAATTAAAAAACTATCGTCACATAGATTGATTTTATTGGTGAAACATTGTATACTTATATTCATTGCTGGCATAGCTCAATTGGTAGAGCAACTGATTTGTAATCAGTAGGTTATGGGTTCAAGTCCCTTTGCCAGCTATAAATCAATAAAACAAGTATAAAGACATAAGAAGACAACTGATAAATTACAACTTTACAGTATTTACTATTATAAATATAAATGTTATAATATATATGTAAAAAATATCTTTTATAAAACCACAATATGGCTGTACCTAAGAAAAGAACATCAAAATCGAAGAAAAATTCAAGAAAAGCAAATTGGAAAAATAAAGCAAAAAAACAAGCTGAAAAAGCTTTGTCTCTAGCTAAATCTATTGCCGCAGGAGAATCTAATAGTTTTGTTTATTTGTCTGGCAGTTAATTAACAAACAGAAAAAAGCTTAATACAATCGTATTAAGCTTTTTTCTGTTTGTTATACTCTTATTAATTATAGCTTATGATAAAGCGTTAATTAAGTAGTCTAAGTATGCTGAAAATTCAACACCTGCTTGAGCAGACATGTCACGAGGTACACATAATCTGTCACGAGTATATGCTACAGCAGCAACATAAGAAGAAGTAGGTAAGTTTAGTGTACGGTAAACTTCACGTGCACCTGCAATTCCCCATTCGTCTAATGGACCAGTACCACCAACAACTAAGCAGTAGTTAACTAGACGCATGTAGTGATCTACGTCTCTGTAACATTTGTTGATTTTTTCTTGGCTGTCACCTGCTTCACCAGGATTTTTAAGGTATGAATATTTAGCAAAACAAGCATCACCTGCTTCTTTTACAACTGCTTCATGGTTTCCTGCTAATTTTTCAGCAGCTTCTAATCTTGCAGCAGAACGTTGAATGTTACCTTGGATAGATTCAAGATCTGAACTAGAAGGGAAGCGACCTGCAGCGTCAGCAGCACTTACAACAGTAGTAATAACTGATTTCATTTTTCTCTCCTCAATGGATTAAGTACTAAATAAATACTTGAATAATAATTTAAAACAATTTCTTAAGCGATTGCAGCAGCAACTCTGTCGAAGTAGCTAGCTACTTCAGCAGCTAAAGAAGAACAATCTCCATCAGCAAAGCTCATTTTACGCTCAGTTGCAGTGTTAGTAATGAAAGCAACAGCTTGAGCTTTCATGATGCTAGCAGCTCTTGCAGTTGAGTTAGTTGGTACACCTAAAGCGATGTAAGTTTCTTTAAGTCCGTTTAAACAACGATCTTCAAGAACAGATGCATCACCAGCTAATAGTGCGTAAGAAACGTAACGTAAAATGATTTCACCATCACGTAAACATGCAGCCATACGACGGTTAGTATAACAGTTACCACCTGGAGAAATTAGACCAGGGTTTTCACAAATCATACCTGAAACAGCGTCAGAAACCATACAACTAGCGTTTGAAACGATTGAGTTAACAGCATCTAAACGTTTGTTACCATCAGTGATGAATTTTTTTAGTGCTTGTAAGTCACTACCACCAACGTATGCAGCTTTAGCGTCAGAATTAACTACTACTCTAGAAAATGCGTCAAGCATTGAGTTCTCCTTGATATTTTAAAGTACTTCACTTTTTCAGTTCTTTTTTGTAACTGATGTATTAGTATCTGATACATAGTATAGTTAAAATAACAATACAAAATAAAGAAAGTAATATTATGTAACAATAATATTGTTTTGATATTTTTTTAATCAAATATCTTTTTTAGCAATTTCGTCATATTGATCAGACATAATATATGCTTGAACTTGTTTTGCTGTTTGTATTGCAACGCCAACAAGGATTAAGATAGAAGTTGGACTTATTGTTTTGATAAAATCTATGTGTAACATAGACATAAACGATGGTAAAATAGCAATTATAAATAAAAATATTGATCCTAAAAAAGTTAGGCGATTCAGTATAGTTTTTAAGTATGTGATTGTTTCAGGTCCTGGTCTAACGCCAATAATACTAGAACCAGTACGACGTAAATTTTTAGCAATATCATTTGGATTAAAAATTAAAGAGGCGTAGACATAACTAAAAGTGACAATTAAAATACAATAAAGCACAAAATATGAAAAGCTAGATGGTGTAAAGAAGAATAATATTTTTCTAATATTATCATTGTTAACCATTTGACCTATATATATTGGTAAAGAAATTGCTGCTGAAGCCAAAATAATTGGCATTACACCGCCTTGGTATAATTTTAATGGAATATAATTATCTAATTTTCCAGCAGAAACATTAGTTTGACTTTCACTTAATTGTTTTGCAGAAACAATTTTAATTTTTTTGAATACTTCTTGCATAAAAATAGTAAGAATTAGCATAAACAAAAATGTTAATATTGCTAAACTAAGCTTCATAATTAAATCAAAATTAAAACTATAATCCAAGAAAAATTTATTAACCATTCCCTTAGGGAAATTAGAGATAACATTAAAAAATATTAATAGTGAAGTTCCATTACCAATTCCATTTTCTGTAATAAGTTCTGATATCCACATTACAATTAAAGAACCAACAACTAAACTAGTAACTGTATCTAAAACAAAAATTAAGTTCCAGTTAAATACGTAGGGACGAATCCAAAAAGCTACCGAAACACTTTGAATTATTGACCATACAAATGCCAACCATCGTGTATACTGATTAATTTGCTGTCTACCTAATTCACCTTCTTCTTGTTGTAACTTTTCCAAATATGGATTAATTTTAATAAAAATCTGCATAATAATGGATGAGTTAATATATGGAACAATACCTAGCGCAAATATACCAATAGTTGAAAATCCACCCCCAGAAAATATATTCAAGAAATTAACAAATTGATTATTTTTTGACGTTTTAAAGAATGCATCATGATCAATACCTGGTACTGGTATAAAAACACCTAAACGAGCAATTATAAGCAATAACAATGTCAACAAAATTCTTTGTTTAAAACTAATTTTCATACAACAAATTTATTATAATATTTATATTTTATATTATAATACAATAGGAAAGTAATACCAATCACAACCTATATATGCATAATTATAGTATTAAGATTGCATATATATCGTAAATCATGCTATTATTATGCCATAGAAGTTACGGGTCAGTAACTCAGCTGGTAGAGTATTCGGCTTTTAACCGACAAGTCGTGGGTTCGAGTCCCACCTGACCCAATAAAAGATTAAAAATTTAGTAAGAACTAATATTATGACAATCATATCAATTCAAATTATTGTATAATATATATAACTAATATATAACATAGAAGGACTATGAAAAAAGATAACTATAATATTTGGAGTTGGGGATTTACAAAAGGTGCAGAAAATTGGAATGGGAGATTGGCAATGCTAGGTTTTATTGCAGTTTTAATCACCGAAAGTTTAACACATAAAAGTCTATTAAAGTTTTTAGCATTAATATAATTATGAAAGAAAAAAAAGCAATTTTAGTTCTTGAAAATGGATCAGTCTATCGAGGATGGTCTTTTAATAAAAATAACACAAGTTTCGGTGAAATTGTATTCAATACAGGAATGACAGGCTATCAAGAAATTATGACTGATCCTAGTTATAAACAGCAGATAATAAATTTTTGTCAGCCAGAGTTTGGCAATACAGGTATCAATAATGATGATAATGAATCACAACATTGTATAGTTTCTGGTATTATTACAAAAAATATTACTCAGTATTCAAGTAGTTGGAGACAACAGGAATCTGTAATAAACACTTGTGACACAAAAAATATAATAAGTATTCATGGCATAGATACACGACAATTAACAAAAGAGATACGTAGTCAAGGTGCTATGCGGTGTATTATTTCGAATGAAAACTTAGAATCACAATCCTTGTTTTCAAAGTTTGAAGATGTACCTAAAATGGAAGGGACAAATTTAGTAGACGTTGTAACTACTAAAACAAACTATGAATACAAATTTAGTGAAACTTTGGAAAGTATCAAACAATGGTATATTTGGGATAATAACTTTAAGGCTTATACAAATAAGAATATATCTATTGTTATATTAGACTTTGGGTATAAAAAAAGCATTGCAGATTGCTTACAAAAACATAACTGCACAATCAATATAGTATCATGTAACTCATCTCTAGAAACTATTTTAAGTTATAAACCGGATGGAATTTTATTATCTAATGGACCAGGTGACCCTAGTACTATTCCTTATATAATACCTATTTTAAAAGAATTAACTACCTTAGATATACCAATTTTTGGAATTTGTATGGGACATCAATTATTAAGTTTAACTTTTGGTTACGAAACCTTCAAATTAAAATTTGGGCATAGAGGTTTAAATCATCCTTGTGGGTATGAACAAAAAGTTGAAATAACAAGTCAAAACCATGGATTTGCTACAAAGACAAAGAATAATGATATAAATCATTTAAACTTAAATGATACAACTATTGCTGGATTTTATGATACTAAAACTCCTATTTATTCTGTACAATATCATCCAGAAGCAAGTCCAGGTCCTCATGACACTGATTACCTATTTAGTGATTTTATCGAAATTATTATACATCAAAAAATAAAAAAACTTAAAGCTACAATAATATGACGAACAATATTAATCAAAAAATTAATGATATATTAGAATCAGATACAATAGTATTATTTATGAAAGGTTCCCAATTAATGCCAATGTGTGGTTTTTCTAATACGGCAATTCAAATTTTAAACAATGTAGGAGCTAAGTATCAAACCATCAATGTTTTAGAGAATTATGATATACGTGAAGGCATTAAATCATATTCTAATTGGCCAACAATACCACAATTATATGTAGATAAAGAATTTATAGGTGGATCAGATATAATGCTAGAATTATATGAAACAGGACAATTACAGGAATTAATAGAAAGAGCTGTAGCTAGTTAAATCTATATTTCATATCAATATTTATTGATATGAAATATAGATTTAACTAGCTACATAAGTCTTTTTAGAACATAATTTTGTTTTAGTCTTAGCATTGAGCTACTTTCCCAAAGAGCCCCCTCTTCAGTATCATCGCCGCTATAACGTTTCACAACTGAGTTCGATATGGATCAGAGTGGTTCCATTATGCTATAAACACTAAGACATATATGAAAAATAGTTGATCAAGCCCTCGATCTGTTAGTACATCTTAGCTGAATGTATTGCTACAATTACACTTAATGCCTATCAAACGGCTAGTCTTGCCGTGATCTTAACCATTTAAAATGGTGAGAGTACTCATCTTAAGGAAGGCTTCCCGCTTAGATGCTTTCAGCGGTTATCCGATCCGCACTTGGCTACCCAGCGTTTACTGTTGGCACAATAACTGGTACACCAGAGGTGCGTCTCTCCCGGTCCTCTCGTACTAAGGAGAAATCCTTTCAATACTCTAACGCCTACACCGGATATGGACCGAACTGTCTCACGACGTTCTGAACCCAGCTCGCGTACCGCTTTCATGGGCGAACAGCCCAACCCTTGGGACGTACTACCGCCCCAGGATGCGATGAGCCGACATCGAGGTGCCAAACCTCCCCGTCGATGTGAACTCTTGGGGGAGATCAGCCTGTTATCCCTAGAGTAACTTTTATCCGTTGAGCGACAGCCCTTCCACTCGGTACTGCCGGATCACTAAGGCCGACTTTCGTCTCTGCTCGACTTGTAGGTCTTGCAGTCAAGCTCCCTTATGCCTTTACACTCTGCGACTGATTTCCGACCAGCCTGAGGGAACCTTTGCACGCCTCCGTTACCTTTTGGGAGGCGACCGCCCCAGTCAAACTGCCCACCAGAAACTGTTCCTTGGCCGGATAACGGCAATCAAGGTTAGAATTCTAGCTGTTCTAGAGTGGTATCTCACTGATGGCTCAAACAATCCCGCAAGACTGTTTTCATAGCCTCCCACCTATTCTGCGCAAGAAAAGCCCGAACCCAATTTCAAGCTACAGTAAAGCTTCATAGGGTCTTTCTGTCCAGGTGCAGGTAGTCCGCATCTTCACAGACATGTCTATTTCGCCGAGTCCCTCTCTGAGACAGTACCCAAATCGTTACGCCTTTCGTGCGGGTCGGAACTTACCCGACAAGGAATTTCGCTACCTTAGGACCGTTATAGTTACGGCCGCCGTTCACTGGGGCTTCGGTCGCTAGCTTCGCCATAGACTAACCAACTTCCTTAACCTTCCAGCACTGGGCAGGCGTCAGCCCCCATACATCATCTTGCGACTTAGCGGAGACCTGTGTTTTTGGTAAACAGTCGCTTGGGCCTATTTATTGCAACCCTTTCTCAAGGGCACCCCTTCTCCCGAAGTTACGGGGCCATTTTGCCGAGTTCCTTAGAGAGAGTTATCTCGCGCCCCTTAGTATACTCTACCTACCTACCTGTGTCGGTTTAGGGTACAGGCGTTTATTATTTAAGATATATCGAACTTTTCTTGGAAGCGTGACATCAACTACTTCAACACCGTAGTGTCTTGTATTCGTTTCTTAGCTCAAAGTGTTTTCTCCACTTCTCATAACCTCGAGAACTTAAACCGATAACCAAAATTCGGCTAGTTTAGCCTTCTCCGTCCTTCGTTACCAATAATAAACGGTACAAGAATATTAACTCGTTATCCATCGACTACGCTTTTCAGCCTCGCCTTAGGTCCTGACTCACCCTCCGCGGACGAACCTTCCAGAGGAAACCTTAGGTTTTCGGGGCATTGGATTCTCACCAATGTTTTCGCTACTCAAGCCGACATTCTCACTTCTGTTTCGTCCACGCCCGCTTTCGCTAACGCTTCAATCTAATACAGAACGCTCCCCTACCGATATATAATCCCACAGCTTCGG